AAAATTAACAACTTTATCTTCTTTCATTTAATACTCCAAAATATTAAATATTGAATAACATTCTGGATACTACGGAGAGTTTGATCCTGGCTCAGGATGAACGCTGGCGGTATGCATAACACATGCAAGTCGTACGGAAGTCTTCGGACTTTAGTGGCGGACGGGTGAGTAACACGTGAGAATTTGCCCTTAGGAGAAGGATAACAGATGGAAACGTTTGCTAATACTTCATATAGCTGAAAAGTGAAATGGGAAACCGCCTAAGGAAAAGCTCGCGCCTGATTAGCTAGTTGGTAAGGTAATGGCTTACCAAGGCTACGATCAGTAGCTGGTTTGAGAGGATGATCAGCCACACTGGGACTGAGATACGGCCCAGACTCCTACGGGAGGCAGCAGTGGGGAATTTTCCGCAATGGGCGCAAGCCTGACGGAGCAATACCGCGTGAGGGATGACGGTAAATAAATTGTAAACCTCTTTTTTCAGAGAAGAATAAATGACGGTATCTGAAGAATAAGCATCGGCTAACTCCGTGCCAGCAGCCGCGGTAATACGGAGGATGCAAGCGTTGTCCGGAATCATTGGGCGTAAAGCGTCTGCAGGTGGTTTAGAAAGTCTGCTGTTAAAGCCTAGGGCTTAACCCTAGATCAGCAGTGGAAACTCCTAGACTAGAGTATGGTAGGGGTAGAGGGAATTTCCAGTGTAGCGGTGAAATGCGTAGATATTGGAAAGAACACCAGTGGCGAAAGCGCTCTACTGGACCATTACTGACACTCAGAGACGAAAGCTAGGGGAGCAAATGGGATTAGATACCCCAGTAGTCCTAGCTGTAAACGATGGATACTAGATGTTGCATATATTTTTATGCAGTATCGTAGCTAACGCGTTAAGTATCCCGCCTGGGAAGTATGCTCGCAAGAGTGAAACTCAAAGGAATTGACGGGGGCCCGCACAAGCGGTGGAGCATGTGGTTTAATTTGATGCAACGCGAAGAACCTTACCAGGACTTGACATACTATGAATTCGGTTGAAATGCTGAAGTGCCTTCGGGAACATAGATACAGGTGGTGCATGGCTGTCGTCAGCTCGTGTCGTGAGATGTTGGGTTAAGTCCCGCAACGAGCGCAACCCTTGTTTTTAGTTGCTAACATTAAGTTGAGGACTCTAGAAAGACTGCCGGTGATAAACCGGAGGAAGGTGAGGATGACGTCAAGTCAGCATGCCCCTTACGTCCTGGGCTACACACGTGCTACAATGGTTAAGACAAAGAGTTGCGAACCTGCGAAGGTAAGCTAATCTCATAAACTTAGCCTCAGTTCAGATCGTAGGCTGCAACTCGCCTACGTGAAGGTGGAATCGCTAGTAATCGCCGGTCAGCTACACGGCGGTGAATTTGTTCCCGGGCCTTGTACACACCGCCCGTCACACCATGGAAGTTGGCCAGACCCAAAGTCATTACTCTAACCGTAAGGAGGAGGATGCCTAAGGTCGGGCTAGTGACTGGGGTGAAGTCGTAACAAGGTAGCCGTACTGGAAGGTGCGGCTGGATTACCTCCTTTTAGGGAATTTATTTTCCAAGATAGAAACTTATTCTATCAAAATATTTTGGGCTATTAGCTCAGCTGGTTAGAGCACACCCCTGATAAGGGTGAGGTCCCTGGTTCGAGCCCAGGATGGCCCAAGGGGATATAGCTCAGTTGGTAGAGCGTTGCCTTTGCAAGGCAAATGCCAGCGGTTCGAATCCGCTTATCTCCACAAAATTTATATTAAGAAGCTCAAGTGAATAAGGGCTTATGGTGAATACCTTGGCATTCAGAAGCGATGAAGGGCGTGATTACCAGCGAAATGCCTCGGGGAGTTGGAAATAGGCTTAGATCCGGGGGTTCCCGAATAAGGAAACTTCAAGAACTATCTGCTGAATTAAATAGGCATATAAGAGCAAACCTAGCGAATTGAAACATCTTAGTAGCTAGAGGAAAAGAAAGCAAAAGCGATTCCCTAAGTAGCGGCGAGCGAAAAGGGAACAGCCTAAACTATTTAATTTATTAGATAGGGTTGTGGGACAATAATATAGAACTAATTGAGTTAGGTGAAGTAGGTGGAATACTACATGATAAAAGGTGAAAATCCTGTAACTGAAAATTTTAATTAGTCTTAATTGTATCCCGAGTAGTATGGGGCACGTGAAATCCCGTATGAATCCGCGAGGACCACCTCGTAAGGCTAAATATTACTGAATGACCGATAGTGAAACAGTACCGTGAGGGAAAGGTGAAAAGAACCCCGTGAGGGGAGTGAAATAGAACATGAAACCATATGCTTACAAGCAGTAGAAGAACGACTAAACGTTTGACTACGTGCATGTTGAAGAATGAGCCGGCGACTTACAGGCAGTGGCTTGGTTAAGGTATATAATACTGAAGCCATAGTGAAAGCGAGCCTTAATAGGGCATTTGTCACTGTTTGTAGACCCGAACCCGGATGATCTAGCCATGGCCAGGATGAAGCTTGGGTGACACTAAGTGGAGGTCCGAACCGACTAATGTTGAAAAATTAGCGGATGAGTTGTGGCTAGGGGTGAAATGCCAATCGAATCCGGAGCTAGCTGGTTCTCCCCGAAATGCGTTGAGGCGCAGCGACTAGTGCTCCAACTTAGGGGTAAAGCACTGTTTCGGTGCGGGCTGCGAGAGCGGTACCAAATCGAGGCAAACTCTGAATACTAAGTGTGTAGCTAGTCAGTGAGACAGTGGGGGATAAGCTTCATTGTCAAAAGGGAAACAGCCCAGATCACCAGCTAAGGCCCCTAAATAAATACTAAGTGGTAAAGGAGGTGGGAATGCATAAACAACCAGGAGGTTTGCTTAGAAGCAGCAACCCTTTAAAGAGTGCGTAATAGCTCACTGGTCTAGTGTTCCTGCGCCGAAAATGAATGGGACTAAGTATTTTGCCGAAGCTGTGGGATGTTTTACATCGGTAGGGGAGCGTTCTATTGTAGTTTGAAGCATTAACGTAAGTGGATGTGGACGAAATAGAAGTGAGAATGTCGGCTTGAGTAGCGAAAACATTGGTGAGAATCCAATGCCCCGAAAATCCAAGGTTTCCTTCGGAAGGCTCGTCCACGAAGGGTAAGTCAGGACCTAAGATGAGGTTGAAAAACGTAGTCGATGGACAACGGGTTAATATTCCCGTACTGCTTTTACTGGTATCGAGGGACGGAGAAGGCTAGGTTAGCCGAATGTTGGTTATCGGTTTAAATATGCAAGGTGTTGAGAAACGGAGAAAACGTTTTGAGCTAACATATGAATACAAAGTACTTTGGTACTAAAGTAACTGATGTCATGCTTCCAAGAAAAGCTCGAAATACCATAAGTAAAAAGTACCTGTACCCTAAACCGACACAGGTGGATAGGTATAGTATACCTAGGGGCGCGAGATAACTCTCTCTAAGGAACTCGGCAAAATAACTCCGTAACTTTGGAAGAAGGAGTGCCCTGCAAAGGGCTGCAATAACCAGGCCCAAGCGACTGTTTACCAAAAACACAGGTCTCCGCAAAATCGCAAGATGACGTATGGGGGCTGACGCCTGCCCAGTGCCGGAAGGTTAAGGAAGTTGGTCAGTCAATAGATGAAGCTAATAACTGAAGCCCCGGTGAACGGCGGCCGTAACTATAACGGTCCTAAGGTAGCGAAATTCCTTGTCGGGTAAGTTCCGACCCGCACGAAAGGCGTAACGATTTGGGTACTGTCTCAGAGAGAGACTCGGCGAAATAGACATGTCTGTGAAGATGCGGACTACCTGCACCTGGACAGAAAGACCCTATGAAGCTTTACTGTAGCTTGGAATTGAATTTAAGCTTTTTCTGCGCAGAATAGGTGGGAGGCTTTGAAGATATACTTGCGGGCATATCTGAGCCATCAGTGAGATACCACTCTGGAAAAGCTGGAATTCTAACCTTGTTTGCCGTTATCCGGCCAAGGGACAGTTTCTGGTGGGCAGTTTGACTGGGGCGGTCGCCTCCTAAAAAGTAACGGAGGCGTGCAAAGGTTCTCTCAGGCTGGTCGGAAATCAGTCGTAGAGTGTAAAGGCATAAGAGAGCTTGACTGCAAGACCTACAAGTCGAGCAGAGACGAAAGTCGGCCTTAGTGATCCGACGGTTCCGAGTGGAAGGGCCGTCGCTCAACGGATAAAAGTTACTCTAGGGATAACAGGCTGATCTCCCCCAAGAGTTCACATCGACGGGGAGGTTTGGCACCTCGATGTCGGCTCATCGCATCCTGGGGCGGTAGTACGTCCCAAGGGTTGGGCTGTTCGCCCATGAAAGCGGTACGTGAGCTGGGTTCAGAACGTCGTGAGACAGTTCGGTCCATATCCGGTGTAGGCGTTAGAGCATTGAGAGGATCTCTCCTTAGTACGAGAGGACCGGGAGAGACGCACCGCTGGTGTACCAGTTATCATGCCAATGGTAAACGCTGGGTAGCTATGTGCGGAACAGATAACCGCTGAAAGCATCTAAGTGGGAAGCTAGCCTCAAGATGAGTGCTCTCATCGTTTTAAACGAGTAAGATCACGGTAAGACTAACCGTTAATAGGCATTAAGTGTAAGTATAGTAATATATTCAGCTGAGATGTACTAACAGATCGAGGGCTTGAGTTTCTATAATTTAAAATATATTTCTGTTTTGGTGTCTATAGCATAGTGGAACCACATTAATCCATCCCGAACTTAATTGTGAAACGCTATAGCGGCAATGATATTGAGAGGGGGGCCTCTTGAGAAAGTAGCTCGATGCCAAATCTATATGTAATTAAATCTATAAAATTTCCTATATCATATTAATAATCTTATTAATATACAAAACTTTATTCTTGATATATTTATTTTATGTATAATGACTATGAATACTAATTATTAACATAATGCTATAGGAAACTAAAAATGAAATTGGCAGTTTATGGTAAGGGGGGAATAGGTAAATCAACAACTAGCTGTAATATTTCAGTTGCTTTAGCTAAAAGAAATAAAAAAGTTTTACAGATAGGATGTGATCCTAAGCATGATAGTACATTTACTCTAACCGGTTTTTTAATTCCAACCATTATAGATACTTTACAAAGTAAAGATTATCATTATGAAGATATTTGGCCTGAAGATGTAATATATACTGGTTATGGAGGAGTAGATTGTGTTGAAGCAGGTGGTCCTCCAGCTGGTGCAGGATGTGGAGGTTATGTTGTTGGAGAGACTGTAAAGCTATTAAAAGAATTAAACGCATTTGATGAATATGATATTATTTTATTTGATGTATTAGGAGATGTAGTTTGTGGTGGTTTTGCAGCACCATTAAATTATGCAGATTATTGTATCATTGTAACAGATAATGGTTTTGATGCATTATTTGCAGCGAATCGAATTTCAGCTTCAGTACGCGAAAAGGCTAGGACCCATTCTTTAAGATTAGCAGGGTTAATAGGTAATCGTACCTCTTCTAGAGATTTAATTGATAAATATATAGATACAATTCCAATGCCAGTTTTAGAAATTTTACCTCTAATTGAAGAGATTAGAATTTCTAGAGTTAAGGGTCAGACTCTCTTTGAGATAGCAGATGAAGATGATTCTTTAAGTTATATTTGTAATTATTATTTAAACATTGCAGATCAATTAATAACTTCTCCAGAAGGTGTTGTTCCTAAAGAAGCTACAGATAGGGAATTGTTTACACTTTTGTCAGATTTTTATTTAAATAATAAAAAAGTAGAATTATCTGATTTATCCTTAGCTAAGGAAGAATTAGATATTGCAGTTATTTAATTTAACTAAGGTAAATTTTTTTAATGAATCAGTCTAAAGATTTAGTTTTCGAGTGTGAAACAGGCAATTATCATACGTTTTGTCCAATAAGTTGTGTATCTTGGCTATATCAAAAAATAGAAGATAGTTTTTTTCTAGTAATAGGAACAAAAACTTGTGGTTATTTTTTACAAAATGCCATGGGAGTAATGATTTTTGCTGAACCAAGATACGCAATGGCTGAGCTAGAAGAAGGTGACATATCAGCCCAATTAAATGACTATCAAGAATTAAAACGTTTATGTTTAGAGATAAAAAAAGATAGAGATCCTAGCGTGATTTTTTGGATAGGAACATGTACTACAGAAATCATAAAAATGGATTTAGAAGGAATTGCACCTAATTTAGAAAATGAAATACAAGTTCCTATTGTAGTAGCACGTGCAAATGGTTTAGATTATGCTTTTACTCAAGGAGAAGATACTGTTTTAGCTGCCATGGCTCAACGCTGTCCTAAAATAAAGTCAAATACTGAGAAACCGCCACTAATTATTTTTGGTTCCTTGCCAGAATTAACTGCTAACCAATTAACTCTTGAGTTAGAACGTCAAGGAATTCAGGTAACAGGTTGGTTACCTGAGAAAAAGTATACTGAATTACCTAATATACCTGAAGGTGCATATGTAGTTGGTGTAAATCCATTTTTAAGCCGTACAGCGACAACATTAATGCGTAGAAGAAAAGCAAAACTTATTAATGCACCATTTCCTATAGGACCGGATGGTACTCGAGCTTGGATAGAAAAAATTTGTTCAGTATATAATATTAAGCCAACTGCTTTGGATCAAAGAGAACAAAAAATATGGGATAATCTTAAAGATTCTCTAGCTTTAGTCAAAAATAAGTCTGTATTTTTTATGGGTGATAATTTATTAGAAATTTCTATAGCTCGTTTTTTAGCTAGATGTGGAATGATTGTTTATGAAGTTGGAATTCCATATATGGATAAAAGGTATCAACAGGCAGAGTTAGAATTATTAAAAGAAACTTGTATTAAGCAGAATAGTGTTATACCACGTATAGTAGAAAAGCCAGATAATTATAATCAAATAGATCGTATTTATGATTTAGCTCCTGATTTAGTTATTACAGGTATGGCCCATGCTAACCCTTTAGAAGCACGAAATATCAATACCAAATGGTCAGTTGAATTTACATTTGCACAAATCCATGGTTTTTCAAATGCAGGAGAAATCTTAAATTTAGTGACTCGTCCATTGAAAAGAAATGTAGCTAAAATACCTTTAAGTTAATTTATAGTGATTTTTTGAGGTATAACACATTCTGTGGTTAATATCATACTAGCCACAGAAGCAGCATTTTGTAAAGCACATCTAGTGACTTTAGCTGGATCAATTATACCCGCATCGAACAAATCTACGAATTCATCTCTCATCGCATCATAACCAATATAATATTCTTTGGATTGTAATTTATCTAATATAAATGTTCCATTATTTCCTGAGTTAGTTACGATTTGTATAAAGGGAGCAATTAAGGCTTTTGCAATAATAGTTGCTCCTAATTGTTCTTCACCTTTTAAAAATTCTTTTGCCCACCCATTTAACTTATTAGAAATCTGTGCTAATGTAATTCCACCACCAGGTACAATTCCTTCTGCGATAGAAGCTTTACATGCGTTAATAGAATCTTCAAAACGTAAATGTTTTTCTCTCATTTCTACTTCAGTACTTGCACCAATTTTTATTACTGCTACGCTTCCAGATAATTTTGTTAAACGGTTTTCTAATTTTTCTTTTTCATAAATTGAATCGCTGATTTCAATTTGTTTTCTTAAAAATTGACATCTTTCTTCAACATGAGGGTTTTCTTTATTCGCAATAATAGTGGTACTATCTGTAGTAATAATAATTTGCCTAGCTTGTCCAAATACTTCGTGTTTTAAAGAATTAAATTTTATATCAGATTCTTGATGGATTAATTGCCCCTTAGTCAGAATACTAATATCTTCCAAGAAATCTTTTACATCATTTCCAAATCCAGGGGCTTTAATTGCAATAACATCCACTTTACCTTTAATTTTATTCATGATTAAAGTAGATAAAGCTTTTTGTTCAATATCTCGTGCAATAATAACTAAACTTTTCTTTAATTTTACAATTTTTTCGAGTAAAGGTATAATTTCTTTTTGTACTGATGTTAAGGTTAAATCTGTTAATAAAATATATGGATTCTCTTTTTTAATTACATTTTCATTATTATTATCCATAAAATAAGGTGATAAAATGCCTTTGTTAAATTGCATACCTTCTGTAATTTCTAATTCAGTATTGATAGATTTACCTTCTTCTAAAGAAATGATGCCTTCTCTTCCTGCTTTACTAAAAGCCTCTGCAATAATTTTTCCAATAGCAATATCATTATTAGCTGATATAGTAGCAATCTGCTGAATATCTAATGAATTTTTAACTGGTCGTGCATATTCTAAAATTTGATCTGATACAAATTTTACAGACTTAAGCATACCAGCTTTAAGTAATAAAGGATCAATACCAGCAAGACTATAATATAATCCTTCTTTTAATATATGATAGGCTAAAACAGTAGCGGTAGTCGTACCATCTCCAGCATTTTCATTAGTTTTTGCTGCAGCTTCTTTTACTAAAGAAGCTCCAGCATTTTCAAAAGAATCCTCTAAGAAAATTTCTTTAGCTATAGTAACTCCATCATTAACAATTTCAGGCATATTGTATTTTTTGGCGAGCACCACATTTCTACCTTTAGGACCCATGGTAATAGCTACAGCTTCTGCTAAAATGCTAATACCATTCTCTAGAGCTTTGCGAGCATTATCTTGATATAAAATTTCATTTTTCATGATCATATTATTTTATTATGGAATAAATTCTACTATAGAAATAATGTAATATAATTTTACTTTTTATTTGACGGGCGAGGAGGGACTCGAACCCCCGGCACCGTGGTTCGTAGCCACGTGCTCTAATCCACTGAGCTACAGGCCCATTAAGGTCTAATATATCAAAAATTTTCAAGTTGGGCAATGCTTACTAATGTGATCAATAGAAAATATAGTTTTATTTTCTCCCTATACGATTCTGTGTAAAATATGCTATCCTATAAATCAAAAAAATTAATAATATTTATGGTGCGACTCGACAAGTTTATTTGAACTTATAAAAAAAAGATAGATACTTTATTTATAAATAATATGTTGTAAATAAGCTAAAAGTATTTAATAAAATATTATAGAATAGATTAAATATAAGTATAGTATATACAAGAAACAGTTAATCTATGAATTTAAGATATACATATTGCGACACGAAGTTATACATCAATATATTATAAATAAAATAAAAGAAGCAAATAAGATTTTTATTCATATAAACTAAAAATTAAATTTTAAAAGTTCTGATTTTATATAGATTATTTTAATATTTTTATGTAAATATTAAAAAGATTATCCGATCTTCCAATATTTGAAATTTATTTTTTTTTTATTTTTTTGGTATGAAACGTGGTTTTAAGTTAAGATATCTATGAAACTAAAAATCAATAATTAATTGAGGTTCATATAGATAAATAATACGTAGATTAAAAGGTATTATTTAAGCCATATGCTAAGAGATTAGCACGTGTGGTTTTGTAGGAGATAATTTTGTATCAACCTATTAATGTCTAATATTTTATTTATAAATAGACTATATTTGTTTAACTAGAATATAATAATTTCTACTTTTTAAAACGAGGTAATTAATAATTTTTAAAATTATTTCACAGGATAAGAAAGTGATAACAGTTCTTAAGTAATAAATTAACTCAAAAATTATCAAATTTCTTAAAGCTGTATAGTAAATTTTTTGAATACAGTTTTGAGCCATATGCTAGGAGACTGGCACGTATGGTTCTAAGGGGGAAAAGTATTTCAACCCAACAAGCATACGTTATCAGTTTTAGTGGAAGATGAAGTAGGTGTATTATCTCGTATATCAGGTTTATTTGCTAGAAGGAGTTTTAATATTGATAGTTTAGCAGTAGGTCCTACTGAAATTAATGGTATCTCTAGAATTATTATGGTAGTTCCTGGAGACCAAAGAACTGTGGAGCAAATCACTAAACAACTTTATAAACTTATTAATGTTCTTAAAGTACAGGATGTGACTTCAACGCCTTCTGTTGAACGAGAGCTAATGCTTATTAAAGTTAAATGCACTGAAGAAAACAGAACTTCAATTACTGAAATAGTAAATATATTTCGAGCAAAAATTGTAGATCTTGCAGAAAATTTTTTAATTGCTGAAGTTACAGGTGATCCTGGTAAGATAGCAGCTTTTAAAAAAATCTTATATAATTTTGGAATTATTGAAATTGCGTGTACTGGCAAGATATCTTTAACTAGATCATCTAAAATTAATTCAGAATTCTTAAAAAATTTAAGTGAGTAGATAGAATTTATATTTTACGATTTTGTAGCCATATACCAGGATCTTCTACATATGAAAGACATTCTATTACATCCCAATCAAGTTTTTCTAAAGAAGAGAAAATTATATTTATATTGATAATAGCTAACTGTGGTATAAATTTATAATTTATATCTTTATTTTCCTGACGATGTTGTTTTTCAATTAAAAAATATGTAGAGCAATTTTTGACATATTTACAGTTAATACAAATACACATATTTAAATTAAATAAAGTTTAATGGGGGCGGAGGGACTTGAACCCTCACGATCAAAATTAATCAACAGATTTTAAATCTGTTGTGTCTACCATTCCACCACGCCCCCTATTTTATATCAGTAACATATCTGGAATTAAAAACTGAGGCGGCACTCAGAATCGAACTGAGGGTAAAGGATTTGCAATCCTCTGCCTTACCACTTGGCCATGCCGCCATATATAAATATAGATTAACATATAAATAACTAATTCTAAAATAGTAGGAATGAATTTATTATAAAAATAACAAATAACTTGCGTTATTATATATATCTGATATAATATATATTATAAAAATAATATATATTATTTAATTTTCCAGTTAGATTTATTTTAATTTTTGTTTAAAGCCTAAAAAATAGGTAGTAATATTTATGTTATTATTTAATCAAATCATAACTTCTGTTCTGAGTTTTGCTATTCATTTGAGTAATATAGTAAGTTTTTCTTATAAAGAACCTCTGCCAAAAAACTTATATTTTCCAAGCAATAAATCTTATATCTCTAGTAAAAATTCAGAAGAAAATACTAGTATTATAAGGATGCAAACCAAATATTCTTTTGCGGTAAAGGCTAAAGATACAAAAACTCAAGAGAATACAAGAGTTATCACAGATGCAGAAGAAATAGATAAAATGCCAAGAAATGTTAATGAATCACTATTAACAAGACCTTTGAAACCTAGTTTATTCTTTAGAATAAGTAATTTTTTTCCTAGACAAGGGGAAGAAGAAGTAGTTATTTACAATGAAAAAAGTGGAATACTCAGTGATAATTTAATAAAAGAAGATTTATTAAATAGTGTAGAGAAAGATAAAAGAAGACTATTTAGAGAAAACTTTAAAAGAGCTCTTTTAGTAGAAAGAATTCATTTCAGACTTCCTGAAAAAGATACTCGTTATAAGGCAAAATCTAATATGGTAATCAAATGGAACAAATTACCCCTTCAGACAAATCCGGTTAAATTCGTCTTAGATAGGAAATACTGGCGAAATAGGAGAACTCCTGGATTTCCAAATACAAATCAACAGATGCTATCAAAATCTTTTTACCATTTTCCTATATTTAGTATAGAAAATAATTTAAAGCAAATAATTTTAGCTTATCCAGCAGAAGCATTTATTAAAAATTGGGAAGATAGATTATATGACTGGTATTATAGAATCTTTGAATGGGAAAAAGATACTAGAGCAACAAATATAGGCTTTTTCTTTTTTAACCCCAAAGATGCCATAACATATGAGCACAGTGTCCGTAAATTTGGACCATTAGCAGCTCATGATTTAGGGACTAAACTTGCAATCATACGTTTAAGTAATGCATATGATTTAAACAGAACTTCTGCTCCTGAAACACGTTTTTTATTTATTCCAGATATGGAAGAGGTTGTTAATTTATTAACTAGTTATCGATCTAAATATGGAAGAAAAATGCAATTTCATCCTGACCAAAAAATTACAAAAGATGGTTTTGCAAATCAGCCAATATATTTAATTAAGGATATAAAAATTAGACAAGGTTTATTATCAAGTAAAATAATATCATATCAAGGTAATTTAAAAGACCATGCCTACATCTTTTTAACTTTAGAAGGTGCTGAATTTGCTTGGAAAACTTTTTGTGAAAAAAATCCACAGTTTAATTTACCATCTAGACCTAATATATTAGTTTATAATTTTGATTCTTTTGTTAAAGATTATGAAAATTCTAAAAAAGATTTAATATTTCCCTATGAAAAATTTTTCTTAATCTCGAATAGAGAAACGTATGAAAAAATAAATGAATTAAATAAGGGAGAAAATAAACAAAATGAGTTACAACGTTTTTATAATAAAAGAATTTCATCTAGTATATTCTTTATTAAATTGTGGGCAAATAGATTCAGATTAGTTTTATTTCATGCTCCTAGAATAAATGAATATCCTAGGAGAGAATTATTTTATTCAGAAGAAGCTGAAGAAAATTAGCAATAATAATAAAATATGATTTATCTCTAGAAATAAAAAATTAGAGATGAATTATATTATTATTAACTATGTTATAAAGAAAATTTATGTATAGATTTTAATGCTTTAGTAGAAATTTTTAAAGTAATCCATTTCCCCGCGCTATGAGACCAAACTTTCTTTTTTTGTAAATTAATCTGTTGTTTTTTTTTCGTTCTACGGTGCGAGTGAGATACAGAATAACCATTATTAAACGTCTTATTAGTTAATTGACACTTTTTTCCCATAATAAAATTTGTAAAGATAATTATAATAATTGTTCTAATGTTTGAATAATTGTTGATTTGGGGACAGCTCCAGTAATTTTAGTTAACAATTCCCCCTTTCGAAAAATTAAAATAGTTGGAATACTACGTATACTATATTCCATGGCTGTAGTTGGATTTTTATCTGTGTTAATTCTTATTATTTTTAAAAGCCCATTATAGTCATGAGAAATTTCTGTCCAAATAGGAGAAATTAAATTACATGGACGGCACCATGGAGCCCAAAAATTTACTATAGTAAGAATATTAGAATTCCCAATCTCTTTTTTAAAAGAGTAATCGTCTACGTTGAAGTCCATATAGTAAAGTATATTATGATATCTAATAATTTTCAATGCCTAGCAATACATTAAAAAAACTTATCATTTATATAAATAAACCGATAATCAATTGATGGTGGATTAATGTTAAATTATATATTAAGGTTAAAGGTTATAATATAATCTTTATGTACCAATATGTGAATAATGTTGTACGCCTAAAATTATAGTTTTACAAAAATTTGATATAGTACACATGGCTTTTAAAAGCCTTATGATACTGCCTTATATTGAAGGAGGAATGCATGTCTCAATCTGTAGAAGAACGCACCAGAATTAAAAATGAACGTTATGAATCTGGTGTAATCCCATATGCTAAAATGGGTTACTGGGCTCCTGATCACGTGATCCTAGATACAGATGTTTTAGCTCTTTTCCGTATTACACCTCAACCAGGTGTAGACCCTGTTGAAGCTGCTGCTGCTGTTGCTGGTGAATCATCTACAGCAACATGGACTGTTGTATGGACAGATTTATTAACAGCTTGTGATTTATATCGTGCTAAAGCATATCGAGTAGATCCAGTACCAAACAGCCCTGATCAATATTTTGCATATATTGCATATGATATTGACTTATTTGAAGAAGGTTCTGTTGCTAACTTAACAGCGTCTATTATCGGTAACGTATTTGGTTTTAAAGCAGTAAAAGCTTTACGTTTAGAAGATATGCGTATTCCAGTAGCTTACTTAAAGACTTATCAAGGACCAGCTACCGGTGTAATCGTAGAACGTGAACGTATGAATAACTTTGGCCGTCCTTTATTAGGTGCGACTGTTAAACCTAAATTAGGTTTATCTGGTAAAAACTATGGCCGTGTTGTTTATGAAGGTTTAAAAGGTGGTTTAGATTTCTTAAAAGATGATGAAAATATTAATTCTCAACCATTCATGAGATGGAGAGAGCGTTTTCTATTCTCAATTGAAGGTGTAAACCGAGCTGTTGCTGCAAGTGGTGAAATTAAAGGTCACTATTTAAATGTTACTGCTGCAACAATGGAAGATATGTATGAAAGAGCTGCTTTTGCTAAAGAAGTAGGTAGTATCATTTGTATGATTGACCTTGTAATTGGTTATACCGCTATTCAAAGTATGGCAATTTGGGCTCGTAAACATGATATGATTCTTCACTTACACAGAGCAGGTAACTCTACTTACTCTCGTCAAAAAAATCATGGTATGAACTTCCGTGTAATTTGTAAGTGGATGCGTATGGCAGGTGTTGACCATATTCATGCTGGTACTGTTGTAGGTAAATTAGAAGGTGATCCTTTAATGATCAAAGGTTTCTACAGAACATTATTAGATCCAGTATTACCTATGAATTTACCAGAAGGTCTTTTCTTTGAGCAAGATTGGGCATCATTACGTAAAGTAATGCCAGTAGCTTCTGGTGGTATTCACGCAGGTCAAATGCACCAATTAATCCAATTCTTAGGTGAAGATGTAGTACTTCAGTTTGGTGGTGGTACAATTGGACACCCAGATGGAATTCAAGCAGGTGCAACAGCTAACCGTGTAGCTTTAGAATGTATGATTTTAGCTAGAAACGAAGGTCGTGACTATGTAAATGAAGGACCTCAAATTTTAAGAGACGCAGCTAAAACTTGTGGACCTCTTCAAACAGCTTTAGATTTATGGAAAGATATTAGCTTTAACTATACTTCTACTGATACAGCTGACTTCGTAACTACTCCAACTGCAAATATTTAATTTGTAAACCTTATTCGAGTATAACTAAAATTTTCTAAAGTATATAAGGAGCAATATAGTGAGATTAACTCAAGGAACATTTTCATACCTTCCAGACCTTACAGAAGAACAAATCGCAAAACAAATTAGATATGCGATGATTCAAGGTTACTCAATGAGTATTGAGTATACTGATGATCCGCATCCTCGTAACTCATACTGGGATATGTGGGGTTTACCTTTATTTGATATTAAAGATCCTTCTTCAGTAACTTATGAAATAGCAGCAGCACGTAAAGCACATCCTAATGTATATGTTAAAATCAATGCTTTTGATAATACTAGAGGTGTTGAGAGCTGCAAGCTATCATTTATTATCCAAAGACCAGCTGCAGAGCCAGGTTTCTTATTAACTCGTCAAGAAGTAGATGGTCGTTTACAACGATATAGCATTCACAGTTACGCGACTGAAAAACCAGAAGGTAACCGTTACTAAATATTTAGAATATTTCAAGGGCTCTCTATTATTTAGAGCTCTTGAGATATTTACCTGAAATGTATAATATATACTAAATATAATTAATTTACTATGACAATTTCACCAGATACTCTTGTAAACTTACGAGAAGAATATGAAAATACGCAAATACAATCTATTCTAGATCAATTAAATCAAGAATTGATTGGTTTAATACCAGTTAAAACTCGGATTAGAGAAATAGCAGCATTACTCTTAGTCGATAGATTAAGAAGAAGCCTTAATTTAACTTCTAATACTCCAGGCTTACACATGTCATTTACAGGTAGTCCAGGAACTGGGAAAACTACAGTAGCTATGAAAATGGCAGATATTTTACATCGATTAGGATATAGCCGTAAAGGTCATCTTTTAACAGTGACTCGTGATGATTTAGTAGGGCAGTATATTGGTCATACAGCTCCCAAGACAAAAGAAGTATTAAAACAAGCAATGGGAGGAGTTTTATTTATTGATGAGGCCTATTACTTATACAAGCCAGATAATGAAAGAGATTATGGAAGTGAGGCAATTGAAATTCTATTACAAGTAATGGAAAATCAGCGAGATGATATTGTAGTTGTATTTGCAGGCTATAAAGAAAAGATGGATGACTTTTATAAATCTAACCCAGGTTTATCATCACGTGTAGCTAACCATGTAGATTTTCCAGATTATACAGTGGATGAATTACTTGCCATTTCACAATTAATGTTACAAGAACAACAATACCGTTTTACAGTAGATGCAGAAAGAGCTCTAGCACAGTATATTGCAAAAAGAATGGAGCAGCCATTATTTGCAAATGCTAGAAGTATTCGAAATGCTATTGATAGAGCTAGAATGCGTCAAGCAAATCGTATTTTTGCAAGTGGAGGTAGAATTTTAACAAAAGCAGACTTAGTGACATTAGAGGCTGAAGATATCTTAAGAAGTCGACTATTTGCAACATAATTTATATAAAATTTATTCTAGCAAGACTTACTATGGTAAATATTTTTCCTATTATTTATTTAAGTATTATTATAGTTTTACTTAGTATATTAATATATATTTTAACAAAACCTATTCTTCAAACTTACCAAGAAATTCGCAGATTAAAGAAATATAAAGCATGTAATGATTTTAATATTGACTCTGAGGAAAAAGCACAACAAATATATCAGATGGGAGTATTTTATTGGACTCATTACTATTATGCAGAAGCATTACAATGTTTTAGTTCTATTCTATTAAATAGAATATTTTATACTAAGAAAGAATTGTCATATATCTATTTTCAGATAGGAAATTTATATGTATCCTTAAATTATTTTGATTTAGGGATACAGAATTATAATATATCTTCAGAACTATTACCTGGAAATGAACAAATCTTATTAAAATTAGCAAAAACTTTAAAAGAAAATTCTAATTATAATGCTTCGAAACAGGTTTATCAAAAACTTTTGCATATTTCGCCAAATAATTTAAGAATAAAGAAAGAAATAGATACTTTAGATTTGTTTCTTGTTTAGACTCGGGATGACAGGATTTGAACCTGCGACATCCTGCTCCCAAAGCAGGCGCGCTACCAAACTGCGCTACATCCCGATATATATAGAGTATATCAAAATTGATAAGAAAATGTCTACTTAGGATACCAAAACATTCCTTTTATATTGTAAGGGTCTGTAATAAAACCTAATCTATTATAAAAAGAAATACTTTGAGAATCTGCAAATAATGTGATAGTATCTATTTCAATATAACGTAATTCTTGAATAGTAATTTTCATTAGCAATTTACCAAGACCTTGTTTTTGATAATCAGGATGAATTACCATATCCCAAATAATGGCATTAAAGGCTTGATCTGAGATTACTCGTACAAAACCAATTAAATGTGTATTTCTATTATTTTCTCTATATAAAGTGATAATAAGTAGACTGTTCTTTAAAGCTAACTTAACTTTTTGCAAGGGACGTTTAACCCAACCTACTGCGTTACACAATTCTTCTAGTTCTTCAAATTTTATATTAGTAGAAGTAGATATGAATAAATTATCTTTCTTATGATTGTAAATTATAATTTTTTGTTGATCAAAAGTTGTTTTTAAATTAGAAGAGGAATATTTAATGAATAAAGAATTCCTGAAAAATTGTTTCCAGTTATTCATAAGTAAATTTTCAAGAAAGCTTATTTATATATTTTAATTAACAATTTTTTTTAGAGTTAAAAAAACCAAGATTTATACTCGCTAAAAGAATTTGTATGCTGCTACGATTAAGTTCTGACAAAGTTCAAATTTTATAGCGTATAATCTTGGCTATTACACAATATAACATGTATTTTAATTAAGTGTCAAGTTGATGAACTTTCCTTTATATTGACATACTACGAATGATATAGTCAAAATATGGTTGAATAACGTTTTGTTCTTCTAAAGTAAAATAACCTAGAGTAGCTTTTTTTAAACATTCAATGCTATCAATCATCCCAACAATAGGTACACCTAAAGAATTGTACATTTCTTTTACACCTACTAAACCAATGCGTTCAATAGGCTCTTTCTCGCCTGCAACAATACCATATGTAATTAGGCGTAAATACCATCCATAATCTCTTAAACATAAAGATCTTTCTTTGCTTCCAGAAGCATTTCCACCTGGTGCAATATAATCTGGATGAATTTGAAACAATTCTTTACTTGCAGCACGGATAATATCTTTTTCCTTACTGCGAATAACCGAAATAATTTCGATTCTGTTTAGACCAGTCTCTAAATAATCTTGAATGTTTTCTAACTCTCCAATAGTAAGATATCGAAGATCATCATCTGCTTCTAAAATAAGTTGGCTTACGACGCTCATATAAAATTTCTCAGAGTGGATTTAATTAATATATTAATATTATTATATTAAATATTTACCTGAAATAGACAAAAAGAGCTTCTATAATAGTCATAGGATAATAAAATATATGTAATTTTACATATATTTTATTATCTTAGCAATATTTTATAATGGTAAAAACAAAGCATCTGGGAAGAAACGATTAATTTCGATCAGTAATCCAGCAGTAAATACCATCCATATAGTACCAATAACTGGAGCAGTTGATAAATATTTAATTGGGTCGATCAGTCAAAAATCTCCTCTCAGAATCATACGTGCTAGTCTCCTAGCATATGGCTCAAACTTATTAGATAGTTTAACAAGTTTAGCGCTTTAGGTCTATTTTAATTTTTGATAGACCTAATTCGCTATCTTCTGTAAATTTTAATTGCCAGTCACGTTTTAAGAAGTTATCATTAAATCTACTGAATAAAATAATTTACTCTACTAGTTTAAAATATATAATATATATATTATTACAAATAATATAATTAACTAGGTTCAATTAAATTCTTAGAACTGAATTATTATTCTTTAAAAAAATCAAATTAATATAAAGCTTTTTTAGAATTAATTTGTAAACTTCAAAACTTCGTGTCGCACGTAAAGCTATTATTCATATGACAAATTTCCTATTTTATAAAATTGATATACTATCTTGGAGAAACTGTGATTTCTTCTGCTGGAGCTAATAATTTTCCACTGCTTAATTCCTGCCAAGCTGCTAAAGGCCATAAGAAGCCAGAAAGCATATATTTTAAAGCTAAAGGTACATCAATAATAATTTCTTTTTCGTTAGGTTTATTAGTTTTACTTACTGCCTGCAAATAGATAGGGTCGATGTTTCATTTACTCTGCAATGTACAGCTTATAGAGAACACCTCCCATTCAAAACCGTACATGAAAGTTTCCCTTCATACGGCTCCTGGAATAAATAAGTTATTAGCTTAACTATATTTTGTATGCTTAGTAATATACTAAAATGAGATTTTAATCATGTATTATATTAATAATATACGCTATAAATCCGTTAGGAAATTATTCCTGATCCTATATAAGGTATCCATAAGCTTACTTAACTAATTTTGGAAAAACCTGTATTATTTGTTCCAAATGAATATTATTGGGTCACTTTAAATTCTTTTATTTCGCCTATTATTTACTCAGGACTACTAAAAAGTAAGAGAGAAATCTTCTTGGTGAGTATTTTTTATAATTAAGATCATCGAGTATTGTAAATCGCAAACTGATGTGTGTAAGTTAGACATTTTTTGAAAAAGTGTACTAGGAGTTAATTCTGGTGACTTTCCAAGAGGCAGTGTTTTGTTTGCGAAATCAAATCTGGTTCCCCTGTGACTTTTCAGCTTCGTTTTGATGATCAATCTCTACGTGAACACTATTGGCACTACTCCTGTCCTAAGGAGAATAGGACTTAACTATTAAATATATTATTTCAATAATTGCACCTATACTTTCATTTAGTTATGTAAAATCTTGACATTAAAGATTCAATTGATTTGTAATTTCAAGATTTTCACCTTAAGTTTTATTGATAGAGTATTTATCAATTAAACTTAAGAACAAATCGCACTCCTCTACCTACCCAACCAATCCATCCTGTAATATACAGAAAAAGTAATCCAGGGATAGTAAATTCTTTGATAGGGTCGATGTCTCATTTCCTCTGTAATGTACAATTTATAGAGAACACCTCCCATTCAAAACCGTACGTGAAAGTTTCCCTTCATACGGCTCCTGAGATTATAGGCCTCCCCTGTCTATACTTCATATATTTTATCTGAGAGAATAAAAGTGATATAATGATCAGAATTTTACCTTTGTTTTTCACATAAATATATAATATATAATCCGTTAGGTAATTACACCAGTTCCTACCCGAAAAATATCATCTAATAAAAAGATTAATTTTATCTACCTATAATATAGGAAATATTCTTCGTTTTTCTTTGTTCCAAATATTAATTATTTTGTTACGTTAGATTCTTTTCATATGTCTATTACTACTTGTGCTCTTAGGATTTTGTTTTTTGGCATGCTTCCTTAAACAAAGATTAGTAATAATGATAGCGAGATTCAAATAATCTTGCAAACTCGCATATATGGAAAGACACTAGTGAAAAGTTGAATGAATTTTATCTTAGTAACTTGCAAATTCAAGGTGCAGTGTTTAACAAGATCACTGCTATTCTATCCTAGCTTCGCTTTGATAATCAATCTCCGCGTAGGTATATAAGCATCACTCTTATCCTTAAGAGGGTTGTATATTAATTACATAATTATTATTTTATAATTGCAACAACATTAATATTTAGTTAATGTAATACATTATGTATTACTTTAAAAAGCAAATCGCACAGCATGACTCCATCTTCCATCTGCAATTAAGTGAGGTAGTCCATCAGAACCACACAATAAACCAGCTTCAGAATATTTAGTAAAACGTTTTTGAGTATTTTCTATTTTTTGTTGTAAAGCAATTGCAGGAGGAGTACCAACCTCATATTTAGCTAAACGTACTTCTAATTTTTTAACACTTGCTTTTAAGCGTTTGTTAAAAGGAACAGAATCTTTACAAGGTGTTAAACTTGCTAAGTTAGCATTAGCATTATTAGGCAAACCAATTACCAAAGAAAATATTACTAAAAGTAAACCTATAAATTTTTTCATAAAATATAATTTTATTATTTTTCTGATAACAGTAAGTTACTCTATAAATAATAGGATACCTAAAAAAAAAAATTACTGTAATAAATTTTACAATTATTATCTAAAAATTAATTTATAAAAAGTTGTTGAAGTATTTTGTGAACAAATAATGTAAGGCAAAAAAATAAAGAGGCTACGATTACAATAGCTGGCCCAGAAGGAATATTCAAAAAATAACTAATATACATCCCTAAAATACTAGAGAGAATACTAAAAGTAGAAGAAAGAGTCATAACCTGATCTAACCGTATAACAAGCAAATAAGCAGAAGCACTCGGTATAATTAATAAAGCAAGAACTAAAATTACACCAACAGCTTTCATACTGGCAACAGTAGTTAAAGCAACTAATACCATGAGACCAAAATTAAGCTTTTTGACAGGTAACCCTAAAGCTTCAGCTCCTAAAGGATCAAAAGTATAAAAAAGTAGCTCTTTGTATAAAAAAGTAATGATTAATACAACACTTCCAGAAATGATAGATGTTGCAATAACGTCTTCTAACGTGACTCCCAGAATATTACCAAATAAAAAATGATTCAAATCAATTTTATTATCTTTCTGTATTAAACTGATAAGTGTAATGCCTATCGCAAAAAAACTGGCAAATACAATACCAATAACAGTATCTTCTTTTAGGGGATATTCTTTATTTAACCAAGTAATTAATACTGTGCTTAAAATAGCCGCTAAAAGTGCGCCACCTATAATAGGTATTTTATAACTAAAGGCTAATGCTATTCCAGGCATGACTGAGTGACTAATTGCATCACCCAAAAGTGCAAGCCTCTGTACCATTAAGTAGCTTCCTACTATAGCACATAATAAACCTACAGAAATTGCTACAACTAGGGAACGTTGCATGAAAGCATATTCTAAAGGCTCTTTAAGATTATACCCGAAAAAAATCCAAGATTTGTTGTGTAAATATATTGCAAAATTCATTTTGATTAGTTATACATAATTTAAATAAGGATATGTTCCATAAAACAAAAATTTAATTTAAGCAATATTCGTATTGAATGGATAACATTTTTTCTTATTTCCAGTAATTTTTATCTTGTTCATAAAAAGATCTAAAAGGCAATCGTGGAAAAAAAGTTTTTTTATTAATATAACGTAAAAAAAGTAAATCGAGAACTGTCTTCCCGTGTGCAATCCTACGTCGTCTTTTAATATAACGAATACATTCCTGCTTCCAGTTTTGTACAATATTCTTTTTATATTTTTTGATTTGCCACCTATAAATAGTATTATTAATAATTTCATCCATTGATTTGAAATCATCTATTTTATTGCAAAGAAGATGGTTATTAAACCAACGACGTATAAGTGGATTTATTCTTAAAATAGCAGCATTTAGAGTAATATGTGTCATAGCTCTATTACGTCCTAAAAAATCTTTTTTATATAAAATTTGTCGAATATGACGTATTAACTTTTTTTTACTATTTATATTCGGAGAAATATTAAGGTGATTCTCTTTAATATCAAATAAAAAATGTAAAAAATTAAATTTAGAGGTCATGGAATAGGTATAATATAGTGGTTTTAATTTGAGTACTTTAAGTGTGTGGCTTAAAACCTGGTAATATCGATGACAGCTAATTGGGTTGTGACATAGAATGCAGAAAAATTCCTTATAGCTAAAATAATAAATAGAATTCAATGTATTCTTTTGGTCTAATGAAAGTAATAATTGATTAGATATTAAACTATATTGAATACCATAAGTTAGTATAGTTATAAATAACTGCTCTAATTGAATATTATTATTTATTAATGCTATTTTTATGCTTCTATTGTCTTTAGAATTTTCAATATAAAAATGAATGAGGTTATTTAAAAGATCACTATTATGAAGTTTTTGTTTTAACAATTTACTATGTTGAAAGTGAATAGCTAATTTTACATATATAATATATTTAAATTTTTGTTTTTGAATTTGTGTAAAAAGATTACATGACGCATCTTGAGCTATATATTGAGATCGAAACCCAAATACACCAGGCTCTAGATAAGCTTCCCATTGAGCTTCTAGTGACCAATAAATTAAATAGGAAATACTCTGGGTATAAATATATTTAAAAAGAGAATAAGAAATATTAAATTTTAGTTTTTCCCAGTAATTATATAAATTGCTAAGAGAATTTATATTTAAAGATAATGCTAATCTAATTTTATTACCACTCGTTAATTTAATAGAACTATGATTTAAAACTTGTCTGATAGCAAGTAGTTTTGTGTTTAAAGATATTAATATTATTTTCTGGTGGTAAAGAATTTGTGGTATATTACCTTGTAATGAATAACTATATATATTTTGTTGTATTCTAATAAGAAAAATTTTTTTTTGATTCCAGGGAATTTTTTCCCAGCAGGTAGTTAACTTTTTATTACTAATTTCATTAAAAAAATTTTTAGACATAAAAGTGGGGTAGTAATGTACTTCAATTAAGTTTAAACATGAAATTATATCTACATTAAAGTATAATCTCTCTTCATAGTTTTTTTAAACTATGAAGAGAGTTATATTTGAAACAATACTGAATAGTTTATAAAGAAGATCCAATGCCAGAGTAAGATCCGTAAATAAATATTCCTAAAACAGTTAATGCGGCTAAGCCACCTACAGTAGCTACTAACCAGAGAGGGATTCGACCAGTACTTGCCATTTGGATATCTCCTGTATCTTATGAATTAAATGAATAATAGTTATTACTCTTCTTAGTTGAAGAAATAACTCGAAAATAGTACTGCTAATACAAAAATTAGAAGTAAACCCCAGTATAGGGATGTTCTATTTAGTTCTACGGGCTGTTTATTAGGATTAGGACCACTCATAATTATAAATAAACTCCTATCTTTGAATAAATTGCATTGAAGTAATAGCACCTAGAAAGAATACTGTAGGTACAGCAAGACCATGTATAGCTAACCATCTAAATGTAAAGATGGGATAAGTAATAGGTTGGTTAGTGTTATTTCTGCTCATCTTAATTTTATGACTCCAAAAATTTTATAATCCTTTAGTTAAATCTTCAAGTTCTTGTTTAGCACTAAATCTATCATTAACTAAAGGTACTTGTTGGCGATCTTGTGTAAAGTATTCATTTGGACGTGGTGTACCAAATACATCATAAGCTAAACCTGTGCTTACAAATAACCAACCTGCAACAAATAAAGATGGAATCGTAATACTATGAATAACCCAATAACGAATACTTGTAATAATATCTGAAAAAGGACGTTCCCCTGTTGAACCTCCAGACATAGGCATGCTCCCAAAATATTTAATAATAAGATTTGAATATATACTATATTATTATTATTTTAATTCATTTAAATAGTTTAAATCACTGAATTTTAATATTGTATAGATCTTAGTAGAATTAAAGATGTATAATAATACATTATATCTTCTATATTCATATTTTTAATATAACTTACAAAGTTAACTATATTTTAAAATCAAACCAAAATGTACTTCCTATAGCTATCTCGCTTCGAAAATTAATTTGAGAATCATGCTGTTTTAATATACTTTGTACTGTGGGTAGTCCAACACCAATTTCTTTCAAAGAAAAACTAGAATTATTATATAAATTAGAAAGTTTATCTAAAATCATTTTTTTTTGTGGCGATGTAATTCCACAGCCAGTATCAGAGATTTCAATACGAATAAATTTAGCAAATGAATATTGGGCAAAAATTGTATTGTTTAATATCTTATTTGAATAAGAATAAATCCGTACAATTACTTCCCCAAATTTTTTATTAAATTTAAGTGAATTATCAATTAAATTAGAAAAGGCTTGAAATAATAAATCATAATTTCCTAGCATAGAATAATGACCGTGAACTTCTACACTAAGAGAAATATCTTTTTCAAGTGAATTAAGTTGGTAAGATCTAAAAACTTGTTTAAGTAATAAAGAAAGATTCACTGTCTCAAACTTATAAGTATAATTAGCATCCAATTTAGATAAATTTAAAACATTATTAACTAAACGACTCAATCTTAAAGTTTCCTTATTTGCAATACATAAAAATTCAATTTTTTCTTGAGAGGATAATTCATCATAAAATTCAATTAAGGTTTCTAAGAAAGATTGGATATTAGTTAAAGGCGTACGTAATTCATGAGAGACATTACGAATAAATTGATTTTTTACATGTAAAATTTCTTTCTCTCGATCAATTTCGTATAACGTAATAGTTATATATTCCAATTTATTATCTGGAGGGTGATTATAGATAGATTTTAAGTATATAATTATACTCTTTGCATTCAGATGTGGTGTATCAAGAACGAGTTCTATCTTTTTTGTAGTGGCATGTGAATAAGTAAGAATATCTGTTAAGGGTTGGATGAGAGTATCTTTGATAGAAAAATCTAAAATATTTTTTCCTGTAGCATCTAAATCATGCCAGTTTAAAATGTGATTAGCAGAAGTATTAGTTAATAAAATATTAAACTGGTTATCTAATAAGATGACACCGCAGGCTAAATTTTGAATTAAAAGTTGGAGTTGATTTTTATTATTTAAGATATCTTTTATATTACTTTCATCTTTAAATTCTATCATAATCTGTTATATCGTAAGAAATTAACTAAGCCAATGGTTATAAAATTTAAGATTATTATATTTTGTTGTATAGTCTATAATTATATTTTTTCATATGAGAGAATATTGTTATCTAATAAGTTATACTTTATACTACATATAAAGATCCGTAACTCAGTTGGTAGAGTGGTTGCCTTACAAGCAATAGGTCATCGGTTCGAATCCGGTCGGGTCTAACTACTTTAATTCTAGCGTTAAAATTCGCTAAGGGCTCATCGTCTAAGGGATTAGGACAGGGACCTTCTAAGTCTCTAATGTAGGTTCGAATCCTACTGAGCCTGTAAAATAATTAAAAAATAATTGCGGACGGAGAGACTTGAACTCTCACGGCATATAACCACTAGAACCTAAATCTAACGTGTCTACCAATTCCACCACGTCCGCTTATTATTTATGATAGCAAAAATCTTAAATAAAATCAATTAAAGTGGTTAAGCTTATCTTGCTTTTTTGATTAAAGAACGATAAGATAAGTGTATATCCTCAGTAGCTCAGTGGCAGAGCGATCGGCTGTTAACCGATTGGTCGTAGGTTCAATCCCTACCTGGGGAGTTATACATATTTTTGTAAGTGTATAGTCACTTACGACTTGATAGAAATATATGTTAGACTTATAATTAAATGTTAAAAATTAATGTTTTAAATGAAAAGAATAAAAATATTTAAACAGTTTTGTGGTAGATAAAATAAATAATCCCAATAAAAAAATTTCTAGAAATAGTCCACTTATTAATGACCGAATTCAATTTCCCATTGTTCGCGTAATTGATTCGGAAGGAGAGCAGTTAGGCATACTAGGTATTATTGAAGCTAAAAATTTAGCTAAAGAAAAAGTGTGATTTGTTTAACAATAACCAAATAGAATTGATTAATTAATTATTTGGTTATAACGGAAAGTGTTTCAGTTATTTTAAAAAATATAATAGTGGAACATAACTAAATGTTGATGTTGGTGCAACTGTAAGATTTTTTAAATTAAACCAGTTAAATCTAAACTTCTTAAGGATGGAGGGTTGCCATAGTATCCACGTGGAGATTGATTATCAAAGCGAAGCTGGACAGTTTATATGTATAAGTAAAAATTAGTGGCAAGTTACTACGATTAATTAAATATTAACCTTTACAAAAAACATCTCAATGGCGAATTTAATATCTAAAAATATATTATTATAAATATAAGCTTGCTGAGGTTTTTTTCTCCATTAAAGCAATCCTAGCTCAATAACAAGGTGAAGTAAAGGAATCTAAAGTAACAAAAAAATCAATATTTGGAACAAAGAAAAACGAGGAATATTTCCCTAATGCATATAGAGTTTTTAATTTCAAATGGGAAGATAAATGTAATCATTTTATTAGAAGATATTTTTCGGGTAGGAAAAAGCGTAATTGCTTAACGGGTTGTAGATATATATTATATTATTCAATAATAAAAAAGTTTGTAATACACTATATGAAGTTTTAACATGGCATAAGCTTGGCAATCTCAGGAGCCGTATGAAAGGAAACTTTCACGTACGGTTTTGAATGAGAGGTATCCTCTGAGGAGGTATCGACTCTATCCAGTTAGATTTAGTTCTTATTAGTGATAAATCTGATCCACCAGTATGTCGTATTATTAATTATGGTAAATATAAATTTGCTCAAGAGAAGAAAGCAAAAGAAGCTCGTAAAAAACAGCAAAGTATGGCGATTAAAGAAGTAAAAATGCGTTATAATATTGAAACACATGATTATAATGTACGGCTAAATCAAGCTACACGTTTTTTGCAAGCAGGTGATAAAGTTAAAACTACTGTAAATTTTAGAGGAAGAGAAATTCAGCATTCTGATTTAGCTATTGCGTTACTTAATAAAATGGCTTTCCAACTAGAAAAGGTAGCAGAGTTGCAGCAAAAACCATTAAAAGAAGGTAGAAGTGTAACAATGATTTTATCTCCTAAAAAAAATAATATTTCTATTTAAAAAAATCTCTCCTAATATTATACTATAGGAGAGAATATACTTAATACAATATTTTAATCTCCCTGTAATTTAAGTAGTACAAAACCAATAACTAATCCTACAATCGTTACGACAAAACTAATCTCAGCAGTTGTAATTATTTCTTTACCCATATTCACTCCAATTAAAATCCGTTTCTTCCCCAAACTGTTAAAGCAATTGAGAATGAGAAACTCGCTAATAAAGCTGCCCAACCTAAACTTAAAATATCCATAAATCAGAATTCCCTCGAATCTAAGCTCGAATTTATTATTTTAATAGGTAGATATAAAATCTATAAATAATATTTTAGCTTAAAAATTTTTTTTATCTCATATAATTATAACAGATTTCAAATAATGAAATAAATCTAGTTTAAAAAAGCGTGCTATAATTAGAGTAAGAAATATGTAAAATAAGTAATTGAGAATGTTATGGCAAAAAGAACTTTAGAAGGTACTAAAAGAAAAAAAATCCGTAAATCAGGCTTTATGCAAAGAATGAAAACAGTATCAGGTCGTCGCATTATTCAAGCGAGACGTAATAAAGGGCGAAAAAGATTAGGTATCTCATAAAAAATATATAATAAAAAATTTATACTTTAACACAGAAGTATAAATAATGATTAATATAATATATAAATATTTTTATTTAAAAGAGTTATTATGACAGAAACAATTAATTTGCAAATGCCATCTCCTACTTTTGGTGGAAGTACAGGTGGTTGGTTAATAGCAGCTGAGCAAGAAGAGAAATATGCTATCACTTGGAGTAGTTCAAAAGAAGTTATTTTTGAAATGCCAACAGGTGGAGTTGCTTTAATGAGAGAAGGAGAAAACTTGTTATATTTAGCTCGAAAAGAACAATGCTTAGCTTTAGGTAATGCTTTAAGAAAAAACTTTAAAATTTCAGATTATAAAATTTATAGAATATTTCCTAGTGGAGAAGTACAATATTTACATCCAAAAGATGGAGTTTTCCCTGAGAAAGTAAATTCTGGGCGTTCTGGAGTAGGTAATATAGACCATTCTATTGGGAAGAACTTAAACCCAGTAAATGTAAAATTTACTGATAAAAGTGTATATGATTAATTAGTACCTAATACTAAAATTCCTTTTCTAGGTTTAATTCTAAGAGAGGAATTTTATTATGATATAAAGTATATTTTTTTAAAATTAAGCTCTACAATATTATTAAAATTATAAAATATTGATTAAGCATATTTCAATATATATATTATTATGTAATATACTAATGCTCAATATGTACACATCTATTTTTGAAAAAGAATTAATTTTATTAATTAAGTCATATTATTCTGTAATTTATATTCAATCTGTAGAGGAAGAACGTTTAGAGAATTCTTTAAAAAAAATTATTAAATCAAATTTCCAATATTCCATCTATTCTTGGGATTTTATTAGAGGTTATAATGATAATCCTAATGATTTAGGTTTTGCAAGTAATAATCCTATTCAAGCTCTAGACTTGATAGAGCAGTTGGTAATTGAGAATTCAGCCGTTTTTATTTTAAAAGATTTTCATTTATTCTTAAAAGATCTTGGTGTTCAAAGAAAAATTCGTAATCTTTCTCAAACTTTAAAAAACAAGCCCATAATCTTAATTATTATAGCTTCTGAACTTAATATTCCAAATACATTGACAGAAGTAATTACTGTACTAGATTTTCCATTACCAAATGAAGTAGAAATAACCAAGGAATTAAATCAATTATTTACTTTTCTACAAATAACTATGGAACCAGTATTATTTTCTCAATTAGTAAGAGCTTGTCAAGGTCTGTCTATAGATCGTATAAGAAGAGTTTTCTCTAAAATCTTTGCGGAGTTTGGCCAACTTTCAGCACAAAGTTTGCAATCTATCATTACAGAAAAAAAACAAATTATTAGTCAAACTCAAATCTTAGAATTTTATTCAAATAAGGAAAAAATTGAAAATATTGGAGGTTTAGAAAACCTTAAACAATGGTTACAAAGAAGATCTAATTCATTCTCAGACCAAGCAAAGAGATATGGAATTCCAGCTCCAAAAGGCGTATTATTAGTAGGAATACAAGGTACTGGGAAATCTTTAACAGCGAAAGCAATTGCAAGTGAATGGAAGTTACCTCTAATTCGTTGTGTGATTTGTTCTTGAACCATAATTCGGTAAGAGATGTAATTCTATATTTTAACTATGAGAAAAGAAAAAATTACATAACTAAATGTTGATGTTGGTAGAACTATGAAATATTATAGAATAGTCAACTCCAACCCTTTTTAAGACAAAAGTGATGCCGTAGTGCCCACATTCTGATGAATTATCACAATGAAGCTGGGAAGTCGCAGGGGAATCAGAAGTGTTCTCGTAAACATTACACTGCCTCGTGGTAAGTTACTAAGATTAAATTAATAAACCTTTTCTAAAACGTTTTATAGATAAACATATGTTTACGAAAGATTAGCTATGTGTAATATTAAAAAATTACTTGTTTCAGTCAAGCGAAACTAGAAAAAAGTCTTAAGTAAATAATAGACGAAATGAAGGAATCTAAGGTAATAAAAAAATCAACATTTGGAACAAAGAAAAACAAAGTTAGTTTTGTAAACATAAAATAACCTTCTTTGGGTAGGAAAAAGCAAAATTGTTTAACGTATTACTTAGTATATGATTATCTTTAATAAATATATATACGTAGCATAGTATAACAGAGGTCAAGTAATTTCAGGAGCCGTATGATGGGAAACTATCACGTACGGTTTTGAATGAAAGATGTTTTAATGAAACATCGATTCAATCTAGATACTGGAAAACTTTTTGGAGGTTTAGTTGGAGAATCAGAATCTAAAATGAGACAAATGATTCAATTATCTGAGGCTATGGCACCATGTGTTCTTTGGATTGATGAATTAGACAAAGCTTTCTCAGGTATAGAAAGTAAAGCAGATAGTGGAACAACCAGTCGAGTTTTAGGAACTTTTTTGACTTGGTTATCTGAAAAGAAATCGCAAGTTTTTATTGTAGCAACTGCAAATAATATCAATTCATTACCACCTGAAATTTTAAGAAAAGGAAGAATGGATGAGATCTTTTTTTTAGGTCTGCCAAATAGAGAAGAAAGAGCTTTGATTTTTCAGGTCCATTTAGAGAAAGTCAGGCCTAAAAGCTGGTTTAAATATGACATCTCAACTTTAAGTTATTTAACAGAAAATTTTTCAGGAGCAGAGATAGAGCAAGTTATAATAGAAGCGATGCATTTAGCATTTAGTGAACAAAAAGAATTTGAGACAAAAGATATTGTTCAGGCAATTAAGTCCTTTGTTCCTTTAGTAGATACATAGTGCGATTTGTTCTTAAGAGAATACTTAATATACTCTACATTTAATGATGAGAAAATCCAGTAGATCTTAAGATATAGTAATGTTATTCTCAATAAAGATAATATTATATTGTAGAACTAAATATTAATATTGGTGAGGTTCTTTAATGAAAATTTAAATAATCAACCCCAAACCTCTTAAGGATAGGAGTGATGCCGACAGTGCCCACGTAGAGATTAATTATCAAAGCGAAGCTGGGAAGTCACAGGGAAAAACAGTAGAAATAAACTGATTATCTCCAGGTAGGTTACTATGATGGAATATAATAACCTTCATTAAAAATGTCTTACTACAAACAATAACTTTATATTGAGAATAATGTAATTGTATATCATATAAAAACTTATTCAATTAATATGTAACTATAGAATAATCCTAAGTTATGATAGGCAAAATGAAGGAATCTAAAGTAGCAAAACAATTAATATTTGGAACAAAGAAAAACGAAAAATATTATTATATATATAATAATATTTTTCGGGTAGGAACAGACGTAATTGTCTAACGGGATTACAGAATATATAATTTATTTGTTTAATAAAATATAGAAAGTATTAACAAGGTTTAGACCTAGTAATCCAAGGAGCTGTATGAAGGGAAACTTTCACGTATAGTTTTGAAGTAGAGGTGTTCTCGATGAATTAGATTAATGAATAGACACCGACTATAACTAAAGAACAAGTAGAAATTCTAGAAGAGTGGTCTTTATCTGGGAAGATAAGAAATGCTTCTAAAATAGATTAAGGAATTATAGTATTACTTTTTTCTTAGAGTAGTTTGGCTAAGCTTATTTTATTTAATAATAAATTAGAAAGTTTATTTTTTTTAGAAAATTTATGTAAAATACGTGTTAATCTTTTAATTAATAATACAAAATATTTAGTTTAAAATTTTACCGAAGAATAGAATTTATTAAGGCGACGATGTCACATTTAAGTGTGCGATTTGTTTGGAGTAAATAATCTGTAGAAATAAAGATTAAAGCTGCAATGTAGCACAAAATAGTTTTTAGAAGCTGCATAACTAAATGTTATTATTGTTTTTAATAAATATTAAATTCAATTCTCTTTAGGACAGGGGTAATACTAATTTTCCTGGAGAAGATTGATAATCTAAAACGAAGCTAGGAAATAAATTTTTTTATGAGTAAGTTATTATGATTAATTTAAATGAATTGAGAATTGTCTTTAGTGAAATATTGAACAAATATAAAAGCTCATTAGTGATTAACTTAGATCATTTTATAAAGTCCTGAGCACATGCATATAACAGGCAAATTAGAAAAATCTAAAATAACAAAGTCAATAACATTTGGAACAAAGAGAAATAAAAAAGATTTCCTATTATTTACAATAGGTGGATAAAATTAATCATTTTATTAGAAGATATTTTTTAGGTAGGAAGAGGGGAAATTCCCGAAAGGATTACTAAAAATATTTTATTTAGAAAAAAGTTCAGCTGATCTAGTAGATAAGAACACGAAAATCAAATAAAATAACTAAATTAGAGATCCAAGGAGCCGTATGAAGGGAAACTTTCACGTACGGTTTTGAATGGGAGATATTCTTTATAAATCACTAGAAAAATAAGATATCGACTCCAATCAAAATCAAAACTCAAATTCATGATTTAGATATTTTAAAAAAAGCATTAACAGATTTGCATTTACAATGGAAGAATAACTCTACTGAGTTACAATCATTTCAAAAACAAGTGCATATAGTAGATCTAGCGATAGAACAATCTAATGGGATAGATGTTGGCTTTGCATGGAATGGAGAAGGTGCGATACGTTTCAGATGAAAAGGTGATGAAATATTATCAAGGGGTATAGATTAAATAATAATTATTATGTGGAGTAAGTAATCATTTCATAAAGCTAATAATTCATTAAAGTTTAAAATCAGTAGGAAACAAATAGCCAGAAAAAGAGAACTTTTAATATCAAGTAAATAATTTATATTTAATTCTTTTCTTAAAAAGGAACTTATAGGTTAACTAGTTTTTAGACAAGTTTTATATTTCAACGTAGTAATGGACTTAAAACTCCAATAAGAATTTAGTGGAAAGTGATCAATACCGATGCTAAATGAATAATATTTTCTTTATATATTATAAGAAGCCGTATGAAAGGAAACTTTCATGTACGGTTTTGTTTGCAGGATAATACATTATTTATCAATGCAGGTAATATGAGTTAGTTGCAGATTTGCAGTTTTGGAACCAACCTTGGTCACTAGATGCCTTTGTAGATCGTTTAAAACAGCGTTATGCATACCATTCTGTGATTCAAGAAACCCAAAAACAAAATTTTCAAGTGTGTAAAGAAGAAAATACTTTAGATGGTTCAGTAAAGCTGGTTCTACAAAGATGGGCATTTTAAAATATTTTAGTTCAATATAAAGTTCTTTAATCTAAAACTTAAAGAACTTTATATTAAGGTGTTATTATTGAGCTTCTATCAAAGCAATTTCTCGATTTAAAAAGGTTTGTATTTCATTAGTTAAATGATCAACCTGTTCAATAGTAAGAGTTTGAGTAGGAGATCTATAAAAAAGGCGAAAAGTTAATCTACGTTTTGTAATGAATGAAGAATCTCTAAAGTCATCATACAGTTCAGAAGAAACTAAAAGTGTATGATTAAAATTATCTAATAATTGTATAATTGTATGAATTGAAATGTTTAAAGGAACTAATATATTAATATCTCTAGACACTTTCGGAAAAATAGAATATAGTTCAAAAATATTTTTATTATATGCACATTTATTGTTTAATTGAATAACTTTTTCTAGGTTTAATTCTAAGATAAATAAACTATGCATATAATTATTGTTTTTTAAGATTTGCGGGTGTATTTGAGCAAATATACCGATATCTTCTGAATGAATGTTTATAGTAGCCCAACGATATTTATGTAGTAAGGATTGGTATTTAAGAGCAAAATTAGTATTTTGTTGGTATTTTACAGCAATATTGAGTGATTTAAAAAGATTTTCAACAGTACTTTTGGCTTCAAACCAATTTAAGTACCTAGTTTTGTCCGCCCATGTAGAGCGAAAAGGATGCCCTCCCCAAATGCATGCGAAAACATCTTCTTCAAAAAAATGATTAAGATTGTTAGAAAAAATTCTTCCTATTTCAAACATATTAAAAGGTTCATTTCCTTGGCTAGTATTATAAATAGAAGTATTAATCAAATTATTTATTAGGGAATCTCTTAAAATAGTTTGCTCCAGAGTCAATGGATTGAGTATGGAAATATTGGTTAGAGGGGTTGTAGAGGAATAATTTTCTTGAAAAGAATAATGTGTTACTTCATGGAAACCTTTTGCCAAAAAAAAATTTTTAAAATGTTTATAAATATTATTTCTTGGAGATATAAATAGAGAAGGGTTATTTTCAGGAAATATATTTGGAAAATTGTTAAATCCATGAATTCTAGCAACTTCTTCAATAATATCAATTTCTTTTTCAAGATCTTCACTTCTATGTGAAGGTACAGAAATTATCCATCCAGATTCAGTTACTGAATAAGTAAAGTTTAATTTCTCAAAAATTTTTTCAATCTGAATATCATTTAAGATTTGTTGGTTAGAATCTCCTAGGATATAATATAAATTTTTCCGCGAAACTGGTATTTCAGTTGAGGTATGACAGAAAAATGTTGTATATTTACTCGTGATCACTTTACCATTGGCAAGTTTTTCAATTAACTGAATCATACGTGAGTATGCTAAAGGTAATAAAGTAGGATCAATACCTCTTTCAAATCGTAATGTATTTTCATTTTTGATATTTAGTTTTCCCACAGATTTTCGTATTGTTTTGGGTTGAAAGATAGCCATTTCTAGAATAATTTCCTTAGTATCTTTACAAGGGTAAATATTTAAGCTTTCTGTTAGCCCGGAGATAGCAGAAATATTTTTCTGAAGATTTGTAATAAGAGTATCTTCGGGAATTAAATGATTATCTCCTTGCTTATCAATAAATTCTCGAAGGTGTGTGTTAGAAGTAATTTCACATAATATGGGAAATGTATTATTATTTATTTTAGACTTATCAAAAATTAAGGTAGGCTGTCCATATTCAATTAATATATAATTCAGAATATCGAATATATTATTTTGTGGTATAATTCCAACTGGAATTAAAATATTCTGTAACCATGCAGGTGAAGATTTTATTTGAATATTATCAATTACGGTTAAAGAATAAAAGAGACATTTGTTGCAAACTTTTAATTCTATATTTTCGGGTTTTACTTCAGGAATTTGAACCTGATTTATAGGAATAGAATAATTTAAGTTATATATCGCGGCAATTTCCCGTGCTAAGCCCATTAAAGAAAGAGCATCTCCTCTATTGGCTGTACTTGAAACTTCTAGAATGATATCTTGAGTATTTTGATCAGAAGGGTAATATTCTATTTTATCCACTTCAAATCCGGCAAGAGTTAATTTCTGAGCTAAATCTTCGTGATCTATTTTTGAAATGTTAATAATACTATTTAACCAATTTAAAGATATTTTCATATAATGTTTTATTATTCAACAATTAGTATTATGTGCTATTTTAATATTAAAGCTATTTTGTAGATTAGTATTCATTTTAATTATAGTCAAAAAAAAATATATAGAAAAGAGAGTATCTTGTAAGATTTTTTGTTATCTTACACTTGATCTGTTATATAGAGATTGATTATAATAGTCATAGGATAATGGCAAGCTGAATTGGAAGCTATTATGTAATGAATTAAAAGATTAATTAATAATGAAAAATCATATTTTCACTAGATAATTATATGTATTCTGGTTAAAATTTCAAATTTATTGTATAAGAGTTCCTCCAGATGAAAAATTTAATACACTGAAAAAAGTTTATATCTAAGAAAAAACTATGGCAAAAAAAGTTGTTACTATTGTAAAATTAGCTTTAACAGCAGGAAAAGCTACCCCAGCTCCACCAGTAGGGCCAGCACTAGGTCAACATGGTGTTAATATTGTTATGTTTTGTAAGGAGTATAATGCACGTACGGCAGAAAAAGTAGGGTTAGTAATTCCAGCAGAGATATCCATCTATGAAGATAGAAGTTTTACTTTTGTTTTAAAAACTCCACCAGCATCTGTTTTATTAGCAAAAGCAGCTGGTGTACAAAAAGGATCTGGCAAACCAAACCTAGATAAAGTAGGTGCAATAACTAAGGACCAATTAGAAGAAATAGCAAAAATAAAATTACCAGATTTAAACACTTCTAATATAGAAGGAGCTTCAAAGATTATAGAAGGAACAGCCAAAAATATGGGAATTCTTATTAAATAAAACTATAGATTACCAAACCTATCATGAAAAAATCATCAAAGAGATTTAATTCTTTAAAAGAAGAAATATTTAAAGAACCTTATAAGGTCATTCCTGCGATTGAGCTTTTAAAAAAAATTTCAAATGCAAAATTTACTGAAACCGCAGAAGTTCATATCTCTTTAGGTATAGATCCTAAGTATACAGACCAACAATTACGAGCTACTGTGAATTTACCTCAAGGGACAGGTAAAGAAGTTTCAGTAGCTGTAATTGCGAAAGGTAATAAATTAAAAGAAGCAGAAGAAGCAGGTGCCAATCTAGTTGGATCAGAAGAGTTAATTGAAGAAATATTAAAAGGAAGGTTAGATTTTGATAAATTAATTGCAACACCAGATATGATGCCTTTAATAGCAAAATTAGGAAGAGTTTTGGGGCCTAGAGGCTTAATGCCTTCTCCTAAAGCAGGTACTGTGACTTTAAACCTTAAACAAGCTATAGAAGAATTTAAAAGTGGAAAAGTAGAATATAGAGTAGATAAAACAGGAGTATTACATATCCCATTTGGTAAAATGAGCTTTAGCGAAGAAGATTTAAGGGTAAATTTAGAGGCGGTGCAAGAATCAGTAGATAAAAATCGTCCATCAGGTGCTAAAGGTAAATATTGGAAAAATATTTACTTATCATCAACTATGAGTCCTTCAATACTTTTAGATATAAGTAGTTTAAGAGAGAAAGTGTTTCAATAAGAGAGATAAAAATTGCTTATTTTTTTCAGTAGTAAAAAAAGATTTTTTTTATGAGTAGTAAAATTGATAGTATTCTTGAAGAATTAAAAACATTGACATTGCTTGAAGCAGCAGAATTAGTAAAACAAATAGAAGAAACCTTTGGTGTAGATGCTTCAGCACCTTCTGGTGGGATGATGATGATGGCACCAGGTGGTGCTGCACCTGCCCAAGAAGAAGTTGAAGAAAAAACTGAATTCGATGTGGTTTTAGAAGAAGTTCCAGCAGCTAAAAAAATTGCTATTTTAAAAGTAGTTCGTTCAATTACAGGTTTAGGGTTAAAAGAAGCTAAGGATTTAGTAGAGTCAACACCTAAAACTTTAAAAGAAGGAATATCTAAAGAAGATGCAGAAGAAACTAAGAAGAAATTAGAAGAAGCAGGTGCTATAATTGTAGTCAAATAAAATTAGAATACAAAGAGAAATTATTCTCTTTGTATTTTAATTAAAATAATCCTAAAGTAATTGCTTCAGAAATAGGTTTTGTGGCACCAATACCTAACCAAATTGCTGCAATAGTTCCAATAACATATAAAGTAGAAGCTATTGGGCGGCGGAAAGGATTTTGAAATTTATTTACATTTTCAATGAAAGGTACCGTAACTAAACCTGCCGGTACAGCAGCCATCGCTAATACACCAATTAATTTATTAGGAATTACTCTTAATAAATTAAATGTAGGGAATAGATACCATTCAGGTAAAATTTCAAGTGGTGTTGCAAATGGATCAGATTTTTCGCCCATTGCAGAAGGTTCTAAAATAGCTAATCCAACTAGACAAGCAATTGTACCTAATATTACAATAGGAAATACATACAATAGTTCGTTAGGCCAAGCAGGGTGAAACTTGCCTTTTTTTAAAGGCTGTTCCCGAACCGTACGTGAAAGTTTCCCTTCATACGGCTCTTAAGAATTTTAATCCAAAATAAATGAATCATTTGTCTTGATTTAATAATGCTTATTTATTTAGCTTTATCAAATAATTTTTTTTTAATTCACATTCTCCTAATTAAGTTTTTTTTATGATTAAAGGTTGATTATATAAAGTAAAAATAAATGGGATAGACTTTTTATGTTTATGAGAAAGAGTCATGGCACAAGAATATAATAATAAATAATGAATATAGCGAAGCCTTTTACTATAAGTAGTACAGCTAGAATAATAACTTGCAATATTATCGTATAATTTTTGGTAACGATTTATTATTCTTAAATCAGTAAAGGTAATAAAATTAATTTTACTAATAGGCCTAACTCTTTTCTTCTTTTTTGATAAATATCCTAAATTAATTAGCTCATTAATTATATTGCTAATAGAAAGGTCAAATTTCACATTATTTAAAATTTTTCCAGAAGGAGGATTATTTTGAATGCAAAAAATTTCATAACCTAAAAACACAGCTTTACCCTTATATAAATTAGTAACTTGAATATTGCAAAAAGATAGATTAAGGTTCTTTATAAATTTAACCTTTAAATAGTTTTTTAATCCAATAGCTAATTTCTGATCTCCTTCAATGCCTACTAACCAACTATTTTTATGTCTAATATACCAAATTTTATTAAATTCAGAATCTTTTTGAAAATGAATTGTATTTTGATTTATATTTTTATATAAAATTTCTTTTGAATGTGAATTAAATGGATACATACTTAAAATTTCTTTTTTCATCAAATCATCTAATTCAAGATAATAAATATTACATATTAAATTGAAAAATTTATTATAGGGTGTGATTTCTGAGAATGAAAATTCATGGAAATACAATTTTTTTTTAAACTTTTCAATAGTAATCTTAAAAATCTATCATCTTTAATCCGCTTAGAGATTATTAAAGATATATTTTGTCTATAAAAAAAAGATTTGGAACAAAATACATTGCCAGCAAGTGTCCAATTAACTTTTTGGAAATTATCTTGAATTTTATTCAGAGTATGATGAATATGTTTTTCCCCAGAAAATAAATAAGATTCATTATACAATAATGGTAAATAGACTGCTTCTAAAATCAAATAAAGAATTTCATAAAGAATTTCATTTGCAAATTTGGAGTAATGCGAAGTATTTTTTGAATAAATTACTTGCTTAGAAAATGCAAATTGTTCGTGTAGTACTTGATATTGTATATTTTGCAAATCTTTTCGAATGTTTGTAGTGGTGGAGATACTATTTCTTTTCTTGAGATTTCTGTAAGCAGAATACCAAATATCATCTTTATTTAGAATTCTAAATACGTCTGTATGTACCCAAAAATGATTTTTAAGACTCAAACTTTGGATTGCTTTAAGTCTGGCTAGACCATTCATTAGTATCCTCCTCCGAGGGGGCTAGATAATTAAAGCTAAAAATCCTAGTCTTCTTAAGTAAAGACTCCTTTCACTTAGGCTCATTCCCTTAGTGAACAATATAGTTTTAGAACTAAGGCTAGTATTTTACTTGCTTTAACGAAAAATATACTTAGGGCGTTGTTTAAAGTATTGTCCTATCTCTATCATTTAGGCTAGGGGAAATGTAAGCTGAGTTAGTAAAATGGTGAACCTATTTTACTAATACATTCCAAGTGACAATATTATTATTTTATTTCGTCATCATCGGTTACTAGGACCCGCCCAACTATTAACAATAAAATTAAAATGATTATTTTAATTTCGATTCAAGCAGTCTTGCTTTACCCTTATATATGTAGCCATAAACTGAAATTTTGATATAAAATTAAAATACATCCAACATGCTAATGTCCCATATGAATTTCTTCTTTAGGTGAGTTGTTAGCTTTATTCACATCTCAGTAGTGAAGCAGAATTAATCTGCATCGTTAAAATCTAATTTCTATTCGCACTTCACCATAGTAATGATGTCCCATTCCTTTCGCCAGTTTTGCTCTTAGTTTAGGATCAGTTAAATCTGGTTTTTTCAATAGTGACATTAGAATAGACTCCTTTTCATTTAATTTATTTAATAAAATTACGAAATTGATAATCTGCAATATCTCTCTAGAATATTATTTTATAGAGGTCCAGAAATTCCTTGTTTACGAATCATTAAGAAGTGAGCTAACATAACAACAGCTGTTACTAAAGGTAGTACAAAAGTATGTAAACTATAAAAACGAGTTAACGTATTTTGATTAGATTGATGTCTTAATGTGTTTAAGAACACCCTCTTTTCAGAACCGTACGTGAAAGTTTCCCATCATACGGCTCCTGGAATTGTTCTTGGAGCAGAATACTTTATATATTTTATTTATCAGTTATTCACATTGTAAATATAGTGAAAATAAAATATAATCTACAATCCGTTAGGTAATTATACCTGTTCCTACATGAAAATGATGTCATATCAATTAAGTTTATTATGGATTAATTTTTATGCATAAAAATTAAATATTTTCTATGTTTTGTTCCAAATATTGATTGTTGTGTTACATCAGGTATCTCTAATGCACTAATTATATTCTCAGGACTGCACACCCATTGTATTTTGAATACTGTGATGTATAGGTAGCTAGAACATCTCCTTGCGAGTAATATGTATATAATTAGAATGCTTTTTTAAGAGATTATTAAGTTAACCATAGTAACTTACCAAGAGGCAGTGTGTAGTCATTACTCCTACTCTGATTCCCCTGTGACTTCCCAGCTTCGTTTTGATAATTAATCTCTACGTGGGCACTATCGGCATCACTTTCGTCCCGAAAAGGGTCAGGCTTAACTATGTAAATTATTTTGGTTAGTTGTACTAACATCAACATTTAGTTATGTAAGTTAGATAGAATATATTATTTTGGTATATTTTTTGTAACTTACATTTTAAGTAATTAAATTATAATAAATTTTTTCTTAAGAACAAATCGCACGTCCTACACTAATATCACCGCGTAAAGCTTCTACTAAATTACTTCCAACTACAGGTATTGCATCTGGTACACCAGTTACAATTTTCACAGCCCAGTAACCAACTTGATCCCAAGGTAAAGAATAGCCAGTTACACCGAATGAAACAGTTAAAACAGCTAATAATACACCAGTTACCCAAGTTAATTCTCTAGGTCTTTTAAAACCTCCAGTTAAATATACTCGAGAACTATGAAGAATTATCATAAGTACCATCATGCTGGCAGACCATCTATGAATAGAACGGATTAATTCGGATAGGTAAGTTTAATACTTTACCCTCTGACCACACCGTACATGAAAATTTCTCTTCATACGGCGTTCAATCACAATATTCATTGTGACTAAAGGCTATCATTTTGATGTAATGAATACCTTCGCTTTCATAGTAATAATTTAATAGAATTACTATTTATTGCGTTACATTCTCCCTAAAAAATACTTGCAAGGTCTTAATTTTAAATTATCAATAGTTTTATATATTTAAATTTCAAGAAAGGTATATTACTTAATTCTTACTACTTTTTAAAAGATAAATTTTTTCATTAATTCGTTTACCTAACCCAAGTAATATAATTGCAGCACTCTTCTCTTTTTCTTAAACTGAGCTTTATATTTTAATATAAAATATATCGGAATTAAAACTCTTTTGTGAGTTTATTCTAAGAAATTAGCTATAGTTAAGGAGATATATTTAAAAGAATTAATATTTATTACTTTAGATTTCATACTAACACATCGCACACCATCCAAAATTAACATCTGTCATTATATACTCAACAGAAGAAAACGCTTCGGTCACTGTTGGACGATAATAAAAAGTCATAGCAAAGCCAGAAGCTACTTGCATAATAAAACAAGTAAAGACAATACCTCCAAAACAATAAAAAATATTTACATGCGGTGGAACATATTTACTCGTAATATCATCAGCAATTGCTTGAATTTCTAAACGTTCTTCGAACCAGTCGTAAACTTTACCCATAATTTTGATAGAATTTAAGTTATTACAGCTAAACTACAGTCGTACCTAGTATATAGGTCATTAATAATTATAGCATGTAAAAAGATAGAAAAAAAGTTCTTAGCGAGATATAATTTATTGATTTTATCAATAAATAAATTATATTACGAAAAAGAGAAGAATAAATTAGATAGAACTAATCCGTATTAATATATGTGAACTATTTCTTGGAAACTAACTAACAGGATCAGATTTAAAATCAACCCTATAATTAGGATGTTGAAATACAACTTATTCTTCATTATAGATAGAGAATCTAACTTGAATCAGTAACGTCTTGCTAATACGATCCTTTGTGGAAGGAAACGGATAATTTAGCTCTTGAAACTCTGTATCAAATTCTAAAAGTAAGTACAGTTACGTTTCACTAAATATATCTAAACAAGGACTTGAATATTGATAAGCATGTCTGATTATAGATGTAATATATAATTCCCTTGTAAATTGATTTATAGAATATAAAATAAATGTGTATTGGGCAGTTTCTAATTGCGCACATAACCGACTTTTTGGTTCCTTATATGGGTTTATAAGTATATGTGCGTTTTTTTAGGTTTATATAACCTTGAAAAACTCACATTATTGTAATTGAACAAGTAATAACTGTAAGTCTTTGAAAAGAAAATTCATGAGAAGGCTGTAAAGTAGAAAATATATAAATTAAAAATATCTCTATGCACGACTAAAAGTAAGTTTGAGAATGTGGTCGACATTAATTGGGGTAAGTTTGGCTCGGCAATGGTTTTCGTAGGAACTTGTTTATGGCGTCAAATTATATAGATATATAATATATTTTCAAAAAGATTTATAAGCAAATATCTTTATTTTATATAAGTACTATGCTAATATAGTAATTATCAAAGGTAACGGATAATCTATTAAGAGTAGATATAAATATATTTTATGTTTGAACGATTTACAGAAAAGGCAATCAAAGTTATTATGCTAGCACAAGAAGAAGCAAGACGGCTAGGTCATAATTTTGTAGGTACAGAACAAATATTACTTGGACTGCTTTGCGAAGGAACAGGGATTGCGGCAAGGGTTTTAAAATCAATGTCTATCACTTTAAAAGATGCAAGAGCAGAAGTTGAAAAAATTATTGGTAGAGGTTCAGGCTTTGTTGCAGTAGAAATTCCTTTTACACCCAGAGCTAAAAGAGTTTTAGAGATGGCATTAGATGAAGCAAGACATTTAGGTCATGGTTATATAGGAACAGAACATTTACTAATAGGTTTAATTAAGGAGGGAGAAGGAGTTGCAGTCCGAGTACTGGAAAATTTAGGCGTTGAATTACTAAACGTTAGAATTGAAATTTTAGAAGCACTCGGGGCTAATAATTCTAGAGGTAATTTAGATAGAAACGGTTTAGATACTGAATATAATTTTAATGTAGGAGATTCATACACAGATACATATCAAGATGAATATACAGATACATATCAATATGATGGAAATAATAATTATAGTCAGTCTGGTAGCAGAATTGCAACTTTAGAAGAGTTTGGTTCTAACCTGACTCAAATGGCAATAGAAGGTTATTTAGATCCAGTAGTAGGTAGAAAAAAAGAAATTGAGAGAGTAATTCAAATTTTAGGTCGTAGAACGAAGAATAATCCAGTTTTAATTGGTGAGCCAGGAGTAGGTAAAACCGCAATAGCAGAAGGATTAGCACAACGTATTGGCCAGAGAGATATTCCTCCGATTCTAGAAGATAAATTAGTAATTAATTTAGATGTTGGTTTACTAGTAGCTGGAACCAAGTATAGAGGTGAATTCGAAGAAAGATTAAAACGAATTATGGACGAGATTCGAGAATCAAATGATATCGTTTTAGTAATTGACGAAGTTCATACTTTAATTGGAGCAGGTGCTGCGGAAGGTGCAATTGATGCTGCTAATTTATTAAAACCAGCATTAGCCAGAGGTGAACTTCAGTGCATTGGAGCGACAACCTTAGAAGAATATAAAAAATATATCGAAAAAGATCCTGCCCTGGAACGCCGTTTTCAACCAGTAATGGTCAATGAACCTTCTGTAGAAGAAACTATTGAAATTCTATATGGTTTAAGAATGAAATATGAAGCTCATCACCAATTAGAAATTTCAGATGAAGCATTAGCAGCAGCAGCCAGATATGCAGATCAATACATTTCTGAAAGATTTTTACCAGATAAAGCAATTGATTTAGTGGATGAAGCAGGTTCTAGAGTACGCTTATTAAATTCACAGCTTCCACCAGCAGCTCGTGAATTAGATAAAGAGTTACAAACAGTATTTAAATTAAAAGAAGAAGCTTTGCGTAAACAAAATTATGAGAAAGCAGAAAAAGCAAGAGCACGAGAAAAAGAAATTAAAGCTCAAATAGCAGCTATAGTACAAAGTAAAAAGAATGAGCCTTTTGTTGAAGTAGAAGATCCTGTGGTAACAGAAGAAGATATTGCACAAATTGTAGCATCTTGGACAGGAATTCCTGTAACAAAATTAACTAAAAGTGAAGCTGAGAAGTTAATGCACATGGAGGAAACTTTACATGGTCGCATTATTGGTCAACATGAAGCAGTAGTCGCTGTATCAAAAGCAATTAGGCGTGCAAGAGTAGGCTTGAAAAATCCAAATAGACCTATCGCAAGTTTTATTTTTTCAGGCCCAACTGGAGTAGGTAAAACAGAGTTAACTAAAGCTTTAGCTTCTTACTTTTTTGGTTCAGAGCAGTCAATGATTCGTTTAGATATGTCTGAATATATGGAAAGGCATACGGTATCAAAAATTATAGGTTCACCTCCTGGGTATGTAGGTTACAGTGAAGGAGGTTATTTAACAGAAGCGGTTAGAAAGAAACCATATACTGTAATTTTATTTGATGAGATAGAAAAAGCACATCCAGATATTTTTAATTTATTACTTCAAATTTTAGAAGATGGTCGTTTAACAGATGCAAAAGGTAAAACGGTAGACTTCAAAAATACTTTATTAATTATGACTTCAAATATTGGTTCTCAAGTAATCGATAAAGGTGCAGGAGGTTTAGGTTTTGATTTAGCGGAACAGCAAACCGAATCTCAATATACTAAAATCCGTACATTAGTAAACGAAGAATTAAAACAGTATTTTCGCCCAGAGTTTTTGAATCGTATTGATGAAATTATAGTATTCCGTCAGCTAACTAAAGACGAAGTAAGGTTAATTGCTGATTTAATGTTAAATGAAGTTTTTGAAAGAATTAAAGAACGTGATATTCAATTAGAAGTGACAGAAAGATTTAAAAACCATTTGGTAGAAAGTGGTTATAATCCAAGTTATGGAGCACGTCCATTGAGAAGAGCTGTAATGAGATTATTAGAAGATAATTTAGCGGAAGAGGTTCTTTCTGGCCGTATTCAATCGGGCCATACTGTAGTTGCTGATATTGGTGAAGATGGTAAAGTAAAGATTTTACAGGGTGAAAAGTTAGAAATTATTAATGACTAAGTAAAATAAGATTTACAGAGACGATAAAACCTACTCTGTAAATCTTATTTTACTTATAGCTTATTATCTAAAACCAACAGCTGCTTGCCACACAAATGCCATTAGTAAAAATAATACAGGAATAACTGGTAAAATATCGATTAAAGGCCTAAAGATAGCATATGCTTCAGGTAGTTTAGATAATAGTAAAAATATATCCATTCTATTCTCTCCTATATCAGATTCTGACTTATTACGTATTGATAAATTAAAATATGTCTTATTTTATATAGTACTATACTTGAGCTAAGTTCTATAATAATTTACATATTATGTATATATTTATATATTATTAGACCAGTAAAATTATAGAATTCTGATATTACAGTATTATTTCCTAGTTTTTTGTATAATACTGTAATAAATAAATAATTTTGAAAAACGCTTATATTAAAATTATAAGTAAAAAAATTATTTATAAAATAATTTTGGAAATATAACTCCTATCTAAGTATATTTTTATATTTTATTTACTAACAAATAAAAATTATTTTATAATTAAATCACGATAGATTTAATTATAAATAAAACTTCGAGGTAAACAATCATATGTCAATTATTTTACAAGCTTTAGTATTCTTTTTAATATTTTTATCTACTCTTTTAGTAGTAGGGATTCCTGTGATTTTAGCTTCTCCAGGACAATGGGAAAAATTAAAGAATCCAGTATATACTAGTGCTGCATTATGGTCTGCACTAGTAATTTTTATAGGAGTATTTAATTCTTTTGTTAGATAAATAATGATACATTGAGATTTTTATAGTGAATAAGATAGCCCTTGACGAGAATTGAACTCGTGACCTTCCCCTTACCAAGGGGATGCTCTACCACTGAGCCACAAGGGCTAGAATATAAAATTATGAATTGAAGATGTGGGCCGAGTTGGATTTGAACCAACGTAGGCGTAGCCAGCGGATTTACAGTCCGCCCCCATTAACCACTCGGGCACCGACCCATAGTTTTATTATATCGAAAATTGTGTTAAATCGCAATATTAATTATACGAAAAAATTCTCATAATGTAAAATTTAGATGAGAAGATTTCTATTTTTTTGTTAAAAAGTTTATTAATTATTTGGTTTGTAATATATATATGATTTATAAAAGCACTATACAAGGATCTCGCCGATTAAGTAATTATTGGTGGGCCACTGTAATTTTTTTAGGTGGAGTGGGTTTTGTATTGTCAGGTTTCTCTAGTTATTCTAAAATTAACTTAATTCCATTTGCAAGGCCCATAGATCTATTATTTATTCCACAAGGTATAATAATGACTTTTTATGGTACCATTGGCATCTGTATCGGCATTTTTTTATGGTTGACAATTGCTTGGGATATTGGATCAGGCTATAATGAGTTTAACAAAGAAAATGGTAACGTGTGCATTTTTCGAAGAGGTTTCCCAGGAAAAAACAGACAGATATCCTTGCATTACCAACTTGTGGAAGTTCAATCTGTCTTAATTTTAATAAGAGATGGTTTAAATCCACAAAGACAAATTTATTTAAAACTTAAAAATGGAGTAGAAATACCACTAACAAGAGTAGGACAGCCTATATCACTAGCAAAGATAGAATCTCAAGCAATTGAATTGGCTAAATTTTTAGGTGTAATACTTGAAAATAAAAAATAAAAAATCTTAAAGTGATACTTTAAGATGAGCTATGATTATGGTAAATAAATTTAATCTTATAGTAAAAATAAAAAATAAATTTGATTTAAAAATAAATGAAGAAGGTAAACTGGTTCAAACGTTTTTAGTGGAAGTGTGTACTAAAAAACATAGAATAGTGCATGTAAAAATGAGATTGATAGGAAAAATACGTGAAGAGTTTGCGCATTTTTCGGATAAACTTTTACATGAGAAATATTTTATAGTACAGGGGGTAATAATTTTGAGCAACCAGCCTGAGAAAAAAGTATATAGTATTCCTGAGATTTACCCTACAAGATTAATTCCTTTGGATAAAGATAAGTCTCAGAAAGAGCCTATACTGTAAAAAAGAGAATTTTTCTCTTTTTTTTGCGAGTACAGGCTCAAAGAATTTTACCAAGCTTCGTCTTTTGCTTGAGTTAACACGTAATTAGCGACATCTTCGATATCTGTCTCACTTAAGCGGCCGCCAAAAGCAGGCATAGAATTTTTACCATTAGTTACTTGATTAGTAATAGCATCTACACTGTTCATTGTAAATTTTTCTAAAGCTTCTATCTTTAAAGTTTTTTCAGGCATAATTACATTATTTCCACCTACATGACAAGCAGCACAATTGGCAGTAAAAATTTCTTCACCGTGATTAATATCTGCAGCCATCACAGAATTCGAGATCATAAATGTAAGTAATAATGAAACAAAAAAAAATACTAATCTTTTCAAAATGGTTTCTCCTGATGATAATATTATACACTTATAAAGTTAATTGAATTATTGTATTAATATATTAGAGTGAATATTAGTAATAAATTTTTCCACCACCCCATTTTTCAGCAGCGATTTTAGGCTGTAATAAGATATGCCCTGCAATACTAAATAGATCATCATCTGTTAAAGTTCGCATTTTAGGAAAAATATCTGCGCTTTTAATACTAGGATGTACTTCAGCAATTGACTCTGCTCCATCATAACTAGTAGGATCTTTCATGTATTCAATTAAAGATTCGATATTATCTCTAGGAGGTGATGCCAAACTTAATGATTCTGGATCTAACCCTACATTGGGATTAGTTTTAGTAATACCACCAGTATGGCAAATGGCACAATTGTTATTAAATAGCCTTTTTCCTCGTTTTACTTGTTCAGGAGTAAAAATAATTGTAGTTCCGGAAGAATCTAAAGGTAAAGTACGAGTAGATTCATCTAATTCAATCGCAAAAGCAGTATTAATAAAACTGCTGTATGCTATGTAACTTAATAAACAAGCAAAAATTTTTTTTCTTAGCATAACTCTCCGTTTGATTTTCTACCAATAATGTAAATAGAATAATTTAGAACTTTACATCCAATTTAAATGTATTTTTAGCTCTCTCGAATAATAATCTGAAAGATATTTTAAAAGAATAATTTTTATTGAATTTATATTGTCTAAACTTTCCACAAAAATTATTTTAAAAAATAGAGTTTCATTATTTATATTCTATAATAAAGTAGTATTATTTTATAAAGAATAAACATTTATAAAGATTGAAATTTATTACAAAATAATACTTTTACATACAATATTGTAATTCCTGTTTCAAACTAGATGACTTTAGTAAAATTTTCTTAATATTATTATTAAAATTATCTAATCTTTTAATTAGGAAACAAAATATATTTTATGTATAATATGAATTTCTTTTAAATATAGTCAATCAAAGATAAAAGCCAATTAAATTTTTTATTGATAAATAGACAAATGATAAAACAAAAACCAGCAATCTTAGTACTTGAAGATGGGACATATTATAAAGCATGGTCACTGTCTCATTCATATACAATCACAGGTGAAGTTATCTTTAATACAGGAATTACAGGATATCAAGAAATCTTGACTGACCCTAGTTATTTTGGACAAATTATTGTTTTTACTTATCCCGAGATAGGCAATACTGGAATTAATAATGAGGATAATGAATCTGTAAAAATTCAATGCTCAGGAATAATCGCTAAAAATTTAAGTGCCTCTCCCAGCAACTGGAGAATGAAATCATCTGTTATTAAAGTAGTAGAGGCAAATCAAGTACCTAATCTATATGGTCTAGATACTCGTAAATTAACTCAACATTTAAGAATCTCAGGTTCAATGAATGGTTGTTTATCCAATGAAATTCTAGATCCAAAGGAATTATTAGCTAAAATTATCAAAACTCCGCCTATGTCAGGTTTAGATTTAGTACAAAAAGTAACAACATCCGAATCTTATACTTGGTATGAATCAAGTCTTCAAAAGTGGAACTTCAATCATAAATTAAATCAAGTAGAAAAATCAAGTAGAAAGATAGTCATCGTTTTAGATTTAGGTGTGAAATATAATATTTTACGTCATTTAAAAAATTATGGTTTTGATGTAATAGTTATGTCAGCTTCTACTAGTGTAGAAGATATTTTAGCGTATAATCCATCAGGAATAATGCTTTCCAATGGCCCAGGAGATCCCTCTGCAGTAACTTATGCAGTAAAAACAATTAAAAATCTAATTCAACATAGAATTCCTATTTTTGGTATCTGTATGGGGCATCAGTTATTATGCATTGCTTTAGGAGCAGAAACATTTAAATTAAAATTTGGACATCGAGGAATTAACCATCCGACTGGAGTTTTTCAAAAAGTAGAAATTACTAGTCAAAATCATGGTTTTGCGGTGAGTACAAAACGCTTAGAAGAAGATAATATAAAAATAACACATTATAATTTAAATGATTTCACTTTAGCAGGCATTGCACATAAACAGCTTCCTCTTTTTTCGGTACAATATCATCCGGAAGCTAGTCCAGGTCCTCATGACGCAGATTTTTTATTTTCTATTTTTGCAAAGATTATTAATAATAGAATTTAGTAGAACTTTAATGCTTATTAAAGTCAGAATAGTGAATTAAGTTATTTAAAGATAACTAAAAAAGAGCTGTTAAAATTCTGGGATAAAATCGAATGCGACTTTTAAGATTATTAAAAAAAGGATTAACATAAGCTAAAAAAGCCCTTTTGCTATTAATAAAAGTAGAAATATTAAGATAGTTTATATTAGTGAAAATAAAATATTGTATACCTTTTAAAGGTATACGGATAAAAGATTGAAATAGTATCTTTAAAACATAGAAGTTGGAATATTAATTATTCCAAGCTTCATGTCCTAGTAAAGCTTTTAAACTTTGAGTCCCTCTTAATTGGTTAAAAAGTGGTAAGTGACCTTTAGGAGCAGTTAAATCCCAAACAAATTCTTGGGGATATCTACATAAATTATTATTAATTACCCATTTTATTTTAATTAAGAGTTTCTCCCAATCATTTTGGGTAGAATCTAAAATTTGTTTTTGAATAGAAAATCCAAACCGATTTATAGAATATATTCGCCACAAATTATCTATTGTTTGAAGGTCGATTTTAGGTAAGTTTGCAATATCTGTAAAATATAGCCACGAACGAGCTTTGGTCTTTATATTCGCTAATTCACATAATTTTTGTTGAGTAAGAGTATCAGCAAGTAAAAAATCATGTTTACTTAATGATTGTTGTAGCTCAAAATAATCAATATTTTTAGCAGAAGATAAAGGTACTATTCCACGTGCAAAACGTTTATTTAACATATCTATAATTTCAACTTTCCCGGAACATATTAATTTATTATAAATCACTCCATCAATACAATTAATTTCATTTTTAAGTTGGCGTTGAGATAAAACCTCTACTAGAGCATTTAGACCTAAAGGTTCATACTCGCAGATACTTTGAATTAAATCAAGTTGGGTATTATTAATTTCCGTAGTGTTAAAATTAATCTGTGCTAAGAACGTTTGAAGCTTATTATCAATTTCTGGTATCATGTAATAATCTAAAAGTGAGTTTACTTGAATATTTTTTAGAGACGATATATCATTATTAATACTGATAATAAGCGATTCTAGGTAGTTCGTCAAGAAAAATCATTTGTAATATAACGCCATAAGAGTTCAATTTTAGATTGAATAGGTTTATAGATGAAAAAGAAGATTGTTTTAATTAAAAATTGAATAAGAGCATATATTTTAGGCAATAAAAAATCCTGTATTTCTAAAATAAAAGTAATTATTAATTGATTTGTAGATAGGTAAGATAATTCATATAGACGATATGCTGATATTTTTTTAGCTAGAATGCCTTTGGGACTAATAATCCAAATAGAATATTTATTTTCATAAATATTTTTAGGTATATTAATATATTGATTCATAAATTTATACCACATAAGATTATTTCGAATTTGTTCAATTTTGCGTATTGAATAATATTGATTATCAAAGATATAGTTTTGAAAAGCAAATGATATTCCATCAGAATTTCTTAACAGCGCATCAATAATACAATTACTTACATCAATTATTAAATTTTCAAATAAAATTTCAACTTGTGCCACTAAAACTTTTTTCCCAAAAGTCATGTATATTTTGTTGGAAGAACCAAACAAAAGGAAAGCAAATACAATCTCAAAGAAATTACTTAATATTCTTATAAGTTGTAAATCAAAATTAATATATAACTTGATTTTCATCTTCTGATTACTAGCATATTGTAAGCGATGACATTTTGTAAAAAAATGATGAGTAGATCTATGTAATAAATGATCTAAGATGAAATATTTCTCGATTTTAATTATATTTAAATTAGTCCGTGAAGTAATTTTTTCTAAGACAAGTTTTTCTAGCTCATTTAATATTATTTGAAATAATTGATATCTTTTTGTATAAAATAGGACATCAATGGGCATAGTTTGAGAAGTAACATTACATAAGTAATTTAAGCATTTTATCCTTGTCTTAGCAAACAGTTGAGCTACGCATAAGTTAAGCTCACTCCCTTGATGAGAAGGCCAATATTCAATATTTTTTTGTTTTTGAAAGGTATCATTTTTATTATTCATAGAATAAAAAGTATTTCTACAGATTAATAAATTAAGTTTTATCTAAATAATAGAATTGTATTTATAACTGTTTTTTTGATGAATTAACAAATAAGGTTAAAATCTCTTGAGAAAAAGTAGTGACAGCTTTTGATTTATATCGGTTTGGGTTAATAATAATTGAAAGCATTCTTTTGACGGTGACATTTTCTATTTTTGCCCAATGTAATATTCCTAATTCCAATTCTTTTGCTATCGCTGATACAGAAACAAAAGAAGCACCTAATCCAGATTGTACTGCATTTTTTATAGCTTCAATAGAGTTAAGTTCCATTTCAATGGTAAATCGACTACTATCTATATCATGCTGATTGAGAATATTTTCGATAACTTTTCGAATAGTAGATTGTGTATCTAAAGCGATAAATCGAAGTCGATATAAATCCTCTTTTTTAATATCTTTTAATTGTGAAAAAGGGTGAGATTTAGGAAGAATCAAAGCTAATTCATCTTCTGCATAGGAAGTAACTTGTAGAGTATCTTGTAATTCATGAGGAATTTCACCTCCAATAACGGCTAAATCAACTTGCCCATTTGCAACGCTCCAAGAAATACGACGAGTAGAGTGAACCTGTAATTGTACAGCGACTTGAGGATATCTTTGACGAAATAAACCTATTAATCTTGGCATTAAATAAGTTCCAGTAGTTTGGCTAGCACCTACAACTAGAGTTCCTCCTTGTAAATTTTGCAAATCTTCTAAAGCACGACAAGTTTCTTCACATAAAGCTAGAATTCGACTTCCATACTTAACTAAAAGATCTCCTCCCTCAGTTAATTTAGCTTTTCGACTTCCTCTATCAAATAAAGGAACATTTAGTTGTCTTTCTAAGTTCTGTACTTGTAAGCTTACTGCAGGTTGAGAAATATATAAGCTATCTGCAGCCCTTTTAAAACTACCTTCATTGATGATGGCTTTTAATATTCTAAGTTGATCTAGTGTAAAAGGAATATCTGTCATATAAATTATCAAGAAATTTCTGTATATATAGTTTACAATATGAAAAACATTTTTACTAATTATCTTTATTACATCATAATATTTGATAAATATTAAAGAATTTAAATATTGCAAATAAAGCTCTTACGAGGGAAAATTTAGTATGCGTACGTTAATTGTTTTATTACCTGTTTTAGCAGCAGCTTCTTGGGCCTTATATAATATTGGAAGAGTTGCGATACAACAATTTCGCCGTTTAGGGAAATAAATTATTGTAGTACTGAATAAAGTGCAGAGAAAAAATTAACAGAAAGTGTGTTAATTTTTTCTCTAATAATATAAGTATATTTGAAGAGTGAAGCACTAAGCTTGTTTTTATTTAAAGATGTATTATATACTATAACTTAATTCATTAAATTTTGTAAAAATTATTAACCTCAAATAAATTTTATCTAAAAAAAATTACTTAAATTGATTATAAATTATGGCAGTACCTAAAAAAAGAACTTCAAAATCAAAAGGTAAATCTAGAAAAGCGACTTGGAAAAGGAAAGCTTATTTTCAAGCGCAAAATGCATTGTCTTTGGCAAAATCGAGTTTAAGCGGAAAATCCACAAGTTTTATATATCAAAATATTGAACAAGAGAACACCCCTGAATTAGAATAAATAATTTAATAGGAATAGTTTTTTGGAAATCATACTTTTAGGTGAAAATTTCTTCATACCTCATGAAGCAAAACGACTATCTTCTGTGGCAGTTCGCTTTGAAAATTCCAGCGAAGCTTGTTTATTTGATTGTGGAGAAGGAACACAACATTATCTTGTACAAAGTTGCTTAAAAAATCGTCAAATCAGAAAAATCATCATTTCAGAACTAAATTCAAACTCTTGTTTAGGATTGATTGGTTTACTAGCAACTTTGAGTTTAAATGAAAGGATTATTCCTCTGCAAATATATGCACCAAATGGTTTATGCAGGTATTTAAGATTATTTAGTAGATATTCTCAAACTAATTTTGGATATGCCATTGATATTTCTTCCGTGCAAGTCGGCGTAATTTGCCAATTTTCAGAATATCGAATTTTAGCACTACCATTAACTGAGGATCAAAAAGTTTTTGGTTATTCAATTTTAGAAAAAGAAAGGATTGGAAAATTTCGTATTAGCCAAGCTCAAAGCCTAAAAATTCCTTTAGGTCCACTGTATGGAGAACTTAAAAGACGTAATCGATTAATATTAAGCAATGGTTACTTAGTAAATGGGAAAGATCTCTGCGAATTTCCTAAAAGAGGTAGAAAATTTACATATATTACTTATTTGGTAAAAAAAAAAAGATGACTTCTTTAGTTTGGAAATCAGATTTTTTGGTATTAAATAGTAATACTAATGAGAGTGCAACGCAATTTGAATATTATAAATGGAATTTTTTATTAATTAAACAAATTTTTCACAGATTAAAAATTAGATTTTATTTAATAATAGTTTCTGTTCTAGATAGTCAAAAGAATTCGAAATTTTTAAATAATAAATTTGTTTTGCAATTCAATAACAAAATTTTGATAAATTCTGAATATGACTATGTATATAAAATTACAACTAGTTATTTAATAGAATCCATTACAAATAAAGATTAAATGTGTTAAAAAAGCATATAACTCAGTGGAAAGAGTATCAGATTCCGAATCTGAGAGCCGAGGGTTCAAATCCCTCTATGCTTATATCTTCAAAGTAGTCATATCCGATGTTAACTTTGTATATATTTTTGCTTCAAAACCATACAAATTTCAGCTTTCGTAATTTCTCTAGCTAAATAAGCGATATGAAATTTATTGATTAAGGGACTGTATTTTAAGAGTATCTCATACATTATTTTTTTAGCGCTAATTCCAGTAAAAATATCTTTTATATTTTGTTTTATGTGTATATATGTAACTTCTATGGTAGTAGTTTGGTGATTTAAAGAAATTGAAAAATATTGATCTATTTCATAAAATGGAGTATTTTTGTTTAAGTAAGTATCAATTTGACTCATTTTACTAATAAAATTTTTATCTTTAGAAAAATAAAAAAAATTTGATTTCATATGTAATAAAAAATTGAATTGTTAAAGATGATATAAAAAAGCTAGCTATTTGAGTACATATTTATACAATATAAATAAGATATTCAAATTGTAGATTAATCAAATAATTTAGGGTATTTATTAATTCAATCCCAGGAGACATTGAATATGCAAGATGCTATCACAACTGTTGTAAATAAATATGATTTAACTGGTCGTTATTTAGATTCTACTGCAATCAGGGAATTGACTAGTTATTTTGAGACTGGTTTAAATAGAGTTATTATTGCAGAACTAATTAATCGTAATACTGCTTCTATTGTTCAAGATGCAGCCAAAAGACTTTATGAAGAACAGCCTGAATTATTACGTCCAGGTGGGAATTCATATACTACTAGACGTTATGCAGCATGTTTACGAGATATTGAATATTATTTGCGCTATGCAAGTTATGCATTAGTAGCTGGCAATAATAATATTTTAGAAGAAAGAGTGTTAGATGGTTTAAAAGATACATATAATTCTTTGCAAGTACCAATTGCACCAACCATTAGATCTATTGATTTTTTAAAAGAAATTATTATTGAAAAATTAGAGCCAGCAGATCATTTTTTAGTAGAACAACCATTTAAATATTTAATTACAGCTTTAAGCTAGACTAATATTTTTTATATTTATTTAATGTAGAATAAAATTCTATTCTACATTAATTATATACTTAATAATAATTTGTCACAAAGGTATGCGAAAATCTTATTTCCTTGATAATTTTCAAAATTTCTTCCGATTTTTTACATTATATTCAATTAGTTATACTTCCATCAAAATAGTAAATCTGTTAATTGGTTTTTTCTTATCTACAGTGATGACAACAATTGTGGGTCAAACTGGAGATTGGGGAGTTGTGGCAGGAGCCATTGCAGTGACTTATATCGAATTATCTAGTAAATACTTCTATGAGAAAAAATTACTTAACTCTCAATTTTTAACTAACTTCAATAGTCTCAAGATAGGTATTGTTTATGGCTTATTTGTAGATGCATTGTGCGATTTGTTCTTAATGAAAAAAATTTTTTCCTTAAATATAAAATAAATTAAGGTATAGCTCTTGTAAAGAAACTGGTTAATAAATAAGCTATATAACTAGATGTTAATGTAAGTGAAAACTAAAAGAAAAATCAACTAGTTAAGCCTTACCTTTATTTTAAATAAAATTGCTGCTACTAGTGCCCACGTAGAGATTGATTATCAAAACGAAGCTGGGAAAACATAGAGAGAAAAGTATGACGGTATAAGCAAATTAATTCCCTCTAAGCAGGTTGCCATGATTAATATAGATATATACCTAACTTAATATTTAGGAATTATGAACCCTCAAAAAAAATGTCTAACTACAAACAATAAGTTTATACAGAATATGCTATATTGTGGATTACTTTTAAATTATTTTAAGCCAAATGCAGCTGAGGATAATTTTAAACGGTAATAGGCAAAATGAAGAAATCTAAAGCAACAAAAGAATTAACATCTGGAACAAAAAAAAACGTATTATATTTTTAAAGGTATAGCTAAAATATCTTTAAGGTAATTTATAATCAATTTACTGTATTACATATTACGGTTAGGAACAGGCGTAATTGCCTAAAGGTTTACAGAAAGTAATCTATAATCAGACAAATCTTAGCTAAAAATAATGTAAGTAGTATTAAAGAATTTAATATTATAATTCATAAACAAAGTATTTTTTTGAATATAGAATATATGAAGCAAAAAGATAATAATAGTAAAAGCAGGTCAAAAAATAAAAGTATATTTTATATAAAAAAGACACAAGTAATTATTATCTAGAAATAATGCAAGGCGTAAGCCTAGTAATCCAGGAGCCATATGAAGGGAAACTTTCATGTATGGTTTTGAAATAGAGGTGTTCTTTTAAACATTACTTCAAATATATCTACTGTATTCAAGAAATAGAAATTTATAAAAAAATAATTAAAAGCATCGACTATAACTAAATTGGGAAGTTAGAGGATAAGTAGTTTTAACAAAAATAAGTATTCGTAAATTATATCTAAAATAATGTGAAGAATGATTCTTAAAATTTTTATTTAACTTAAAATATAATATGTCTTTTCAAATTCAGGCCACACAAAATCAGACAGGTGCATATGCACTCTTAGATAGTTTAGTTCGTCATGGAGTTCAACATATATTTGGTTATCCAGGAGGTGCTATTTTACCAATTTATGATGAATTATACTTTTGGGAACAAATTGGATTAATTCAGCATTTTTTGGTCAGGCATGAACAAGGAGCAGCACATGCTGCAGACGCATATGCCAGGTCAACAGGTAAAGTAGGAGTATGCTTTGCAACTTCAGGGCCAGGTGCAACAAATTTAGTTTCAGGTATTGCCACAGCCCATTTAGATTCTGTACCTATGGTATTAGTTACCGGTCAGGTGGGTCGTAGCTTTATAGGAACAGATGCATTTCAAGAAGTTGATATATTTGGGATAACATTGCCTATAGTAAAACATTCCTATGTTTTAAGAGATCCTCGAGATATTTCAAGAGTAGTGGCGGAGGCATTTTATATAGCGCAACATGGAAGACCTGGACCAGTTTTAATTGATATCCCTAAAGATGTAGGTCTAGAAGAATTTCCATATATTCCAGTTGCTCCAGGAGCAATTTCCCTTCCGGGGTGTCCTCCACTGCTAGATATAGGTTCTCGTCAGATTATTAATGCTGCATCACTGATCCACAAATCTCGCCAACCACTACTGTACGTAGGAGGTGGAGCAATTATATCAAATAGTTGTGAAGAGATATTAGAATTAGCAGAAAATTTTTATATTCCAGTGACTACGACTTTAATGGGAAAAGGCTCTTTTAATGAAAATCATTCATTATCGTTGGGGATGTTAGGCATGCATGGAACAGCATATGCTAATTTTGCCGTGAGTGAATGTGACTTATTAATTGCTCTAGGAGCAAGATTTGATGATAGAGTAACAGGTAAATTAGACGAGTTTGCTTGTAATGCTCAAGTAATTCATATAGATATTGATCCCGCAGAAGTTGGCAAGAATAGAGTACCACAAGTAGCTATTGTCGGTGATATAAAACAAGTTTTAAAACGCATTCTTTTTTATCTGAAACAGGATATTTTTGTAGAAACAGATCCTGCACCGCAAAAAACTCAAGCATGGATACAGCGCCTAAACCAATGGCGCAAAGATTATCCTTTGTTGATTCCAGATAAAAAAACAGGATTATCCCCTCAACAAGTAATTTCTCAAGTCAGTTTACATGCTCCAGAAGCTTTTTATTCAACTGATGTGGGTCAACATCAAATGTGGTCAGCTCAGTTTGTAAAAGTATCGCACCGTAAATGGTTATCTAGTGCTGGATTAGGAACTATGGGCTATGGTTTACCTGCAGCTATAGGAGCTCAAGTAGCACATCCTAAGTCAAAAGTAATTTGTATAACTGGTGACGCTAGTTTCCAAATGAACCTGCAAGAATTAGCAACTATTGCACAATATAAATTAAATGTAGTAATTATTATTATTAATAATCAATGGCAAGGTATGGTAAGACAATGGCAAGAAGCGTTTCATCAAAGTAGATATTCGCATTCCAATATGTCAAATGGGTCACCTGATTTTGCAAAACTAGCTGAAGCTTTTGGCATAAAAGGAGTTGTTCTAAACAGCCAAGAGCAGCTGCAATCTAAAATGCCGGAGTTATTAAATTTAAAGGAAGCTGTTTTAATTGATTGTCAAGTGATAGAAAATGAGAATTGTTATCCTATGGTAGCTCCAGGTAAAAGTAATGCACAAATGCTTGGCATTGAAAATGCACCTTCAGATTTGACCAATAAGGGAATGGCGGCTTAAAATTAAAAAAGAGATATTTGGAGCGATAAAAATATCTCTTTTTTGATTTATTGATTGGTCTCTTTAGCAGCATACATTACTTCTAAAGTAATTTCTTGAATTTGATTATTTAGTGCAAAATCTTCAGTTTTTCTTTTTACTTTATTACGAACAAATCCAGGGATTTTATTTAATTCTTCACGTGCATTTTGATTCCAAGTAATTAAATTACTCGATTCATTAGAAGATATCATTTCAGTATTATCTTCATGCCCACCAAAAATCTCAAGTAAATGATCTTCCATTCCCAAAGTAAAAGAATTATAAATTAAGTCTGCGATTTGATTAGACCCTTCATATCCTAAAAAAGGTTTATATCCTAAAGGGAAATTTTGAATATGTACAGGAGATGAGATTACACCGCAAGGTATATTCATTCTCTTTCCTATATGTCGCTCCATTTGAGTTCCAAAAATAGCATCTGGTTCACTTTGAGTAATTTTATTAGCAATAAAATTATAATCATCTGTAATTAGAACTTCTTTACAAAAAGCTGACATTTCATTTTGAAACCAAGATGCATCATGCTTACAGTAAGTACCAGCCCAAATAACTTCAATCCCCATCTCGAAATGTAAAATTTTAGCAAAATTAGCAGCATGTGTTGCATCTCCAAATACAACAGCTTTTTTACCAAGTAGATTTTGACAATCTACTGAGCGAGCAAACCAAGCAGCTTGAGAAATAAAGTAAGTTTGTCTAGTAATATATTCATCGAAATTATAATTTCCCCCTTCTGTATTTAAAATATTTTGAATTTCTTTTAAGCATACAGAAGTTTGTTGAATTCCCATGGGTGTTGTGTTAACATAAGGCATTTTAAATTTTTCATTTAAATATTCTGCTGCTTTAAGCCCAGTTTCTCGATAAGGTACTAAGTTAAACCAAGCACGAGGAAGTTCTTTGATTTGATTAACAGAGGTACCTTCCGGAATTACAAGATTAACTTCAATATTCAGTTCTTTAAACATTTTCTTTAGTTCAACTAAGTCATGTTGGTTATGAAATCCTAAAGTAAAGCCTCCTATAATATTCACAGAAGGGTATTTTGTTTTATTAATATGGGAGATAGTGTCAGAATATTCTTTATCAAGATAAAATCTAATAATTTGTTCAAGGGTTCTATCTGCCGCTTGTAATTCATTAACTCTATATTTACCTTAAATATATAATTTCGGTTCCAGAACAGTACATGCAAGTTTCCTCACATACTGCTCACAAATAAATAATTAGAATTTATTTAGTAATATTTTTATATAAAAAACAATACGACTAGTCATTTTAATTTTAAAAATTAAATTCCTGTTCAAGAAAATATAAAGAAAACAGTAGATACTATCTTTACTTAAAAAAATGAGCAATAAGCTTTTCAACAATAATCACAAATGATTGAAATTTTAATAAAATGAAGAATAGATATTTCTTTAGAAAGCTTTTAATAGTTCATAAATATGAATTTATCATGGTTTTCGTTATAATTGTTTAGCTAGCATATTATTATTGTGTAATATGAAACAGTTATACATACTTACATATAGTATTTTCTCGTTCAAATAAGCTTATTAAATTGAAATTTTTCAACAGTTCGCACATGATTAACATCTGCAAGTAAAATATCTGCTTTAGAATTATATGATGCTCGAGTAACAAAATTAGCAAGATCTTCTTGTAAAATACTTGAAGTACAAGTAGGTGTTACAATAACAAGGTCTGGATTTTCTTCTTTGTCTTTGCGGGTAATATTATTAATAACTTTCTCTTTAGACCCTTGGGCCAGTACATGTCTATCTACAATACTTGCAGTGACAGGTGTAAATTCTTTCTCTCTCTCTAACATAGACTGCATGACATTAAAATAGTCATCACCTAGAGGAGCATGCATAATAGCATGTACATTTTTAAAAGAACTTGCAATTCTTAAAGTTCCGATATGAGCTGGTCCAGTATAATTGGGTTGTTATAAATAAACCAAATAACTCCCTAAGAACCGTACGTGCATCTTTCAATGCATACGGCTCAGCTATATAATATAATAATATTATCAGCTAATAAAATTTAGTTTTTCTTTTCAGTCAAAATTAAATAATTTTAATTTGAAATTAAACTCAAATATTTACTTGTTTTATCATCATGCTCTATTCTCTAGAAAAATATGAACAATAGTTACTAAAAAAATAAAGGTTTAACTAAAAGATATAGAGTTTCCTATTTACTAACTAGATGAAAATGTACTATGAAGCCATAGAAATTTTAAATAATCACTCGTCATGTATTGAAAATGCAATCTTATTAAAAAGATAAGTAAGATGTACTTGTCTTTAAGTGATGTAGATAGTATTAATTAAATATTGGCTGTATAGTATAAAATAAAAAATTCAAAGCTTTTGTATTTAGTCAAAATAAATATAGAAAATTTTATTAGGTATCCGTAATTAGTTTATAGCTCGCACCATCCAATACGCTAATTTCATAATTCTCCTGTATAAATATTATCAGCTAGTAAAGTAAGTAGTCTGATGAATAAATCTTAAAAATATAATTTTACACTATAGTATAACTCTTGTCTTCATTTTTTTAGTAGTGAAAACAAGAATTGTAATATAGATTCTTCTAAAAGCTTGATAGAGAGTTTTGTATACTCATTCAAGCTTAATATATTAAATTAGATCATGGGCTTAGTGGTAAGCTAATGAAAGGATTTGATTTTCTAGAACTTGTTTACAATTACCTTGAGCTACAATAATTTGGTTAAGTAAAATGAGTTCATTAAAATATTGTAAAACATCACCTAAATCATGATGAATGATAATAATCATTTTATTCTCTAAAGTAAGTTGCGTAAGTAAATTAAAGATAATGTAATAGCTAGATTAAAATATCTGCAGAAGAACTATACGTGCTAGTCACCTAGCATACAGCTCAAATGAATTCTTAACTTAAAACTTAATGCAATACATGAATTCATCTATTTAGACCCCTCATCATCTTAATGAGTAGCTATCTAAATATCAAAAAAATTAACTTATAACATGAGAATGTATTTTTAAATTTTAAACACGTTTCATAAAGACTATTTATATTATTAAGTACATGAAAATTATATTTAAAATATGGTTTAAAAGTTATTATTATCTCAAGAATAATAAGAAAGTATAATTTTAATAAATTTAAAAATGGTATGTATTATCAAATAACAAATTATATAGAGAATATCGCTTTAACTTCTATTTTTCTATAAATAAATCTGAAAGATAATCTTTAAAACTTCGTGTCGCAACTTGAGTCTTATAGTCAACACCAATTAAAGGTTCATCTAGAAAAAATATTTCGGCCTCTTGAGCTAAAGATCTAGCTAAAAAAACTTTTTGTTGTTGTCCGCCAGATAATTCACCTATCCTATTATGACGTATTTCATATAAACCTAAACGTTGTAAAGCATAATTAACTAGTTCATAGCTTTTTTTAGAATAATTGAGTCCCCAAGGAGTTTGAAATGTTTGTCCCATTAAGGCAACATCTTGTACTGTAATTGGAATTTGGTAGATAATAAAACATCTCCTTCAGAATCGTACAAGCGAGTTTCCTCACATACGGCTCAAATAATTTTATTTTAAATTATTTTCTAATTTATTTATTCAATAGTAATGAATATAAATATTTATAATAAACTAGAATCATACTCTAAATCGTTAGAGTTTTCTAATTTGTATTATTTAGAATTAACCTTAGTTTTTTAATGGTATCACTGTATAAATTAAGATAAAGCCCATAAAAGGATTAATTTTTAAAAGACACTATTAAGCAGTTTAAAATAAATTACAGAAGATTAAAATCATACTTAAGTAGCTAAACTCAATGTGAGTCACTTTAATATGTTATTTAAAAATAGAAATGTCATAAATAATACTGATCTATCGCACTAATCCCAATCAATTTGAGAGCGTTGAGGTACATACGCCATTTTATTTTTTTGAGACTTCAGCTGATTTCCATTATATTCTATTTTGCCAGACACGTTAGGTATCAAACCTAAAATAGCTTTTAGTAATGTACTTTTCCCAGCTCCATTGGGGCCAATAATTCCAATTATTTTACCACTTGAAATTTTAAAATTAATATTTTTTAAAATAGTATGATTTGGATAAGGTAGATGTGATTAGCCTACTAAAAATATCTCCTCTTCAAAACCGTACGTGAAAGTTTCCCTTCATACGGCTCCTAGACTACAACCGAATGGCAATCTATTAAGCAATTACGCCCATTCCTACACGGGTATAAGACTTTAACACTTACTTGGTAAGTGGATTCTGAAAACTTTCTCCCGTTTTTTTTTGTTCCAAATGTGGATTATATAGTTACTTTAGATTCCTTCACTCCGTCTCTCTCTATACTCGGGCATGTCTTGCATTAATATTTAATTTAAACGAGTTTATATAATCTAAGAATAAAATTAATGTTTAAGACGTTTTGTGAAAAGGTTCATTTTTGTTTAATCATAGTAATGTCTTAAGAGGGAATGAATAATAAAATATTACGAGCTAATCCCTATCTAATATCCCAGCTTCGTTTTGATAATCAAACGTGGGTATTAAGTCATGTCATCCCTGGCCTAAGGAAGGTCAGACCATTACTCTAACATTCACATTTAGTTATGTAAAACATCTTATAGAATAAGCAAAGACTTAATTTTATTCAAATATAAGAAAAATTTACTAAAAACAAATCGCACAATATTTAACATTTAGTTGCGATACAATTAATGATTTATGCATTTTAAAAACCTATTGGTTATAATCAAGCTAAACTTCACAATGTTTTACTATTGGTTTCTTAGAAGACGATTTAGGAACTGAAGATAAAAAATTATTACCATATGTTATAGCATGATTAGAATGAGTATCTAAATTACTTTTAATTATTTTAATCATAGATATCATTTGAGATAAATTGTTTAATTTATTAATACAGCTTCCTACACCAACTCCACAAGCTCCATATTGTAGTGCAATATTTGCATTACTTTGATTAATACCTGAAGCAGTAATGATTGGTATCGAGGTAACCTCTGCAATTGCTAAAGTCATAGATAAGGTAGCAGAAGCATTTAAAACATTTTTGGACAAATTAGAAGTACAGTTTCTATCTAGACCCAGTTGACTAGAGATCCCTTCTGTTTGTAAGACGTTGACTTTCAGTTTAGCAAGTTGTTTAGCAAGATAAATTTGCTCTTGAATCGAAAAATAATGAGGTATAGTAACACAAAGAGTTATTTCTGGAAATAGGGAACGTATTTCTGCTGTAATTAGAAGAATACGATTAGTTGTGAATAAAATATTATTTTTATAAAATTGATCATAGTTGCCAATTTCAATCAGATCAGCACCAGCAGCTATACATTTATATATAATACTAGGATCAATGGTAGAAACACATATGGGTAAATTTGTGAGATTCTTTATTTCTTTAATTAGGATTTCATTGGCAGCAATATCAATATAGGTAGCTTTACTAATATGTGCAGCGTTTATAATGTTTATAATATTTTTGAGATCGAAATTATTAATACCAGAGATGATTTTTAATACTTTACGTTCAAGAATAGCTTGTTTTAAATTGTTGTGCATAATAATTCTTTAACATCATGTAATTCTATTATTCTTAAAATTTAAAAATTCAGAATAAGTATTATTATTCTGAATTTATTCTTTTAATTTAATTATATTAATATCCTAACCCTAAGCTTCGAGTAGTTTCAGCACCTAAATAAACACGAACGCTTAAAAAATCAGTAGGACAAACAGTTTCGCAACGTTTGCATCCAATACAATCTTCTGTTCTTGGTGCTGATGCAATTTGTTTTGCTTTACAACCATCCCAAGGAACCATTTGTTACAGTAGGTAATTATATTACTCAAAAAAAAAATTAATTTTAAGAATATAAATATTATACCTCTATCCCAAACCGTACGTGAAAGTTTCCTTTCATACGGCTTTAAGTATTACTAGGCATACGCCTTGCGATATCCAATAAAAGTGTAATGATCGCAGCAAATCTTTTACTTTGAATAGTTATATTAACATGATTCAAAATCAGCTACCATAAATTATTTTCTAAAATAAAAGAGATTTTGTAATCTGTAAAACAGTTATGTTTTTCCTACTTAAAATATAGATTAGTTCTACTGATCTAAGATATAATTTTGCCAGTAAATATATTTTGTTTTTTTGTTCCAAATATTGATAAATATGTTGTTGTAGATCCTTTCTATATGCCGTATATAAACTCCAGAATGGAATAAATAATTAGTTTTAGAACTAATTATTGAGTATATAATACAATTATTAAATACCTAGCAATAAAAAATCGTAAACTGGTATTTGTGACTTAGACACTTTCTAAGAAAGTTTAGATTTAACTTAATCATAACAACTTACTTAGGGGCAGTGTAGTGTTTACGAGATCACTTCTGATCCCCTGTAATTTCCCAGCTTCGTTTTGATAATCATCTTAACGTGGGTACTATTAGTATCACTCCCATACTGAAGAGGGTTAGTAAAATTACTAACACCAATATTTAGTTATATAATTAATTAAGAGTTTGTTTAAATATTATACCTTAAGTAATTTCTTCCTTTAAGAACAAATCGCACCTAAAACGTCACAAGGACAAGCTCTTACACATTGAGTATGAAATAGATTTAATGTCTTAAAATCTTTTCCCGAACTGTACAGGCTTATTTCTAAGCATACAGCTCTCCAATTATAGAGATATAATCTACCTAGATAGGTTCTATTACATAAAAAATTATTTTATATCTTTAGTATAAATTTTGTGTCTAAAAAGCGTTAGGCTATGTGAAAATAAAGTTTATTCTAATTAAAAGACTGTACTTTTTAATTAGATAGGAGAGAGATTAATTTAAACTTGTATAAATTTATAAACATTTCAAATAGTTTTAGCCATAACTTTGTTTAAATATAACATGAGATGCTTTTTTTCTTAAAAAGAGAATCCTTCTGAAGTTACTCATATATATTTTAATTTTATATTATTAATACAAAACCCTTCTAAAGCGCACACAGCCAATACAAGTATCATAAACTTTGTTAAGATCGATAATTTTTTTATCTTCTATTCAAAACCGTACGTGAAAGTTTCCCTTCATACGGCTTCTTGTTATATTCAATTTAAATTTGTGTAGAAATACAACTGCGAGTAATTACACTGCATCCTAACCTGTACTGGGGCAATATATAAAAAGTATATTATTCAAAATTTATATAAATTAAAACAGTTTTTTTTCGTTCCAAAATTTAATGTTGGATTTTAACATAGGTTTTTTTTATCTATCTAAATATCATATCAAACAGTATATTAAGAGTGTAATAATAAACTGCTTTTAATTTTATCAATTATATTTACTCGGAAGATATAAAAAAAATTCATTTAATAAAAATTAACCATATTTGTTATATCCTATATTTATAGTAGGTTATGTAGCTTTGTTTTGATAATTTTTATCAAATTCATCAGATGGAGTACACTACATGAAATTTTAGTTATAGTTATTTCTATTTAAACTATTTAACGAATCGCACTACACTATGAGCCATGGGGAAAACTCCTGAATTAATAAGTAGATCTATATCTCCTTAAGAACTGTACGTGCAAGTCTCCCTGCATACAGCTCAAGTTAAATATACGTACTGAATAAACATTTAACTTTCTTTTTATGAGCTAAAAATAGATTTATTAAAATAAAACTTTAGAAAGAATCATTAAATAATTAATTTATTCACAATACTTTTAATTTGCTACAATTATTTTAAATTCTTTTATGTAACACTTTACTTATTATTATTAAAATAAGATTTTAATGTATCTTGATACAGTTATTTTTTAGCAAAGCCAATCTAAAACTCTTTAAAATATTCGATCGAAATAATAACAGCTATTATAAAATATTTAATCTCTGCAATGTTGTAAATTAATTTGTATTTCGCAAATTAAAAATGTTTACTATTTGTAAATTAATAGAATTTTTTTATATTGTACTTTACATACTCTAAAAAGTGAATATTTTTTTATAAATCTTCTTAGGTTATGGATTTGTAATAGAAGAAGTTAATTTACTATATTCAGGGTTAGTTTCAGGTAATTTGTTTTCAGCAGCAGGAACTATCTGCCAAAACTTATGAACACTAGAAGACCAATTAGCCAAAATCTCTTGTGCTTTTAAACTACCTGTTTTAGAAGCATGTTGTTTAATCAAATTTTCTAATTGCTCTTTACCTTCAGGGGTAATAATACCTTGTGCTTTAATACTATCTGTATTTAATTTAGGTAGTACTTTCTGATCTTCGTCATAAAAGTAAGCGAGTCCTCCTGTCATCCCAGCTCCTATATTTCTCCCGCAGCTTCCTAATACTATAATAATGCCACCGGTCATGTATTCACAACAATGGTCTCCAACACCTTCTATGACAGCAGTAGCTTTGGAATTTCTTACAGCAAATCTTTCTCCAGCAGCTCCATTAACAAATAAGAAACCTCCAGTAGCGCCATATAAACAAGTATTTCCGATAAGTACTTGGTTTGAATTAGTTTGTTTAATTTCTTTAGGTGGAATAATTACAATTTCACCTCCATTTAAACCCTTTCCAACATAATCATTAGCTTCTCCAACTAACCTAAGATCTAATCCGCCTGTTAAAAAGGCACCAAAGCTTTGTCCAGCACTACCATAAAAATTTAAATTAATTTTACCTTTGAAATTATAGTTACCATGTAAGCTAGCTATTTGTCCAGCAATCCGAGCACCTACTGTTCGATCACTATTAATAATTTTCAGATGTTTTTCTATCTGACCATGGTTTGTGATAGCATCTTGTACCTCGACTAAAGATAAGATATCGTCGTCTAAAACAGGCCCATTGGTGTGTGCATTACCATGAATTAACCAGTTTCGATCATTAATAGTATTAGAGTAATTTAGTATAGAGCTAAGTTTAATTTCTTGAGTTTTTGTCAGATTAATAGAATTTTTTTGCTGTAATAAATCGGTGCGTCCAATGATATCATTTAAAGAATTATACCCAGCAGCAGCTAAAATTTCACGGATTTCTTCTGCGATAAACAAGAAAAAATTAACTAAAGCTTCAGGCACACCTGGGAATCTAGCTCTTAGATCTTCTCTTTGGGTAGCTACCCCTACAGGGCAACTATTGGTATGACAAATTCTAGCCATGATACAGCCAGTAGCTATCATTGCCACGGTTCCAAATCCAAATTCTTCGGCGCCCATAAGAGCTGCCAAAATAGTATCAGAACCTGTCCTTAGGCCACCGTCTACTCTTAGTATTACACGTTTCCTTAATTTATTTTCTAAGAGTACTTTTTGTATTTCACTTAATCCTAATTCCCATGGGCTGCCAGCATGTTTAATAGAACTTAAAGGAGAAGCACCAGTACCTCCATCATGTCCAGAGACTTGAATAATATCTGCATTACCTTTCGCTACCCCAGCAGCTACCGTCCCGATACCAATTTCAGCAACTAATTTTACGGATACTTTTGCATTAGGATTAATTTGATGCAAATCAAAAATAAGTTGAGCTAAATCTTCGATGGAATAAATATCATGGTGTGGAGGAGGAGAAATTAAAGTTACTCCTGCTTTAGAAGCTCTTAAAGAAGCAATATAGGAATCAATTTTAGCTCCAGGCAACTGTCCACCTTCTCCAGGTTTTGCACCTTGCGCAATTTTAATTTCTAATTGTTTGCTGTTTACTAAATATTCAGGGGTAACTCCAAATCTACCCGATGCAATTTGTTTAATAGCAGAATTAGCAGTATCCCCATTTTTTAGCCCTTTAAGATGAGGAAATAATTTAGATTTCCCAGTTAAGTTGTCTACATCTTTTAAGATTCTAAATCGAATGGGATCTTCACCACCTTCTCCAGAGTTAGACATTCCACCAATGCGGTTCATGGCAACAGCTAAAGTCTCATGAGCTTCTTTTGATAAAGCACCTAGTGACATTCCTCCAGTACAAAAACGCTCAAGAATAGTATTAGTAGGCTCTACTTGTTCAATAGGAATAGGTGGTTGATCGCTGATAAACTCAACTAAGTCTCTTAAAGTAGTAGCAGGACGTCCATACAATAAATCCTTATACTCTGCATAATATTCTAAATTGTATCCTCGAACAGCTTTGTGTAAAGCTTTTGCCATCTCAGGGCTATTTATATGATATTCTCCTCCAGGTCGATATTGAACAAAGCCATAATTAGCTAATTTTTTCTTATTTTCATTGGAAAAAGCACAAGAATGTAAATTAACAACTTCTGCAGTTAAATCTTTTAAGTTTAGCCCTCCTATACGTGAGCTGGTTCCACAGAAGGATAAATTAATGATCTCTGTTCCAAGCCCTAAAGCTTCAAAAATCTGTGCCCCTTGATAGCTTGAAAGTAAAGAAATTCCCATCTTAGATAGAATTTTAAGTAACCCAGCTTCGACAGCTTTTTTATAATTTAACTGAGCACTTTCAATGGAACAATTAGGTAATTTAGCTTTTTTGATTAATGTTTGTGTCTTTGGATTATTAAACCAATGGCGTGTAGTTTCTAGTGCTAGGTAAGGGCATACTGCACTAGCCCCATAGCCAATTAAACATGCAAAATGATGAGTACTCCAGCATTGAGATGTTTCAACCAGAATAGAAACTTTTTGGCGTAACCCTCTATTAATTAATGCGTGATGTACAGCCCCCACGGCAAGTAAAGGTGGAATAATAGGTTGCTCAATATCAAGCTTATCAAGCTTATCAGATAGAATTAAAAGTTCAGTATTTTCTTCAGCTTGAGCAATAGCCTGTAGACAAAGATTATCTAGTGCTATCTTAAGGCTGTTAAGACCTTCTTTAACACTAAAAGTAGTTAGTAGTCTAATAGAAGTAAAATGCTTGTCTTGTAATTGAACTAAATCTTGCTCAAGTAAAACTGGAGATTCTAAATTTAATAAATGAGCTGACTCAGGTTGTGTATTGAATATATCATTACGTTTGCCAAGATGCATTCTTAAAGACATTACTAAGTTTTCTCGTAATGGATCCATCGCAGGGTTTGTAACCTGAGCAAAACGTTGTTTAAAATAATCGTAAAGTAAATGAGTTTTAGAAGATAAGACAGCTAATGGTATATCATCCCCCATACAAAAAGTAGGTTCCTTTGCTTGACTAGCCATATGCTCAATAACCAGTTCTACATCCTCTGTAGTATACCCAGATGCTGTTTGCCAACGCCATAAATCCTCAACTTTCATCTGGGCATTAGCAATAGTTTCAGCCATTTGTAAGGATGTTTGGTATTTTTCGATCCATTCACCATAATTGAATTTCTGAGCAACATCTTGCTTTATTTGCCAATTATCAAATACTTGGTTTCTCTCTAAATCTACCAAAATCATCTGTCCAGGTCCTAGTCTTCCCTGATTTACTATTTTTTCTGGAGAGATATCAATTACACCAGCTTCAGAAGATACAATAACTAAATTATCATTTGTTACACAATATCTAGCAGGTCTTAACCCATTCCTATCTAGAGTCGCTCCAATTTTTTTTCCATCAGTAAAAGCTACTAAAGCAGGGCCATCCCAAGGTTCTTGTAATCCGGAATAATACTCATAAAAATTAGTAATATCAGGGTACTTATCAAGTTCAGGTTGATTTAGATAAGCTTCTGGAATTAACATCATTAAAGTTTCTTGTGGATTACGTCCGGAATTTATTAACAGTTCGACAACAGCATCCAAATTAGCTGAATCGCTGTTTTCAGGGTTAATAATTGGTTTGAGATCTTCAACTCGTTCTTCCCAATAAGAATTGCTTAAAGTAGCTTCACGAGACTTCATCCAATTTAAATTGCCTAATAAAGTATTGATCTCACCATTGTGAGCTATAAAACGCATAGGTTGTGCCAGTGGCCATTTAGGCATGGTATTAGTACTAAATCTTCTATGATATAAACAGAAAGATGCTTTAAAATCAGGATGATGTAAATCTTGGTAAAATTGCCCAAGCACTGCAGATCGTACCATGCCTTTATATACTATTTTTCTACAAGAGAAGGAACAAATATAAAAGTTCGAAGCCCATTCTGTGGCTGTACTCGCAACCATTTTTTCAATTTTCTTACGTAGTAAGTATAATTGTTTTTCGATAAAATCAAATTTTAAATTTTCTTGATTTGAGTTTACAAAGATTTGTTCAATATGCGGTTTATTTAAACGAGCCTCCTTCCCTAAAATCTCTTCAACGACAGGAACTTTACGCCAACCAATAATATTAAAACCTTCCTCTTCTATAACCCATTCAATAAGTTTTTTGCTTTCAACTACAGAGTCAGGAGGTAAGAATATCATACCAACCCCTACACCAGATATAGAACTAATATCTATATTTTCTTTGGAAAAGTGATTTTTAAATAATTCCCAAGGAATATTAGATGTTATACCTGCTCCGTCCCCAGAATCTCTGTCAGCACTACAGCCACCTCTATGTTCCATACAGCTTAAAGCTTCAAGTGCTTGCATAACAAGTTGGTGACTGGAATGATTTAGTTGATGTGCAATCAGGCCTACGCCACAAGCATCTCTTTCTGTGGTAAGAGCAGGATATCCAATACAATTATTTAATTCTTGTGTAATCTTTGGAAAAATCTTTTCTAGATTTTGGGATAGATTCATATATGTCTCTTTATTTTCAGATTAATAAACAGGCTGTGATTGTGTTAAACAACAATTTTAAATTATATATTACATATGATAGACATTTCTATTTTATATATTAACTAGATTCTTGAGATAGGAATTAAAGATTAACTACTTCTTATTGAGTTAAATTTAATAAGAAATAGTTAATCTAAAAAATAGAATTAACTTTCGGAGAAGGAAGTATCAATTACACTATCATCATCTTTTTTATTAGAGCTATCACTAGTTTTGCTATTATTAGATGTATCTGGATTATTAGAATATACTTTTTGACCGATTTGCATTAAACTATCCTGTAGTTTTTTATTTGATATTTTGATATTTTCATAATCTTCATTTGCAATATTAGTTCGTAATTGTGTGATTAAAGTCTCAATATTTTCTTTCTCAGTATTTTCAATTTTATCAGCTAAATCTTTAATCTGTTTTTCTGCTTGGTAGCAAAGTGAATCAGATTGGTTTTTTAAATCAATTTTTTCACGTTTTTCTTTATCTAAATTAGCGTTCTTTTCTGCTTCTTGGACCATCTGCTCAACTTCTTCTTTAGGTAAGGTAGAAGCTCCTGTAATGACGATGGATTGCTCTTTTCCACTTCCTTTATCTTTTGCAGTTACAGATAGAATGCCATTGGCATCAATGTCAAAGATTACTTCAATTTGAGGTACTCCTCGAGGAGCAGGAAGAATACCATCTAAGCGAAAGGTTCCTAAGCTTTTATTATCTTTTGTAAATTCTCTTTCGCCTTGTAATACATGTACTTCAACATTAGGTTGGTTATCTACAGCAGTTGAAAAAATTTCAGATTTTTTAGTAGGAATGGTGGTATTCCGAGTTATTATTTTAGTCATTACTCCCCCTAATGTTTCAACTCCCAAGGATAAAGGTGTAACATCAAGTAGTAAAATATCTTTAACCTCTCCTGCAAGTACTCCAGCTTGAATTGCTGCACCTACAGCAACAACCTCGTCAGGATTTACACTTTGATTAGGATCTTTCCCTATTAATTTTTTAACTAAATTTTGTACTGCAGGTATACGAGTAGAACCACCTACAAGCACTACTTCATCAATTTTATTTGTATCTAATTTGGCATCTTTTAAAGCATTTTGAACAGGAATTTGACATCTATCAATTAAATTGCTACATAATTCTTCAAATTTAGCACGTGTTAAAGTTCTCTCCAAATGCTTAGGGCCAGTTTCGGAGTTAGCTATAAACGGCAAATTGATATCAGTTTGTGTCACGTTAGAGAGTTCTATCTTAGCTTTTTCAGATGCTTCAGTTAACCTTTGAAGCGCTTGCATATCTTTAGCTAAATCAATATCTTCTTCATTTAAAAATTCCTTGCGTAGCCATTCTACAATCTGCTTGTCAAAATCATCGCCTCCTAAATGCGTATCTCCAGAAGTAGATAGAACTTCAAAAACACCATCGCCTACATCTAATATTGAAACATCAAAAGTTCCTCCCCCGAGATCAAAAACAAGTATAATTTCATTATTTTTTTTATCTAACCCATAAGATAGTGAAGCAGCAGTAGGTTCATTAATAATTCGTAAAACATCTAGTCCTGCAATTCTACCTGCATTTTTTGTCGCTTGCCTTTGTGAATCATTGAAATAAGCTGGAACTGTAATTACAGCCTGTGTTACGTTTTCCCCAAGATATTTACTAGCATCTTCTACTAATTTTCTTAATATTTGTGCGGAAATTTCTTCGGGTGCAAAATCTTTATCTAAAGCTTTACATTGAATTTTTATATTACCTGTAGAATCTTGTTCAATCGGGTAAGATACTTGTCTTAATTCCTCAGAGACCTCATCAATTTTCCTACCTAAAAATCGCTTTACAGAATAGAAAGTATTTTCAGGGTTAATAACAGCTTGTCTTCGAGCAATTTGACCAACAAGTTGATCGCCTGCTTTTGTATATGCAACAACAGAAGCTGTTGTTCTACTTCCTTCTTTGTTTGGAATTACAGTTGGTTTTCCGCCTTCCATTACTGCAACAACGGAATTCGTCGTACCTAAATCTATACCAACAACTTTACTCATATTAACAGTTTATTACTCCTTAATTAAATTATATCTTTTCAATTACTAAATATATTATGACAAAATTGGGCTAAAAAATAAAGATCGTATTACCGACAATTACTTTTAATAACAGTATGAATTTAATATCAAAATTGCAAAGCTGTGGCCAATATATTAAAATATAAATTATGACTAATTCTTAGTAAACAAATTTATATACTAATGTCGCTTGTCTGTAAAATATATTAAGTCAAAATAATAGAGATTTTATGTCAATAGGTCTATTAGGTAGAAAAGTAGGAATGACCCAAATTTTTGATAATTCAGGATTAGTTATTCCAGTAACCATTATAAAAGCAGGCCCTTGCTTGATAACACAAATAATAACCCAAAATAAATATCAAGCTATTCAACTAGGTTTTGGAAAAGTTTTAAGCAAACATTTGACTAAAGCTCAAATAGGTCATTTGAAAAAAATCTCTGCACCACCTCTAAAATATTTAAAAGAATTTCGAATAGATACACCAGAACTTTATAATGTAGGTGATGTAATTACAGTAGATAATTTTAAAGCTGGAGCATTACTAAGTATTTCTGGTAATGGTATTGGAAAAGGTTTTTCCGGGTATCAGAAACGACATAATTTTGCCAGGGGGCCAATGTCCCATGGTTCCAAAAACCATAGAGAACCAGGTTCTATTGGACCTGGAACTACTCCTGGAAGAGTCTATCCAGGTAAGAGCATGGCTGGTCATCTAGGAAAGTGCGATTTGTTCTGATATGAATAATCTGGAGTGAGATTAAAATGTCAGGTGTAATATTACATAACTAAATGTTAATGTTAGTGCAACTATAAAACTAAAATTAAATAGTTAAGTCTATGCCCTCTCTAGGTTGAGAGTGATACTGAAAGTGCCTACACGGAGACTGATTATCAAAGTGAAGCTGGGAAGTCACGGGAGAATAAGAAGTGATTTTGTAAACACTTACTACTCCTAGGTAAGTTACTAAGATTAACTTAAGGTAAACCTTCTGAAAAAACGTCTTAGGTGTAGATACCAGTTTACAATATGAAAATTAGGTATCTTAATTATTAAAGTACTCGCTATTATTTTTCCTGTAAATAGTATTACCTTGAGTAGATAATAGGCGAAATGAAGGAATCTAAAGTAACACAATTATTAACATTTGGAACAAAGAAAAACGGGGAATATGTTATATAAACAATTAAATAATATTATAGAGTTAACTGAATCAAGTTATCAAATAGTATTTCTCGGATAGGAACGGGTATAATTGCCCAATGGATTACAGAGTATATTTTGATTCTATAACTTGTATTGAATATATATAAATTAGCCAGTGAATTAGCTTTTTTAAGAAAAAAAAGATCTCGTTTGAAAATATACAAAGCAAAATGTAAAAATTTTACTAATTTCTCAATTTTAATTGATTAAATGATTAACAAATTCAAAGTCAAGCTAGATAATGGCTGGAAGTTTTATGCATTTAACTTTAATGAGAATATTATTGTTGATACTATGCAAAGCTATCGCCAAGTAATCCAAGGAGCCGTATGAAGGGAGACTTTCATGTACGGTTTTGAATGGGAGATATCCTTAATGAGAATTCGAGGTATCGATCCAATCTAAAAAAGTTACAATAAAAAATTTAGAATTAATTCATATTAATGAGAATGATAATTTATTAATTGTAAAAGGTAGTGTTCCTGGGAAATCAGGTAACTTATTAACAATTAAAACTCAATAGTTCAACTATTTATATTTAGAGAGAAAGATTTACTTATGAGAAGTCAAACGAAACTAGAATATAAGGTCTATGATGTTGAAGGAAAAACTGAAGAAGCAGCCTATTTAAATTTAAAAATAGCTACGGATACATCAGCATATTTAGTTCATAGAGCCATGGTAAGAGAGTTAGCTAATAAAAGGCAAGGAACAGCTTCAACTAAAACAAGAAGTGAAGTTCGTGGAGGAGGAAAAAAACCTTGGAAGCAAAAAGGTAGTGGAAGAGCACGAGCCGGATCTAGCCGCTCACCTTTGTGGAAAGGTGGTGGAGTATCCTTTGGGCCAAAACCCCGTTCTTATAATAAAAAAATAAACCGTAAAGAATGGCGTTTAGCATTAAGGACATTACTGCATAATAAATTACCACAAACGATCGTCACGAAAGACGTGACTTCTTTATTTTTAGCTCCCTCAACTAAAAAAATAATAGAGTTATTGAAAGTTTGGGATATTAGTGTCATGAGTAAAATAGTAATTATTTTATCAATGCATAATACAAATATGTATTTATCAACTAGAAATATACCGAATGTAAAAGTCATTTCAGTTAATAATTTAAATATATTAGATATATTAAATGCAGAGCATTTAGTTGTAGACCAAATGGCTGTGGAAAAGATTCAAGAGGTGTTTAATGACTAAAAAGTTAGATTTATCATATAGAAGTCTAAGTATTATAAAAAAACCTGTTATTACAGATAAAACCACTCGTTTACTTGAAAATAATCAGTATTCCTTCGAAGTAGATCCTAAAGCCAATAAAACCTTGATTAAACAAAGTATAGAGTTAATTTTTCAAGTAAAAGTCATTGCAGTTAATACATATCATTTGCCTAGAAAAAAAAGAAGAATCGGGAAATTTACAGGTTACCGTTCTCATTATAAACGGGCAATTGTTAAGTTAGCTCCTGGAGATTCTATAAATTTATTCCCAGAAGAATAGTAGAATTCAATTTATTTATTTAAAATATACAATATTCAAGAAACATGGCCATTCGTTTATACCGAGCATATACTCCAAGTACTAGAAATCGAACGGTTTCTACTTTTTCTGAGATAACGCGAACAAAGCCAGAGAAATCTTTAGTGCGTAAAAATCATTCTCCTAAAGGTCATAATAATAGAGGTGTGATCACAGTAAGAAATAGAGGTGGAGGACATAAACAAAAATTCCGTTTAATTGATTTTAAGAGAAAAATTCAAGGGATATTTGCTACTGTAGCACAAATAGAATATGATCCTAATAGAAATGCAAGATTAGCATTATTACATTATACTGATGGTACGAAAAGATATATTTTGCACCCACGTTCGTTGCAAATAGGTGCTAAAATAATGGCAGGTGCAGATGCCCCCTTAGAAATAGGGAATGCATTACCATTAGAAAAGCTCCCTCTGGGTACAGCAGTACATAATGTTGAGATGACTGTTGGAAAAGGAGGTCAGCTAGTACGAGCAGCAGGTACTGCTGCTCAAATCATAGCAAAAGATGGGAAATACGTTACTCTAAAAATGCCTTCGAGCGAAATTAGACAAGTGTTAGCAAAGTGTTATGCTACTATAGGACAAGTTGGTAATATCGATGCATGTAATATTACCATTGGAAAAGCAGGTAGAAATCGTTGGTTAGGAAGAAAGCCTCATGTTAGAGGAGTTGTTAAAAACCCAGTAGACCATCCACATGGAGGAGGAGAAGGTAGATCTCCTATTGGAAGGACCCGACCAGTAACGCCAACTGGCAAACCTGCCCTAGGTGTTAAAACACGCAAAAAGAAAAAATATAGTAACCCCTATATTATTCGTCGTCGAAAATAAAACATTATATTTTAATTATTAATTATTATGGGCCGTTCATTACATAAAGGACCTTTTGTAGCATCTAGTTTATGGAAAAAAATTCAAAACCAAGATAATAAACAAGTTATAAAAACATGGTCTCGTGCTTCAACTATTATTCCAGATATGGTAGGTTATACCATTGCAGTATATAATGGCAAACAGCATTTTCCAGTGTTTATATCAGACCAAATGGTAGGTCATAAATTAGGAGAATTTGTACCTACAAGAACATTTAGGACTCATGTTAAGAGTGATAGAAAATCTAAACGTTAAAAATTATATATTCTATGAATAATCAGAAATCAGCTGCTGCTATAGGCAGGTATATTAGAACATCGCCATTTAAAGTAAGAAGAGTTCTAGATCAAATTAGAGGCAGAAGTTATCAAGAAGCTACTTTAATTTTAAAGTTTATGCCATATCGCAGTAGTCGTATTGTATTACAAATAGTACAATCTGCAGCAGCGAATGCAGAACATAATTATGGATTATCTAAAAATAATTTAGAAATTTTAAAAACTTATGCAGATAAAGGACCTATATTTAAACGCTTTAGACCTAGAGCGCAAGGTAGAGGTTATCCTATTAGAAAACCTACTTGCCACATAGTAGTTGAAGTAGGTGAATCTTTAGATAATTAACTGCCAATGTTGTTATAAATTATGTAAAAAATTAATAAGAAATGTATTAAAGGATAAAACGGTGGGACAAAAAATTCATCCATTAGGGTTTCGTTTAGGCGTGACTCAAACACATAGATCAATTTGGTTTGCTAAGCCAAAAAAATATTCAGATTTATTACAAGAGGATTATAAAATACGGAACTATATAACGAAACGATTTTCAGATGCACAAATTGCGAGAATTCAAATGTGTAGAAGATTTGATCAGATTGAAGTATATATATATTCTGCATCTCCATCCATCATCCTAGGCCGTATGGCAAGTGGTATTGAAGAATTACGAAACAAGTTACAGAAATTATTAAATTCCAAATCAAAAATCCGAGTAAAAGTATATGAAGTAGATTCAGGTATGGAAGCTCCATTGATTGCAAAAGACATTGCTAGTCATTTAGAAACAAAACAAGTTAATTTCAGACGTATTGTAAAATCCGCAATCCAGAAAGCGCAAAAAGCTAATATTAAAGGGGTGAAAATCCAAATCTCGGGACGTTTAAATGGAGCGGAGATTGCAAGAAGTGAATGGGTTAGAGAAGGGAGAGTCCCACTACAGACTCTAAGAGCAGATATTGACTATACTCACCAGATGGCATATACGACATATGGAATTTTAGGAATTAAAGTATGGTTATTTAAAGGTGAAATTTTAGAAAAAGTAAATTCAGGAGAAAGTAATGCTCAGCCCGAAGAGAACTAAATTTCGAAAACAACAAAGAGGACGTTTAAAAGGAACTGCTTCTCGGGGTAATACTATAGTCTTTGGAGATTATGCTTTGCAAGCGACAGAGCCAGTTTGGTTAACTTCAAGGCAAATAGAAGCTACAAGAAGAACTATTACGCGTTATGTACGTAGAGGTGGTAAATTATGGATTCGAGTATTTCCTGATAAACCCATTACCGCACGAGCAGCAGAGACTCGGATGGGAGCAGGTAAGGGAGCTCCAGAATATTGGGTAGCAGTGATTAAACCAGGCCATATTTTATTTGAGATTACTGGAATTACCAGACCGATAGCAGAAGCAGCCATGAAAACGGCAGCCTATAAATTACCTATTAAAACAAAATTTATAACTAAGAATTAAAGATGAGTTTATCTAAAATCTCAGAAATTCGCCAATTAAGTATTGAAGAAATCCGCAATGAAATTCAAACTACCAAACGACAATTATTTGATTTGCAGTTTCAAAAAGCAACCCGCCAGTCATTTAAACCCCATTTATTTAAACATGCACGCCACAGATTAGCACAACTCTTGTTAGTAGAAACAGAATCTCAAGAAGTAAACAATAAATGAATTTAATAAATTATGCCAAATAAAGAAAGAATAGGAATAGTCGTAAGTAATAAAATGTCTAAAACTCTTGTAATTGCTGTAGAGCGTAGAGACTTGCATCCTAAATATAGAAAAATTATGGCAAAGACAAAAAGATACAAAGCCCATGTAGAAGAAGAAAATAATTATAAATTAGGAGATAAAGTCAAAATACAAGAAACTCGCCCATTAAGTCGTACTAAGCGTTGGAAAGTAATAGATATTATATCTAAATCACCAAGATAAATTTTAATTAATATTGTAATAATCATATGATTCAAGTACAAACATGTTTAAATGTAGCAGATAATAGTGGTGCTAAAAAATTAATGTGTATTCAGGTATTAGGTACTGGAAACCCATCTCATGCAAAAATAGGTAATGTTATTATAGGTGTTGTAAAAGAAGCTATGCCTAATATGGGAGTAAAACGCTCCGATGTAGTAAGGGCTGTAATAGTTCGAACTACTAAAACTATTCAAAGGCCTGATGGAATGAGCATACGTTTTGATGATAATGCTGCTGTGATTATTAATCAAGACAATAACCCTCGAGGAACTCGCATTTTTGGTCCCATCGCGAAGGAATTGCGAGAAAAAAATTTTTCTAAAATTGTTTCACTAGCGCCGGAGGTAATTTAATTATGAAAAATTCTTCAACTCAAAGATATAAGATGCATGTAAAAGTAGGAGATATCGTAAAAATTATAGCAGGGAAAGAAAAAGGGAAAACGGGTAAAGTTTTACAGGTTTTTACAAAAACAAGTCATATTCTGGTGGAAGGTATTAATTTCAAAACGAAACATCAAAAACCTAAGCAAGAAGGAGAAAAAGGGAATATTATTACTAAAGAAACTTCTATTCATAGTTCGAATGTGATGTTATATAGTGAGACAAATAATATCGCAAGTCGAATTTCCTACAAAATGAAAGAAGATGGTACTAAAGTGCGTTTTTTAGTAAAAAATCAAGAAATTATTTAATAGATATAGGTATTTATTAATGGCTGTAACCATAAAATTAAAACAACATTATAATTCTGAAGTCATAAAAGAGTTAAGTCAAGAGTTTCAATATACAAATGTTCATGAAGTTCCTAAAGTAGTAAAAATTATTATTAATCGAGGCGTAGGGGAAGCATCACAAAATTCAAAATTATTAGAAAGTAGTATTAAAGAGTTAATGACAATAAGTGGACAAAAACCTATTATTACAAAATCAAAAAAAGCAATTGCAGGGTTTAAAATTAGGGAGAATATACCAGTTGGTATCTCTGTAACTTTACGTAAGGATTATATGTTTGCATTTCTGGAACGTTTAATTCATTTAGTTTTTCCTAGAATTCGAGATTTTAGAGGATTAAATAAAAAAAATTTTGATGGTAGAGGGAATTATAATTTAGGTTTGCGTGATCAATTAGTATTCCCAGAAATATCCTATGATGAAATTGATAAAATGAAAGGGATGGATATTTCAATAGTGACAACTGCTAAAACAGATCAAGAAAGTTTTGCTTTGTTAAAATCTTTAGGAATGCCTTTCTCATGATATAAATAAGTTTTAACACTGATAAAATAATAAATCTTATAAAGGAGATACTTGTGGTTAATGATATAATATCAGATACATTAACGAGAATTAGAAATGCGAATTTAGCTAGACATCAGATTGTTCAAATCCCAGCGACTAAAATGACACGTAGTGTGGTTAAAGTTTTGCAAGAGGAAGGATTTATTTTCAAGTATGAAGAAGTAGTAGAAGAATATAAGTCTCATCTCTTAATTTCTTTAAAATATAGAGGAAAAAAACGTCAACCGGTAATTAATGCATTACGACGCATTAGTAAACCCGGATTACGAGTATATGCTAATCATTCTAAATTGCCTAGAGTCTTAGGTGGCTTAGGAATCGCAATTATATCTACTTCTCAAGGTGTTATGACAGATAGAAGAGCCCGTCATAATGGTTTAGGAGGAGAAGTACTATGTTATGTTTGGTAAGATAAAATCTTTAGGTAAAATATAATAATTATGTCTAGAATAGGAAAACGAAGTATTTTAATTCCAGCAAAAGTGGAAATTAAAATTAATCAACAAGAAGTAGTAGCGAAAGGGCCACAAGGAGAACTGAGACAAGTTATCCCGAATTTAATTGAAATAGTTTATGAAGCTTCTACAGTAACTTTAAAAAAGAAAGAAGACTCTAGAAAAGCTCAACAATTATATGGTTTGTCGAGAACTTTATTTAATAATTTAGTGATTGGAGTTTCAAAAGGTTTCACTCGTAAGTTAGAAATCTCAGGCGTAGGGTATCGTTCCCAATTAGAAGGGAAAAATTTAATTTTAAATATGGGATATAGTCACCCTGTTGTAATTAAACCACCAGAAGGCATTTCAATCAGTGTAGAAAAAAATACAATGATTACAGTTTCAGGAGCAAATAAAGAACTAGTAGGACAAGTTGCTGCTAACATTCGTAATGTTAGACCCCCAGAACCATACAAAGGTAAGGGAATTCGTTATACAGGTGAAACTATTAAACGTAAAGTAGGTAAAGCTGGTCGAGGTAAATAGAATGAAAATAACACGTCTTATTTTAAATGAGAAAAAAAGAAAAAGAATTCGTAAAACAGTTCAAGGCTCTTCCCTCCGTCCACGATTATCTATTTATAGATCGCATCAGCATATTTATGCACAAATTATTGATGATAGTAAGGGCTGTACATTAGTTCAAAGCTCAACATTAGATAAAGAAGTTCATGCGCAAATTAAATCCGGAGCTACTCAGGAAGCATCGACTTTAGTAGGCCAATCAATTGCTTCGAGAGCTATTGCTAAAGGTCTAGATAAAGTAGTTTTTGATAGAGGAGGAAAGCTATACCATGGGCGTATAAAAGCTTTAGCAGAAGCTGCGCGAGAAACTGGATTGATTTTTTGATGCCAATAAAATTATTCAATAAATAATATCATATTTTCATGACAAATAGAAAAAAAATTAGTAGAAAAAAAGAAAATCCCTGGAAAGAGAGAGTTGTTCAAGTCCGAAGAGTAACTAAAGTTGTGAAAGGAGGCAAAAAATTAAGTTTTCGAGCAGTTGTTGTTATTGGTAACCAATTAGGTACTGTAGGTGTAGGTGTAGGTAAAGCAGGTGATGTCATAGGTGCTGTTAAAAAAGCAGTTTCTGATGCAAAAAAGAATTTATGTGAGGTCCCTTTAACTAAATCACAATCTATTCCGCACCCCATCATTGGTATCTCTGGTGCTGCAAAAATTGTTATGCGCCCTTCTGCTTCAGGTTCCGGAGTGATTGCAGGTAGTTCGACTAGAACTGTATTAGAATTAGCAGGTATACGCAATATTTTAGCGAAGAGATTAGGATCAAGCAATCCATTAAATAATGCTAGAGCCACGATAAATGCATTAAGTAATTTACAAACAATATCTATAACGGCTCTTAGAAGAGAAATTCCTGTCGAAAATTTATATTCTTAGTAATAATGATCATATGATCAATCTGAATTAATAAATTCAGGGGGCATAATTTAAATGACAGTAGATAATTTTGAGCGTTTACCAAAGGAATTGTTAAAAAGATTAACTTATACAATTCTTTTACTGTTAATTGTTCGGACAACTATTTTTATCCCTATCCCAGGTGTAGACAATCTGTCTTTCTACAAAAACCTAGAAACAAATACAGTTTTTAATTTTATTAATAATATTATTGGAGGTGGAGCAAGAACTATTGGCATTGGTACTTTTGGGATTAGTCCCTATTTTAATGCTACTTTGACAGTCCAGGCGCTAATTAAAATCATTCCTAATTGGGAACGCTTACAAAAAGAAGAAGGGGAGCTAGGCCGCCGTTTACTTATTCAAAGAACAAGATATATAACATTTGTTTGGTCTTTAGTACAAAGCTGCGTAGTAGTGTATTGGATTAAACCATATGTATTTAATTGGAACATACCATTTATTATAGATACAATTTTGTGTTTAACTACAGGAGCTATATTTGTTATGTGGATTGCAGAATTAATATCGCAACATGGATTAGGTAATGGCTCTTCATTTTTAGTAATGGTCAATATTGTAACTGGATTTAGTAAAACTTTTTTTTATTCTTTTCAAAATGGAGAAATGTTAGATTTTAATCTTAAAATTGTTTCTTCCTTATGTTTATTTCTACTGATGATTTTAATTTCTATTTTCATCTCGGAAGGAAAAAGAAAAATTAAAATTCTTTCAAGTAGACAATTAGGGACAACTTCTGCAATTAACTCTAGAAGCTATTTACCTCTTAAGCTAAATTCTGCAACAATTATACCCTTGGTGATTAGTTCACTAATAATTGCGTCTCCTGCTTATTTAATACAAAAAATATCGAATCCTCTATTTCGTGATATACTATTAATCTTTATTCCTGGAGAACCTTTATATTTATTTACATATTATATTTTAGTAGTAGTATTAAATACTTTTTATACTAGTTTGCTAATTAATCCAAATGATATCGCAGAGAATTTAACTAAATTAGGAGTAGTCATACCTGGAATTAGACCAGGCAAGCAAACCGTATTATATTTGAAATCAATATCAGCACGCTTAGGTTTAATAAGTGCTACTTTATTATGCTTCATAGGGATTATTCCTTATATGATTGATTTGATATTTAAGGTCCCTGTATTTAAAGGCCTTAGTGTAACATCATTACTAATTTTTGTAGGAGTAGCAACAGAAATTGCAAAGCAGGTTCGTACATATTTATTATCACAAAGTTATAATGTAACGAATCAGAATAATTAAAAATAATATTTATTCTTAACTAAAACAATGAAAGTAAAGCCATCTGTAAAAAAGATATGTGAAAAATGCCGTATTATTCGTAGACATGGAAAAATTATGGTAATTTGTATTAATCCTAAACATAAGCAAAGACAAGGGTAATTTATTAAAAAGAATAGGAGTTAAAAACTTATGGCCAGAATCGAAGGCGTTGATTTGCCCCGAAATAAAAGAATAGAAATTGCTTTAACTTACGTTTATGGTATTGGCTTACGCACCTCACAAAAATTATTAAAATTAGCAAATATAGATCCTAATGTACATGCTAAAGATTTAACAGATCAAGAAATTACTAATTTGAGATCTGTAATTAGTGAGCATTTACAGGTAGAGGGAGATCTTCGTAGATATGAAGGTTTAGCAATCAAGCGTCTAGTAGATATTGGTTGTTATAGAGGAAGGAGACATAGATTAGGCTTACCATTACGTGGACAAAGAACGCGTACTAATGCTAGAACTCGTAGAGGTGGTAAACGAACCGTTGCAGGTAAAAAGAAAGCACCTCGTAAATAAAGAATATCAAATAATATAAACATCTATGGCAAGACAAGTAAAGAAAACAGTAAATAAAAAATCAAAATTTCAAGTATCTGCAGGAGTAGTACATATTAAAGCCACTTTTAATAATACAATAGTTACTATTACAGATCTCAAAGGTCAGACAATTTCTTGGTCATCAGCAGGAGCAGGAGGTTTTAAGGGAGCAAAGAAAGGAACTCCTTTCGCAGCACAAACAGCATCAGAGAAAGCGGCAAAATTAGCTTTAGATAGAGGAATGAAGCAAGTAGAAGTTGTTTTAAATGGTCCTGGGGCAGGGAGAGAAACTGCAATTAGAGCTTTGCAAGTAACTGGGTTAAGAATAGTTCAAATTAAGGATATTACACCAGTGCCGCATAATGGTTGTCGCCCACCTAAAAAACGCCGCGTATAAGGTTATATTGATATTTCCTATCTTTACATTATGTCTTTACTTCAAATAGAGTGTTTAGAAGCCCGTATAGATAAACCACGTGAACACTATGGACAATTTGCGATTAGTCCTCTTAATTCAACTCAAGCGTTAACAGTAGGAAATGCGTTACGCCGTACTTTATTATCTGATTTAGAAGGAACAGCTATTGTAGCTGTAAAAATTGCAGGAGTTAGTCATGAATTTTCTACAATTCCTGGTGTAAGAGAAGATGTTCTTGAAATTTTATTAAATTTAAAATCAATTATTTTTCGTTCAGAAATTGAAAATTCAGAAAAAGGGAAAATCCGCGTTCAAGGTCCAGGTATAGTAACTGCTGGTTTATTAGAATTACCAGTTGGAGTAGAACCCGTTGATCCAAGACAATATATAGCTACTATTTGCAATAATACTATTTTTGAATTAGAATTTCGTTTGGAAACAAATATAGGTTATAAGGTGATAAATCGTGGAATAGATGACATATCTTCAGATTTTCTACAAATAGATTCAAGGTTTATGCCAGTAAGGAAAGTAAATTTTTTTACCGAAGAGCTACAATCACAATACTCGCAAAATAAAGAGACACTTTTTTTAGAAATTTGGACTAACGGAAGTATTACGCCACAAGATGCTATAAGTAAAGCTGCTAATCTACTAACCAGTTTATTCAATGCATTAAAAAATTTGGATTTTACTCATCACATAGAGGAAGTTAATCATGAGATAGAGACAATCGGGCAAGTGTCAATTGAAGAATTACAATTATCTGTTCGTGCATATAATTGTTTAAAAAGAGCACATATTCACTCCGTCGCAGATCTGCTAGATTATTCTTATGAAGAATTATTAGAAATTAAAAATTTTGGCCAAAAATCTGCGGAAGAAGTGATTGAAGCATTGTATAAAAGATATGGAATTAGTTTGCCCAATGAAAAAAACTCATTTCCTTCCACAGAAAATTAATGGGAACAAAATAACATAACTATATCAAATAGTAAAGCGTTAAACAAGTAACTTAAAATTAAGTATGAATAAAACATATATTGTTGATAAAAAACTTTTAAAACCTCAATGGTATATTATTGATGCCAAAGATAAAAAGTTAGGCCGTATAGCAACAGAGATTGCAACTATTTTACGTGGTAAAAATAAAGCAATTTACAATCCTTCTATGGATATTGGTGATTTTATTATAGTAATCAATGCCTCTTCAGTCATAACTTCGGGTAATAAGTCAATCCAAAAATTATATCGTCGCCACTCAGGACGCCCTGGGGGAATGAAGATAGAAACTTTTGAACAATTGCAAGAAAGAATTCCAAACCGAATTATTGAGAAAGCAGTTCGTGGAATGTTACCAAAAGGCTCGCTCGGAAGACAAATTTTTAAAAAATTAAAAGTTTATTCTGAAGAAATACATCCTCATCAAGCTCAAAAACCAGTGAGTATAGATTTATAATGTAATTGGAGAAAATAAAATATTATGTCAGTAAATAATCTCAATGCAGTAGGAAGAAGAAAATCTTCAGTAGCTCGGGTTCAAATTCAAAAAGGTAATGGTAATATAAAAATTAATGGGATTGAAGTAAACCATTATTTACAGTATAGTGCTAAATATTTACAATATTTAAAAGAACCGCTAACTACTGTACAAATGGAAGATGAAATAGATATTATTGTCAATGTTAATGGTGGAGGAATTTCAGGGCAATGTGGTGCTATACGCTTAGGCGTAGCTCGTGCTTTGTGTAAAATGAATGGTGAATACCGTGCAAATTTAAAGCAGGAAGGATGTTTAACTCGTGATGCTAGGGTTAAAGAAAGAAAAAAATATGGTTTGAAGAAAGCTAGAAAAGCTTCACAATATTCAAAACGTTAATCATAATATCATATTAGAGGATATGTTTAAATGCCTAAAGAAAATATACATCCAGAATGGAATCCGGAGACACCTGTATATTGCGATGGAGAATTAGTGATGACAGTAGGATCAACTAAAAAAGAACTACATATTGATGTTTGGTCTGGTAATCATCCATTTTATACAGGTTCACAAAAAATCATAGATACAGAAGGTAGAGTAGAACGTTTTATGCGTAAGTATAAAATTAAGTCTTCAGAAGGGAATGAAAAATAAATAGCTCGAATTGTAATTCAAAGCTATGAAGGATAATAGGTATACATATTTTTAGTAAATAAAATAAAAATTAGAGAACTTAGATTTTTATGTAAGTTCTTAAAGTTTAAAATAAAATATTTGAAATTTAAGTTATGCCAACAATTCAACAACTAGTAAGAGCTGAACGCATTAAAGTGGTTAAAAAAACCAAATCTCCTGCATTAAAAAACTGTCCTCAAAGAAGAGGAGTATGTACTCGTGTATATACAACAACTCCAAAGAAACCGAATTCTGCATTACGAAAAGTAGCTAGAGTTCGTTTAACTTCAGGCTTTGAAGTTACTGCTTGTGCGGGACGTTATTTAAAATAATATAAAATGTAGAAATTTAAACTTTATCCTAAATAAAAAAGATTTTGATACACGTCGATACAAAGATTTAAATGATCTTGTAAAGCTCGGCATAACAGAAAAGAACATAACTGAAATTACCATTTTATGATTAGTAGATAACTACGAATCTATGAATAAATAACTATATTAAATATGTAAAATAAGTTAAGTAGATTATGATTGACAATTAAATTATATAGTTATATAGTAGAAATCTAAGTATGGAACCGAAAATTTATTTATGGTAAGGAACGTAAAAAATAATATAGTAATGTATTTATATTATGAAAGTCAAAAATCGAAATTATTTAATAGAAATTTTGTATTATATCAGTGCTTAATGATATAGTAGAATGCCGTATGAAGGGAGACTTTCATGTACGGTATGTTTAGAGGGATAAATAGACATGATTCCTATCTTAATATATTCCAGGTATTGGCCATAATTTACAAGAGCACGTGCGACTAGTGAAATTTATATCAAATAATTGGATAGACTAACTTTTAAAGTCTTTAAAAGAAAAATAGCATGTCTTGGAACCATAAATATCAATAGTTAATGACTAAGAAGAAAGTAATTTTACTTGAAGTTTAATTTAAATAAGCCATAAATTATCGATTAAATTCTATTAAGAGTGCTCTAATAAAAATGATTAAATATAAGAAAAAAACTTCTAAAGTCAACTTCTTGATTAAATTACCTAGATTACTATCTATATCTAATGTTTGATTAAGATAGAAGTACGCAAAATAAAAGATGTGATAGACTAAAATGTGAAAATGGATCTTAGTATAATTAATATGAAACATGAATAAAGGATTAAAAATATTGCGATATTTGTATGAAGATACTAAAAATAATCCAAACAGAACATATCATAATATCTCATTTCTTTTATATAGTAAGGATATATATGCTATCGCATATAAAAGGATCTGTTTAAATTTAAGTGCTAAAGGCTATAATTATGATATAGATAAAAGAATCATTTCGGATTTAATAGATATTCTCAAAAAAAAAGAATACAAATTTACTTCTACTCTGAACATAACACCAGAAAGAAATTATAAAATTTCGAGAGAGCTCCTAATGGATTATATACTTTTAGAAGCGATATATTTAGTGTTAAAGTCTATATACAGTTTTTCCATATTCTCTAATGAATATAAGGCATGGTCTATATGCAATCCAAATAAATTTATCCACAAATTAATTAAACAATTGCCAAGTAGCTATTGGGGAATTAAAAGTATAGTAAACAAAACTTTCACAAAGGAAGATCATTCAAATCTACTGGTTCAAATAGCACAAAAAATTTCAGATCCATTCTTTTTAAATTTACTAGAGAAAATATTATATATGGATTACTTAAATTCTAAAAGTAAATATCATTCTTTAAGTAAAGTCATCGAGATACCAGGAAGTCAACTATTTTATTTATTAATAGATATTGCCTATTCCCAATTGGATTGTTTGATCCAGAGTAATATTTTAACTTTATATATCCAAAAAATTAATTGCAATCAAAAAGATAACAGGAATATCTCTCAAATTTGGCAAAAGAGAAAGTATAATCAAAAACTCTTATTTCAAAAACAAAATTTTAAAAATATATTAATATATTATGTTAGATATGGCTATACCATAATTTTATTGGTCAAAGATCCTTTGAAACATTCTCATATGGTAGATTTAAATAATTTTATTCTAAATCAGATAAGACAGTTTAATAAAGTAGATCAAAATATTTATAATAGTCAAATTTTTCAGCCTAATAAAGAATCTCTGAATCTGCTAAGTTATAAAATTTTTGTAAACAGCAAGCAAGTCTACATTCAAATAGAAGCAAAAAAAATAATTGACTTATTAATCAAATATAATTTTATTACATATAATAAACAAAATAAAATTCGTCCTATTAGCCAAAATAAACTATTGTCTTACAGGGACCATCAAATATTAGAGTCATATCAATATATATGGAGTTGTTTTTTGGAATATTATTCTGGGTTATCAGATTATTCTTATCTACAATATATAGGCATTTTATTAAAATATTCTTTTTTTATGACTTTATCACATAAGCATAAAACAACTCTGAGTAAGATTTTTTCTAGTTATCAAAAAAAGGAAGTAAATGTATTTTCTTTTAAAAGCAAATCACTAAAATCTAAAAGTTTAGATTTTAAGGAATTTAATTACGTCCCAGATCCATTTAAATACTATTATTAAATAAATAATTTTAGTCTGAGAGCCGTATGAAGGGAAACTTACATGTACGGTTTGAAAAGAGATCTTACAAAATGATCGACTTTGATTCAGTAGTTTTAATTCGTGGTGGTAGAGTTAAAGATTTGCCAGGTGTTAGGTATCATATTATACGGGGTACTTTAGATACTGCAGGAGTAAAGGATCGTCGTAGAGGAAGATCTAAATATGGAACTAAAAAACCTAAAGATTAATTTAAAAATTATTTGTTGATTACAAAAATAAAAATATGTCACGACGTAGTACAATCAAAAAAAAATTAGCAGCTCCAGATGCCATATATAAAAGTCGTTTGGTCAGTATGCTAACAGTTCGTATTTTAAAACATGGGAAAAAAGGGTTAGCACAAAAACTGGTGTATCAAGCATTAGATATTATTTACGAAAAAACTTCTTCAGATCCATTAGTTATTTTAGAAAAAGCGATTAGAAATGTCACACCAATAGTTGAAGTAAAAGCAAGGCGTGTTGGAGGTTCTACTTATCAAGTCCCTATTGAAGTAAGAGCTTACAGAGGAACAAATTTAGCTTTGCGTTGGATTACTCGTTTTTCTAGAGATAGAGCGGGTAAAAACATGGCTATTAAATTGGCAAATGAATTGATGGATGCTGCTAATGAGAATGGTAATTCTATTCGAAAGAAAGAAGAAACTCATCGTATGGCGGAAGCAAATAAAGCTTTTTCACATTATCGATATTAATAACAAGATGTAAGTTCACCAAAAGACTCATAATATTGTTGGGATATAATTATATGTGATAATATAATTATATTATAGTTTAGCTATCTTCTTCTTCTAATAAAGGATCTATAATTCTTTAATTTTTATTAAAGAATATGGCTTAAGATGGGTAATAGGTAAAATAAATAAGGAATTATAAACATTTATGGCACGCGAAAAATTTGACCGTACAAAACCTCACGTAAACATAGGAACAATTGGTCATGTTGATCATGGTAAAACTACTTTAACTGCAGCGATTTCTGCAACTTTAGCTGCTCAAAATGATATCGCAGCAAAAAAATTCGATGAGATTGATGCAGCTCCAGAAGAAAAAGCAAGAGGTATTACTATTAATACTGCGCATGTAGAATATGAGACTATTAATAGACATTATGCTCATGTAGATTGTCCAGGCCACGCGGATTATGTGAAAAATATGATCACGGGTGCTGCGCAGATGGATGGAGCTATTTTAGTAATATCAGCAGCCGATGGCCCGATGCCTCAAACTAGAGAACATATACTTTTAGCAAAACAAGTAGGTGTACCTAATATTGTGGTTTTCTTAAACAAGGAAGATCAAGTAGATGATCCAGAGTTATTAGAACTAGTTGAATTAGAAGCTAGAGAACTTTTAGCACAATATGATTTCCCAGGAGAAGATATTCCATTTGTAGCAGGTTCAGCTCTTCTAGCATTAGAAGCATTAGCTTCTAACCCTAAAATAAAAAAGGGAGAAGATCAATGGGTAGATAAAATTTTAGCATTAATGGATGCTGTTGATGAGTATGTACCAACTCCTGAAAGAGATGTAGACAAAACTTTTTTAATGGCAGTAGAAGATGTTTTCTCTATAACAGGACGTGGTACAGTTGCTACAGGCCGAATAGAAAGAGGCATTGTAAAAGTAGGAGATAGTATTGAAATTGTTGGATTAAGAGATACTCAAACAACAACAATTACTGGATTGGAAATGTTTCAAAAAACTTTAGATGAGGGTATGGCAGGAGATAATATTGGTATTCTTTTGCGTGGAGTACAGAAAAAAGATATTGAAAGAGGTATGGTATTAGCTCAACCAGGTACCATCACTCCTCATACACAGTTTGAGGCTGAAGTATATGTTCTTACAAAAGAAGAAGGAGGACGTCATACACCTTTCTTTCCAGGTTATAGACCACAGTTTTATGTGCGAACAACAGATGTAACTGGAACAATTAGTAAATTTACATCTGATGATGGTAGTACCGCAGAGATGGTAATGCCAGGGGATCGTATCAAGATGACAGCAGAATTAATTAATCCTATTGCTATTGAACAAGGTATGCGCTTTGCTATTAGAGAAGGAGGAAGGACAGTAGGAGCTGGTGTAGTTTCTCGTATTATTGTATAAGTCACAATTGTGTACTTACTCTTATTCAATAAGTACAAAATTATTAAAACTTAGCAGTAGTTAAATATAATTTTAAACAACTTAAATACTCTATAGAAATGGAGGATAGTCTTAAAGTACTTTTATTTTAAATATGGTAAATATCCCACAAAAAAAATTTCGAATCCGTTTAAGTTCATATAATCACCAATCATTAAATAGTTCATGCAATCAAATTCTAGAGACTGTAGTTAAAACAAATGGTATTTCCGTAGGGCCGATACCTTTACCGACAAAGCGAAGAATTTATTGTGTTCTACGTTCACCACATGTAGATAAAGACTCTAGGGAACATTTTGAGATTAGAACACATCATCGAATTATAGATGTGTATCAAACTTCATCTGAGTTAATTAATCAATTAATGAAATTAGAATTATCTACAGGAGTAGATATAGAAGTTAAATTTTAAATTTATATTGACAAAAACAGCTTTTATATTTTTAACTCAGTGAGTAAAATAATAAAAGCTGTTTTTATCAATAGTTATTAAATTATTATAGAATAAAATTATTGAGCAAGAAAAGTTTCGACTTTTTCTTGTAATAATCCTTTTTGATACATTTCTACAATAATATCAGCTCCTCCTACAAATTCTCCATTAATGTATACTTGAGGTATAGTTGGCCAATTAGAATAGGATTTAATTTCTTGACGAATCTCTTCGTTTTCAAGTACATTAAAAGTAGCATAAGGAACTTGTATCACGTTAAAAATATTTACAACTGTTTGCGAAAACCCACAAGAAGGAAATGTTTTAGAGCCTTTAATGAATAAAATAATAGGATTGTCCTCAATCAAATTTTGAATTTTTAAGTGTATGTTATTCATATAGAGATTATAAATATAAGAAAATAGAATTATTAATTAATGTTATCAAAAGATAGAGTAATGACCTTAACTATTTAATCTACCAGTAGTTTTCAACCAGTTTTGAGCTTCGATATAATTATTAGGAGCCAATTGAACTGCTTGTTTCCAATATTGGGCTGCTTTATCAAACATAATTTTGGCAGTTTCGAAATTTGTTTTTTTCGATGCTTTTACTCCTTGATAATGATATATAACTGCAATATTATTCAAAGCTTGCGGTAGCTTAGAGTTAAGTTCTATAGCTTGATGATAATATTCAAGAGCTTTTACATACTCTCCATTACTAGCATAAATAACAGGTAGATATTAGAAATCTCCTTAAGAACTATACGTGCCAGTCTCCTGGCATATAGCTCAAATATTATTCTACTTAGAGATAATATTTTCTAAATAACTTAACGATACATAAGTAGTTTAAGACCTATAAAGTTCATGCATAAAGCTTTTAGAATCTGTATTGTGATTTACAATACTCATAATTTATTTGTGAATTAGTAAATAGTAATCTTTCAAAGAAATACTTTTTATTCATAGATAATGATTTTGATTAAAAAGGATTAGCCTTCAGATCATATAGAATAAAAAAAGCCTAGAAGAAACTTTAAAATTTACTTTAGATTAATGAAAAATGTACTTGCTAAATTAATTTATTAATCTTTTTTCCATAAAATGGTGTATGTCGCACTAATCCTATATTATATAATAGTTAGGAGTCGATATCTTATTTCTTCATGTGATTTATAAAGAATATCTCCCATCTCAAGCCGCACGTGAAAGTTTCCCTTCATACGGCTTTTAATATTACAGGTACCAAAGAAAATTATTTTTATAAAAATTTTTCAGAGTTTAAATACCTGAGCAATATATTAAGCAATTACGCTTGTTCCTATCCAAAAAATATTAGTAGTAAAAGGATGAAGATTACCTACCCATAAAATGGGACATATCTTTTGTTTTTCTTTGTTCCAAATGTTAATGATTTTGTTACTTTAGATCCCTTCATTTTATCTATTATCTAATTCAGGATATAGTATTATTTCTTACAACAACTTTAACGATTTTAATGATAATATTTAACTGTATTATTTAAAAAGATACTGCCGTTAAGGTACTTTTTCAAAAGGTTAACATTTTGTTGATCATAGTAACTTAAAATATCCTAGCTTCGCTTTTGATAATCAATCTCTACGTAGGTATTTTGTATTTCAATTTTATCCTATAAAACAATTTTAACATTTAGTTATGTAACTGTGACACTAAAACTTAATTCAAAAATAGATAAGAAATAGGTTAGAAATTACATTGATTTAACTTAATCAAAAACAAATCGCACTGTAACTACGGTCATAAGGATCTTCTTCTAAGCGTAAAGCTTCATAATAATTTTCTAGTGCTTCAGCGTATTCTCCTTCTGTTTGAGCGGACATTCCATCTCGATAATAAGAGAAAGCTTCTTTTTCGATTTTACTTGCAGGTAAAACTTTTAAAACTATATCTGCAAGAACTGTAAAAGTTTTATCTATAAAATTATCATTGCGTTGAGATCTTGGCATATAAAATTGTCTTGCTTTAAATAAGCTGCAAATAAATACTTTTTAATATATTATTTTATCTTAAATTCCAAACTAATCAATTAAATCGTAATTAGTTTAGGAAAGCATAGTAGATTTTTTTCTAAAAGGTTACAATAAGAAGTGGGCTTAAAAATAAATTTTCAAGTCTAAGGCTCCCTATCTTTCAATAAAAATATATATGAAATAATTTATAAAACATAAAGCAAGGATAAATTATTTATGCAACTTAAGAATTTACCAACTAGTAACTCGTTAAATATTTTAGACTATAAAAATATAGAAGCAGATGCTTTTTTATGGAATAAACTGTCAGTTTTAAATAAACCTAGAAGAAAGAAAAATATTTTAGAATTAAACAATCCCAAAATTGTTAAATCAATTAGAAGCAAAGATAAAAGTACTAATCCACAAGTAGCAACCATATCTAGTAGTTCACAAGAAGAAAATTCAAGTAAAACCAATGATTTTGCAGCAAAAAATAAAAATAAAAAAGATTTAACTTCTCAGGAACTTTATGCAGGAAAAGATTCAAAATCAATTAAGAGTAAAGGTAAGCGTAAAGTAAAGAATTATTATCCACTAGATGAAGAAACCAACATATTATCTACTGGTGAAACAAATTCTATCATGAACTTAAATACGGCTCATGAAAATAAAGCTCAATTAATTCGTAAAAAACGGAATGCTAATAATAGTAAGAAAAATAAAAAAGAACTAGAATATTTATCCGAAATTAATGATTTTCAAGTTCCTCAACAAATAATTATAAAAAGCCCTATCGCAATCAAAGAATTGGCTGAGCTGTTAAATAAAACAGAAACTGAATTAATCAAATTTTTATTTTTACAAGGTAAAGCTGTTACTATAAATGAAGTAATAGACATTAATACTGCAAAATCGATAGCAGAACATTATGGATCTGAAATAGTTGAAAGTGATGAAGAGACTATCGAAAAAACAGTTATTTCTACAATTCAAAACAACACCACAAGCGATATAAATTCAGAAAATTTAGAAAAACGTGCGCCAGTAGTCGCTGTTTTAGGTCATGTTGATCATGGGAAAACTTCTCTATTAGATCAGGTACGTGGTAAGCGTACTGTAGAAGAAGAAGCTGGAGGAATTACCCAAGGTCTAAATGCTTATAATGTAAACCTCGCTATAAATAATAAAGAAGAAAAAATTGTATTTCTAGATACCCCAGGTCATGCTGCATTTACTCAAATGCGTTCAAGAGGAGCTTTAATCATGGATATTGGAATTTTAGTTGTTGCAGCAGATGATGAAGTTCAGCCCCAAACAATAGAATCCATTCAAGCAATCCAAGCAGCTGGAGTCCCTCTAATTGTAGCTTTAAATAAGATTGATAAAAAAACAGCTAATGTAGATAAAATTAAAGATCAATTAGCAGACCATAATGTAATATCAGAAGAATGGGGAGGAGAGAATATCTTTGTACCAATCAGCGCGTTAAATGGAACTAACATTCAACAATTGTTAGAATCTATAGTATTAGTTGCTGAAATTTTAAATTTACGAGCTTCCAGAAAAGGTCCTGGTAAGGGTATTATTATTGAATCACATTTAGATAAAAATAAAGGTGTTGCGGTTACAGTTTTAGTACAAAGCGGCACTTTCTCCAAAGGTAATATAATTGCTACAGAGACTAAAGTAGGTAAAATTAGGATGATGAATAATGAATCTCAAGAAATTGTTGATTCAGCAGGGCCATCAGAAATAATAAAATTATGGGGATTTAATGAAATACCTGCGGTAGGTATTCCAATGATGACATATCAAACAGAAAAAGAAGCAAGAGCACAAATAAAAGAAAATAAATCTCAACAATTAATACCATCAAATCTTTTAAATATATCTGAGTATTCTCTTCAGCAGAAAGTAAAAATTTTTAATATTATTATTAAATCAAATACCCAAGGGTCTTTGGAAGCTGTATTTCAAATGATCAAAGAGATTCCGCAAAGTAAAGTAGCTATTAAGATATTATCCGCTGCTCCTGGGGAAATAACAGAGACAGATGTTCTATTTGCATCTACCACAAAATCTGTGATTATTGGATTTGATACTACTTTAGCGCCTGGTGCAAAAGTAACTGCATCACGTTTAGGAATTATTATTTTAGAATCATCTATTATATATAATTTATTAGATCATGTAGAGACAGAAATGTCTAAATTATTAGATCCAGAATATAGTAAAGAAGAAGTAGGAATAGCAATTGTAAAGGATGTATTTGCATTAGCTAAGGGGACTGTAGCAGGATGCTATGTTACCTCTGGTAAATTAATGCATAATAGTAAATTAGAAGTTATTAGACAGAATAAAGTTATTTATGAGGGGAATCTAGACTCTTTAAAACGTGTTAAAGAAGATGTCTCTGAGATTAGCTCAGGAAATGAATGTGGAATTTTAGTAAAAAATTTCCAAGACTGGAATAAAGAAGATGAAGTAAAAGCATTCGAATTAACTCCAAAAATAGTTTCTTTATCAGAATAAGAACACTAAATTTAGCCAAGTTAATCTACTTGGCTAAATTTAGTGGAATATTTAAAATGAAAGGTTAAAAATTCATTTCAGCAGCTTGTACTTTTTCAAATTGTTTCTTCTTCAGTAGTAAAAAAGTTTGACCAATTACAATAGAGATGAAGAATAAAATCATGAATTTAATACGGGTTGGATTTTGTAAAATAATTTCTGTTTCATTTTGTCCAAAACCACCTACATTAGGATCTACATTAAAGGCTTGATCTGCTTGAATGTCTTCACCTTCAGCAACCTTAAGTTCTAAACCAGCAGGTAAAGCTTCCACAATTTCTGAACCATCAGCTGTTTTGATATAAATTTCAAATCCCTTTTTATCTAAGGCTTCTATCTTAGTAATTTGTCCACTAGCGGAAGCTGTATAAATATTATTATTACTTTTATTTCCAGCGGGATAAATTTGACCTCTGCCTCGATTCCCTCCTACATAAATTGGATATTTCATGAAATAGGTAGTTTTATCAGTATTGGGATCTGGTGATAAAAGAGGAAAAACGATCTCTTGATGAGTATCGCCAGCGATAGGACCGACTACAAGAATATTATCTTTTTTAGTACTGTAAGACTGTATAGAAACACCTTTAGTCTCTTCTTTTAATTTATCAGAGATTCTATCAGGAGGAGCTAATTTAAAACCTTCTGGTAGAATTAATACTGCTCCTACATTTAGAGAGCCTTTATTTCCATTGCCTAAAATTTGTTTAGATTCTAGTGAATATGGAATTTTAACAGAAGCAGTAAACACAGTATTTGGTAGAACTGATTTAGGAACTTCAATTTGAACAAGTTTTTGTGCAAGATGGCAATTTGCACAAACAATTCTACCAGTAGCTTCTCTTGGATTCTCATAAGCACTTTGTGCAAAGATTGGATAACCTTGAGATATCTCAGGAGCTAAAGAAAACATGCCAATAAATATAAAATTGAATAAAATAAAATTTCTTATTTGTCGAACGTAATCAATTGAAAATATATAGTTTATCATAATAAAATGATTTTTAAGAATACAAGTTCTGCATGTGTTTTTGCGTCAGTGAAGTTATAAGATAAGCACGAATAAATTTTATCATGGATTTAATAAATCTGTGTCAGTATTTTCGAAGCTTATTAAATTTAAAATATTAAATATATATTTCTATTATAACTTTAAAATGATAAAGGTAATTAATTTGTTCTATTTTATTCAAGAAAATTATTTCCCCATGATGGAGAGTATAAAAATTCCAGCAAAGTACAAAAATAAAACTGCTATAGTAAATAAGGCTTGTGTAATAGGATCAGTAGATGGAGTTAATATTGCAGCAATAATAGTTGCAGCAACTATTATATATCTCCAAATAGTTAACATCTGTTTACTCGAAATAATACCTAAAACACCTAAAATAATTTGAATTACAGGTATTTCAAAAGCGAATCCGGTACTTATTATAAGGTTGAAAAGATACACAAATCATTTCTCCTGTAGAACTATACGTGCCAGTCTCCTGGCATATAGCTCAAATCAGTTTAATAAAAACTAACTTTCTGTATATTGTTTAATAATTGTAAATATTAATAAATACCACAGTTATCTTAATTAAAAAGAAAAAGTATTTAAAATTTCACGTTCCTTATTTTAACTTTCAAAAAGTAAAACGTTCTTTATAGTTATTAAAGTATTTTTTAAAATAGCATTATTGATCTATTTATATATTTGAATAACCCAAAAATAGTTTTAATAATTAAAATATTTTCTTTAATTCCATATTTTCAAAAGCTTAATTTTAACAAACCAATTGATTCTATAAAAATTAATAGATTTTGGTCAAGAATAAGGCTTCGAGTCGCACAATAATAAAAGAATAAAGTCACAATATTGCTCAAATGACCAGAGAGGCTCAATTACATCTGCACCATAAGTAATAAAAAAATTTAACGCCGCAGGAACTAATACGTAATAACCGAAAAGCACTCCAATAAAAAATAAAGCCAATCCAGCAATTACTATAGGGATAATAATTCTTTTCTCTTTTGGAGTTAAGCCAGGAGCTGCGAAACGTATTATTTGATATAAAAGTATAGGTGAGCTCAATAAAAAACCACAATATAAAGTAATTTTAAAAGTTGTAAAAAAATATTCACCAGGAGCTAATTGATTAGGTAGAAAATGATAAAATTTCTCCATTAGAACTATACGTGCTAGTCTCCTAGCATATAGCTCAAATAATATATAAATAGTGAAATAATAATATATTATTTATTTAAATAAATTCGATTTCTATTTAATAGAATTTTATTAAATATCATTCCATTAAATAAATTATCTTTTATTTAACTTCCATGTTTTACCATTTAATGCTAAAAAATTAGCGTTTTATATTCATAGTATATTGTACACTACTTAATAAATTTTTTATGGACTTAATTCTTTTAGTTTTCTAGAACTTGTAGTCACCTTTATTTAAGCCTAACAATATCTACGAAAACTTGTAAAGTATACTAAACAGGCTTATTCAATACTATAAAAGTATGGTGTTCAGTGTATATAAATAATATTAATCATGTCGCAATAGAAATTTAACGCCTTGTGCTGGTATTTGTAATAAAGATACGATAGAGTTAATATTAGAAAAAATTACTATAAAAATTAGTGCAAAAGCTAAAAATGAAATTACTAATCTTTGGATTAATTCTTCTAAATGCTCCGTAATAGACATTCTATAGTCTTGAGACATAAAGGTTATAATATCTAATTTGTAGAGATTAGGTCAAATATGTTTTTATAAACCATTATAGTATAAAATTTTCATATTCCATAATTAATTAAGCGGGAGACGCGATTCGAACGCGCGACATCAACCTTGGCAAGGTTGCGCTCTACCACTGAGCTACACCCGCATATCTGTATTATGCAATAATAGGATTCGACTTGTCAACTTAGCATTGGAAAAGTTGCTTTTCATTTTATGGAATATAAAAAGCAACTTTAATAAGGTGAAGTAATTATGATGAATGAGTTAGACATATTTGTTTTACAGCTTCAATTATTTGAAGCGGTTGGACTAGAGTCGCTTGCTCTAACTTACCATTATATGGAGTAGGTATATCTTGAGAAGATAAACGTATGACAGGAGCATCCAAATCGTCAAATACTGTTTCATTAATTTGAGCAATAAGCTCTGCTCCAATTCCTCCAGTTTTCATGCATTCCTCAACTATAATAACACGATGTGTTTTACATATTGATTTAGAAATAGTTTTTATATCCAAAGGTTTTAAAGATATCAAATCAATAACTTCAGGATTATAATTATCAATAACTAGTTTATCAACTGCTTGCAATACATTATATCTCATTCGGGAATAAGTTAAAATAGTTACGTCAGTCCCTTCTCTAACAATTTCGGCTTGATCTAAAGGTAAAGTATATTCTTCTTCAGGAATATTATCTTGAAGGTTATATAGTAAAACATGTTCAAAAAAAATTACAGGATTTTCACTCCTAATAGCAGACTTTAAAAGGCCTTTGGCATTGTATGGGGTAGAACAAGCAACAATTCTGAGACCAGGAATACCTTGAAAATAAGCCTCTAAGCGTTGAGAATGTTCTGGTCCTAACTGCCTCCCTATTCCCCCAGGCCCACGCATAACTAATGGTAAATGAAAATTTCCACCAGAAGTATACCTTAACATACCGATATTATTAGAAATTTGATTAAAAGCCAAAAGTAAAAAACTCATATTCATACCTTCGACGATGGGTCTTAACCCAGTCATTGCCGCTCCTATAGCTAAACCGGTAAAACTATTTTCAGCGATAGGTGTATCAAGAAGTCTTAAGTCCCCATATTTTAGATGTAAATCTTTAGTGACTTTATATGATCCGCCATAATGCCCAACGTCTTCTCCTATCACGAAAACCTTTGAATCTTGAGCCATCTCTTCATCAGTGGCTGCATGAAGTGCTTCAAATAAAAAAACTTTTTTCATAATATAATATTGATACTTTTATAAGTCATTAAAATGTAATTTATTAAAGGAATAGATACTTATGTAAGTCTTTAACCGAAGGTTCTGGACTGCTATTTGCAAAATCTACGGAGTCTTCTATGATATCTTTAACTTTTTGATGAATTTCTTCTAGGGTAATATTGGTAGCCATTTTATTTTCTATGATATAATGAGCTAATTTTTTGATGGGATCTCTAGCAATCCAAGCTTCTTTTTCTTGAAAAGATCTTAATTCATCTGGATCAGCTAAAGAGTGTCCTCTGAAACGATATGTTAGAGCTTCGATTAAAGTAGGTCCTTCCCCTGCCCTGGCCCTCTTAATAGCTCTTTGAGTAACTTCTCTTACTGCTAAAACATCCATACCATCCACTTCTTCTCCAGGCATTCCAAAAGCAACTGCTTTTGTATGAATTTCGGGCACAGAAGAGGAACGGGGATGAGCCATCCCAATAGCCCATTGGTTATTTTCAACCACAAAAATGATAGGTAGTTTCCAAAGAGCCGCCATATTTAAGCATTCAAAAAATTGCCCATTATTACTAGTACCATCTCCAAAAAAAGAAACAGTGACAGGTAAATGTGTAGTTTCTTGCAAAACTTGTTTTCTGTAAACACTTTGAAATGCTGCACCAGTTGCCACGGGTATACCTTCTCCAATAAAAGCAAAGCCACCCAAAAAATTATGTTTTTTAGAAAAAATGTGCATGGATCCTCCTCTCCCTTTGCAACATCCAGTTTCTTTGCCAAATAATTCGGCCATAACTTCTCGGGAACTTACTCCTTTACTTAAAGCATGTACATGGTCTCGATAGGTACTACATACATAATCATCTGCTTCTAAGGCTTTAATCACACCCGATGAAATAGCTTCTTGTCCAGTATAAAGATGGACAAACCCAAACATTTTACCCCGGTAATACATTTGAGCACACATATCTTCAAAGTATCTTCCTAGAATCATATCTTCATATAAAAGCAAAGCCTCAGAAGTTTCTATTCCTAAACTAATAGAAGAATTGGCTTTTTGTTCAAGGTTCATAAATTTCTCCTAGTTTAAAATAAATTTATTATAATTTGCATAAAGTCTATACTTGAATAATTTTTAGCTTGCATTTGATCGCGTGCTATAAGAATCTATTTCAATTCAATGAAATTAAGAATAAACTTACCTTTAGCTAGTCTATGCATTATGATAAAATTTAAAATATTAATTGAATATATTAATTAGTAAAGTTATTAGGTTTTAAATATGATTGCTGCGAATTCAGTATTTGCTCCAATAGAAAATGATTTAGTTAATTTAAATCAAAATTTACAAAATATGATCGGAGCTAGACATCCTGTGTTATATGCAGCTGCCGAACATTTGTTTACAGCAGGAGGTAAACGTCTCAGACCAGCTATTGTATTACTCTGTGCAAAAGCTTCTTCTGAAATAGAAACTATTATGCCTGCACAAAGACGTTTAGCAGAAATTACAGAAATTATTCATACAGCAAGTCTAGTGCATGATGATGTCTTAGACGAATGCTCTACAAGACGAGGAATTCAAACAGTACATAATGTGTTTAGTACCAAAATAGCAATTCTTGCAGGTGATTTTTTATTCGCACAGTCTTCATGGTACTTAGCAAATTTAGAAAACTTACAAGTAGTCAAAGTAATCTCTAAAGTGATTACTGATTTTGCAGAAGGAGAAGTAAGGCAAGGTTTTACTCGCTTTGACTTGCAATTCTCGGTAGAAGAATATGTTGCGAAATCATTCTATAAAACAGGTTCCTTAATTGCAGCAAGTTGTCAGGGTGCAGCAATGCTTAGCGATGTAGATAAAAAAATATCGAACTCATTTTATATGTATGGTAGATATATGGGGCTTGCTTTTCAAATTATTGATGACATTTTAGATGTAGTAGGTTCCAGTACAGATTTAGGAAAACCAGCTGGATCTGATTTGGCTCAAGGCAATTTAACAGCGCCAATTTTATTCTCTCTACCTGAGATATATCAGATTGCTATATTAATTGAAACAGAGTTTTCAAATAAGAATGACATCACCTATACCTTAGAATTGATTGACCAAGGTTCTGGCATACAACAAGCTAAAGATTTAGCTGCTGAATACTTACAGGCTGGAATTGATTGTTTACAAGAGGTTAACGAATCTATTACGACAGAATTATTAAAAAAACTGACTTTAAATATTTTAGAACGTATAAATTAGATATACAATATCACAGCGAACTTTCTTTTACAATCGTATTAAAAGTTTGAGTATCTAATATGGCAAGTTGTGATAACATTTTGCGATTAATTCCAATATTATTTCTTTTTAAATTAGCAATTAAACGGCTGTAATTAGTACCTTGTATTTTTGCAGCTGCGTTAATTCTGGTGATCCAAAGACGACGAAAACTTCTTTTTCGATTTTTACGTCCGCGGTAAGAATATCTTAAAGCTTTGATAATTTGCTGCTTTGCTACTCTAAAAAGCTTAGAATGAGCGCCTCGGAAACCTTGAGCTAATCTAAAAACTTTTTTACGTCGGATGCGAGCTACGTTTCCTCTTTTAATTCTGGTCATAATTATATATATATTACTAATAATAACTAATGCACTATTTTAATTAGATGTTACCTTTAAATTTAGATATAAGGTAATCTACTGATAACATTATTTATATCACGAAGATTTACAGAAGTTCTTTTTCTTAAATTCCTTTTGCGATCTTGAGTTTTTTTCTCAAGCAGGTGATTTTTTCCTGATTTACGACGTAAAAATTTTTTGTTAGCTGTAACACGAAAACGTTTCGCTATTGCACGGCAAGTTTTTATTTTAGGCATAAGTAAGTCTAAATTTTTATTTAAAGTTATTGTATTGAGTATAACATATCCATAAATATTACCGCTCTGAAAATTATTATTTGTTTTTTTTAAAGAAAAAATATAAACTGAAGTTAAATATTATTAATGAAGACAGTTTAAATTTGAAAATTTATATAGAAAACTAATACACCATGAATTTACCATTGGATTATTTAATTTTAGACAAGCAAAAATTTTCATCGCGTTTAATGTTAGGAACTGGTAAATATAAGACATTATATGATGCAAAAGAAAGTATTTCAGTTAGTGAGTGTGAAATTGTTACTTTTGCAGTTAGACGAGCCCAAAATGCAAAAATGAACCAACAGTCTAATTTATTAAATGCATTAAATTGGCATAAATTAAGATTATTACCTAATACAGCTGGTTGTCAAACAGCAGAAGAAGCCATTCGAATAGCTTTTTTAGGTAGAGAGATAGCTAAAGGAATTGGTCAGATAGATAACAACCTTATCAAATTAGAAGTTATTCCGGACCCGAAATATTTGTTACCAGATCCCATAGCCACATTAAAAGCAGCAGAATATTTATGTAAAAGAGGTTTTACCGTTCTACCTTACATTAATGCTGACCCAGTGCTAGCAAAGCAACTGGAAGAAATTGGTTGTGCCGCAGTAATGCCTTTAGGATCTCCAATAGGAAGTGGACAAGGCATTAAAACATTAAGCAGTATTAAAATTATAATTGAAAATTCTAAAATACCTGTAATTATCGATGCTGGGATTGGAACGAGTAGTGATGCAGCTCAAGCCATGGAATTAGGAGCATCTGCGATTTTAGTGAATACATGTGTAGCCAGAGCAAATTGTTCTAGCAAAATGGCTCAGGCAATAAAATTAGCAGTAAAAGCAGGACGTATAGCATATTTAGCAGGTCGTACACAAGTTCAAACGAAAGCACAGCCAAGCTCTCCAGAAAAAGGTATCTCAGATATTTACTCTAATAATTTATAAATCCCAATATGGTAAAAATAGATATATTAATATACAGGAGAGAATTACATTGATTTTAATTATTGATAACTATGATAGTTTTACATATAATTTAGTACAATATGTAGGAGAACTTGGTTTTCTGCTTAAAGTTATTAGAAATGACCAACTCTCTAAATCTATCTTAAATACATTGAAACCGAATAAAATAATAATTTCTCCAGGTCCAGGCAAACCAGAAAACTCGGGTGGTAGTTTAGATATTATCCGGAAGTTTTGTCCAAAAATTCCTATACTAGGTGTTTGTTTAGGGCATCAGGGAATAGGATATATATTTGGGGCTGAAGTCATTAAAACCTCATCATTAATGCATGGGAAAACATCATATATTTTTCATAATTCAAATCCTATTTTTGAAGGTATCTCTAATCCTTTTGTAGCAACGAGATACCACAGCTTAATTATTAATAATAAAAATCTACCTACAGATTTAATAGATATTATTGCTTGGACTGAAGATAATGTAATAATGGGAATTTCTATCAAAAAATATCCTCAGGTAATAGGAATACAATTTCATCCAGAGAGCTTATGGACTATAGAAGGCAAAAAAATCTTAAGTAATTTTTTAAGCCTAGGGTAAAATAATTACTGTTTTTGCATTAAGTAAAAATTTCGTAATAAATTAAGCAAGTAATTATGGGCTTGTTTAAGATCTTTATTATTTTTGTTGCTAAGATATAATCTATCCTGTCCAGTTAAAATCCAAAATTGAGAATAGGAAATACAATTTAAAATTACAGTAAACATCATGAAAAGAAAAGCAGTATAAACTAAAAAAATACCATTATCTCGTTTAATTTGCAAACCAGTAGAAGTAATCAGATCTAATACTTGAATATTTTTATTTTGAAAAATAAATGAATCATTAATCTGAGTTGTATTAATAAATTTACCTTCAGAATTATATACCAAAATATTATCATTAGTTTGTAAATCTTGAATAACAAATGATAAAAAAGGTTCTGAGGAATTATTTAGAGAAGCTATCCATAATTTTTGGGTACTAAAATTTTCATTTTTTTGTAGAGGGAGTTGAATAATAAACTGATTGTCAAGCAATAAGCGAATCCCTAGAATATCCCAATCAGTTTGATAAATAGAATATCCCTTGTATTTAAGAGGATGATTAACAGAAATGATTTGTTTTTTTTCTTCGTGGTAATTCATATCTAGGATAGAAATCTCAGAAAAGAATTGATCTATAGATCCATTATTATTATATTTTATCCAAAAATTATTTACACGACTAATGAATTGTTGAGGAGTATGGCTTAAACTTCCAAAATTAGTTAAATTTTGAATGTGAAAAATCTCACCTTTGACAACCATTTCTTGAGCAATATAACCAGTTAAAGAGCTTAGAGTTATTCCAAATAAAGCTAATATAAGACTAAAATGAATTAAAACCGGAGCTATCTTCCCAGCAAGCCCTTTGTGAGCATAGATAAATTTCTTTTTATAATAAAGGCAATATTGACTTTGTAATAAGTTGGATAATAAATAATGAAAAGATTCTTTTGGAGCTAATTTTGATATAGATCCTTTTTTGAATTGTTTTGGGGAAGTTAAAAAGGTATATTTTCTTGAAATTCTAATTAAAGGGTATTGCACTTGTATACTACAAAAAGTTAAACTACAACTTAAAATAAAAATTAAAAAGAAATACCACCAGGCTTGAAAAACTTTATCTAGTTGTAGAAAAATAATAATTTTCCAATTAAAAAAGTTTTGAATATCCGGATAGGCTTTTTGATAATATTGAAGATTTTGATTTTGCTCGATAACAGTTCCTATAGAACTAAATAATGCTATAAGTAATAATAACAAAATTGCAAATTGCAAATTGCCTAAAATTCGAGTGATTAATTTTAAAAGCTTTTTTGAATTAGAAAACAATGTAATAGTTAGCATAAGGTATAGATGAAAGGATTATTAATAATATTAAAAAACAAATTATTTAATAAGAGATAAATTTAATTTAGTATATTAAAAAAAGTATTATGATTATAAATTTTATTCAAATTGAATTATATAAGAGCATTCAATTTATTAGTAGTATCTTGAATTCTCAATTCTCTAATTTATATTATATAAAATTACCGCTAATATTCTTGGCAGGTTCCCTCAATAGCTTAACTCCTTGTTCTATTAGTATTTTTCCTGCAGTAGTATATTCCTTGCAAGACATTAAATTAAGTAAACAGTATATTAAGTGGTTGTTTTTTACACTTGGAATATATACTTCTTTCTTATTCTTTTTTCTATTGAATAAAGTTTTATATCTACCTACTGCAAATTTACAATCCATTATTATTATTACTGTAAATTTCATTTTAGGTTTAATTGCAATAGAAATATTTCCATCTTTCACATATTATAATTCTTTTAACTTCTTAAAAAATCTAAATTCAGATCAATTTATATTTTTATCTTATTTTTCAGGAGTTGGATTGGGTTTAACAATATCTTCATGTAGTACACCTATTCTCTTCACTCTATTAAATTGGCTTAATAGTCAGCAAAATATTTTACAAGAAATGCTATACGGATGGGTATACTCTATAGGTTATAGTTTCCCTATTTTATTAGTTACGATTGTATTCAAGAACTTATTGCAAATATTTAATAATAACATTATTTCTTCTCTATTTGGTATTTCTTTAATTGGAATAAGTGTTTATAGTATGCTGTCTATAATCACAGTTAGAGGTGTATGATTAGACGGAAAAATTATGGTATACTTATGATTATAAAGGATATCTCTACATAATAGAGAAATAGAAATCTAATATACAAGTATTAAGTATTCACTATATTTAAAAGTTGAGTAGTTATATATATATAGCCTTTTTTATAAAAGTAGTCTATGGAGCCCAGAGTACAATTCTACCAAATATTGTCTAAATCATCTTTTGAAGTTACTTCAAAATTAGGACATTGGGGAAAAATAATAGGTATGAGACCTCTTGCCCGGAATAAACAAGGTTATGTTATAGAGTTTTCAGATAAAACACGATTATGGCTTTTATTAGAAGAAATAAACTGGAGAGAAGTAAACAATATTAAGTATAAGAGGTAAATAAAATGGCAAAACAAAATATGATACAACGAGAATATAAGCGCAGTAAATTAATCAAAAAATATGAAGCTAAACGTATTGAATTGAAAACAAAATTTAAGTTAGCTCAAGATTTTAAAGAAAAGCAAGAATTACAAGGTGAACTACAAAAGCTACCTCGTAACAGCTCTCCCTGTAGACATAGAAATCGTTGTTGGGCAACTGGAAGAAGCCGAGCGTACTATAGAGATTTTGGTCTATCTAGGCATGTGCTACGCGAGATGGCCCACCAATGTTTTTTACCAGGTGTAACTAAATCAAGTTGGTAATATTAATAAGCTGGCAAAGGGACTTGAACCCATAACCTACTGATTACAAATCAGTAGCTCTACCAATTGAGCTATGCCAGCACGATATATAATATATGTTATATACTAAAGAGTAATTCATTGCAAGAGTTAATTTTTAAGCAAAAATTAACTCTTACCATGATATGATTACTAATCAGAAATTTTAGACGAGTGGTTTAGTATAAATCTTCTTCTTTATGAGTTTCAATCGTACAATCTGAAGTAGGGTAAGCAACACAAGTCAGTACAAATCCTGCGTCCATTTGCTCCTTATCTAAAAAAGCCTGGTCAGATTGATCAACACTACCATCAGTTACTTGACCAGCACAACTTGAACATGCACCTGCTTTACAAGAATAAGGTAAATCAATACCTTGTTCTTCTGCAGCATCTAAAATATACTGATCATCAGGTACATCTAAAGTAACATTAATGTCATTCGCAGCGCTAACTAGTTTAACTTTATAACTTGGCATAAAATTACTCCTATTTGTAATTTTCTAACTTATGGAATTTATAACCTTTTTTTATCTATCTATATTACTATAATTTAATCTTAAAGGAGGCTATTCTGATCCTGTATATAAATTAATTTAAGATATGAAAAGTTATAATGATATCGTATACAAAATAAATTTATATATTTCATTTATTATAACTAATAAAATAGATAATTCAACAATTATTCAAAATTTAGATTCTATTAAATAGCTTATGAAATAAACAGAGTGATAAATTTACTTTATGCATAATCCTGAAAAGCATAGCGAGTATATATTTTATCTCTCAAAAAATATTAAAAATGGATTAAAAAAAGACGAAACTTTTAAGTTAATGTAGAAAAAATTCTATCTGGTTTATATTATATAACAAGCAATAATTACAAAATGAATGAATAAAAAACAGATTATTAATTGGTAAAAATCTATAGTTAAATGGGATACTAGAAAGTTATTCATTAGGTACAAAATTAAATTTAGATGACCTATTCCTTTCTGGGAGTTTTATTAGGATTAACGATTAAGCCAGTAAAACACCATTTGAAGCCATTATATAGTTGTAAATTAATGATTGTTATTAAAAAAGAGTGGGATTTCTGTATTTCTCTCTAAAGAGCAAAATAAACCTAAGTTAGTATTTGATGTTGAAATAAATTTATAGCAATTATTCAATAGTTAATTGACTTGAAATGTAGATCAAATATTTTAGCTCTATATAAATGTCTCGATTTTGTTTATGATAAATTTGGATATAAAACTAAATATTAAAGTATTTATAAATGTTATCACTAAATAAACATATGTGTAGTTATTTTTATTGATTAAAAATTCTTTAAGAATCTTATTTTCTTGAGAAATAAAAAACATTAAGGAATATAGAGTTTTTATAGTGATTAATCCTATCAAGCAGCTAAAAAAAAATCGAAGTACATTAAATAATAGATAACAGATAAAATTCAAAATTTTTAAGGATGGAATGGCTCTTTTTAAATATAGAATTACATCTAAATCAGATTTATTTAGCGATCTATTGCCATATTTATTTAAGTATTGAATTTCATACTGATAGGTTATTATTATAAATAATATGTATATTATTAGAATTACAAGTGTAGATTTAAGTATAAAAATTATACTGATAGTATTTAAAGTTATATTGTGACTTTCAGTTTTCGGAGTAATTTTTTCTTGTACATAGTTTTGGCGACTAAAAGATAAGCGCACGATTTTAAACTTATTTAATTTAATATTCCAACCTCCTGTTAAATCCATGCTAAATGATGAATTAGGAATAATTTTGGACATCGAAATTAATAATGATCCTCGTTCTTCATATAGTGTAATTTTTAATAAACACTCATTTAAAAATGTTAATATTCCCACCGCTTTAATTAGATTGTACGTTTAAGTTCTTATTCAAATCATCTGCTATCTTTTTGATATCAGATAAAGCTAGGAAAGCACTCGATTTTATTAAAAAGTTACCTAGACGAGAACGTACTAAGGTTGACCCCACGCTTCCAGCCCCAACTAATACTAATCCCCCTTTAAATAAAGTGGATATAACACTATTTCCAGAGTTTCGACTTATGCCTGTTTTTTGAGTTATTCTTCTTTCAATTTCTAAAGTTCTATCATCTTTCATTAAACGGTTTGAGAAAGGAGATGCTTCTGGTAAGTTTTCAATGTTGATGTACTTTTGGTTATAATTTTTGAATACTAAAAATGCCATTGTTACAGAAGAAATTATGGAGAGTGTATTATTAATTACAGACACCATTTTCAATTGAGAGCGCTTACTTTCTTCTTGATTTTGAAAAGATTCACATTTTTGATAAATTTCAAACATTTGATTTTGAAACAAATTTACAACCTGATTATGTTGATTATGGATATTTGGAGTATTACTATTACTTAGCGTATTACTAATGTTTATAGTTTTAGATTTAGCATCACTAGCGTTATGGGTTAGAGTAGAGATATACTTATTTCTATCAATTTTGAATTGAGAATCCATCTTTTTAAGAGTAGTATGATTTTTTAAAATAACTTTTAGAGTTTCAACTATATATACTACAGGAGTTTTCAACATCGGAGGAAATGATTGTACAATTTCTTGAGACCTTAAATTTAAGACAGACTTAAATTGTTCTTCTGTAAGTCCTTGTAATTGAGTAAGTATCATTGTAATTGAGCGTATAAAATCTCTAAAATTTCCACTCAAAATGGTCTCTTCTAATAATATAGAGATATCTGTTGATGAAGGGTTACTTGAAAACTTAAAATCAATAGATTTAGACTCAACTACGAGACCTTTTATTTTCCACATAACGTCTGGTCCTACAGAGTATCTAATTAAATTATATTTAAGTGCTCCTAAATTAACTTGTAATTCTGTATTGGAAGATGAACAAAAAATTTGATTATCTCCATTTTGATCTTGTTGGATATATTTTTGTATTAATTCTTCAGGCAAATCTCCCCGTAAAGATATTAAATATTTTAATTCGTCTTGTAAACTCTCAAATGTTTCTTTAGATCTACTTAAATGTCTAACCGAGGTTCTGATTTGTAATAAATCTTGATAAAATAGTTGTAAGCCATTTGCCCCGACCTCATCTTTAAATAAATAAGAGGTTTCAAAAGGCTCTAAGCTTGCCTCTAAGTTGGGATCTAAGCTCTGATCTAAATTTTGAGTTAGACTGCTATCTGGACTGAAGTGTGATTCTAACATATTAAATTTCTAATCTGATAAATTAAGTATTATTCTATGTGAGTATATAATTTTATTTCTTTTGAGAGATATATCAACGAAAAGTATCCCAGTTTGAGGTTTTACCTACTATAAACACTAGCAGAATCATTATACATATAACCTAAGATGATTTGATTTGTGGACAGAGAATTGTTTCTAATTTAAAATCCTAAATTAAGAAGGACAGCGATTTCATATTATATCTTTTGAAATATTTCAAAATAAGTTTAGGATTGACTTTATTTAATCCAACTTTTATTATACTATAATTAAATGGAAGGATCATTATTATCTTATGGATAATTATGAAAATTTAAAGCATGTCAATTAAAGTTAGCTTTTATACATTAGAGATAGATTTAATGATTATAGAGATATAACTCTCTTAGAATATGTTTGTGAAAGCTAATAAGAATATATTAATTTTTAGATTAAATTAGGAAAATTTCAGCTGCAATTAACTAATTAATTAAAAAAAAATCTTACCTTACCCATATTTATGACTTCAACTCTGATTTTAACCCTTCAAGACTTAACACAAGAGACTTATGCTTTAACAAAACGTTTGGTGATTCAAACTAAAAGACGCCCATCCACGTTATTAGCTGGAATAATTCAACCAGTATTATGGCTGACACTATTTGGAGCTTTATTTCAGAATGCACCTATTGACTTATTTAGTGTTAGTAAATCATACCGCCATTTTCTAACTCCTGGGATAATGGTTTTTACTGTATTTACGGGAGCTCTTAATGCAGGCTTACCTTTAATGTTTGATAGAGAGTTTGGTTTTTTAAATAGGTTAGTTGTAGCACCTTTAGTTTCTCAGCTGTCTATTGTATTTGCTTCTGCGATTTATATTAGTGCTCTTTCTTTTATACAAACTTTATCGATTATGATACCAACTATATGTGTTGAAAATAATTTAGGCTTAAAAGGTATTCTAATTACAACCGTTATTTTAATACTTTTAACTTGTAGCCTTACTATGTTTAGTATAGGGTTAAGCTTTATTTTACCTGGTCATATTGAATTACTAGCGATAATTTTTTTAGTAAATTTACCTCTTTTATTTGCGAGCACAGCATTAGTCCCTCTTTCTTTTATGCCTATGTGGTTACAAGTGATAGCTAGTTTTAACCCTTTAAGTTATGCAATTGAAACAATTCGATCGCTTTATTTTTTACAAGATTGGTCATTGAATACATCTGTGATAAAAACATTTTGGGGGGATTTCTCTATTTGGAAAGTTATTTTAATGTTAGTTGGGTTTAACATATTAGTTGGGATATTTGTTGGATATTGTGTTCAAGCTAAAATAAAATAAAATGTAATTAGAGTAAGTATTAATTTCCAACTAAGTTGAGAATAGCTGGAAATTAATATCTATTTTTATAGACCGATTTGATTTCCTCGACGATATTGTAAATATGCCGCGACGAATAAACCTAAAATAGTTACTGGGACTAATCCAAGAACAATTCCGGATAAAAGAGGTTCTACCATAACATTTTTTAAAGTAATTAATTAATTTAGAGTGGGTAAATAATATTAGGACACTTAATTAAGTATTATAATAAATTTATTGGGTAAACGGTTCGAAAATAAAGTATTTTATTAAATGGGCAACTGTACTTAAAGAAAGACTTCATGAAAAACTTTCATTACTTTGCTTCCAGAATCAATAGATTCTAAAGGATCCTTGCGAAGCCTATGCCTTAGACATAGTGTAATAATTTGCTCAATATCATTTAAGTTAACTTGATCTCTTCCATGGTAAACAGCAAAGGCTTTAGCGGCTCGATTAGTTACTATATCGCCTCTAAGCCCATCTACATCCAGTTTAGAGCAAACCTCTGAAATTTTAATTTTTAGATCATAATCAATTTGTACTAAACTTAAATCCTTTTGAGCTTGAATTATACGCTGTTTTAAGTTTTCTTGTTCCTCATAACACTGTTCAATGTACTCTTGAGGATTTTTGTCAAAGCTGCCTCTTTGTTCAACAATTTGCACGCGTAAAGTAGGATCTTTAACTGTTCGTATCTCAGCATGCATTCCGAATCGATCCAAAAGTTGAGGACGTAATTCTCCCTCTTCTGGATTCCCTGAACCTACTAACACAAAACGTGAAGGATGTCTTATAGAGATTCCTTCTCTCTCAACAGTATTCCAACCAGAAGCTGCTGAATCAAGTAATAAATCGACTAAATGATCATCTAATAAATTCACCTCATCTACGTATAAGATCCCACGATTTGCTTTAGCGAGTAAACCAGGTTCAAATGTTTTAACACCATCTTTAAGAGCTTTTTCAATATCAATGGTTCCACACAAACGATCTTCTGTAGCTCCTAAAGGCAAATCAACCATAGGGACTTTAATGAATTTGGTGGCTAATATAATATTATCATCATAAGAACGTTTAATTTCTTCACTCATTAAATCTACTTGAGAAGGATGAGAGTTAAACGAATCATCTGCAATCACCTCAATCTGTGGTAGCAGATCAGCAATGGCTCTAATAGTAGTAGACTTTCCAGTACCACGATCTCCCATAATCATAACTCCTCCTATAGTAGGATCTATAACATTCAGGATTAGGGCAAGTTTCATTTCTTCTTGTCCTACAATTGCTGTAAATGGAAAGACTGGACGAACTAGTTTTTCTGTAGTATGGAGTGTCACAATCTGTATAATAGGTAAGATTAATAAAAGGTATAACTCTCATATATTAATATGAGAGTTATAAAATTAAGAGTTTCAGTTATTGATATAAGTCTAGTCCTAATCTTAAAGCTAAAACACCAGAAACTAATGCTAATACTAACGCAATGAAAATTTGGCTATCATTAATCATAATTATGTGATAAAAAATTGCTTTATTAATAATAATGTAAGTAAGTTTAATTTAGTGATTTTATATTATCAACTAAATAAATACTACTAAGAAAAGTAGATATCTGTATATATTATATTAATATATTTAAGAATGAATGTAACACTAAAGTAAAATCTAATTTACAGACTAGATCTTAATGAAGTTATTATTTAATGAAAAAGTCTCGCTAGTGAACTCTCCTGTTAGAACATATTGTAATCTTAATTTTAACCAATCAATAAAATGTGGGTTCGTAGAAATAATAGCAGATAATTCATTTCGAAATTTTTCTTGTAAAGATATTAACTCTGGAACTTCTAAAGTATCTATTTTTTTTATAAAACAAAAATCGACATTTAAATTATTTTCATCATAAAAATGAAGTCTTTCTCTTAAAATTTCTTCGACAGGTTCTTCTTCTAAGAAAAATTTTGTGCTGGCTAAAGTATAATAATATGTAGTCATAAAATATATAAATGATTAAGTCAAAGCTTTGTGTTTGCTGAAATAAATAACAGATATTTCAAGTATAATTATTATATATTTGAATTTCAAATTTTATTTATTATATTAATATATACTAAAATAGTTTTATAAAACACCAACTTTTAAAGAATATATCAAGTTGACATTTGATTAAAAGTTTTGTATTATGAAAGTAAGGCCCCCATCGTCTAGAGGCCAAGGACATCTCCCTTTCACGGAGGTAACGGGGATTCGAATTCCCCTGGGGGTATCTTTATACATAATTATTAATAGATTTTTTAATGTCTTGACAATATTTTCTAAATTCAGATAATTCTGTATCATGAGAACTAGTAAAAAGTTTTTTTACAAAAGAACTTCCCATGACGATTCCATCTACACCCCATGATTGTACTACTTTTATATCTTTAGCAGTAGAAATTCCAAAACCAACAATAAGTGCTTGATGGGTTAATTTTTTTATATTATGAATTAAAGACTTTATAGGACTTTTATAGTTAAAACCCATACCAGTAACGCCAGTGCTACTTACTAAATAAATACAACTTTTAGCTCTTTGAGTTATTTTTCGTATTCTTTCGTTTGAACTATTAGGACTGATTAATAAAATTAATTCCAAATCATATTCTCTACATTTTTTTTCAAGAAAATCAATTTCTTCTAGCGGTAAATCAGGTACCAGAATACCTTTAAAGCCAGCTTGTCTAATGCGAGAAATAAAATTTTCGATTCCATGATTTAAAACTAAATTATAGTAGGTGAAAACTACTAGCGGAACATTAATCTGTTTATTTATATTTGTTACCATCACGAGTATTTTTTCAAAAGATACTCCATTTTGTATAGCTCTAGCTGATGCAGCCTGTATTACAGGGCCATCAGCTAAAGGGTCAGAATATGGTATTCCTAATTCAATCATATCAGCCCCCTCTTCAGCTAGAATTTTTAATGCTTGCTCTGTAACAGATAAATTAGGATCACCTGCAGTAATAAAAGGAACTAGAGCACATTGATTTTTTAAACGAGAAAAAGTATTAGAAATAGATAAAGTGTGTTGCATAATATAAAAAATATAGTATACTAATTTTGATCATTAATTTGGATAAATCTAAGATTAGGTCGCCCGGGACTCGAACCCGGAACAAATCGGTTAAAAGCCGAGTACTCTACCATTGAGTTAGCGACCCTCACTTAGTATCGTAGCTAAAATCTATATCAATTGCAAATAATTATTAATACAATATGTAGATTTTATCGCGTGCTATTCTTTAATTTATATTTTTGTACATATAGATTTAATATTAGATGATGTTTTTATTTTATAACAAATTAGATACATCTTTCGTATAAAAAATTTCTGTTGCATCATTTTAATGATACAATTATTTATTAAGTAAATCAAACTTTAGAATATTAGTATTATATAGGAATTATATTATGACGCCATCTTTAGCGAATTTCTTTAATAGTTTAATTTTAGGTGCTGTAATTGTTGTGTTACCAATCTCAGCAGCTCTTTTTTTTGTGAGTCAAAAAGATCGTTTAAGTCGCTCTTAATAAATTAAGTAACATACTGTATTGTAAATTTCCCTATATGAGATAAATGATTTCAATAGGGAAAAATTATTTTTATAAACTATAATATAATTATTTAATACTATTGATGTGGAGCATTTAAAAAGCATGAGTACTGAAAATAATAATTTGCCAAACTTTTTACAAGCTTTCCAAGAAGCGATAACTTCTGTTTGGTATAAAATATCCGATTTTTTCACATATTGGATTTTAGACTATGTTTTCCCAGATTTATCAAATAATCGTTCTTATACTGTTAATATTGACAAAGTTTCTTTACTTGGTTCCGTAAGTAAACAATTTACCACCATTATAGCTTATTTTGTAATAGTATTTATTCTGTTAGTTATAACTCAGATAATTTATAAAAGTTCTAAGTTCATACATAAAACAGAAAGTTTAGAATCTAATCTTTTGATGCTTTATTTATCTGTAATACCATATGGAATACCTTTTCTAGAGGCTTTTAATAATTTTGGTAAATATACTATGCCTCATCTACCACTTACTTTGCAAATATTTTATAATGATTATTTGAGACATGTATTAGAAGGTTCATATGTAGATTTAAATATTTTATATGTCATATTACTTTTTTCTCAATATATTATATTCATACAACCTAAAAGATTGAAAAAATTTACTAGATATCACATGCTGCATTCAATACTAGTTTACCTAATTACCAGTTTAATGGGAATTATTTATTGGGCTTTGCCTGATAGCTTTACTCAGAATTTATATGGTGAATTAACTTGTGATTTGTGTTTATTAATTTGCATGAGTATGATAATTCACGCATTTGTCAAAGCTTTACTTGGACAATATTGCCAAATTCCAGTTATTTCAGAGGCTGTAAGAATTCATTTAGAAGGTTATTAAAAATCTCATAATTTTAATTTAAGAAAGAATGCGTTTTTAAGAATAGCATAGTATAATTAAATATAGACTAATCAATAAAATATTAAATAACTTTCTAAATTACCAATGGAAAATTTAATGCGGCACGAAGTTATAAAATAAACAGTAATTTAATAATTATTATATACAAAATAAGCGTTTATCAGTAATTGAATGAAGCTAATATAACAGATTCTAAAAGGCTTCGAAACATAATTTAAGTTTTCTCTAAATTACAAACGAAAAACAAAAAGCAAGTCCTAGTTTTATTTTAAGAATGATTTATATTATAGAATTTATACTTTATAAAACGTGAAACGAAACTTTGTTTACCAAGGGGTTGTTATGATTTCTATTGGGATTTAATACAGTATTGTTGATATCTTGTATAATTAATCGATAGAAAATAAAATTTTTTAAATATTTTTTTGAGCTATATGCTAGGTGACTAGCACGTATAGTTCTGTAAGAGATATAATAATCTACTTGATAACACATACGAAACTGTATATATTTTAAAACCAGACCTGAATGAGGAAACCACATCAAGTATAATTAATAAATACCAGAAATTTCTATACTTGAATAGTTGTAAGAATATTTGCGTTTATGATAGAGGAAGAAGACATTTATCTTATCCTATTAAAAAATATCATGATGGTATATATATACAAATTAATTACACTGCAAGTCATCAGATAGTAATTAATTTAGAAAAATCTTTTAAATTTGATGATAATATAATTCGTTACTTAACCACTAGCATTGAAAAAGCTCCGTCTATTTTAGTAGAATAAAATATAATTAGAAACTAAGGTAAACTTACTAACCTTAGTAAAATTGCATCTATTTTAGATGCAATTTTACTATCTTATTTATTTTCTTATAATATAAGGGAAATGATTAGGCTCAGTAGCTCAGTGGTTAGAGCAGGGGACTCATAAGCCCAAGGTCGCAGGTTCAAATCCCGCTTGAGCCATTGTAAAGAGTCTGAATTAGATAGTAATTTTTTGATTCTGATGTTATAATATCTTCATGTGGAGAGGTGGCTGAGTGGTCGAAAGCGACAGATTGCTAATCTGTTGTACGGTAGGTAACTCCGTACCGAGGGTTCGAATCCCTCTCTCTCCTATTTTATGAATCAAATAGCTGAATAGATTTATCGACGAATAAAACATACCAAAAAGTATTCTGTCTATTAATATAATTAACTGGCAGATTTGACAAACTGCTGGTATATATAATAATATTGCATATAGGGACTGTAGTTCAATTGGTCAGAGCACCGCCCTGTCACGGCGGAAGTTGCGGGTTCGAGTCCCGTCAGTCTCGTTAAAATAATATCAAAGTAATATTCCTAAACTATAATATTGATATTTTTTAATATCAATATTATAGTTTAGATTAAATTTAATACTAGACTTGAATAGATAGATTCCCAGAAGCAGGTTGGAAACTTGGTACAACAATGCTTGGATCTTGCTTGGTTAACTGATTATATAATTTCTCAGTGTTAGGGAAATTAGCAGCAGGTAAAGTTGGGAAACGACGATATGGAACAAGATTCGCTCCAAATAATAAAGTATATTCCTGAGATTCTACTAAGCTTTGAATAAAGGCATTTAGACCTTGAGTTGCTAAGATTAAATTATAATATCTTATCTCTGCTTGACTATTTGGTGCACGGCCTAAGAAATGTTTTGTACCTAATTCAATTACCTTAGTATTTGGATAAGGAGCATAGAATTCTTTTCTATACAAATTAGACGTTCCTAATTTTTGTATTAGTTCTTGTACAGACAACTGTTTATTTAAAAAATCTTTTTCAATCAGAGTTAATTCGTTTCCTATACTGAAAGAATTAACATCTCTTTCAAAAATTTGTCTATATGCTGCTTTTAAAACTTGTTCTAAGTCAGCTTTCGATAAATCAGATGACATCGAGAAAATTAATTTTTGCTCTCTTAATTTAGAAACACCTTGCTGAATGCGTAAAGATGCACCTTTCGCGCTTAAACTTTCTTTGGATTCACCTAATTGTACAAATTTACTAATTGAAGTGCCTTTATCTACAGGAATAACACTAGATATAGTGCTTTTTCTTAGAGTTCGAGAAGCAATACCACGTGCAGTACTATATCGATCATATGGAACTGTATTTTCACCAAATGTTTGATTATATTCTGGGCTATCTATGATAGAATCAATAACTTTATAATATCCTTCTTTATATTCAACATTAAAATATTTATTAATTTCTGCTCTACCATATGTAGGTCTACCTAATAAACGAATATGTATATATTCGATTGCTTTACATACATAAAATGGGGTCCAATAAATTGACCTAAAAATATCAGATTTAGCTAATTGTCGAATAAATTCTCTAATACTAATTTGGTCATTTAATAAACTATTTTCCAGAGGTTTTAGCAATACTCTTTCTTCATTATAAACTTGTCTACCAAAAATTCTTAGATATGCTGCCTGTACAATAGCCTCTTTACTAGGATTAATATTCTCTACTCTAAAATCAGGTTCTTCACTTGCTTTTTCTCTTGACCAAGTAAATATACGTGGTCCTAAAGATCCGGCATCTTGAGAACGGGTAGTTGGATTCCCTAATTGGTTTAAAATTCCAGGACCTCTACGAATTAATATTCTTCGAGTATCTTTCCCAAAAGGGGCTGGCCTAGATTTAGTACTACGAGCTTTTTCTGGGAAAATTGCTCCAAATTGGATATCTAAAGGATCATTACCTCGTCCATAAGGATGTTGATCTGGTAAGGCTTGATTATAATCACTAAATAAAGTAATAAACTGTGGAGTTTTATAGAATGGAGTACTATAATTAAATAGATTAAATTGAGCTCCCCAATTACGACATTCTTGTGGATCCTCCCCAATACTTCTTAGATAAGGTACTGTTTCTTCACCAAAGTAGTCAGCGTATTCATCCGAATTAACTAATGCATCAATAATTCCACCTAGACCATTCTGAGAAATAATCGCAAAATACTTCTGGAACTCAGGTAAAGAACTAGGCCCTCGGCCCAAAAAGTGTCGGAATGCTAATTCAACTACTTTACTATTCACAAAAGGATCATAGAATTGACTTTGATAAATGGTTGATTTACCTAAAGCACGTATAAATTCTTTGACAGATAATTGACCGTTTTTTACTTGGGACTCTAGAGTACTTAAAGATAAATTATATGCTTTTGCAATATCTCGTTCAAAAACTTGTCGATAACATGCTTTGATTACTGCACTCTTTTCATTTTCAGATAAACCAGGTTTCATAACAAATCGAGGAGTAGTAACACCTGCATTTGCATATATTTGTGGTAAACGTAGTCCTTGTAAATCAGTAGATTCTCTTTTTCTAATTCGATCACTTAAAGCTGTTGCTTCGAATTCTGAAATCAAGACGTTGAAATATTGTCGTACCAAATCTCTAGATTCGATATCATCTCCAACTAAAGCAATAGACAATCTACGAATTTCTCGTAATGCTACAATGGCAGCAGCACTAGAACAAGCTTTCTCAATTAATTGTTTTAGCCCACGAATGTTAACAGAAAGTATATTAGGATCTCCTGCTACAATCGCATATGTTAAATATCTTAAGAACCAATCTAAATCACGTAGAGATTTACGCATACGATTAGGACCGTAAGAAACTACATTAATTGCTTTAAAACCAGATGGTGTTGACTCGCCAGGCGTAAAAGCGGAATTTAGATTTTTAGAGAAATTTTTAGGTAATTCTCCAATAGCTTGCTGGTTTAAGTCCATCTGTGGAGCTCCAACTAACTGTACAGCTGCTTGAGGTCTTTCTAAATAAGATAAAGGAGAACCTCCAATAAAGATTTTATTAGCAGCTTTAGCCACTAAAAATGTTGCGTTCTTAGCTAAAGTCACTGCAATTTCTAATCTTTTATTTCCTGAATTTAAGAAATTAGATAATTGGTCTAGTTCCCCTAGCTGTAAGTATCGATCTTGTTGTTCTGCTTGTAATATGGCTAAAGTAGCAGCTGTTCTATATAATTGCGGTTGAACAACTGGACTACCACCACTAGCTTTAACACTCATTATTTCAATTCTCTTAAATAAATAAATTTAGTATTTAAATAACAAATAAAATTCTATCTATTATAATAATCTACTTTTAGGAATCTTATTAATGAATAATAAGATTGATATACATATTTTAATATTTAACATTTTTATCATCAGAAATAAACCTAGTATTTGATAATAATTAAAATCCTAAGTATAATTACTTTATAATAAAACTACCCGATATATACCATATGAACTTTTCATCTACTATAAATCCACAAATAATTGATGCTTTAGAAAGTACTTATTTAAAAAAAGAATTTCCTTTTATAGAAATAGGTGACTATGTGAGAGTAGGTATTCTAATACAAGAAGGTAATAAAGAACGGACACAATTTTGTACAGGTGTAATTATCTCAAAAAAGAATAAAGGGATAAATGCAAGTATTGTAGTAAGATACTTACTACAAGGTATAGGTGTCGAACGTACTTTTTTAATACATTCTCCCCGCATTATGAATATCGAAATTTTGAAAAAATCCAAAGTAAGGAGAGCTAAATTATATTATCTACGTTCTCGTTCTGGCAAATCAACTCGATTAAAAACCCGTTTTGTATAAGCTTGAAAAGAAGGAACACGTCCTGAAGGAGTCGAACCCTCGACATCAGGTTTTGGAGACCTGCGTTCTACCAACTGAACTAAGGACGTTTAATAAAAATATTAAAATATTTACCTAATTAATTCAACTTTTTATAAGATTAACGTTATGTTAAACACTGATTTATCTAAAACAGAACTCTCTTTAAATGAATATCAAAGATATTCTAGGCAATTATTACTACCTCAAGTCCAAGTAGAAGGTCAGAAAAGATTAGCCAAAGCAAAAATACTTTGTATCGGAGCTGGTGCTTTAGGATCACCTGTGATTGCATATTTAGCAGCTGCAGGTATCGGGAGTATTACTATCGTAGACTATGATACAGTCGAGATATCTAATTTACAAAGGCAGATTTTTTATAATACATCTAATATAGGATGCCCTAAAACAGATTCTATAAAAAATTTTATAAGAAAATTAAATCCCAATTGCAAAATTCAGATTTATTCTCTTGAACTTAATAATTCTAATATTCGCAAAATAATTTATTCTCATGATGTGTGTGATTTGTTTTTAAGTAAATAATATTCAATTTGCTTTTTAGCAAAAAATAGGAATATAACTTAATACATATGATTGTATAACTAAATAAATGATATTAGTGCAACTATAAAAAAAACTAAATAGTTAAGTCTAATCCTTCTTAAGACAGTAGTGATGTGACAGTACCCACGTAGAGATTGATTATCAAAGCGAAGCTGGGGCTTAGCAGAAAAATTTTAAGTCAGGTTATTACGATTAATTTAAGATCAAACTTTGCAAAACGTTTCTGGGAATTATAGAATAGCCTATAACATATTCTATAGAAATATATTTTATAACTACTCGTTATTATTTTACATCAAAGAATAACTGTCTAAAAGTAGATATTGAACGCATAGAAGAAATCTAAAATAACAAAAAAATCAATATTTGGAACAAAGAAAAACGAGCAGTATTTCCTATGTGACATAGGTAAGTAATTAAATCAAATTAGTAGATAATGCTGTTCGGGTAGGAACAGACGTAATTGTCTAACGGATTATAGAAATTATATAATAATAAAATGGATTGAAATGAAATATAATTAGTAATTATATTAAGCATAGGTTAATACTGATACTATTCATTTTTTAGAATATAAAAATAAAATTTTATGGTTTAATAATCTCAGGAGCCGTATGATGGGAAACTATCACGTACGGTTTTGAATGGGAGATGTTCTCTATAAGCTGTATCTTGCAGAGGAAATGAGACATCGACCCTACCAATTTTAGATGGAACAGATAATTTATCGACTAGATATCTAATAGATCAATTTTGTACAGAACTCAGTAAACCTTGGATTTATGGGGCTGTATTTCAATTCGAAGGACAAATAAGTATATTAAATTATCAAGGAGGTCCTAGGTATGAAGATATTTATCCAAAATATTATGAGAATGCCCCTGTATCTTGTTCTGAAGGAGGAATTTTAGGAATTGTTCCTGGTTTAATTGGCTTGCTTCAAGCCAACGAAGCATTAAAAATTGTGTTAGGAATTGGGAAGCTTCTTGTTGGTGGTGCGATTTGTTCTGAAGTAGATAATCTACGCATTGAAATATATACTAGAGGACAATACTTCGGGTATCATTATAAGAATTCTTTTTACTAAAGAATTTATGTAATATACAACTCAGTGTTAATGTTGGTGCAATTATTGAAATAATATATTTAATAGTTAAATCCAACTTTCTATAGACTATGAATAATATCAAGAGTGCCTATGTAAAGATTGATTATCAAAATAAAGCTAGGAATCACAGGAGAATCAGAGGTGATTACGTAAACACAACACTGCTCCTGGACAGGTTATTAAGATTAATATATCATTAAACTTTTTTAAAAGCGTCTTAAAGAAAAGATATCAGTTTGCGAACTAATAAAGCTAGATAAATACTATTATTATACTTCCTAGTATTCACCAATTTTCTAGAATATATAAAGTTCCAAGTGAATAGTAGGCGAATTGAAGAAATCTAAAATAACACAACAATTAACATTGGGAACAATGAAAAATGAAATATTTACTTATGAGATTGAATCTTAGAAGCTGGCAATCTTAATCATTTTGCTAAATTAGGTATTTCAGGTAGGAACAAGCATAATTGCTTAACGGATTATATATATCTTATATGATTGATGGTAACTTTTGAAATATTATATAAATATTTTTTTACTATAAAATTTTAGTTAAATGAACATTGTAGAGCTTTAGCATAGTAATCCCAGGAGCCGTATGAAAGGAAACTTTCACGTACGGTTTTGAATAAGAGGTATTCTTATATTAGATATCGACTTTTACCAAATATTAGTTATTAATCTATTAACATTAACGTTTAAAACAATTAGTATTAGACAAATTTTAAAAAATTATAATACTGATCCAGTTTTACAAAAGAGTTTTATAAAGTATGATTCAGATAATATCATCAATGTAGATGAATTAAAATCTTTAATGACAATAAAAAATGAATTTCTCATTATTGATGTTAGATCTGAAATTGAGTTTTTAGTAGATCATATTCCAGGTGCATCTAATTACCCACTCCTTAAACTTAACGATTTAAAGGTTCAGAAAGATTTCACCAAATTATCAAAGCCTATAATCATTTATTGTAGCTTAGATTCTAGATCTCAAATTGCATGTAAAATCTTGAAATCTTTAAATATATCTTGCAAACAATTAAAACATGGATGGTTTGCTTGGAAAAAGCAACATAATAAACTGTTAAATTAAATACAAAGGAGAGGAAGGGATTCGAACCCTTGTTAAAGTTAACTTTAAACAGCATTTCCAGTGCTGCGCCTTCAACCACTCGGCCACCTCTCCAGGGATTATAAATATAATTATTACATAAGAAATCTAGTTATACTGAGGAATATTTCATGACCAAAAAGACAGTTCAAGTTTTACTTAAGACAGATATCCAAAATGTAGGAAAAGTGGGGAATTTAATTCATGTAACTGCTGGTTATGCACGCAATTATTTAATCCCTCAAAATTTAGCTACTTTTATTACTCCAGGAATTCAGAAACAAGCAGAAAAAATCGCAGAAAGAGAAAAACAAAAAGAAATAGTAGCACACAATCAAGCTAAAGAAGTTAAATCTAGGCTCGAGGAAATTAAAAAGGTTACTTTGAAGAAAAAAATAGGAAAAGAGAATGCTATCTTTGGCACTATCACAGATAGAGAAATTGCTTCAGTATTATTACAAAAAATAGGTCAAGATATTAATAAGAAGCAAATAGAAATTCCTGATATTAAAACTACAGGGAAATATTCTATTGAAATCAAATTAAATGCTAATATCTCAGCAATTCTAGATTTATATATTTTACCCATAGTTATTTTGAATTAATACTTAAAATAATTTTATTTTTAAATTATTGAGCATGCAATATCCATAATGACTTATGAATTTCTTTATCTTGAATAATTCAGAAGAATACCTTTGGTATAACCCATATGCAGAAGAAATAATTTTGATAGCAATGTTTTCAAATAACAATGAACTCTTAGATTATATTTTCTCTGAAATAAACGAAGAATTATTTTATTTAACTTCAAATAAAATAATTTTTCATAATATACGAAAACTTTATTTAGATAACAAGCAGATTACAGCAATTCAACTAGTTGACAAATTGAAGAATTTAAGTATTTTTGAAGAAATCGGAGGAAACTCTAAAATTATAAAGTTTCAGAATTTAACTTACTCCTTCTCTAAGAATGAAATTATCGGATATATTGCTATTCTTAAACATAAATTCATTAAACGCTTATTACGTGACACTAGCGTATTACTTTTTGAGTTAGCTTCTAGGAATGATTTGGAATATAATTTAAAAATAGATTATATTGAAAAACAAATCCATAAAATACGATATCTTCAATCTAATTCAGATTTACCTGAAGCACAGAATTTAATAACTCCTGTCATGACTCAAATATTTCAAACATTAGATAATTCTACTACTAAATATAAAATTCTAACTGGATATAACAATTTAGATATTAAACTTAATGGCTTGGAAAGAGGAAATTTAGTTATTCTAGCTGGAAGACCTTCAATGGGGAAAACTGCTTTAGGATTGAGTTTAGCATTTAATATTTGCAAACAGAAAGCACATGCTAATATTATTATATTTAGTCTAGAAATGTCTAAATATCAAATTATGAATCGTCTACTAGTTATTGAAAGTAATCTAGATTCTAAAACTTTAATGAATCGTTATTTTCTGAATACTATGAAAGAAAAATCTAAAAAATTTTTCCCCATTATTTCTAATTCAGAGATTTCTATTGATGATAGTGCGACTACAACTTTACAAGAAATTAGTCTCTCTCTTCAAAAGCTGCAGACAAAAAAAAGCGAAATTGATTTAGTTATGGTAGATTATCTACAACTGATTGGAGATAAAAAAGATAATAGAGCACAAGAAATTAGTTTTATTACCCGAAAATTAAAAAATTTAGCACGTACATACAATGTTCCTATTTTATTGCTATCTCAATTAAACCGCAATGTCGAACAACGTCAAAATAAACGACCGATCTTGTCAGATTTAAAGGAAAGTGGATGCTTAGGAGTTGAAAGTATTGTCTTTAGTCACTTACCTACTCTATTTAATAGTATCACCGTATTCGCTCAAAGGAAATTAGGGCCAATATATTCATTTGATTTCCAAAAAAATCGCATTGATTTAACATATAGTTTGCAAGGAAAATCTCACGGATTCAAGCACTTATACTCCTTAAATGTTAACCCCCTCAAATCTCTTTTGAGCACAGGAAATCATCAATTATTTACTTTCAGTGGGTGGCAAAGAGTAGATAAAATAACAGAGAAAGTGTGATTTGTTCTAACTCATATAACTTCTTAAGAAGTTAAGGGGTAGATGTATTGTATATTATATATATATAATTTCAATATTCATAACTAAATGTAGATATTGGTGCAATTATTAAGATAATACATTAAATAATTAAATCCAATTCTTGTAAGAATAAAAGTAATACTAGTGCCTACGTTACCATGTATTATGAAAGCGAAGCTAGGAATTCATGGAGAACCAGAAGTCATTTCGCAAAGACTACACTGCTCTTAGGTAAGTTGCTAAGTTTAATATAAAGCTAACTTTCTAGAAAAGCGTCTTAGTTATATACACTAGTTTGCGAGTACAAATAATTCAGTGTACCATTATTACTATACTTGTTACAGCTATTTCTCGCGAGTAGCAATTCTTTTAAGTAAATAATAGGCGAATAGAAAGAATCTAAGGTAACTTAACAATCCACATTTGGAACAAAAAAAAATAAAGGTATCATTTGTTTTTTAACATCAGATATTTTTGGGTAGGAGTAAGCATAATTGCTTAACGGATTACTATATATTTTTTTCATAATCTAGTCCCATAGATTTTTTATTAAAAAGATATGTCGCAAAGCAAGATTTAATTATAAGTAATACCAGGAGCTGTATGAAGAGAAATTTTCATGTACAGTTTTGAAGAGGAGTTATTTCTAATGAAAGAAAGTATCGACCTTAACAGTTTAATAGCAAATATATCTCACTCTAAATTATATAGAAGTAATCATCCTATAACAAACTCTTTAATGCAGATTTGCTTTATAAATTTAAAAAGTATTACTTATACACGTAAAGAGTTAGTGTATAATATCAAAATTACGCCTTTCCAAAATTTTATTGCTAATAATATCCTAGTGCATAATTCAATTGAACAAGATGCAGATGTTGTTTTATTATTATACAGAGCAAGTTATTATAATAATTCCGATGAAAATCATAATGAAAATCATCCTGCAGAAATCATCATTGCTAAAAATAGAAATGGAGTTACAGGCACTGTGACAGTAGAGTTTGCTCCTAAACTCTCTAAATTTTTTTAACTTGGTAATGCCAAGAACCAGGTTTGAACTGGTGACACGAGGATTTTCAATCCACTGCTCTACCAACTGAGCTATCCCGGCGAGTTATTTTTATAATAAAATATAAACTATATTTTTTGCAAATAGAACTTCTAATACATTAACTCTGGATTAATAATTAAATATATATTACATTGTATAATGTAATAATATAATTACAAACTATTATTTATTATATTTTCTAAATAAAATTATGGCATTAAGAACAAGATTAGGTGAAATTTTAAGACCTTTAAACTCTGAATATGGAAAAGTAGCTCCTGGTTGGGGAACTACTCCTATTATGGGAGTTTTTATGTTATTATTTTTGTTATTTTTATTAATTATTTTACAAATCTATAATTCATCTTTAATCCTAGAAAACGTTGATGTAGATTGGGCAGTTTTAGGTAGCTAATTTATAAGTTATATTAATGAATGAAGCCTATCTTAATAAAGATAGGCTTCATTCATGAATTGATAATTGCAATAAAAGTTAACTTTTATTGCTAACTTTTTGATTTCAAATATATTATATTATTATATGAATGATAAGGAGAACACATGGTACAAAAAGGGTCAGTAGTTCGTATTTTAAGAAAAGAATCTTATTGGTATCAAGACTTAGGAAATGTAGTAAGTGTCGACTCTAGTGGTGTGCGTTACCCTGCTGTAGTGAGATTTGAAAAAGTTAATTATGGAAGTATAAATACCAATAATTTTGCTTTAGATGAATTATTTGAGGTACAAGCACCTCCTGCAAAAAGTAAAAAATAAAACATGATTTTAAACCACTTAAGATCTTCAATGAGTTGTTATAGATTTTTAAGTGGTTTAAAATATAAAAAAGCATTCATACAAATTATGAATATATTAAAGATAAATAAAGTAAGATAGTTACACATATACTTTATATTATAAATATAAATAAGAGTTTTAAATAAATAGGTTAATACACATGGTAAATACTATTACTCAAAAATTACAAAATACACTATCTACTAAAGAAACTATTTTAACTCCACGATTTTATACTACTAACTTTGAAGAAATGGCGAAAATGGATATTTCTTTAAATAAAAAAGAATTTCAAGCCATTCTAGAAGAGTTTAGAGTAGACTATAACAAAAACCATTTCATTCGAGATGAAGAATTTAATCAATCGTGGAATAATTTAGATGAAAATACAAGATCTTTATTTATTGAATTTTTAGAAAGATCTTGTACTGCAGAATTTTCAGGATTCTTACTTTATAAAGAATTATCTAGAAGAATTAAAAATGAGAATCCAATACTAGCAGAATGTTTTGCTTTAATGTCTAGAGATGAAGCTCGCCACGCTGGTTTTCTTAATAAAGCTATGGCTGATTTTAATTTGTCATTAGATTTAGGTTTTCTAACCAAAAGCCGTAAATACACTTTTTTCTCACCTAAATTTATTTTCTATGCAACTTATCTTTCTGAAAAAATTGGGTATTGGAGATACATTACTATTTATCGCCACTTAGAAAAACACCAAGAACACCGAGTTTATCCTATTTTTAAGTTTTTCGAGAACTGGTGTCAAGATGAAAACCGTCATGGCGATTTTTTCGCGGCTCTTTTAAGATCTCAGCCACAGTTTTTAAACAATTGGCACTCAAAACTATGGTGTCGATTTTTTTTATTAAGTGTATTTGCTACTATGTATTTAAATGATTTCCAACGTCTAGATTTCTATTCTTCAATCGGATTGGATGCACGTCAATTTGATGTTCAAGTAATTCGCAAAACAAATGAAAGTGCTGGACGAGTTTTTCCAATTGCTTTAAATGTTGATAATCCAGATTTCTTTAAATTATTAGATATTTGTTCTTGTAAAAATAAATTACTCTTAGAATTGAGTACTTCAGAAACAAATATTTTTATAAATAATTTACGCAAATTACCTTTATATTTCTCTTTGGTATCAAACTTAACTCGTTTATTTTTGATGAAACCTATTAATACAGTACCCACTTGGAATACTATTAGATAATTATTTTATTCTACATATATCTCATGTAGAAATACTTAATTTTTTCTTATTTAAATTCCAATAAATATAAACTTATTTTAAACAATTATTAATATGAATCTTAATTTAGCAACACAGTTAAGAGAAGGAACTACTAAATCACATAGTATGGCTGAAAATGTGATGTTTGTTAAATCATTTTTAAGCGGAGTTATTAATCCTAAAGCATATCGAAAATTAGTAGCAAACTTATACTTTGTATACTGCGCTATTGAAGAAGAAATGCTTAGAAATCAATTTCATCCATGTATTAAACCTATTTATTTCGAAGCATTAAACCGCCAAGAAAGCTTAAGACAGGATTTAGCATTTTTTTATGGTGCCGATTGGGAAACTCAAATTACACCATCTCCTGCAACAGTCGTTTATGTAGATAGAATTCATAATATAGGGAAAACACAGCCCGAACTTTTAGTAGCTCACGCATATACTAGATATTTAGGAGATTTATCAGGAGGGCAGATTTTGAAGAAAATTGCAAAAAATGCTATGAATCTTTCTGATTCACAAGGAACTGAGTTTTACAATTTTGACCAAATAGCAGATGAAAAATCTTTTAAATTTACGTATCGTAAAGCATTAGATAGTTTACCTGTAAATACTACTTTAATGAAAGAGATTATTACTGAAGCCAATATTGCTTTTTCTTTAAATATGAAAATATTCCAGGAATTAGACTCTAATTTAATTAAAATTATGATGGGGTTATTACGTAATGCTATAAGTAATTTTAAAAATAGAACTTAAATTCCTTATTTTTTTGAAGTTTGAAACATAACCATGTTTTGAGATGCAATAACTCATTTAAACAAAATATATCTAAGGTTTAGATCTAATCTTACAAAAATAGATATATGCTGTTTTATGGACTAGATTATAGTTATTGCACCTCAAAATATTTGACTTATGGAATTTTTTAGTTATAAAAGAAATCATTGAGTCTATAAACTGATCTGAACAATTTAATATTGATAATTGCTGAAAAATAGTTCTTAAAATACTCGCTTGTAATAATATATGCAACTGTGTAAAATTGTCAATATGAATAGCAATATATTGAGGATGGATTACTTTCAGATAAATTTTTTGAGAATGCAACTTATAATATGTATTCTGTAACTCAATACTTGCTAAAAATAAGTTTATTTTTTTTTCGATGGAGGGATTTAAATATCTTTTTAAATATGGTAATAATTCATGTCTAATACGATTTCTTTTAGTAGAAAGAATAAAATTCGTAAAATCGACCCATACCGGAAGATAAAAATGTCTACAAAACCAATTGATTTCTTGTTGATGAAAATCTAATAGAGGCCGGTACAGTACTAATTTAGTATTAATTATTTTATATTTAGACAAAGAATTTACTCCTTCTAAACGACTTCCTCGAGCTAGATTATATAAGAAAGTTTCTATCTTATCATTTAAATTATGTGCTGTGAGTAAAATATTATATTTATACTTAGTAGCTACTTCCAATAAAATTAAATAACGCCACTCTCTAGTTTCTAACTCTGTATCAAATAAGGAGTGATTAATAGCTAGATAGAAATGGATATTTGCTTTTCGAGCAGCCTGGTATATAAAATAGGTATTTGCTGTTGCATCCCATCTCCATTTATGATTACAATGCACAATCCCTATTTCCCACTTGTACAATTGCTGTAAATCTTGTATTAATTTTAATAGACATAAGGAGTCTTTTCCACCTGAAACAGCAATTAAAATGCGAAGTTTAGAAATTGGGCGGAGACTTAAAGAAGCTAGATCATAATATATTTTTTGGTGTAAATGGGTTGTCATAAAAGTAATAACTCATATTCTATAATATAGAATACTTATGTCTATCAAAAATTTTTGAATATGATAGACATAAGTATCTCAAATTAACCTACAATATCATTTTGTTAGAGTCGATATCCCTTTTCTTCTGAATTATAGGAGCATACCTCTCATTCAAAACCATACGTGAAAGTTTCCCTTCATATGGCTCCTGGACTAAAATATATATTTACAATGCTATGTATATTTAATTATATTGACATTCCTTTTTTTTCAGAAAACTATATAAATTATATATACGTTTTTAACCGTCAAGCAATTATGCTTTTGCCTACCCTAACTATATTACATAGTAAAATGATGAAATTTACTTCCCTATAATTTTCTTATAAAATTAAGGAAATATAGTTTGTTTTTCTTTGTTCCAAATATAGATTGTTTGGTTACTGTAGATTCCTTCAATTCACCTATTATTTACTTAGGATAACTCTTTTTCTGAACATAAAATGAGCAAGCAAATGAATCGATTAATATTAATTATTTCGTTTTATTTTATTTTTATTCAGATGTTTCTCCAGAAGGTTTAAGTACATTTAATCTTAGTAACTAACCAAATACAATTTCATTCCTTGTAAATTTCTAGTCCCAGCTTCGTTTTGATAATCAATCTCTACGTGGGCACATTGGTATCACTCTATCCTGAAGAAGGTTAGAATTAATCATTAAGATTTGTTAATAATTGCACTAACATCTATATTCAGTTATGTAAGTTTTAGAAAATAATCTTTGTAGATTTATATTACCATTTCCTAAACTTGACATTTTAATTTGAATCTATTTATTTTTTATATCAGATAACTAGATATTTATTTAAAAACAAATCACACGTTCAATATAAATAAACAATAATGCCATACTAAAAGCAGGGAAAATAATACCAACTAATGGCACTAAAATAGACGGTAAATATGCTGCAGTCATATATTGGATAGGGTCGATGTCTCATTTCCTTTGTAATATACAATTTATAAAGAACATCTCCCGTTCAAAACCGTACGTGAAAGTTTCCCTTCATACGGCTCCTGGGGGATTTAGGTTATATTTTTTATTTGATACAGTAAAAATAAATAGAACCTACTTTTGATTTAGTAGTCTACTATATTTATTTCTTAATATAAGAATAGAATTATATTATCATGTTATGTTACCATATAATTTATATAGTATAATCCCCCGTTAGACAATTATGTCCGTTCCTACCTGAAGTTTACTCAGCTAGTAAATTGATTAATTTTACTGATTTCAGAAAAAGTTAACTTCATTTTTTTTTGTTCCAAATGTTAATTATCTAGTTACTTTAGATTCCTTCACTTCGCCTATTATTAACTTAGGATTACTAATTATCGTAATAAAATCTAGCAAGTATATTAATATCTATATCTCTACTTATGTTAAGTCACAAAGTGATATATTTCTATTAGACGTTTTTAAACAGTTAAAATTCTATTAATCATGGTAACGTACCAAGGAGCAGTGTAGCATTTGTGACATTACTTCTGATTCTCCAGTGATTTCCCAGCTTCGCTTTGATAATCAATCTCTGCGTGGGCACTCTTAGATTCACTCCTATCCCAAGGAGGATTAGATTAAACTATTAGTAAATCTCTTATAGTTGCACTAATATTAACATTCAGTTATATAATATTTTTTGAATACATTAGATACTATATCTGGGTCAAATAGATTATCTATAGAATAGAATACTGATGGATATACCTATGTTCATTGACTTAAGAACAAATCACACTATTACCTAGAATTATATAAATAATTTTTTATTATTTAATATAAATGAAAATTTCATTTTTAATTACATATAATAACAAGTTGTAATGTTATTATATATATAGATTTTTAAAGAAAAAATAATTTTGAATACTTTAAAGTAACACGAATAACCTGAAATAATGCAATTACATATAATAATTTATTATCATAAAAGGATATCTAAGTGAATAACTCCAATTTATCTTCTTTTTCTAATAGTTTAGAGGCTATGAGGAAATTTTCAGAAACTTATGCTAAAAGAACTAATACTTATTTTTGCGTCGATTCTACCGTAACAGCTATTGTAATAGAAGGATTAGCCAGACATAAAGACCAATATGGTTCTCCTCTTTGTCCATGTAGACATTATAATGATAAATCCATAGAAGTCGCTGCTGCTTATTGGAATTGCCCTTGTGTACCTATGCGAGAAAGAAAGGAATGCCATTGTATGCTTTTTTTAACAGACAATAATGAATTTGCGAGTAATCAACAAGAAATTTCTGAAATAGCGTTAAAAAACCATCTAGGGCAGCATTAAAATAAACGCATAGTAGAGTGTAGAAATATTATTTCTACACTCCATCATGCGTTTTATTTTTATAAATTTCCTCGGCGAGCAGAAAGTAGTACAATTACAGCTGGACCTATTAAAACAATAACAGCTAGAGATAAAAGCTGGCCTATAACTTGCCAATTAATCATCAAAGTTTACCTATAAATTTTTTGATAAAAATAGAATACATTTATATTATATATAAGAACCTGTGAATAATAAAACTATTTACTTTTTATCTTTACATAAATATTGAACTCACTTTATGATTGCTATTTATAGCGGGGAATGGATTTGAACCATTGACCTTCGGGTTATGAGCCCGACGAGCTACCAGACTGCTCTACCCCGCGTTATCACATCCAATATTATATCACAGAACATATATTTTACTTAAGGCGAGTGATGATACTAATATCACAATTATGATTAATTGACTGCTTAATTGAATTCGCTTTAATATAGGTTTAATAGTATATTCTGCAATTAATCTATCTTGTGCTAATTCTAAAGGTCTTTTTATCCAAATTTCACCATCATACCAGCCCGATTCTTCATAGGCAATAGTAGCACTGAGTAACCGCTTTGAAATATAAGACCAACCTAAATATGTCCGTAATAAAATTAAAATTAAAATTAAATTTGACCCGATTAAACATATTAAAAGAAAATAAATAGTTTGATGACACATGTCTATACTTGAAGATATAAATAATGCTATAAATATGAAAAGAAAAAATGATATCTTAAAGGATTCGACTAAATATTTTGGTGAATCTAAAGTAGTTAAAGCAAAAAAATAAGATTCTCGTAATGAATTGTATTCATTACGTGGTTGTTGATTTATGGGTACGGGACATTTCTCGTAAGATGATAACATGAGAATACAATTTTGGTTAATGTTGGTAGAAAAACTGATTAAGTTTGAATCTTAGTTAATATAGTAGTTAAAATAACAAAACATATTATAAGTCCCCAAGTCTGTTGGACCCTTAATTTCTCTGTAGTGCTTGATAAACTAAATCCTTTTTCTCTTTGCGTTAAGTTATTAATCCCTTTTAATTTAGGTTCTTGACGTAAAATGAAAAAAATAAGTACTAACATATTTATGTACCAGATCAAATGAATTAATTGTGACATGTCTATTAAATATTAAAAAGATATATTTTTCGTTTTCTTGTTCTGCATCAGATTTAATTCTTTTAATTTTTTTAAAATTTTGCTAAAATATTCTTGCAAATATTTTTCTAAAGATAAAATTTCAATATTGTCTACCCTAAAAATTTTATATACAGTTTCCATGGGTTCTATAAAAGTTTTTCCGCTGGTTAATACTTCAATAAAAGCTAAACGATCTGCAATATTATTTCCCCACAAGAAGAAATTTAAACTTTTGCCTAATAATTTTAATAGAGAAATAGGTACTCTAGTCACTTTCGATTTTTGGCCTGATAGTCTTTCACAAAGTTGAATAATTTCCATGGAAGTCCAACTTTTATTCCCGACCAAAGGTAATTTACAATTTTCAGTACATGGTGAAGAAAGACTTTTTACAATTAATTTAGCCGCGTCTTGAGTATTAATATATGCAATTGGAGTCGCTTCACCTGTAATCCAAACTATTTTGTTATCTAAAATGGGAACCGCATACTGATTAATTAACCCTTGAAAAAAACCTGACATATAAAATGTAGTATATGTGATGTTAGATTGCTCTAAATAATCTTCTATTTGACTTTTTAATTTCATAAAGTGGACATTTTTATATAAATGTGCATTTAGAATACTTAAGAATACAAATCGTTCTATTTTAGCTATTTTAGCTGCATCTATTAACGCTTGTTTCCCATATAAATCAATTTGATTAGCTGCAACTGTGTCCAGCGGTCGGGTTGTGGCAGCATCAATCACCGCTGTAACACCTTGGAATGCAAAAGGGATAGTTTCTGGCAAGGTCAGATCTCCATAGACTAACTCAGCTCCCCATTCTTTTAGGAATGCAGCTTTTCTAAGATTTCGGACCATACATTTGACAGAATAGCCTTCATCTAATGCTTTTCTCACTATTTGTCGACCTAAGGTACCTGTAGCACCAATTATTAGTAAACTCATAAAATTTTATTTTATATAAATAATTATATGCGTATATATATTTAATTTGTAATTTATTTTATTATAATAAAACTGTATATATTGGGCAAGGAGGGACTTGAACCCTCATGGCCTAAGCCGTTACATTTTGAGTGTAATGCGTATACCAGTTTCGCCACGTGCCCATTACAATAATATATATTGTAAATCTACTTTAACAAATTTTGAAAAATGATTAAAACTTTTTTTATTTTTAAATTTCAAATTTACCAAGATAAACCTTATAGCTGGCTACATAGTTTATTGAAATATAAACTATTTATAGGATATATCGTTATCTTATTTCTCTCAATAATAATTTATCTTATACCTAATTACAAAATAATATATTTTATAAGTTTATTATTTATTGCGTTCCATAGTATCTGTTTATCTTTGAATATCTGGAATCAAAGTGTTAATTTAATAACAAAGTGTTTTGGTTTTCAGTATTTATTTTTTTATTATAGAACAATTCACTACTTTTTATCAACTTATGGTTTGTATAGAAATTACTTAAATACATACCTATTCCATTTTATCTCTCGAGAGACTCTTTTTATTTGTCTACAATTCAAGTCCAGTTTAATATTAAATTTGTCTATATATACCAACACTCTTATATATATATTATTATTTCGTATATTATTATTAACCATTAATGCAGAAGAAATTATTACTTTAACTTTATCTCACTATAAACTTCAGTTAAATAATTTTTTTATTGAAGTTAAAATTGTTACCATTTTAGCAGTTCAACTTCTAGCTTTTAATTTCCATCGCCAAAAAGAAGTTTGGAAAATTTATAAAAGTCGTGGGAGACTAAAAATATTTTCATATTCACCTATATTGTATTTAAGTAAAGTATACTTTCAAAATAATATACATAGAATACAAACTAATTCAATAATTTTGTATAATCGTACTGGATCATCTATTTCAACTTCATTTATAGTTATTTCTATGCAGAAAGCTTTTCGTTTCTAGATTATAGTATTTAGAGATAAATTTTCTTAATTTATTTTATATTGGAAAATTTATCTTTAAATACTTTATCTCTTTGGAGCTGTTAGTTAACCATGGTCTGGTCACTTCCTAAACTATACATGATAGTTTCCCATCATATAGCTTTTCATTATTGTTCGAGAAACAATATATGTAAACTAGTTAATTAAAAAAATCTTTTAGTTTAATCCTATTTCAATAGTATTTTTCACTATTAAATTTACCTGTTCCTTATTAAAAAATTGATAATCTACATTAGCTATTTGTATACATTTTCTTATTTTTTAGAATCTTACTCACCAAAAGACTCTAGATTAAAATGGTTGAGGTTCTCAAATGCTTTATCAACTACATGCTTTTAACTTCTAATAGACTTATTATAATTCATCACTGCTTGTATTTATAATCAAATAAATCTTTGAATTATAAATTAATAAAGTTTTTCAAAAAAATGTTTACTTCATGAATAAATAAAATCTGAATAACAGGTCACACGGTGGGAATCGAACCCACGTCCATCTTTCTTAAAAATATACATACCTATGTTTTAAAAACGTAGGACAAGATAAAAAGAAATCTAATTTTACTCACTTAACTATAGTATATAGTGCATCTAAATATATATGTCTCATAATTTAAACCTTAGAGAGATTAAAAATGAAATTTTCTGTGTTACACAGTCACCACAGATCGAGAAAATGGAATAATTTTATTATTTGCGTGTATTTATTTTATTATTGAACCTGGAAGGTTTCAATGAGGTCTTGCTATATTTGTATATATTAAGTAAAAATTTAGATTGGTTGGCAATACACTTTCCCTCTAACCACACTGTACATGAAAGTTTCCTTTCATACAGCGTTATACAGATATAATTATATTATATCCATTAAAAACTATTCTGCTTTTTTGCTTTCTTTATACTATAGGTATAAATTCCCGGGTATCTTATTTTTAGATATTTTCTTTCTATAGGCCATTGCTTTAAATTTATATTTTAGATATATTAAATAACTAAAATAAACTACATTTTTTACTAGTTCTTAAATTTATAAATCTATTACAAATTCGAGTATCGTATTAATTACTCTAGCCATAAATAAATCTATTTTTTAGTAATCTACTTAGCAAGCTTTATTTTTTATTTGTAAAAAATATTGTGGTGATTCTTTTTACTTATTTTCTAAAAACAAAATTATTAAACTTATTAATTAATTATTTTTTTATTTAAACACGTCGCACATGTAGAAACCTAGCAGCCCCTTTTTTCTCTTAAAGAAATCATAACATACTTATTCGTAAAAATGGAACAATTGCTATAACTTTTTATATTGACTTTTAATTTACGAATAAAAGTATAATATAAATAAATTTCACATTTAGGCTACGATTTTTCATCGATAAAATACTTATGACTAATCCAAACAAAAGTCTTAATAAAATCATTAATGAACCATATAAATATGGTTTTTCCACGAATATTGAATCCGAAGAATTTCCAAGGGGTTTAAATGAGAATACTATACGTTTAATTTCAAGCAAAAAAAATGAACCTGCCTTTATGCTTGAATTTCGTTTAAAAGCTTATTCGCGCTGGAAAAGCCTTAAATCTCCAAAATGGGCTTCTATTAATCATCCAAATATTAATTATAATGATATATTATATTATGCAGCTCCCAAGCTAAAGAAAAAATTAAAGAGTTTAAATGAAGTAGATCCTGAGATACTAGATACTTTTGAGAAATTAGGCATTCCACTAAATGAACAGAAGCGTTTAACGAATGTAGCTGTAGATGCTATTTTCGACAGTGTATCTGTAGCTACTACATTTCAAGAGGAATTAAAAAAAGCAGGTGTTATTTTTTGTCCTTTGTCTGAAGCAGCTCAAAACTATCCTGAACTAGTGCGAAAATATTTAGGGTCTGTGGTTCCGATCGGAGATAATTTTTTCTCAGCTTTGAATTCAGCTGTTTTTACAGAAGGCTCTTTTTGTTATGTTCCTGCAGATACTATTTGTCCTTTAGAATTATCTACTTATTTTAGAATTAATAACCAGGAATCTGGACAATTTGAACGTACTTTAATCATTGCAGAGAAAAACAGTCATGTTAGTTATTTAGAAGGGTGTACTGCACCTCAATATGACAAAAACCAATTACATGCTGCTGTAGTGGAATTAGTAGCTTTAGATAATGCCGAGATCCAATATTCTACAGTACAGAACTGGTATTCTGGTGATTCTCAAGGAAACGGGGGGATCTTTAATTTTGTAACGAAAAGGGGATTATGTGCTGGTACTAATTCAAAAATTTCTTGGACACAAGTAGAAACGGGATCTGCCATTACCTGGAAATACCCTAGCTGTATTTTAAACGGAAATAACTCTATAGGTGAATTTTATTCTGTAGCATTAACAAATCATTATCAAGAAGCAGATACTGGTACAAAAAGTGCGATTTGTTCTTAGAGAGTTTTTTCTCATCTAAGGTAGATTATTAATGTATGTCCTACTAAATCATAAATAGTCTACAACTGAAATTTAATTAAATTTTTGCTTCTGGGAAAAGTAATGTAAACTCCACATTCTGATGAATTATCAAAATGAAGCTGGCTTTATCAAAGGAATCAGAGCAGAAGTAGTTGCTGTGCACTGCCTTTTACAAGTTAATATGGTTAATATCAGATTATATTAAATTATTTAATGAATCCTTCAAAAAAATGTTTTCTCCATATAGATGTAAACTACATTTGTGATATGTCTATAAATATAGTAATACTTGCATATACATTTTAGGTAATATGCTTTCCTAAGTAATAGTAAACAAAATAAGGAAACCTACGTTAACAAAAATTAAATTTCGGAACAATAAAAAAACTCTACATAGATGAGGTTAGGATGCAGTGTAATTACTTGCTATTTTATATAGTATATATTTTTTTTAATTTAATTTTTTAGTGATATAAACGAAAATATTACTTATATAAAATAAGGAGCTGTATGAAAGAAAACTTTCATGTACAGTTTTGAATAGAAGGTTATACTTATATTTTATTATTAATATAAATTAATCGATCTAAACTGATACACAATGGAGTAAATACGAGTAGTAAAAGTGCGATTTGTTTTTATATAAATAAATTTTATTTATTTATAGTGATGAAATTTATATATTCATACAATCAAAATTTATACTTTTTTGATCTTTGGGAAAAGTAATATTATAATCCTAAGTTGAGAAAAATTATCACAACGAAGCTAGGAGAATATGGGGAATCAGAGTCAAAAGTAGTAATACACACTGCCCCTTGTAAGCTAATATGGTAAAAAGAAATTTGAATCCTTATAAAAAGTGTCTAAAACTCAATATATCCACTACCTCGCATTTAATTTAAGATATACTCGCATATATATTTTTACGTAATATGCTTTCCTGAGTAATTACCAGAGACAAAATAAGGATACCTTAGTTAGCGCGCCCATAATTAAATTTTGAGACAAAAACATACTTATAATATACATGGCTATAATTCTTATTTAATACAAATTAATTCTAGAGTTACTGTTTTATAAGGGAAGGATGAAACTTAATTGTTTACAGTTTATTATTTATTATAACAAAGCATATACTAGATCTCTGCAAGCTATCTTTTATTAAATAAATAAAACAAGGAGCCGTATGAAAGGAAACTTTCACGTACGGTTTTGAATAGAAGACTTTTAAAGCAATTAGTCGATCTAAACTTATATCTAAAGGAATATCAGCTGGAAAATCAATTAATAGTTACCGTGGCTTAGTTAAGATGGGGCCTAAAGCTTCTAATGCACGCAATTTTTCACAATGTGATTCTTTATTATTAAATAAACATTGCAAGGCGAATACTTTTCCTTACATTCAAGTACAAAATCCTAGTGCTAAAGTAGAACATGAAGCTTCAACGTCTAAAATTGGTGAAGAACAGATTTTTTATTTCTTACAGCGAGGTATTGGTATTGAACAAGCTGTTACCTTGATGATGACAGGATTTTGTCAAGATGTATTTAATAAACTTCCTATGGAATTTGCAGTTGAAGCAGATCGTTTATTAAGTTTAAAATTAGAGGGTACGATAGGATGAATTTAGATACCAATATCTTAGAAATACGAGATCTTAAAGCTGAAATCAATCAAATTCCCATATTAAATGGTGTAAATCTTACTATAAAATCTGGAGAGATACATGCTATCATGGGTCCTAATGGATCTGGGAAAAGTACTTTATCTAAAGTACTTAGTGGTCATCCTAGTTATCAAGTTACTAAAGGTGATATCCTTTGGAAAGGGAAATCCATTTTATCGTTAGCTCCAGAAAAGAGATCTCATCTAGGTATTTTTTTAGCTTTTCAGTATCCTATTGAAATTTCAGGGGTTACAAATATTGATTTTTTAAGGCTAGCGTATAATACACGTCAAAAAGAGCAAAATTTACCAGAAGTAGACCCTTTAAGTTTTTTAGAATTAATTAACGACAAATTAAAACTAATTGATATGGCGCCTAGCTTCTTAAACCGAAGTGTTAATGAAGGTTTTTCAGGAGGAGAGAAAAAACGCAATGAAATTTTACAAATGTCATTGCTAAATACTAAATTAGCTATTTTAGATGAAACTGATTCTGGTCTAGATATAGATGCGTTAAAAAGTGTAGCTGATGGAATTTTAAAGATTAAACAACCTGATACATCTTTAATTTTAATTACCCATTATCAAAGGCTTTTAAATTATATTCAACCGGATTTTGTCCATGTTATGGAAAAAGGAAAAATTATTCGAACAGGAAATATTGAATTAGCAGAAGAACTTGAAAGACAAGGTTATAATTACGTAAAAGTATAATTACTTCTAAATAAATAAAGATATTTATCTTTTGCATATCAAAGATAAATATCTTTATTTTATATTTATTAATTGCTATTAATTACCTAAAAAACTTTGTTTTACTTCATCAATCGCTTTCTTTAACATCTTTTCACCTTCTGGACTTAAAGCTTTAGATGTACGTATCCCTTCACCAAATTCTGGCTTAGAAGTAGATAAATTATCACGTAAATCAGAAACAAAAGCTTTTACCTGATCTAATGGAACTTCATCTAAATACCCATTAATTCCAGCATAAATAATTGCTGTTTGCTCTTCGACTGAAATTGGTGAATTTTGAGCCTGTTTTAAAATTTCTCTTAAGCGTTGGCCTCTTGCCAGTTGATTCTGAGTTGCTTTATCTAAATCAGATGCAAATTGAGAGAATGCCTCTAATTCAGCAAACTGAGCTAATTCTAATTTTAATTTACCAGCTACTTTTTTCATTGCTTTAATTTGAGCTGCAGATCCTACTCGAGATACTGAAATACCTACATTAATTGCAGGACGAATACCTGCATTAAATAAATCACCAGATAAGAAGATTTGTCCATCAGTAATAGAAATTACATTCGTTGGAATATAAGCAGAAACATCACCAGCTTGGGTTTCAATAATTGGTAATGCTGTCATACTACCACCACCTAATTCGGAATTTAATTTGGCAGCTCTTTCCAATAAGCGTGAATGTAAATAGAATACGTCACCTGGATATGCTTCTCTTCCTGGTGGTCTTCTTAGTAATAAAGACATCTGGCGATAAGCTTGAGCTTGTTTAGTTAAATCATCATAAATTACAAGGGTTGCTTTGCCATTATACATAAAATGTTCAGCTAAAGCTGCTCCTGTATAAGGTGCAATATATTGTAAAGTAGCTGGATCATCCGCATTAGCTGCTACAATAATAGTATATTCTAAAGCACCTTTTTCTTCTAGAGTACCTACAACCTGTGCTACCGAAGAAGCTTTTTGGCCAATTGCTACGTATACACATACAACATCTTGACCTTTTTGATTTAAAATAGTGTCAATAGCTACCGCAGTTTTACCAGTTTGTCTATCTCCAATAATTAACTCTCGTTGGCCTCGCCCAATTGGAATCATGGCATCAATCGCAGTAATACCAGTTTGCATAGGTTCACATACAGATTGACGACTAATAATACCAGGAGCCATAGATTCGATTAGACGGCTTGAAGAAGTATTCGGGTCACCTTTACCATCAATAGGACGGGCCAATGCATCTACAACCCTTCCTAAATAAGAATCACCTACCGGGATCTGTGCAATTCTTCCTGTTGCTTTAACAGAGCTTCCTTCTAGAATTTCTCTACCATCTCCCATAAGTACAACACCTACGTTATCACTTTCTAAATTTAAAGCAATTCCGATAGTTTTATCTGAAAATTCTAAAAGTTCACCAGCCATAGCTTGATCTAAACCGTAGACACGTGCAATACCATCACCTACTTGTAACACTGTTCCTACATTACTAACTTGTGCTGCTTGACTATAGGTTTCAATTTGTTCACGAATGATACTACTAATTTCATCTGGTCGAATATTTACCATATTTTATTCCTAGCTTTAATATTATAATCTTAAAATGTATAAGTTAAAATATAAAAAAATATTGTTATAAATTAATATCTAAATGTGCCGCCATTTGTTTTATTTGTCCTTGTAAACTGGTATCAATTACTTTAGAACCAATCTGAACAGTAAAACCACCTATTAAACTAGGATCTATATGAATCCGCAATTCTACTTCAGAAGACTTAGTTATTAATTTAATTTTATTAATTAAAGATTTTTGCTGCTCATCTGTTAAAGCGATTGAAGCCACAACTTTGGCTAAAGTAATATTTGCTTCTTTATAAGCGAGTTCTAAATATTTTTCAATGATAGAATTTAGAATAGATAATCTATTTCTATCTGCAAGTACCATCAAAAAATGTAAAACAGGTCTACTAATTGTTTCTGCAAAAATTTTATCAAGCAACTCTTTTTTTGCACTATTTTGAACCATAGGATTGGCAAAAAAAGTTTTTAAGTCTGTAGAGTTGGATAAAGTACTTGATACTATCTTAATCTCTTCATTTACGGAAGATATGTTATTGCTAGCAATTTCAAGTAGAGCTTCTGCATAAGGTTGGGCAATTTTGGCAACTACTGCCTTATTACTCATAGTTTTCCTCCTAAACTAGCAATATTCTCTTCAATGATTGTGGATTGCATCTCCATGGTAATTTCAGCTTTTAACTGCGTTAAAACTCTCTCAACAGCCAAAGTAGCTACTTGTTGTAACAATTTTTTCTTTACTTGAATTTCTGCAGATGAAATACTTGCTTTCCCGGAAGTTACTAAACGGTCAATATCTAATTTCCCTTGATTAAAAGTTGATTCACGAACTTGTTGAGCGGTACTTTCAGCTTCTTTTTTTATTTCTGATATAATTATCTGTGTTTGGGCTAGTTGTGTTTGAGCTTCACTTAGTCTAGCATTTGCTTGTTGTTGCCTTTCTTCAGCTTCTTGAATAGAATTTAATACTTTTTGTTGACGATTCTCTAGTAAAGAACTTACTGCTTGTTTTCCTACATAAAATAATAAAGATAACAATATCGCCAAATTAATAATATTCGTTTCTAAGATATCTGTATTTAGCCCAAAATTTTTAGGTGAATGTTCTTCAGAAATTGTAATAAAAAGTTGAGTAATGCTTTCAATATAATGCATACTTTTCCTTGTTTAATTTATAATTTGTATAATTATTTATATTTTATTTTCAATTTGTTGTAATCGCGAAATTGAAATTTCTATTTAACTTAGATCTAATCTGAACAAATCTAGGGAGGATACATCATCAAAAAACTGATTGCTTACTCAAGAGTTTTTGTTTTATTTGTTCACTTAAAGTACTAATTTGATTCTCTAAAATATTCAGCGCTTGTGTCTGTTCCGTTTTTAATTGAGCGAATGCTTCCGAGACTAATGATTCAGTCTCTTTTTGTGCTTCTTTTATTTTTTTGTCGACAATTTCTTGAGCTTCTTTTTTTGAAGAATTAATTAATTCTAAAGCTTCTTTACGAGCTTTTGATAATTCTAATTTATATTTTCGAGTCAGTTCTTCAGTCTCTTTAATATTATTAGAGGCTTCTGTTAAACTTTGACGAATATACTCATCCCTTTCATCTAATACCTTTGTGATAGGTTTATAAAAAATTGAGTTTAAGAGGTGGGTAAAACAATTGTTTTCCCTGAGAACCGTACGAGCGAGTCTCCTCGCATACGGCTCAAATATTTATATTAATAACTATTGAATTTGTTATTACTTACATAAACACTTAAAAAAGTTTGCTTATATTCTATATCATTACTCTTATAGACTTTTGCTTAATTTTTTTCCTAAATTCCATTATAATATCTCCTGGAAATTTTTTCGTCTTAGAAAAACTAGTTTAAATAATGTACAGTAGGTCTTATGTGATACAAATATTTTTATAAATTTTGGCTGCAAAATTTATCATTTAATATAATATACAAACAGATATATTGCTACTCATTATTTAGTACAATCTTTTGTTGCTTTAGATATATTATTTTTCTAGTTAAATAATTAAAATTATTTTCGAATCGCACCAACCATTAAAAGTAAAAATTGCAAAGCCATTAAAGGAAGAGTGGCATTAAAATCAAATAATCCTCCTTCAACTTCTTCTGCAAACATTAACCAAAGTGTGAAGTATGACATGGTATTTGTGTATTATATTAACAATTTAATAAATAATTTAACTTATATATTTTCTATATTGCTTAAAATTGTTTAAAGAATGCGCTTAGTCTATTAGACTAAGCGCTTTCTTCTTTAAATAATTAACTTGCTGCAAATGGATTTGCAAATAGTAAAGATAAAGCAACCACTAGGCCGTAAATAGTTAACGCTTCCATAAACGCTAAACTTAATAATAACATACCACGAATTTTACCTTCTGCTTCAGGTTGACGCGCAATACCTTCTACAGCTTGAGCAGAGGCAGTTCCTTGACCAATACCAGGACCAATAGCAGCAAGACCTACAGCAAGACCAGCAGCAATAACAGATGCAGCAGAAACGATTGGATTCATTCTTTTATGATTAATAAAATAATAGAAGATTAACAGATTTCATAATATCATTTAATAATTATAAATCAAAATAGGATATATATTTACTAATATCCTAAAAAAATTTATTATTCATGTCCTTCCATAGCTTCGCCAATATATGCCGCAGATAATGTAGAAAAAATCAATGCTTGGATAGAACTTGCAAATACACCTAATACCATTACAGGTAATGGTATTATTAGCGGGACTAGAAGAGCTAATACTGAAACTACTAGCTCATCTGCTAAAATATTTCCAAAAAGACGAAAACTTAATGACAAAGGTTTAGTAAAGTCTTCTAGAATATTAATAGGTAAAAGAATTGGAGTATCAAGTAGATTAAAATCTCTTAAAGAACTATACGCGCCAGTCTCCCGGCATATAGCTCAAATAATATAGTAATATTAAAACTTTACTGCATTATTTTTCTGATTAAGTTCGGAAAATTTTATTTTATCCTAAAATAAACCTATCAAAAATCTTTATACCACGTTTTATTCTTAATAAAGCCCCAGCCAAATTTTAAAAAATAAATATCTAAAATATAATATCAAGTAGCTTTAGAACCAGTAAAAGCTTGTTACTTTTATACTGTTAATAGATTAGACCTATTTCTAACTTTCTTAAAGGTTTATAAAACTTATTTTAAACGCTTATAATAGATAAATAATATATATTATATTAAAATATAAAAATTTTATTTATTAATAATAACTTCGTGTCGCACTGGTTCAATATATCTAGCAAAATAACCTAACCCTTTTTTACTTAGACCAGCATAAAAGTATGCTAAAGAAGTTAATAAGGCTAAAGCTACTGTTGTATTGATATCATTAGTTGGTGCAGATAGTTCACCAGAAGGTAATACAATTAATTTCCATGGAATTAAAGCTCCTGCCCAATTACAACCTAAGATAAATAAAAATAAAGTAGATACATAAGGTACCCATTGTCTATATTCATGTTCACCCATTTGACTTTTTGCAATATCTTGTAAAAATTCTAAGATGAATTCTAAAAAGTTTTGCCCGCCTTTAGGTATACGTTGTAAATTACTAGTTCCATTTACCGATAACAATAGTAAAAAAGCAATAACTACCCATGATACTATAAATACTTGGCCATGTAATTTAAAAGAGCCTAATGTCCAATAAAAGTGTTGTCCTACTTCTACTTCTGACATATTTAAAAACGATTGAAAAAGATATATATTGTTAAGTAGATTACTAACTAATCCCTAAAAGAGCTATACGTGCTAATCTCTTAGCATATAGCTCAAATTAATTTTAAATAATTAATTTGTTCAAGTCCACATTTTTCTAATAAAAAATTAACCAAATTTTCTTGAACATCCTAAATACTATAAAGTTATTTTTCACGTTTCCTATCTAATTCTATATATAGATAATTATTAAATATAAATATCCCAAAATAATTATTTAAACTTTCAAAATACAGATAAATTTTTAGATTTAAATTTATAAATTTCAGTCATTTTTACGAAACTAATATTAATCTTTACCTTTTAAAATTTAATAACTCAGCTTTAATAAAGACTTTTGAATACTTTATATGTGAAAATTAAAAGTATTAGATAGACCTTCGTGTCGCACATCTGTAAACATAATTTAGTCTGTAATTAATTATTGTGTATGTTTTTAGACATTTTATTTTTTCTATAAGAAAAATTTAGTTTAGAAGATACATAATTAAATTATAGCGATCTTCTTATGAAATATAAAATATATAGAAAAAAAATTTTATTTATTTTGTAACATCTCTGCTACTTCATCTGCAAAATTATTCGTTTTTTTCTCCATTCCTCCACCAACAACAAATTTTTCGAATCGTCTTAATTGAATATTTTCACCCATTAAAGCTACATTATTTTTAATTAGTTCTTCAATCGTGATTTCAGGTTGTTTGATAAAAGGTTGATCTAATAAGCTCATTTCTTTTAACCTTTTTTCTATACGCCCTATTAATATTTTCTCTTTAACTTTTTCAGGTTTAGAAGCTAAATCATCTCTTCCTCTTTCAATACGTTTTTCTTCCTCTACTAGGTTTTCCGGGATCTCTTGTACAGATACATATTCAACATTAGGAGAAGCTACTATTTGCATCGCTATATCTTTAGCTAAAGTGTGAAATTCTGTTCTTCGTGCAACAAAATCAGTTTCACAATTTAATTCTAACATTACTCCAATTTTAGCCCCCGTATGGATATAACATTCAACAATTCCTTCTGCTGCAATTCTTTGACTTTTTTTTGTAGCAGAAGCTAAACCTTTCTGTCTTAACATTTCAATAGCTTGATCTAAATTGCCTTGACTCGCTTCTAAAACTTTTTTACAATCCATCATGCCTGCACCCGTTTTATCTCTTAACTCTTTCACCATTTGTGCAGATATATTCACAGTTATTACTCCCTAAAATTAATTTTTATTCATTATGAGCGTTCAAGTTTAAATTTTTCCCTTCATAAATTGCATCTGCTATTTTACTTACAATTAATTTAATAGAACGAATTGCATCATCATTTGCTGGGATAGGTATATCTACGTATTTTGGATCACAATTAGTATCTAAAATACAAATGATAGGTATTCCAAGCTTTACGCATTCTTGAATTGCTGTACTTTCACGTTTTTGGTCAATAACTACGACCATATCTGGTATTCCTTTCATATTCTTTATACCATCTAAATTTTTACGTAGTTTTTCTAGTTTTCTACGTACTAATGCAGCTTCTTTTTTAGGTAATTGATCAATTATTCCATTTGCTTCTTTATATTCTAAATCCTTTAGGTATTCTACGCGAGATCTAATAGTGACCCAGTTAGTTAACATACCTCCTAACCATCTTTGATTTATGTAATAAGCTCCACATCTTTTAGCTTCTTGTGCAATAATTCCCGAGGCTTGTTGTTTAGTACCCACAAATAGAAAATTTTTCCCTTCAGAAGATGCTTCTTTTATTAAATTATAAGCTTCTGTTAATAACTGAGCTGTCTGTACTAAATCAATAATATGGATTCCATTTTTCTCAGTATAAATATAAGGAAACATTTGTGGATTCCACCTGCGAGCTTGATGTCCGAAATGAACTCCAGCTTCTAATAATTCTGTTAATGTAACAATAGCCATGTTATTTAATATCTCCTTAAATTATATTTATAACTTAATAATCAAAAATTTTATATACCAAATACTATTTAGTGAAATATTATCATCTAATCATAGTTTTTAAAAGAACGGTCATCTAATATGATATCATCTAAATGTGACTTAGTATTCAACATATCTTTATTTTGATGAGCTACTGATACATTAGAAGGTACAGGAGAAATATCTGCAACTTCCGTTTTAGTATTATAACTCTCAAAACCAGTTCCGGCTGGAATTAATCTGCCTATTATCACATTTTCTTTTAAACCTTTTAACCAATCTAGCTTTCCACTGATGGCTGCTTCTGTCAAGATTTTTGTTGTTTCCTGGAAACTCGCAGCAGAAATAAAACTTTCTGTATTTAAAGAAGCTTTTGTAATCCCTAATAATAATGGGTTATAGGTCGCTAGTTCTTTGTTTAAAGACCGCATAGTTTCATTTTGTTTTTCTATTTTTTGAATTTCAACTAGGTCTCCAGGCAAATAACCTGTATCTCCTCCATTTTTTATTTTGACTTTAGATGACATCTGTTTGATGATAATTTCAATATGTTTATCTGCTATCTCAACTCCCTGTGAACGGTAAACTGACTGAACAATTTCCACTAAAAATAGTTGTATCTCTTGTAAACTTAATCTTACTGAATCTTGTAGGTTTAATTTTCCTTCTAAATATTTAGCAAATTTATTTTCTAAAAGAATGTGAGGATTATTTGTTCCTTCTGATTTTTTTCTTACTTCTAGAATTTCTTCAATTTTTGGTAAACCTTGTACAATATCACCTGTTTTAAAAGTTTCATAAGTTAAGCCAGCCAACAATTCACCTTTGTGGAGTAAATCTTTGTTATTAATATATAATATTGCTTTAGGTGATAGCAAGTATGGGCGAGCTCGACGTATTGTAATGTGTTTTGCTTGAATTTCAATTATTTGACCTGAATGAGGTATCTCGATATTTTCTGTAATCTTATCTCCTGCATATACCCATTGGAATTTGTTAATATATCTAGATGGATTAATCATATTTAACATATAAGTATCTTCTTCTGTCAAATTTAAGATTCTTTTATTTTTTTGACTATTCTCATTAATTACACTAATTTGACCTTCTTCTCGAGTTAAAATTTGAGTTTGAGCGATGATAGTTTGGCTTAACACACGTTGTCTATTTTTTACGAGAAGATGGGTTTCTTGATTATCTGTACGACGCTGTGTTTTATTTTCAATATTTAAAGTTTCTACAATAACTAATTTTAATTTAAGATATTCTGAAGTATGTACTAATTTTTTAGTGAGCTGTATCTTAGTTATTAATTTTTGATTGATGTTTGGAATTGTAACCACTAATTGTGTTTTTATTAGTTCAACTCCTTCTATAGATTTAACTTTCTCACCATCTTTAAAACAAATATTACGAATAATTTTTACTCCTAATCCATTCTCAGATTTTTCTATAAATTCATTTTCTAAAGAAGGTATTTTATCTGGAACAGAATATACTGTTACTGGGCGAATTAGCATTAAACATTTATTATCAATGTATAATGATTCCCAATATAAAATATTATCTGCCTCAAAATTTGTTCCTAGTTTTTCGCCTGGTCTTAGAAAACCTTTTCGCTTCTTCTTAATTAAATTTTCTTCCTCTACTAAAATTAATTTACCTGGTTTAATTACTATCTCACGAATAATATCATCTTTTTGTAAAATTTCAATAATACCAGTATTTTTACAAAAAATATTTTTTACAATTTCAGTACCTGCTTCTACAATGTCACCGTTTTTAACCAAAAGCAAAGATACATCTTTATTAATTTCATGCGTTTCTTCTGCTACCCAAAGTATATAACCTCCACCAATTACTTCAAAATTATCTTGATTAGATATTACACATCTTTTTACTGGCAAATCAAGGTACTTAATCATACCGCCCGTGTAAGTTTTATATGTATCAGTAATTAAATCTGCAATAATTTGATAATTCTGCAATTTTTGTCCTAATATAGGACGTAAAATAAATTTATCTTGATGAGATGTTTCTAAAATATAGGTTTTATTTCCTCCAAATCTATCTAAATATAAAGAAGGTTTTTCAAATAAAATGGAAGAAGTAATAATGTGGACTTCATGAATCGGAGCAAATGGTTTATTTGGTTCAGGTATGAAAACTTCACCTGAATATTCATTCATGATTTTTATTTGAGCTAAAGTTTGGTGTTTATTTAAATGATCCTGCTCACTAACCACAATATCAGCATTTTGAGGTATATCATATACTTTACCAGATAATATCCAAATTAATCCTCCTTCTTGAGCAATTCTTTTAGTCTGTTGTTTATTTTGTGTTTCTTCAATAATTAAATTAGTAAAATAAACTTGACCAGCGATATCTGTTGAAATTTGTTTAGATACTTTCTCTTTTCCTAGACGGCTGCCTATAGGTAATTCTGCAATTACAGCTCCTAATTTTATTTCATCTTGGTGACAACCAAAAATAGTAGAACTTTCTGGTAAATGTAGCTCCTGTAAAACTTCACCTAAAGCACTTTTTATATAGATACTCAGGCTTTCTGCAATAGTCCATGCTTTATCTCCATGACGTGTCCTTGTCGGGTTCAAGTTTAACTGCTTATTAAAATGAATTATCCCATTTTCTTTTGCTACAATACGTTTAGCAATTTCTCCTGTAAACACACCACCAGTATGAAAAGTTCGCATAGTTAATTGTGTGCCTGGTTCACCAATAGATTGTGCTGCAATAATACCTACAGCTTCTCCCAAATCAACTAATCTATCATTGGCTAAACTCCAGCCATAACAATACTGACAAATAGAAGTATTTGATTCACACGTTAAAGCAGACCTTACTAAGATTTTACTAATTTTAGATTTAATAATTTCTTCTGCTAGATCAAAGCTAATATCTTCATTAATATTTGCAATTAAAGCACCTGTGGTAGGATGATATATTTTTTCAACTAGAACCCTTCCTAAAATTTTTGCTACAGTCAATTTAACCAATGGAATTCCACGTTTAGTATTACAATTGACTTCCCTCACTATAACATCTTGAGCTACATCTACTAAACGACGTGTTAAATAGCCTGAATCTGCAGTACGAAGAGCTGTATCAACTAAACCTTTACGAGCACCGTAAGATGAAATAAAATATTCAGTTACATTTAAGCCTTCGCGAAAATTGCTTGCAATTGGAATATCAATAATTTGACCAGAAGGATCAGACATTAAGCCTCTCATTCCAACTAGTTGCCTTACTTGAGAAATATTTCCTCTTGCACCTGAAAATGCCATAATATATACTGGATTAAGTGGATCTGTCTCTTTAAAATAATTAACTACTTCATTTTTAAGGGTTTCACTTGCATTATTCCACGTATCAATTACTTTTTGAAATCTTTCTACTGTAGTAATTTCTCCTCGTAAATACTTTTGTTCAGTTAATTTTATATCTAAATATGTTTCACTCAACAATTTCTTTTTATATGGCGGGATTCTTAAATCTTCTAAACTTAAAGAAAAACCTGCTTTGGTCGCATATTGAAAACCTAAATCTTTTAAATTATCTGCCATACGAGTTGCTGAGGCAATACCATATTGTCTAAATGCCTTACCTATTAAAGATTTCAACTCTTTTTTATCTATGATTTTATTGTAATAAGGGAATTGTTTCATCATATCCATTCACCAATTAATTAATTGCTTCAAAAGATGTTTCATTAAGTAAAGAATCATAAATTGTTTTATTAAAGATAATACGACCTACTGTAGTTCGCAAATATTTAGCCACTATTTTTCTTTGAGCATTATATTTTATTTGCAGATTCTCAAATACTTCTACAGAGATGTCTTCTGATATTTGATATTGATATAAAAATTTCTCATATTTATCTTCCACTATACCATTGAAGCGAATCCATATATATTCATGTAATTTAACTTGTTTTTCTTGATACGCTAATAGTGCATCTTCCATATCTATAAAATATTTTTCATGGATTTGGGTCGTAGGTTTTTCTGTAGTCAAATAGTAACATCCTAATAACATATCCTGACTTAACATAATAATTGGTTGGCCTGTTGCTGGGGATAAAAAATTATGAGGAGCTAACATTAATAAACGTGCTTCCGCTTGAGCCTCTAAAGATAAAGGTATATGAACGGCCATTTGATCCCCATCAAAATCTGCATTAAAAGCAGAACATACCAATGGATGCAATTTAATTGCTCTTCCTTCAACGAGTACTGGTTCAAATGCTTGGATACCTAAACGATGTAATGTAGGCGCTCTATTTAGTAATACAGGGTGACCATATATTACTTCTTCTAAGACTGTCCAAATAACAGGATCATTTTTTTGAATTTGTTTTTTTGCTGCTTTTATATTGTTTACAATACCTTGTAGAATTAATCTATGAATAACAAAAGGTTGAAATAATTCTAGAGCCATTTCTCTAGGAAGGCCACATTGATGTAATTTTAACTGTGGACCTACTACAATGACAGAACGACCTGAGTAATCAACCCGTTTACCTAGTAAATTTTGTCTAAACCGTCCTTGCTTACCTTTGATAATATCAGATAGAGATTTTAAAGGTCGATTATTTATACCTACAACAGCTTTACCACGACGTCCATTGTCCATTAGAGCATCTACAGCTTCTTGGAGCATCCGTTTCTCATTACGAATAATAATTTCAGGTGCTAACATCGTTTTTAAGCGAGATAGGCGATTGTTACGAGTAATAATACGTCGATAAAATTCATTTAAATCTGCAGTAGCAAACCGTCCTCCATCTAACTGAACCATAGGTCTTAAATCTGGAGGAATCACTGGTATTACAGTAAACACCATCCAGGCAGGATTTGTATTAGTTGCTAAAAAGCTTTCTAATAATCTTAACCTTTTCATTTTTTTATTAAATTCCTGGTTAATATTATCATGTCGAATTGATACATTGCTAGCTTCTTCTCTTAATAAAGAGACCGTTGTTTCTAAATCTATTTCAGATAATAATTTTTGAATTGCTTCTGCACCAATTCCTACTTCAATATTATTAGGAAGAAGATCATCTTTGTATAATTTTTCTTCTAAAAATTTCCATTGATATCCTTCTAAAATTTGAGAACTATAAAGTTCAGAATTTTGACCGGCATTGATTACAACATAAGAGTGGAAATAGGCTATTTTTTCGACTTCTTTAACACTTAAATTCAAAGTTAAGGCAATATAGCTAGTGGTTCCTTTTAAATACCATACATGAGTAACTGCTGTTGCTAATTGAATATATGCCATACGATGACGTCTGACATGAGACTCTGTAACCTCAACCCCACATCTTTCACAGACTAAACCTTTATAGCGAAAACGTTTATATTTACCACAATGACATTCCCAATCTTTGACAGGCCCAAATATTCTTTCACAGAATAAACCATCCATTTCGGGTTTCAAAGTTCTATAATTAATTGTTTCTGGTTTAGTGATTTCACCTACAATTTGGCCATTTGGTAAAGTTCTTTCTCCCCATTTCCGAATTCTTTCAGGTGAAGCTAAACTAATTTTTATATAATCAAAATGCTGCTCAAATCTATTCATTAACATAATTTGTCTTTTAGTTTTGCACTTAATTCAAACTTATAACTACATAGGATGTTTATTGTCGTTTCTTGAAGATAGATTAAATTTCGAGTGATTAAATATATTTTCTTGGGTAGTTGCCATTAGATCTACTTCTATTTCTTGATTGCGTCCATTTTCCAAAACTTCTACTTTATGAGCAGCTATATCTAGACCTAATGATTGTAATTCACGCATTAAGACTTTAAATGATTCTGGGGTGCCTGGTTTTGGTATGGGTTTACCCTTAACAATTGCATTAAGTGCATCATTCCTACCTTGCATATCATCTGATTTAACAGTTAATAATTCTTGTAACGTATATGCAGCACCAAATGCTTCTAAAGCCCAAACTTCCATTTCTCCTAAACGTTGACCTCCATGCTGTGCCCTACCACCTAAAGGTTGCTGAGTTACTAAAGAATACGGGCCTGTTGAGCGAGCATGAATTTTATCATCTACTAAATGTACTAATTTTAGCATGTAAGCTTTTCCAACTGTCACTGGGTTATCGAAGACTTCTCCAGTTCTTCCATCTCGTAAAACTATTTTGCCTGGATGGTTTATATTGAATAACCAATTGTTTTTTGTATTGCATGCTGCTTGTTGTAATTTTTGATTTACAAATCCTCTCGAAGCTTCTTTACCATACATCTCATCAAAAGGTAGTATTTTGAATCTTTTATTTAAGTATTCTCCTGCCAATCCTAACAAGCACTCATAAACTTGCCCTACATTCATCCTAGAAGGTATACCCAAGGGATTTAACACAATATCTAGAGGAGTTCCATCTAGAAGATAAGGCATATCTTCACGTGGGAGAATTCTAGAAACAATACCTTTATTTCCATGTCTTCCAGCCATTTTATCACCTACTTGTATTTTTCTTTTTTGAGCTACATATATGCGAATTAAAGCATTACTACCTGGAGGTAAATCATCACCTCGTTTTCTTGTAAAAACTCTAACACTAACCACTCTTCCTTTAGTACCATTGGGTAAACGTAAGGATGAATCTCGTACATCTCGTGCTTTTTCTCCAAAAATGGCTCGAAGGAGTTTACCTTCTGGCAACTGATCAGACTCTCCTTTAGGAGTTATCTTACCAACTAATATATCAGAAGATTCTACCCAAGATCCAACGGTAACTATACCATGTTGGTCTAGAGATTTAATAGCATAATCACTCACATTAGGGATTTCTCGAGTTATTTCTTCTGCTCCTAATTTAGTCTGGCGTGCTTCTAGTTCATACTTTTCAATATGGATTGAAGTATAAATATCTTCATACACTAAACGATCACTAATTAAAAAAGCATCCTCAAAATTATAACCTTCCCATGGCATATAACCAATTAATACGTTACGACCTAATGAAATTTCTCCTCCATCTGTCGAAGCACCATCTACAATAGTCTGCCCTTTAGCAATGTATTGTCCACACCAGACTAAAGGTCTTTGGTTAATACAAGTATCTTGATTAGATCGATAATATTTTTTTAGCTTATAATAAATAATTTTATTTTGGTGATGTTGTATTCCTATACGGCTAGCTGAAACATAAATAACTTTTCCCGCAATTCTATTAATAATAATCATTCCAGAATCTTTAGCAGTTTTCGCTTCTAAACCTGTCCCTATAATTGGTTTTTCTGGATATAATAATGGAACAGCTTGTCTTTGCATGTTAGAACCCATCAATGCTCTGTTAGCATCATCATGTTCCAGGAATGGTATTAGTGAAGTAGCTAAGGATAAAATTTGAATTGGGAGGACAGCAATATAATCTACAGTATTTACATCAGTTACAATAAATTCTTGTTGATAACGTACAGGAATAATGTCATTACTAATTTCATTTTGGTTATTGACTAAAATATCACCTGGTGCAACACGAAAATGATCTTCTTCGTCTGCTGTTAAATATAAATGCCCTTTTTCTTTTATAATTTTACCTTTATTGACAGTATATAAAGGTGTTTCTATAAAACCGTATCTATTGACTCGAGCACAAATTGCTAATGAACCAATCAAACCTGCATTAGGACCTTCCGGTGTCTCAATAGGACAAATACGACCATAATGGCTAGGATGAATATCTCTTACCGCAAAACTAACCCGATCTCGGTTTAAACCACCTGGCCCCAAAGCACTTATTCTGCGTTTATGAGTAAGCTCAGCTAAAGGATTTGTTTGATCCATAAATTGGGATAGTTGACTTGAACAAAAAAATTCACGAATAACTGAAATAACTGGCTTAGGATTAATTAAATTAGATAAACTTAATGATTGTATATCACACACAATCATTCTTTCACGAATAATTCGCTCTAAACGAGTTAATCCTAAGCGAACTTGATTTTGCAATAATTCTCCTACTGATCTAATTCTACGATTTCCTAAGTGATCAATATCGTCGATATTACCTGTTTTTTGTTCACGTAAATCTATCAAGTAGTCAATTACAGCTAAAATATCTTGTGTTGATAATACTGAGAAACTTTTGGGAAGATTTAATTGTAATTTTTTATTGAGCTTATATCTTCCGACTTCACCAAGGTCATATCTTTTTGGATCAAAAAATCGACTGTATAGCATTTGTTGAGCTACTTGGGTTGTCGTTGGTTCATTAGGTCTTAGTTTACTATAGACAATATAAAGAGCTTCTTCTTCCGAGACACTTTCAATATTCACTCTTCCTGTTTCTTTAAAAAACTCTTTATTGGCATATACTTGAGAAGCTAATAATAAGAAATTATAATTATTAATATTTTTTTTGATATCTTCTTTATTTAATCCAATTGCCTTTAAAAAAACATAAATATTGATTTTTTGCGTTTTATCTATCCTACACCATAGCTGACCTTTTGCATCTATTTCAAATTTTAACCATGATCCACGATTTGAAATTATATTCGCAGAGTAAGATTGCTTATCATTTTTATCAATTTCTTGTTTATAATAAACTCCAGGGCTACGTACAATTTGATTTACAATAACTCTTTCTGTACCTGAAATTATAAAGCTTCCACGATTTGTCATCAAAGGTAAATCTGCTATTAAAATATACCTTTTACGATATATTTTATTCTTTCTTTTTTTATCTGAAACACGCTTATTAGGTTTTGATAATGGCAAGCTCTGAGATAATATTTGTAAATCGCTATTTTCTAAATCTTTTCTATGTAATTTAGCTGCTACATAAATTTGGGCACTATAAGTTTTATCACGGTATTTAGCTTCTCGAATACTAAACTTAGGGAATTTTATGCGATACTCTTTACCATATATTTGGAGCTCTACTTTTTGAGTCGGATCCATTATAGGTGGAAAAGAAGATAAAACTTCACACAATCCTCTTTCTACAAACCAACGAAAGCTTTCTCTTTGAATTTGTACTAAATCAGGTAATGCAAACGCCGAGGTTACATTAGTAGACTCTTTCATGTATCTCCTTGTTAATTTTGCTCAATTAATTTTTTAACATACATCTAGGTTACAAATTAGAAATGGATTAATTTAAGCAAAAAATCCCCATATTACAATATCGTGACATGGGGTGATTCATGGTTTTTTTCTTATTGAAATATATAATAATCAATATTAATTAGCTAACTGTTTCCATAGATTCTTTTAAAGCTTTTGCTAAACGTGATTTTTTTCGTGCCCCATTATTAATGTGGTAAACATTTTTTTGAACAGCTTTGTCTATTTTACTATAAACTATAGCTATCTGTTTGTTTACAGATTCAAAATCAGTTCTGTTTGCTTCTTGAATGGCTAATAAACACTTTTTCATCAGATTTTTTACAGAAGTTTTATAAATTTTGTTTCTAGCATTATTTCTTTTGGCAACTTTAATTCTTTTAATAATTGATTTTTTTTGTGTCATTACTAAACTTATATATATAAAATGTTAATTATAATTATCTTATAAATTATAACATTAAAGCTAAAAATCTAAAAAACATTTTCCTCTTTAACTCCACATTTTTATGCGGTGACTAAAAAGCTTGGTTTTTAAAATAAAACAGAGTACAATACTTATTATATATATTTCAGATATATATAATAAGTATTAATACCAAAAAAATACCATTTTGCCAGAAGAATTAAAGGCAATTAGCTTCTTCATTAAAATTTGATTCTCCTTATAAATTTATAGATCACATATCAATATGGGAAAAAGTAAAGGAATACGATTAAATATTACTCTAGAATGTACATCATGTCGACAGTATCCTGAGAAACAAGAAAGAGGACCAGGGGTTTTTAGATATGCAAGTACGAAAAATCGGAGAAATACACCTACTCGACTAGAATTATCTAAATACTGCCCAAAATGCAATGCGCATGCTATTTTCAAAGAAATTAAATAAGGTTTGAGATACTCATATGACATTATACCGAAAGCGTATATCTACTTTAAAATCTACTCAAGAAATTAATTATAAGGATACTGATTTATTACGTAAATTTATTTCAAGACAAGGGAAAATTCTACCTCGCCGCTTAACTGGATTAAATTCTAAACAACAGAAAAAAATCAGTCGAGCAATTAAAACTGCTAGAATTTTATCCTTATTACCATTTGTTAATCGAGAAAATTAATTCATACAATTGTAAAAAGTTATTATACTTATATTGATCTCTTAATTATTAGCTTTTACAATAAGATGTAAAAGATATTTTTTATCTACAAAATTGCTATTTAGTAATCTCCATAAATTATGATCATACAACTTTTATTAGGAGCTACTCCTCATACTTCAACCTGGTCACTGCAAGTTTCTGCAATAATGATTTTAAGTAATTTATTAGTAATGGCTATTGGAAGATATGCAATTCAAGTGCGCGGGTTAGGACCGTCAATCCCTTTAGCTGGTCTTAAAGGTTTTGGGTTGCCTGAATTATTAGCAACTACTAGTCTTGGCCATATTGTTGGGGCTGGTGTAATTATAGGCGCCAGTAGCATAGGTCTTATCGCTTAATGAGAGGATAAGTGAAGATTAAGGTATATCTCCATTTCGTATTATTGACGGAATGGTGATATATCTTAATTAAAATACTATTTAATTAATATCTCAAAAATATCATAATTTATCAAATAAGACCATAAAAAATTATATCCATTTTTTTGGTTTACGAGATAAAGTAAATAAATATTTGTTATAGCAATTTGATTTACCAGTGCGTTACTAGAGTAATGAGTTTGTCCAAAAGATTTTTCGTCTAAGTACTTTCTAAATAAAAAACGAAACCTTCTTAAAAATTGATTATCTTGACTTTCTTGAAAAGAACTTTTAATAGAATAGCCAGAATTTTTTTTAGTATTGTTTAATATTACATTAATTTGTTGTATTACAGAATTATCTTTAATTACATTAATCAATACAATTGTTAAATATATCAATTTTATATTTATAATTCTTTTCTGTAAATACTGAAATCTCCATGGATTAATATGTCTAATATTAAAAATATCAAAAGAAGTTATCATTGGCCAGCGAGAATATGTGTTTAAGTTATAACTTATCATGTCATGAATTATAGACATATTTAAAGCTTCGCAAGTTATCAATAGAATATCAATATTTAATAACACTTTTTTTGAAAAAAAAATCATGGATAATATCTCTTTCTTTGTAGAAGAAAAATTTAATATATTTTAGTTAATCCAAAAAGATATCGATATTTAATTACCTCCTACAAAAATTAATTCTGGAAACTTTTCTTGTGCCTTAACTAAAGATTGCTCTTTCCCATCTTCTTGCCAATAATTAATAACTTCCGTTGCTTTATTTAAAATATCTATTTTATCTCTCTCTGAAATCCAGGGCTTTGATTCAATTTCACCTTTGATTTGTTCCCAAGCATCATTTCTTGGCCAAAAAAAATATGATGTTAAAGGACTAGTACCGTTACCTACTATTTGATCTATTGCAATTGCAACATTATTTTCTAACCATAAAATTTTCAATGTAAATTTAGACAAGATATACCTCTATATAAGAATAATTTTTTTTTTTACTTAGATTAAATTCGCTTTACTTAATAAATATTTCACAGTATCACTGGGTTGAGCCCCTTGTTTTAATCTTGTTGTAATTCTATTTAAATCTAAGCGTGTCTCTTTAGTCCTAGGATTAAAAAAACCTACTTCTTCAATGACTTTTCCGTCTCGTCGAGTTTTATTATTCATAATAACTATTCGATAAGTTCTTTGCTGTTTTCTACCAAAACATTTCATACGAATGCGAATCATTAATTATTTCCTTATTAAAGTTAATATATTATTTTTTATTTTCTAGAGTAGAACTCTACTACAAGTAGCTCATTTAAAGTTAATGCTACCCAAGAACGTTCAATAATTCCATTTACTTTTCCTATTTGTTGATCACGATTTAATTCTAAATGCGTAGGAATATTACTTAATGCTGGAGCTGCTAAACTCTGCTTTACTAATTCATGTGATTTTGAATTTTCTTTTACAGTAATAATATCACCTGGCTTACACTGAAAACTAGGAATAGACACTCTTTTACCATTTATATATATATGGCCATGACTTACCAGTTGTCTAGCACTCGGTATTGTGGGAGCCATACCTAAACGAAAAATAGTATTATCTAAGCGCATTTCTAGCAACTGTAATAAAACTTGACCTGTGGAACCTTTTACTTTTTTCGCAAGGTATACATATCTTAAGAGTTGTTTTTCATTTACTCCATAATTAAAGCGTAATTTTTGCTTCTCCTGTAAACGAATTGCATATTCCGACATTTTCTTTTGTCTTTTCTTTTGCTTCGCTTGTGATTTTATCGTATCCATTTTTTTCCGGGTTAACCCGGGTAATTCTCCTAAGCGACGAACTATGCGTAATCGAGGACCTCTATAGCGAGCCATATTATAAATTTTCCAAATATTAAGTAATAAATTAATTATTTTCATCCTTTGTTTGGATAATACTTGTCGAGAAAAACGCAATTAGAGTACCTTCTCGAACAGTTCTAAACAAGGAAATAAAAAGACTAAAGGCTTCGTTTTGATATTCAACCAGTGGATTTTGTTGGCCATAGCTTCTCCAACCAATAACATCTTTTAAAATATTCATTTCTTTAAGATGAACTGTCCATGCATTATCTATACTATTTAATAAAATATAACGCTCTAAACGCCTAATAATACCCGGCCATTCATCTTCCCAATAAGCTTCTTTTAAATCATAAGCTATTCTAACTTGTTCTCGAAAATATAGATTTAATTGTTTCTGATCTAAATTTAAAATTGAATATATATTAAAGGGTTCTTCTATGCCTAGCAAGACTCTAATTTTATTCAAATAAAAGAAAATAGTTTCTTCATCTTGCTTCTGTATTGCTTTGACGATATAAAAACTAATATCACTCATAGCTTGTTCTATATAAAAATTAATATAATCTCTTAGATAATTAATAGTTAAAATACGATATCTTTCAGTAAAGATAGCCTGGCGATGCTTATCTAATACTTCATCATATTCAAAAAGTTGTTTTCTAGCTTCATAGTAAAAAGATTCGACTTTTTTCTGAGCACTTTCAATACTTCTAGTTAAGAATGGTGCTTCAATGGGTTGAGTATCATCAATTTGAAGAACTTCCATAAAATTACTCAGTTGATCCCCACCAAAAATACGTAATAGCTTATCTTCTAAACTCAAATAAAACCTAGACCAGCCCGGGTCACCTTGTCGACCAGACCGACCTCTCAACTGATTATCTATTCTTCTTGACTCATGGCGTTCACTACCTATCACATATAAACCACCTAATTCTAGAATCTCTTTTTTTTGTATATCAAATGCTTTTTTATAATGTTCATATATTATATCATATATTTCTTTTAATTGGTTTGTAAAAGTATCCGTAACAAACAGTTTTTCAGATGCTTGAGAAACTATAGCCTCTAGTTTGGATTCATCCCATTCTTGGTCATCTGCATTTTTCAGAAAAAAATCATTAATCTCATTTAGTTTAGGATCTAGTAATTTAATCTTTTCTTCAGGCAAACTGTTTGTTTGAAATAATTCCAAATAAGTATTTTTACTTCTATGAAAAAGGCAATTTGAAACCAAATTTAATGTTAAAAGGCGAGATAAATATTCTGCATTTCCTCCTAAAATAATATCAGTACCTCTACCTGCCATATTGGTTGCAATAGTAATTGTAAATTGTTGACCGGCCTGTGCAATTATTTGAGATTCCTTTTGGATATTTTCTGGTTTTGCATTTAACAATTGATGAGGAATATTGTAATTTGTCAGTAAATTTGATAGCAAATCAGATTTTTCAATACTACTAGTCCCTACTAATACAGGTCTTCCTAATTTATACATATCGATGCATTCTTTAGTAATTGCCTGCCATTTACCATATTCTGTTTTATATATTAGATCAGATAAATCTTTTCTTATCATGGGTTTGTTAGTAGGAACTTCAATTACTTCTAATCCATATATCTGATCAAATTCAACTTCTTCTGTAAGGGCTGTTCCGCTCATGCCCGAAATTTTATGATATCTTAAAAAAAGATGCTGGTATGTAATCGAAGCTAAGACTTCAGTTTCTTTTTGGACTTTCAAATTTTCTTTAGCTTCGATAGCCTGATGCAAACCATCTGACCACCTTCTGCCATATTGGAGCCTACCTGTACTCTCATCAATAATTATAATATTATTCTCTTGAATTATATAGTCAGTCTCTTTCGCAAATAATTCCTTAGCTTTTAAAGCATTTATTATATATGGGAACCATGGGTTCTTGGGGTCATAAAGATTATTAATTTGTAAGGCTTGCTCTAGCAACAATATTCCATCTTCTGTAAGAGTAACACCTCGCCTTTTTTCATCAACATTATAATGCTCATCAACTTTTAAAACCTGACTTAAATAAGCCGCTTGCGCATATTTATCATCACTAACTTGGTCTGAATTAATAGAAATTATCAGAGGAGTTCTAGCTTCATCAATCAAAATAGAATCAATTTCATCTATAATACAGTAATTAGTTGATTTTATTACTTTGTCCGATAACTTTCCAATTAAATTATCTCTTAAATAATCAAAACCCAACTCAGAATTTGTTACATATGTAATGTCACAAGCATAATTATGTTGTCTATTTTTACTCTCCATGTTTTGTTGAATTAGACCTACCGAGAGTCCTAAAAAGCGATGAATATTACCTATCGATTCATAGTCTCGCTTAGCTAAATAATCATTTACTGTAATAATATGTACACCATTTCCTAATAAAGCATTCAAGTAAGAAGGTAACGCCGCCACTAAGCTTTTACCTTCACCAGTTTTCATCTCTGCCACTTTTCCTTCATTTAAAACTAATCCACCAAGTAGCTGAACTTCAAATAACCTCAACCCAAGCACTCTTATCCCTGCTTCTCTCACCACAGCAAAAGCCTCTGGTAAAATTTCTTCTATAGAAATACCATTACTAAGTAGTTCTTTAAATTCTTGGGTTTTATTATTTAACTCAATGTCTGTTAATAATTGCAGTGTTTTTTCTAATTGATTAATCTTTTCTATAATGCTTCTATATTTATTTAATTTCCGATTTTTCCGATTCTTTAAAAAATCAATCCACATGATAAATATCCAAATATAATTATATATATATACTAGGAGATAGTACTTCTCGAATTGAAGCCAAAATCTCTCCATTGTGTCTTAAAAAATAATGCCTTGACCAAAAAGGTCCTTCTCTCTGAAACTCTTTCTCTAAATGATAACAATATATATACTCAATGTTATAAATTTCTTTATAAATATCATATTCTAATTCAATTAAATAATTACCTAGTGCTATATTTTTTTTTAAGAATACCTCATAAAAAATTTCTTTTTTCCAAATTGAAGTAGCATATGCTATTTTAACTCCTTGTACTGTTTTCAACCAAATCTGTCGATTTATTCGTGGATTAGGTATCTGCCCCCTTAGTATCTTTTCGTCTTGTTTATACATAGACTTTGTATTATTGTGCAATTCTATCTCTATCTCTGTCCCTAGAATTATTTCAGAATGTCTAGTTAATGAGCCATCACTAAATAAAAGGACTTGTAATTTCTCTGAAACCGCTTCATTAGGTATTTGATAGATTGAATCTAATATTTTTGAAGAAAATAATGAAACCATGCATAAAGATAATTTATAAAATATTATTAAGGAATTTATTATTATTCAATTCTCTTCTCATTAATAATGAGAACTTAAGAAGATAATTTTTAGACCAAAAATCTTACTAAAAAACTAATCTGAATATTATTAAATGAGATATCTGCCAATCCACATATAGTATAATATATATTTTCTCATTTTTATCTTTAAGCTCTTCAATTTATTTTAAATGTCATATATTCCTGAAAAGTTTTTTTAATATATTAAATTAACCTAGGGAGCTATTGTATTTTTATAAGAAATTTTAAGAAATTATGATTATAATAGTTATTAACCGTAAAGAAAAGTAGTATTTTAAATGTAATATACTACGTAGAATATTAAATTCATCAAAATAATATTTATTTATATTGCTAAAATAGATTCTTTATCTATACTGAAAAATGGAATCTACTTTTTTCATATAAAAAATATAAATTATTGTTTAAATCTTTCATTAATTTGATTTTTAAATAGAATTTCATAATCTACTGGATACTTATAATTTTGCTTTGGAGAAAAAACTTATGACCATAGCAATTGGACAAGAAAAAAATCGTGGCTGGTTTGATTTAATAGATGACTGGTTAAAAAGAGATAGATTTGTATTTGTAGGCTGGTCAGGTCTTTTACTATTCCCATGTGCTTATTTAGCAGTAGGTGGATGGTTAACTGGAACTACATTTGTAACTTCTTGGTATACCCATGGATTAGCAAGCTCTTATTTAGAAGGATGCAATTTTTTAACTGCTGCTGTATCTACACCAGCTAACAGCATGGGACACTCTTTACTATTCTTGTGGGGACCAGAAGCTCAAGGAGACTTTACCCGTTGGTGCCAAATTGGTGGATTATGGGCTTTTATCGCTTTACATGGTTCTTTCGCTTTAATTGGCTTTAACCTAAGACAATTTGAAATTGCACGTTTAGTAGGATTACGTCCATATAATGCTATTGCATTTTCTGGTCCAATCTCAGTATTTGTATCAGTATTTTTAATGTACCCTTTAGGACAAGCAAGCTGGTTTTTTGCGCCAAGTTTAGGTGTTGCGGCAATCTTTAGATTCTTATTATTCTTACAAGGTTTCCACAACTGGACTTTAAACCCATTCCATATGATGGGAGTAGCTGGAATTTTAGGTGGTGCATTATTATGTGCTATTCATGGTGCTACTGTAGAAAATACAATTTTTGAAGATGGTGATGCAGCAGATACTTTCCGTGCATTTACTCCAACACAATCAGAAGAAACTTATTCCATGGTTACTGCAAACCGTTTTTGGTCACAAATTTTTGGAGTGGCTTTCTCAAATAAGAGATGGTTACATTTCTTCATGCTGTTTGTACCTGTAACTGGGTTATGGACTAGTTCTTTTGGTATTGTAGGATTAGCGTTAAACTTACGTGCATATGATTTCGTATCTCAAGAGTTACGTGCTGCAGAAGATCCTGAATTTGAAACATTCTATACAAAAAATATTTTATTAAATGAAGGTATACGTTCTTGGATGGCAGCTCAAGATCAACCTCATGAAAACTTTATCTTCCCTGAGGAGGTTTTACCACGTGGAAACGCCCTTTAATACAAGTATTGGAGTTGCAGGTAAAGATATTGAATCTACTGGGTTTGCCTGGTGGTCAGGTAATGCCCGTTTAATTAATGTATCTGGAAAACTGTTAGGTGCACACGTTGCACATGCTGGTATTATGGTATTCTGGACAGGTGCTATGACGTTATTCGAAGTAGCTCATTTTGTTCCAGAAAAACCTTTATATGAGCAAGGATTTATTTTAATTCCTCACTTAGCTACTTTAGGGTGGGGTGTAGGACCTGGAGGAGAGATTTTAGATACCTATCCTTACTTTGTAGTAGGAGTACTTCACTTAGTATCTTCAGCTATTTTAGGTTTTGGAGGAATTTATCATTCAATTATCGGACCTGATACATTAGAAGAATCATTCCCATTCTTTGGTTATGATTGGAGAGACAAAAATAAAATGACCACTATCATTGGAATTCATCTAATCTTATTAGGAATTGGTGCTTTCTTATTAGTTATCAAATCAATTTTTGTTGGTGGCGTATATGATACTTGGGCACCAGGTGGTGGCGATGTTAGATACATTGCAAACCCGACTTTAAATCCACAAGTTATCTTCAACTATTTATTAAAGTCACCTTTCGGTGGTGATGGTTGGATTGTAAGTGTGGATAACATGGAAGATTTAGTTGGTGGTCATATCTGGATTGGTGTTATTTGTCTTACCGGTGGAGTTTGGCATATTTTAACAAAACCATTTGCTTGGGCTCGACGCGTATTCGTATGGTCAGGAGAAGCTTACTTATCATACAGCTTAGCTGCATTATCTTTAATGGGATTAACTGCATCAATTTTTGTATGGTATAATAACACTGCATATCCTAGCGAATTTTACGGGCCTACAGGGCCAGAAGCATCTCAAGCACAAGCTTTTACTTTCTTAGTAAGAGACCAACGCCTAGGTGCAAATGTAGCTTCTGCTCAAGGGCCTACTGGTTTAGGGAAATACTTAATGAGATCCCCAAGTGGAGAAATCATTTTTGGTGGTGAAACAATGCGTTTTTGGGATCTTCGAGCTCCATGGGTAGAACCATTAAGAGGACCAAATGGATTAGATCTAAATAAAATCAAAAATGATATTCAACCTTGGCAAGAAAGAAGAGCTGCAGAATATATGACTCATGCTCCACTAGGTTCATTGAACTCAGTTGGTGGGGTAGCTACTGAAATTAACTCAGTTAATTATGTATCACCTCGTTCTTGGTTAACTACTTCTCATTTCTTCTTAGGATTTTTCTTATTTGTAGGACACTTATGGCATGCTGGACGTGCACGAGCGGCTGCTGCTGGATTTGAGAAAGGAATCAATCGAGAAACTGAGCCAGTATTATTCATGAAACCTATCGATTAGTAATAATAAAGTAAATAGAGTAAATATTTACTCTATTTACTTTATTATCCTTGTACAAGAGTAAAAAGAGTACATCTTAAGCTGGGTTTTGTTCTTTTATGAAAAAATAAAAGGGTAATTATTTATCTAGAGCTATTTGCTTCTTGCAGTAAGATAAAAAGTATTTTTATACTTTTCTAGACTAAATTTAATATTAAAGACATCTTTTTAATATATTAACTTTGCTCCTAATTGGGGTTTGCCTAGCAAATATCTTACGATATCTCTGGTATGCTCTTACCATACCATTGCACCCTTTCCAGTTTTATACTGGTGGTTATTTTTCTGTAGCACTTTCCTCACAGTTGTCTGTACTAGATAGATTAGAATCGATACTTTACTATCTATAGTCTTAGTGATAGAAGGTATCTTTCATTCAAAACCGTACGTGAAAGTTTCCCTTCATACGGCTCCTGGTACTATTATTATATATAATATCTTTTATCTGTATATAATTTCTAGACCGTTAGGTAATTACACCTATTCCTACCCGAAGAATAACATATAAAGTTTATCTGAATATAAAATTCAAATTATATCCAATATTCCGCGTTTGTGGTTGTTCCAAATATTGATTCTACTACTATTTTAGATTCCTTCATTTCGTTTATTATTTGAAATATGTCACTTATATGTAAAGAGAAATTTACATGTTGAATAAAATAATATTTTATCAAGTTAGTTCGAGTCACAAACTGATAAACATTGCTAAAACGCTTTTCTAGAAGGTTGATACTAAATTAATCATAATAGTGAAATTTAGATAAATACTATTGTGTTTGTGAAATCACTTTAAATACTTTTTATTATTACCAGCTTCACTTTGATACTAAATCTATGCGTGGAAAATCTATAAACATCTTTTTATCCCAAATACTATTTAATAAAAAAATTGCATCAATATTTAGTTTGCTAATATATAAATATTAACTCTTTATTATTTTACTTAAGAACAAATCGCACTTCTCTAGCAATTCAATGTCTTTTTAGGAGCCCAGACTTTCCTCAAAATTTAAAATATTTTGCAATTACCTACGTGTACTCCCTTTAACTCTTATATTTTACCATAAACTCAATAAAGTCTAAATTTTAGTATTTTCAATTATATAATATAATGAGTAAAGAATCTATTTTAGAATACCCTATAAAACCATGCTATATTACGATAAAAAGAAATCATTGTATAATTTTACATACAAGAATTTTGCAGCTGTTATTAATAAATACCAATATTTTTTTAATACTGGTGATATTGTCGCCGGTACAATTTTTAGCATTGAAAATGGTTGTATCTTAGTAGATATAGGAGCTAATATTGTGGGTCATTTACCTCTTGAAGAATTGACATTAAATAAAAATGAGAATCTATTTAAATTTTTTCAAGTTAATATGATTAGAGAATTTTATATTCTATTATGTGATTGGGAAACTAATCAAATCATCTTATCCATAAAAAAAATAGATTCTATTAAAGCATGGAAACGTATTCGACAAATTTTTGAAGAAAACGTTATTATCAGTGCAGAAGTTATCAAATTAAATCGAGGCGGCTGCATCGTTCAATTTGATGAGCTTAAAGGATTTGTCCCTAAATCACATCTTATATTAAATAAGAAACTACAAAAAAATGAAAATATTTTTTTAAAAATTTTAGAATTCAAGGAAGATTTAAACTATTTATTATTAAGTGCCAGATGTGCCTATATACAACAAAATGTACCACTTTTTCAACCTGGGAAAATTATTCACGGTACAGTAGATTCTGTACAAGGATATGGTTTGTTTATTAAATTTCAAGGACTGAAAGGATTATTACATATTTCTGAAATTATATTACCTTCACAGAACTCTATTCAAAATAATTTTACAGTGGGGCAATCAATTGAAGCTATGATTATACACGTAGATACTTTAAAAGGTAGGATAACTTTGTCTCAAAAAGGGATCTTTTAACTTTTTGTCTTCATTTTAAAGTTTTAACCACCTCCTACCATAGTAACTATTTCAATAATATCTTGGTTTTTAAGTGTTAAAAAATGTAATTTTTCTTTTTCTACTATATCTGAATTATATTCAATGACAATCTGCCTAAAATCAAAATCTAAGTAATTAAGCAGATTGGCTAAAGAGATACCTTCTAGACATACAAATGGATCTCCATTAATTAAAACTGTTATTTTACTTGGGGACGAAGTTGTTGATATAGTCATACGTAAGTACAATTTTATGATAAGTTATTATTCAATAATGTTATAGACCTATGCAATGTATTATACTAGTAAATAATGGCGAGCGTGGCCAAGTGGTTAAGGCAATGGATTGTGGCTCCATCATTCGCGGGTTCGATTCCCGTCGTCCGCCCTTACTAGGTAATATAATTATTTTCTACAGCTATTTTAACAAGTTCTGTCCTACTATTTGTTCCTAAATTTTTAAACAAGCGGCTAATATATCGTTCTACATTTCTGATTCCAATTTCTAAGTTTTTAGCTAATTCTTTGTTCATATACCCTTTAATTACTAAATTCAATGTTTTTTGTTCTTTAGGGGTAAGCTCTATTATCAAATTATTTTGATATGAAGTATCTTCTTGAGTTGAAGAATAGATATTTTTTTCAAACAATTTTTCATTAACTCTAGAGATAGAATGTGCATTAAATTTATAGATAGACTTTTTTGATTGGCGAATTAAATTATTAATAATTGAAATTAGTTCTTCCATACTAAAAGGCTTGGATAGAAATGCATTACAACCTAATGAATAAGCTTTAATTCTATCTTGAGTCAAATATTTTGCTGTTACTACAATAATAGGGATATAATATAACTTGGAATTCTCACGTATTAATTTTAAGAATTGATAGCCATTAATCTCAGGTAACAGTATATCTAAAATTATTAGATCTGGCAATTGTTTCTGTATAATTTGAAATGCTCTAGTACTATTCATAGCATATAGAACCGTAAAAGCATTATCTTCTAAAAATAATTTCAAAGAAGTACTAAAACTTAAATCATCATCAATAATTAAAATTATCATATATATTTAGAGACTGAAGTTTTTAATTTAAAAATAATATGTTAAAATATTTATTACCGCTTTCTCATCTACATGGAGAATTAATTTCTCTAAAATCAAAAGATGTCCTGCTTATCGAAAATTATAAATCTTCATATATTTATATAATACTACAAGGTCAAGTACAAATCGGAAAACTTTTTTTTTCACAAAAACTTATTACGCTAGGTTTTTTTTATGTAAATGATTGTATAATACTACCTGCTTGCTTAACAGAAAAGTATCAAATCAAAGCTCTTAATCATAGTTATATTTTAGTGACTGAATTGGAATCTGTGTTTTTTTTAATTAAAAAATATAAAATTTGGAATTTTTTTGTAATGCGTGGTTTTTGGAATTACAGTCTAAAAATAGAAGAATTTTCATCTATTTTCTTTTCTAAAACAACATTAAATAGAAGTATTGCTTTACTTCTTTTTCTAGCTAAACATTTTGGTTCTGACTCTTCGAGCGGTATTGAAATTTATTTAAATCTTTCCCAAGCTAGTATTGCCCAAATAATAGGCAGTACACGTGTTACAATCACTCGAATTTTTAAACTTTTAGAACAAGTTCAATGTATTGAAACATATTCCGATAAAATAATTATTAAAAATCCAACTTACTTAACTATACTAAATAAATATGATTAATATACTATTCAGTTTTTTATCTGTAAAGGTAATTCATATAAATTCATATAAAATATGATCATATGCTATATTTGATAGTATCCAGTTTTAAAATTACAGTAATAATAATTTTACTACTTTATATATTTATTGCATGAGGCACCTAACTGTATGTTCACTTTAAAAATCTTTGTATATACTACCGTAATTTTTTTTGTATCTTTATTTGTATTTGGATTTTTATCTAATGATCCATCCCGTAATCCAAACAGAAAAGATCTGGAATAAAATAGATTATGAAAGAGTTAATGCTTAATACACCAATGTCCATTAACTCTTTTTGTCTATAATGTTGAATTTAATTTCAGATACAAAAGACACAAATATACAAATTCCATATTTTTTAATTACGCTAGTGCTAAGCCTTAATTTATAAGTCGGAAGATATATTTTTTCATTAATACTAAAAATATCATTACTTACTATAAAATTTAAAATTCCTGCTTGACTCCAATTGAATTTACCTTTAATTAAACTATTGGATCGTTTTCGATTCCATTTTATAAAATCTCCTGAAGATAATTCATCCATACTAAAAAAGTACACCACATAATTTACTTCATTTTTTAAATGAGGCATTCCATTAGTCCAACTAATTTGTAGAGTATCTAAAGTTTTAAATTTTTTTGATTTTGCTTGTAGCTTATTCATCAATAGTTCATAATTTGATTTATAATCATAAAATACTTCGCAATTATGGCTTTGAGTTTGCTCTAAACAAACATTATATAAAGTTTGCTGTGATAACCATTTCCCTTGTAAGGTAGATAAAAAATTTTGCATATTGATTTTAATTTATATATATATTTATTTAGTATAAGTAAGGTATAACTCTTAAGTATATTTTACTTTTACCAGGTAGTTTTTTTATAATTTCTACTCGAATAGGTGGAATTTGAGAAATCATAGTTCTAATCTCCCATCCCAAACCAATATATTTCCCGGTAGATAAATTTAGTAAATTCAAGCGATTAGAATAAAAGAGTTCTCCCTGTACATGTGGTACAGGATATTCTTCTAAAAGAGGTGAGTATTGAAATACTTTTAAAGAGAAAACCGGGTTTGTATATTTAGATACTCGAAAATGGTATTCTATCAAATATTCACTAAAATTAGATTTTGAAATCCAGTCAGGAGGATGATGTTTATCAATTTTATATTTGTAACTTCGTAGTATGTCTGGTATTGAGTATATCAACTGTGGGCCTGTTAACTTAGCTACAAAAATTTTAGAAATAATTAAATGGTATGGAGAATATGGATATTTAGGAAGTGATCTTAAATAATGAATTAATTTTAAAACAAACAATTGGTTCATTTTTTTTATATTCTTCATTTTTTTGATAATTTCATTTAGAGGATAAAATTGCAAATAATCTACTTGTATAAAAATTCCTTTCGTTGGGTGATACCAGTTATCCATGTATGGAAACTGCCATCTCAAATTCCAGATTTGGAAATTTTGATGAATTAACTGTCTTATTTCTTGTTTAGGAATACAATTTTTAAAAATCTTATTTTTAGAATATAATACGTAATTCAAAGACTTTAACTTTAATTGTGTAAAAAATAATTGATTTCTATTAAAATTAAAATTCTCATAGTAGATATGTCTATTCGCTAAAATTATAGATATAATTTTTCCATTTGGTAGAAGATGCCTTTTAAAATAAAAATCTATTCCTTTTCTATTTAACTCATATGAATTTAAGAAAAAATTTTTTTTATATGCAAAATTACTTAAAGAATTTTCCTTGTTGTAGAAATTTATATTGTTTTTATTATGAAATATTCTAATCGATAATGGAGAAAAACCTTTTTTATAAAGCACTAAAGGGGCATTATAAGATAAATCATATTCTGAATCTCTATTCTCTTGTTTAAAAATAAAATCTAAAAAGTCATATCTACTACCTAGATACCTATTACTATGCATAAAATATATTTTACTATGGTATTCATGTAAATTAAAATTTTCATCTACTGCAAAATTAAGTTTTGGAGAAGCATTTTGAACATCCACATTAAAAAATGTATATATCGTGGTTAATTTTTCTTTGATACCATAGATATATTTTAAACTTAATTTGTTTTCGCTAATTAATTTATTATGTGTAGTAATAGTTCCAAATTGATTCCAAAAATGTTTTAATCCATGTTTAGAAGTATTCTCATAAAAACCTTGCAATAATTTTTCTAATTTTGAGTAAGGACTCACTTTTTTTATAATTTTATCCGTTTCTAAATGATTTACAGTATCTCTGTATGGAACAAAATGTATACTAATCTCTACCTTACCTACATTTTCAGAAAATTTTATATCATAATAAAAATTATAAAAGAAATTACTATTGCGTAGAGCATACATTGCTTTTTCGATATCGAACCGATTTGGCATTTGTTGTTTAGGTATATAATCTTGAATGATTTCTGTAACTAATTCTGATGGGATATAACTCTTTGTAGAAGTTTCTTCTGGAATATTCTGATTAATTAAAGGGAAAAGAATATAATATATCTTATCAATAATTCCTTCTCGAATAAATAAATGAACTTCTGGATTATTTGGATTTAATTCTAAGGTATGAACTGCTATCCATTCATATCCTTTTGCAGAATACCAATTTTTTATTTTTTCAGTAATTAAGTGCAATTGTGTCAAACTTTTCGGATATCCTACTAAATAAGATGAATAATCTTGTAATTCTTGAGCCGGTATCATCAACTGTCGAATATCTAAAAATTGGATTTTACTTAAGACAGGATTTAATTTTAGATGTAAAGAAAAAATAACTGTTTGACCCGATGTATTATATGAAAAATGAATACGCGAGAAATAACCTGATATCCTTAACTTAATAATTAAATCATTAATTTTATTTTTTACTCGTTTTGGTTTGATTTTAGCTATAGACGAAAAAGAAAAAATAGAATCTAACTTATTATATAAGTAAATGTTATTAATATTATTAATGTGCGTAATATGTGTTTTATCTTTAATAAATTGTTCTGCCTGTTTTAAAGTAATAATTTCATTAACTTCTTCACCATCCCCTAAGATATGATTGTTAAATTTTGATTGTACAATAAAATTTAATGAGAGTACATCATTATTCTGTATAGGAAACCATGCATCACCTACGATACGTACAGGACGAGCTGGCTTGCGTATTCTTTTTATTAACCAAGAGCCTAATTTCAGCTGTGAACCGCTTCTAATTAATAAATGTTTTTTTTCTTTTATTAAAAAGCTATTAAAATAAAAATAATCATTTTGTATTAAAAATTTTATATTTAATAAATATAACCCAATATAGTAACTACAAATATAATAGAAAAAGTGTTTCATTGTCTCCTTTGGTAATACAATTCAAAATTTAATTTTTTACACTTAAAACTTAGTTTGATATTAAAAAAAAAATTTGATTTAAATGTTATAAGATATTTATATATCTATATTAAATATTCAATTAAAAAATATGAAATATTGGAATTTAAGAAAAATTAATAAATCAACTTTTGAAAAAGTAGGACCTATTCCTCGTTCTATTACCAAAACTTTTGAAAAATTTAAAAAAGAACTGGATCCCAATTCTGAAGCAGAAGCTATGGAAGAATTCATCATATCAAGATATCAAACTGTTACTTCAATTAGATATATTATTGTATTATTAATTATCCCCGTCATTGTTGATCAAGTTTCAAAAACACTCGTTTATGGTCCCGCAGTTGATTATTTTTGGAACAAATATCAGCCAGATGTTTTTTTAAATGAATCTCAAGAAGAAAGAGCTTTTGCTGAGTTACAAAGATATGAAGAACGTGTTCACTTTGAAATGCTCATTGGGAAATTACCAATTTCTTCTTATAATTCTATGGAGGAAACTATTAAAATAAAAGCTGTTAACCTTGCAAAAGAATATGCTATGGAAAGTGCCAATTCTATAAAAAATATTCTTTCAGATATTACTTCAATTGCAGCTTTTATTTGGTTAATTATAGGAGGACAAAGACAACTGTATATCTTAAAATCATTCATTAATGAATTAATTTATGGACTTAGTGATACAGCAAAAGCATTTTTAATTATTTTATTCACAGACATGTTTGTAGGTTTTCATTCACCTCATGGATGGGAAGTCATCATAGAAGCATTACTGAGGCATTTTGGATTACCTGAAAGTCGTGATTTTATATTTCTGTTTATTTCTACTTTCCCCGTTGTATTAGATACCATTTTTAAATACTGGATTTTTAGATATCTTAATAAAGTATCTCCATCAGCAGTAGCTACTTATCATAACATGAACGAATAATCTTAAAATTATAAACTAATTTTGACAAATAAAAAATATATATATTATAATACTAGATAAGGTGATATTTTTATCACATTTTGCATCTGTGGCCGAGCGGCCGAAGGCAGCGGACTCATGTGTGAACTGTTTTATTATCTTATAAAGTTACTGACTGTTATATATAACACTTTAACTATGCTAATTAAGTCTTCTTTCAATTTTATAAATATATATTTCTTTTTAATAAGCATATTGAAAGTAATAATATTGATATGGGAAATATAATGAATTCTTTAACAACGCATTAAAATTATATTATAACTAAATTTATTGTGAGTTAAATCATTAGTAAAATAATAAATTCAATGTATAAAGAGTACTCTAATTCAATTTATTATTTTAGCATGGAACAGTATAATTTTTGGAGGATGAAATCTCCCAAAAAAAGATGTCGTAATTTAAACTTGATTTAAAAAAAGTTACTTACTACAGATATATATGCATATATATATTACTGAGCTATATGAAAGGAAACTTTCACGTATAGTTCTTGAGAGGGATTAACATTCAATCAACTCTAATAATCCGCCTTCTCGAAAGAGACATCGCTGGTTCGAATCCAGCCGGATGCATTTTACATATTTAAATTTAATATATAAGAAACTCCACTTTCTTCCCTTAGAAAGGGTTAAAATATAATATGAATTAAGTAAGAAAGTCAAATAGTGAATATAGTAAGGAGTTTGTAGTCAATGGGACTACCATGGTACCGAGTTCATATTGCGACACGAAGTTATTTATTGATCTTTATCGATAACAGATAATTTTATTAATAGCAATACTAATTTAATATCTATCTCTAAAAGTTTTTAATTGGCTCAAAATATTAATTAAACAATTCTATGAAATTAACTTAATTGTAGTAATTTATTTACAGTGGTTCTTATATAACACTTAGAATAAAGTATTTCATCAATAAAACGTGATTTCTAAAATGAATAAGATTCTTAATCTGAATTAATTATAATCGATCCTTCTTTAATTTTATGATTAAGAAAGTAATGGATTCTACAATACATTATTTGAGCTATATGCGAGGAGACTTGCACGTATAGTTCTAAAGAAGATATAAATCTATCTAATCAGTTGTTCTTAATGATCCAGGACGATTATTAGCAGTTCATTTAATGCATACAGCTTTAGTTTCTGGCTGGGCTGGATCTATGGCATTATATGGTGCGATTTGTTCTTAGAAAAATCTAAATAATCTAAGGTATATTATTTCACGAGTATGAAACATCTGAAAATTATATAACTAAATATTTATGCTAATGCAACTACATCAAGACTATATATATAAATAGTTAAATTTAGCTCTCCTTAGAACGGGAGTAATATTAAATACCCACGTGAAGATTAATTATCAAAACGAAGCTGGGGAAATATAAGGAAACAGAGGTGGTTTTGTAAACACCACACTGCCTTATAAGAAATTACTAAGATTAACTGATATGCTAACTTTCTATAAAATGTCTTATGCCAAAATACAGGTTTACAATAATAAAACACTATGTATTTCATTATTCATACTTGCTAGAAGTTTATATACTTACTATACTTTTTATTTCAATAAATAAAAATGCAGTTCTAAGTAAATAATAGACAAATTGAAAGAATCTAAAGTAATAAAATTATTAATATTTGGAACAAAGAAAAACGAGAAATATATCTCGGGTAGGAATAGACGTAATTGTCTAACGGTTTACTTAGTATATTTATTCAGAATATTGTTGGATATACGTTATATAATAAGAAGTATTTCTAGTAATCTCAGGAGCCGTATGAAAGGAAACTTTCACGTACGGTTTTGAATGGGAGATGTTCTCTAGAGCTGTTATGAGACATCGACCCTAACAGCTAGCTGTTTTTGATCCTTCTGACCCTGTGCTTAACCCTATGTGGAGACAAGGTATGTTTGGTGCGACTCGAAGTTAAGAATTTAATAATCAGTAAGTATAATTTACGAATAATTATAATAATCGTTATATATGTGTCTATATAAGGCTTACCCTTTGGATAGAAAGGTAACTTAATATCTAAAAGCAGGGAACAACTTGGAAATAAATTCTTCATTTCCAAAAGAATTTTTTAAGCCGCCGGAGAGTTGAAAAATAGAAAAAGAGTAAAATGCGTCTCAAACCTTCATAATTCGATATCTTAAATATCAGAAGTAAATCATGATTTTCACTTTAGTTAGGATTTACAAACAAATTCTACGACACTCGTTATAAGTGATGGCGTCAATCTTAACTAGAATTCACCTTATAACATTATACTTAAAACGAGGTAAATCCTACAATTGTCCACCAGCTGAAAGGAAAACTGGTAGTTATTGCAAAAACGAACAATACAAAAAGAAATTGAAGGAAAAAGGATCCGAAAGAAAGCAAATGCCTTATATTAATAATAAGGATAAAAACTACTGCATTTTATAATGTACGTAATATCTCTGTTTTATACAGAGCAGAATAGCCAACTTTTCTTAGTTTAAATATTAATTTAAGCTTGAGCCGTATGTATTGAGAGGTACAAGTACGGTTCTCAGGGGAAAATATAGAATATTTGCAATTTTTACCCAACTAATGCCTTTTATGACACGTTTAGGAATCACAGACTCTTGGGGTGGATGGAGTATTACTGGCGAAAGCGTTTCTAATCCCGGCATATGGAGTTTTGAAGGTGTAGCACTAACTCATATTGTATTATCAGGTCTGTTGTTTTTAGCAGCTATTTGGCACTGGACATATTGGGATCGTGCGACACGTTTATAATGTAGAGAAATTTTAATACAATATCTAACTTTATTTTAAATTAATAAATACTAATATATTATTTATCTATAATATAAAGCCTAGGAAATACAGTTAAATCAACTGGACTAAATATTAATGGTAAGTCAACATTTGCGAAATTGTTATATCAAAGTAATTATTATGATTTGATTTAAGCTTTTGATTCTGCTAGCTTTTTTCCAGAAATAATTTTTACAAAGCGATTACCTAAAAATACTTTTAATTAGAATAAGGAACGTGGAGATTGAAATATTATAGTATTTCAAAAATAGCAAAAATATTATAATGCTGCTAAGCATACTATTTTTATCTATAAAATCATAATAGAAGAACGCCATGTGCAATAAAAATTGCTTGCATGGTGTGGTTAGAAGATTTAAAGTATAAATCTATCTAAATTAGAAATATTCCGTGATCCACGTACTGGAGAACCTGCTTTAGACCTACCTAAAATTTTTGGAATTCACTTATTGTTAGCTAGTTTACTATGCTTCGGTTTTGGAGCTTTCCACGTAACAGGAGTTTTTGGGCCTGGCATTTGGGTTTCAGATGGTTATGGTATTACTGGCAAAGTACAGCCTGTTGCACCTGCTTGGGGCCCAGAAGGATTCAACCCATTTAACCCTGGTGGTGTAGCTTCACATCATATTGCTGCTGGAACTGTTGGAATATTAGCGGGTGCCTTTCATCTTACAGTGAGACCACCACAAAGACTATATCGTGCATTACGCATGGGAAATATTGAAACTGTACTTTCTAGTAGTATTGCTGCTGTTTTCTTTGCAGCTTTCGTTACGTCTGGAACTATGTGGTATGGTTGCGCTACAACACCTATTGAACTATTTGGTCCGACTAGATACCAATGGGATAGTGGTTACTTCCAACAAGAAATTGAACGAAGAGTAGAAAATGCTGTAAATGAAGGTTTAAACCAGACTGAAGCTTGGTCTCGTATTCCAGATAAATTAGCATTCTATGATTATATTGGTAATGTGCGACTTGTTAAAATTTAAATAGAACCTATTTAAATATAGAAACTTTAATATAAAAGGTGAAATCCCTTTATTCTGTCTAGAGATTTACTTTTTCTATTTTAATAGCTCCTCAGGTGAGTGAAATTTAAAGCAATAAAATAGTAGAATAAGCACATATGGATCCAATTTGTTAGATTATATTCTATTAAATATGTAAGCATGATATTACCCCTTATAATCTTTTTTCATGAAGGTAAATGCTTCTGCTAGAAGCATCGCAAAACCTATTTGAATATTACCTCAAAAAGGCTAGAAAATTAGCACAGTTTGCTATCGTGTATTATATTATCCTGAAATGCTAAAAGTGATTATATTAAAGGAACAAGAAAAAACAAATCTGTTTTATAGAAATAGAATATCTCAGTTCTATAAAGTATATTCTGAGTAGGACATAAATAAAAAGCTAATGTTTTTTTGCAAAAATTGTGTAATTAAGATATGCTGACATATTTATGGGCAATGATTTAATTATTGGTATGTTATCATATATTTGCCGGGAGCCGTATGAAGGGAAACTTTCACGTACGGTTCTGAAGACGGGGAAATAAATTAATCAATTTTCTCTAGTTTAACAACCCTGCTAAAGGAGGTTTATTCCGTGCAGGTCCTATGGATAAAGGAGATGGTATTGCAGAAGCATGGTTAGGACATCCTATTTTCCAAGATAAAGATGGAAGAGAATTAACTGTACGCAGAATGCCTGCATTTTTTGAAACTTTTCCAGTAATCTTAGTAGATAAAGATGGAATTATTCGTGCTGATATTCCTTTTAGAAGAGCTGAATCTAAATATAGTATAGGTGCGATACGTTTATTAGAATAATAATCAAAATTATAACTTACATTATTTTGTAATTTTACTTCCTACTCAAAAAACTAATATTGATATATAGAATATATTTATATATAAGCTCAATATTAAACAAGATAAAACTTAGTCGAAATTTAAAGGTTAGAACATTATAAATAATCGAATTTATACACAACATTTCTATTTAAAAATAAGAACATAATTTTTACCCTATACTACATAATTTTTACAAACTATTTATCTAATAGAATTATAATAAAAACCTACTAAATTAATTTTTTGGAAGTAAGAAACGTAGAAATTTTAAAGTAATTTTAAAAAAGCAAAAGAATAAGTAAAGTGATCTCTTTCAATATCTTTTAAGCTATTAATGATATAGCCAGAACGCTGTATGAAATGAAAATTTCATGTACAGTGTGGACAGAGGGGAAATCTCTATCTGTATAACAAGTAGGTGTTACTGTTAATTTTTATGGTGGTAAATTAAATGGAAAAACTTTCTCTGATGCACCTAGTGTAAAAAAATATGCTAGAAAAGCTCAATTAGGAGAAGTTTTTGAATTTGACAGAACTACTTTAGAATCTGACGGAGTTTTCAGAAGTAGTCCTAGAGGATGGTACACTTTCGGACATGCCAACTTTGCTCTTTTCTTCTTTTTCGGTCATCTTTGGCATGGGTCCCGTACTTTATATCGTGATGTATTTGCAGGTATTGGTGGTGTGATTTGTTCTTAGTAATATAAGATGTTATATATTTCAAATAAATATTACATAACTGAATGTTGCTGTTAGTGAAACTATAAAATATTAATTAAGTAGTTAAGTCTAGCCTTCCTATGGACAGGGGTGAATCCTTACTCACGTAGAGATTGATTATCAAAACGAAGCTGAGAAATTTACCAGGTTAATTTATAATACAATAGTATTATAAAGAATGTAAGCTGGTGGTAAGTTACTAGGATGCAATTTCTATAACCTTCAATGAAAATACCTTAACTGAACACTATTTAATTTTTAATTATGTTTTAACGTGTTATTATCATAATGCTCGTGAAAGTTTCACCATGCTAAGTTTATATAAATTTCACAGTCTTGAGTAGATAATAGGTATATGGTAGGAATCTAAAGTAACAAAATAAACAACATTTGGAACAAAGAAAAACAAAAAATTACTTATTATAATAATATAAAGTGAGGATTTGGGGAGGAACAGGCATAATTGCCTAACGAGTTACTATTCTATTTTATATATTATTGATTTCTAAAAAAAAAATTATACATAAAATCTATTTATTTTAAATATAGAAAGCTAAAGCAAGATTTTTTTCTAGTAGTCTCAGGAGCCGTATGAAGGGAAACTTTCATGTACGGTTCTGAATGGGAGGTAAAATTTAAATAAAAATATCGACCCTATCAAATTACAGACCAAGTTGAATTTGGTGCTTTCCAAAAATTAGGAGATAAAAGCACTAAAAAACAAGGTGCTGTTTAATATTATTAAGCCTTGTATTTTATATTAATCATGAAATAAGTATTTAATTATAAGTGGAGAAATAAGATGGAAACTCTAGTGTATGTTTTTCTATTAACAGGAACTTTAATGACTATTTTCTTTGCAATATTCTTTAGAGACCCACCAAGAATAGCTAAGTAATTAATTATAAAAACCCATTCTTTTTTTTAATCTAGAATGGGTTTTTATAACAAATTACTTAGTCCTACATACTCTTTATTAATGTATGGTAAAATTTCTAATTTCTAATTTCCCAGTAAAAACCGTGCTTGCAAATTACTCTGCACACGGCTTCTCATCTAATTATTATCATTACATGTTTATATAGTTAGTATATTATTCAGTAGAAAATATAATTTTCTCTTTAAGAACTATACGTGCTAATCTCTTAGCATATAGCTCAAATTAAACTTTAAAAGATAAGTTTAATTAGTCTATCTTGACTATACTGTATACATACAGTAAGTACTTTGGATCAACTTCTTATATATTATTTTATTATTCCACGTTTTTTCAAAAGTACTATAAAAAAATCAATACTATAAATCTCATCTAATTTCTTTACTTCAATTTTATGAGTAAAATAAAATAAAATTACTAATTGAGTTATTATATATTCTTTTTCTTATACAGAATTTTCATTTTTGCTTTTATTTTTTTTTCTAATTAAAAACTTCGTGTCGCACTTACTCATTACAAGTTAAACCTTTACTTATACATACATCCCAAGAAAGTTTTTTAACCTCTTTTACATGTTCCGTTTTATAGATACAATAATATAAGATATTTAGTTAAGGTCGATAATAATATATAATCTCCTATTCAAAACCATACGTGAAAATTTCTCTTCATACGGCTCCTTGTTTTTTGGCTTAAGTCATTTAATATACTACCTTCTGCTTCAAAAACATATTACAATTACGCAATACCCTAACCTTAAGTATTTCATTACAAAAATAGCATAAGTTTTTTTTTGTTTCAAAATTTGATTTTTATATTAATTTAGGTCTTTTCATTTTGCCTATTATCTGATTCTGAATCTATACCATGGTAAATATGGATAGACCTTACTAGGATAATCTTAGAATGCTATAAGATGATGGCTTTTTCTATTTTTATTAAGACATTTCTTCTAAAAATTCATTTAGTACCTTGACCATATTAATTAATTACAGAGAAATCTAACACACCATTGATATTTCGTCTCTTTTTTCCTAGCTTCGCTTTATAATCAATCTTTACGTAGAAAATATTTTAAACCAAATTTTAATTATGTATTATTACATCTTAAGCTAGTGAGTTTTTACTTCAGAACAAATCGCACTTTACCGTTAAATACTCATAAGCCACTCTGCATAAATATACGAAGAAATATTTTTTCTATGTTAGTACAATATTTAATTTAAGTTTTAAATTCTTTTACATTATCTTAATAATATATTAAATCAAATTCTTCTTAGAACCAGCTTCAAAAAAAAAAAATTCTTGCGGTATTTTCATTTTAAGTAGTAAACTATTCTATTTTTAATACGTTTTTCATAGAAATAGGCATTAAATATTAAATTTAGATGATTTTACTATATCTCAGTTTAAAATTATTAATTTTTTAACATGTCGCACCTTCGTGTTCCTCAAAAGGATCTCTCAAATCTTTTGCTGCTGGACCAAAAGCTGTATAAATTGAGTAGCCTGTAATACCAAGTAACAAGCTAGAAATAAAAATACTTAAAATTGTTGCAGTTTCCATGACTTAATTTACTTAAATATATTTTTCTAATATAATAGAATGAACATTCTATGAAATCAAGTGCTGCTAAGCGGACAGCGGGAATCGAACCCGCATCCTAAGCTTGGAAGGCTAATGTTTTACCACTAAACTATGTCCGCGTACAACTGTAGTCTAACATATAAAAGTAAAGTAATAAAATAGCATCTATATAATATTAAAATTCTTATTTAGATGCTATTAAAAGTTATGTAATAATTAAACTTAACCAAATTTTCCAGAAGTAGACGCTATTACAAAAGCGGCATATGTAAGAATATATCCTACTGAGAAATGAGCTAAGCCAACTAGTCTAGCTTGTACAATAGATAGTGCCACTGGCTTGTCTTTCCAACGTACTAAGTTAGCTAGTGGAGTTCTCTCATGAGCCCATGCTAAAGTTTCAATTAATTCTTGCCAATAACCTCTCCATGAAATTAAGAACATAAAACCAGTAGCCCAGATTAAATGCCCAAATAAGAACATCCAAGCCCATACTGATAAGCTATTCATACCATATGGATTATAACCATTAATTAAAGGAGATGAATTCAACCATAAATAATCACGCAACCATCCCATTAAATATGTAGAAGATTCGTTAAATTGACTCACGTTACCTTGCCAAATAGTAATATGCTTCCAATGCCAATAGAAAGTTACCCAACCAATTGTATTAAGCATCCAGAAAACGGCTAAATAGAATGCATCCCAAGCTGAAATATCACAAGTTCCGCCTCTACCTGGACCATCACATGGGAAACTATAACCAAAGTCTTTCTTATCTGGCATTAATTTAGAGCCTCTAGCATCTAGTGCACCTTTTACCAAGATTAAAGTTGTTGTATGTAAACCTAATGCAATAGCATGGTGAACTAAAAAGTCGCCAGGCCCAATTGTTAAGAATAAGGAATTTTTTCCACTATTAATCGCCTCTAACCAGCCTGGCAACCATACTCCGCTTCCAGCAACTGATGCTGGATTACTACTAGAAGCAAGTAAGACATCAAATCCATATAATGTTTTACCAGAACTCGCTTGAATCCATTGTGCAAAGACAGGTTCGAAAAGTATTTGTTTTTCAGGCGTACCAAAAGCAATCATTACATCATTATGAATATATAATCCTAGAGTATGAAAACCTAAGAATAAACTGACCCAGCTTAAGTGAGAAATAATGGCTTCTTTATGTTCTAACATTCTAGCTAGCACATTATCTTCGTTCTGTTTTGGATCATAATCACGAATAAAAAATATTGCACCATGTGCAAAAGCACCTACCATTAAAAAACCTGCAATATATTGATGATGAGTATATAATGCAGCTTGAGTCGTAAAATCCTTAGCCATAAAAGCATATGGAGGTAAGGCATACATATGTTGTGCTACTAAAGAAGTTACTACCCCTAAGGATGCTAATGCTAGACCTAACTGCATATGTAATGAATTAGTTATAGTATCAAACAAACCTTTATGACCAGCACCTAATTTACCACTTGGAGGTCTATGAGCATCCAGAATTTCTTTCATGCTATGCCCAATACCCCAATTAGTTCTATACATGTGGCCTGCAATTACAAAAATTACACCTATTGCTAAATGATGATGTGCAATATCTGTTAACCATAAAGATTGGGTTTGTGGGTGGAAACCGCCTAAAAAAGTTAAAATAGCTTTACCGGCACCTTCAGAACTACTAAAAACATGTTTTGCTGTATCTGGATTTTCAGCATAAACACTCCAATTCCCTGTAAAAAATGGTTGTAACCCTGCAGGGTGAGGTAAAACAGTTGTAAAATTATCCCATCCTACATGCTGACCTCTTGATTCAGGAATAGCGACATGAACTAAATGGCCAGTCCAAGCAATAGAGCTTACCCCAAATAAACCAGACAAATGATGATTTAATCTTGACTCATTGTTTTTAAACCAAGATAAAGCTGGTTTAAACTTAGGCTGTAAATGCAACCAACCTGCGAATAATAATACTGCTGAAACTACTAATAAAAATAGAGAAGCGGTATATAAGTCTAAGTTAGTGCGCATGCCAATGGTATACCACCAATGGTATACTCCAGAAAAGGATATATCTACTGGATAATTTACACCGCCTCGAGTAAAAGCTTTTAAAGCTGGTTGCCCAAAATGGGGATCCCAAATTGCATGGGCAATTGGTTTAGTTTTTAATGGATTTAGTACCCATTGTTCAAAGTTACCTTGCCAAGCTACATGAAATAAGTTACCTGAGGTCCATAAAAAAATTATTGCTAAATGCCCAAAGTGGGATGCAAAAATTTTCTGATATAAATTCTCTTCAGTCATCCCATCATGACTCTCAAAATCATGAGCTGTTGCTATTCCAAACCATATTCTACGAGTTGATGGGTCTTGTGCCAAAGCTTGGCTGAATTTTGGAAATTTTGTTGCCATCGTCTTGTGATCCTATTAATTTTTATCCTACTGAAATTATTCTTGCTAAGAAAAAGGCCCAAGTAGTTCCAATTCCTCCTAATAAATAATGAGCTAAGCCAACTGCTCTTCCTTGTGTAATACTTAAAGCTCTTGGTTGAACCGTAGGCGCTACTTTTAACTTATTATGAGCCCATACAATGGATTCAATTAGTTCTTGCCAGTATCCACGGCCACTAAATAAGAACATTAAACTAAATGCCCAAATAAAATGTGCACCTAAAAATATTAAACCATATGCAGAAAGAGCTGACCCATAAGACTGAATTACTTGGGAAGCTTGTGCCCATAAAAAATCTCTTAGTTTAGGTCGATTTGTTTATTATCACAAAATCTCCTATTCAAAACCGTACGTGAAAGTTTCCCTTCATACGGCTCCTTGTTTTATTTCAGTTTTATAACTTTTGCGAAATGTTTTAAATCTCTATATATTATATTTTTTAATATTTAACTATCTTTTTCATCAGAATTAAAGGCCCTTATTTAAGAATACTACTTGCATTAAAAATACCTCGTATATAATCAATGCATTCCTCTCTATTCATATCAGTAGTTTTACGAACATATTTATATGAGTATTTATTTGCGGCCCATAAGGAAGGTTTAACTAAACTCATATTACAGAATTGATGGTATTTTCTCCAACGATGATAATAATGTTTTAGTTTTTCAAGTCTTTCCCTTATTGTAAATCTAGAGTCTTTTAAGATTTTCCTTATATTTTTTTTCATCTCAGATAAATTCTCTTTTGTGGGAACAGATATTGATTTACCATTTGATTTCACTTGAAAGCGCCAATTTAAAAAACTAAAGCCATCCTGAATATTAACTAACTCAATTCTAGAACTTTGTAATTCAATGCCTCTAATAGAACAATAAGATACTAGTTTATCTATAAATATTGTTTTGTCTTGTGTTGCTTTTAAAAAAAATATAAGATTATCTTCATATCTAATACTGTCTGTTAAATTTTCAACTTGATCTAATACTATATTAAAGATTAATGTATCTAAAATTCCGCGGTGCAATCTATTATTTGAAATAGGGATGTTAGCTTTTGACTGAATTTTAATCATTCTTTGAAAAATTAATTTAGCGGCTCTTGGTAAAACTAGAGTTGAACAAAATAAATCATAATTTATTTGTTCTAAACATTCTGCTAAATTTAATTTTAATATAGGCAAAGAAACTTCTTGCTGATGTTTATAAATCTTATATAAAATCTGTTTTTGTACATTTTGAGGACTACTGGCCACATTAGAATTAAGTTGGTAAAAATTTTCTATAGAAAATTTCACCTTAAAACAAGGTTCTAATGCATATTTTAATAAATATTGAATTGCACGATTACTTATTGTTGGGATACCAATTATCTGTTTACCCAATTTTTTTTCGATAAGAAATACTTTTTTCAGTTTGTCACATTTCCAATGATGAATTTGTTTTAACTCTTGTACTAAATTAAATTTTTCACTCGCAGAAAAAACAACAACCCCATCAATACCTGGAGTAGATCTATTCATATCAATTTGAGTCACTTCTCTCACAGCTAAAAATTGAGCCGCTTTACTACTGATTAAAAGCCTTTGTAATCTAGTTACAGTCTGATAGTCATTCCTTTTTTTCGCTTCATATATCCTATGTTGTAGATTGTAAAGCACCTTGGCAAAAGTTTTCCAAGGAAGATCTCTCCAAACTTTGGTGGCATCAAAGGATGCTTCCATCATAGTTAATCTTCTCCATAAAATACAATCTATAAAACTAACAGCAATTACGCTGTTATCCTACCCTTAAGTTATCTATTCCAATTTGATTAGTTTTGAAATTATTAAAAACAACTTTAGTTTTTTTTTGTTCCAAAATTTGATTTTCTGTTAATTTAGGTTTTCTCATTTTGCCTATTATTTACTCAGGAATAGCATATCATATTGGCACGTGTATGCGAGTATAAAAATAATATTGAATCTTGACAATAAATATAACCGTAGGATACGTTTTTAATTATTATGTAGTAAATTCCAATTATTCATTCTAGACACTTTTAACGAGTATATTATCTTAAAATATAATTTTAAGATAACCATATAATTAAAATTAATAAATTCTAATATATATTATTAACCATATTAACCTGTCCAGAGGCAGTGTGTAATTACTACTTTTACTCTGATTCCTCCGATTTTCCCCAGCTTCGCTTTGATAATCAATCTCTACGTGGGATCAATGACATTACTCTTTCCTTTAGAGACAAGGATTTACCTTTTAGCATTTAACTTTGTGAAAAGATAATTTTACTTGCATGCTTTTTAGGTGCACCTTGATCAAATTTTAGTTATAAAATACATTAATTAAATAGAGTCTTTTATTCTATTAAACATTTTTATAAATTATCTTAAAATATAAATTTATATATAATATAAATTTATTTTCTCAAGAACAAATCGCACGCCAACCATTAATAGTAATTGCACTTTGGGTAAAATTACCACCAGTAATATGAGACACGGCTCCAGATGGAGCTACAGTTCCCCAAACATCTGATTGCATTTTCCAGCTAAAATGGAAAATTACAATAGATAAAGAATTATACATGTTTAGTCAAGATATTAAAAAGCTTGCTATTCAAAACCGTACGTGAAAGTTTCCCTTCATACGGCTTCTCATAATAGAAATAATTGATTGCTTTTACTGAATATAAATATTTATCTCTAAATTATGTTCAAAATGTAATTAATTTTTTAATTTTGAATCCTAATAAAATAGTTAAAGCTATTCTATATTACGTGTACCTTTATTGTATAAGAAAATAATCGATTTATAGGTTACTACATATATATCATTAAACTTTTATATATAAAGTTGTTTTGGATCAAACTTTTATATTTCATATCTTGATATTTAATTATATAGTTTTTCGTTGCCGATAACCTTAATACTTATTTAATTTGATAAAATCTAATGAGCTTAATATTACATGATAAAGAATATTTAACTAGATAAAGAATCAAAGACAAAGAAAAGTTGTTCTACTTAGCTTTTAGAATAAACACGTCGCACCCAAAATAATCCTAAGAAAGTATGATCCCAACCAGATACTTGACAAGTACCTCCTCGGCCTGGACCATCGCAAGGGAATCTAAAACCTAGATTCGCTTTATCCGGAATAAGTCTAGAATTTCGTGCAAATAAAACACCTTTGAATAAGATCAGTACTGTTACATGAATTGTAAATGCATGAATATGATGTACCATAAAATCAGCAGTACCTAGAGAAATTGGCATCATTGCAATTTTTCCACCTACTGAGACTGTATCACCTCCAAAAGCATAACTTACAGTAGCTAATGCATTTGGTGCTGTATTTCCAGGAGCTAATGTATGAATGTTTTGTACCCATTGAGCAAAAATAGGTTGCAATTGAATTGCTGTATCCGAAAACATATCTTGAGAACGTCCTAAAGCACGCATTGTATCATTATGAATATATAAACCAAAGCTATGGAAGCCTAAGAAGATACAGACCCAATTTAAATGAGAAATAATTGCATCACGATGTCTAATTACACGGTCCAATAAATTATTGTAATTTTGAGCCGGATTATAATCTCTCACCATGAATATAGCTGCATGTGCTCCAGCACCCACTACACAAAAACCTCCAATCCACATATGATGTGTAAATAATGAAAGTTGGGTCGGGTAATCTGTAGCTAAGTAAGGGTAAGGAGGCATCGCATACATATGATGCGCTACTATAATGCTTAAAGAGCCTAACATAGCCAAATTAATAGCTAACTGTGCATGCCAAGAAGTTGTTAAAATTTCAAATAGCCCTTGGTGTCCTTCTCCAGTAAAAGGACCTTTATGAGCTTCTAAAATTTCTTTCATGCTATGGCCAATGCCCCAGTTAGTTCTATACATATGACCTGCAACAATAAATAGAACTGCAAGAGCCAAATGGTGGTGAGCAGTATCACTTAACCATAATCCACCAGTAACAGGGTTTAAACCTCCTTTAAAGGTTAAAAAATCCGCATATTCATTCCAATTTAAAGTAAAGAATGGCATTAGTCCTTTTGCAAAGCTAGGATATAATTGTGCCATTAAATCTCTATTATATAAAAATTCATGAGGTAATGGAATTTCTTGAGGCGCTACTCCTGCATCTAGTAGCTTATTAATTGGTAGAGAAATGTGAATTTGGTGACCTGCCCAAGATAAGCATCCTAACCCTAATAAGCCCGCTAAATGATGGTTTAACATCGATTCTACATTTTGAAACCATTCTAACTTAGGAGCAGATTTGTGATAATGAAACCAGCCTGCAAAAAGCATTAAAGCTGACATCACTAGACCGCCTAAAGCTGTTGCATAGAGTTGTGTTTCATTTACTATTCCAGACGCTCTCCATAATTGGAAAAATCCTGAAGTGAATTAAGTTGACAATAAAATCATCTCTTTCAGAACTATACGTGCTAGTCTCCTAGCATATAGCTCAAATATCTAATAGGGAATTAAATATTTTTATATTTTTATTTAATAACTATGATTAATTTGCTAAAATATAGTTTTATTTTAAAGCATTTTTAAAATTATAAATCTATTTTCTCATCTGATTTAAATCATGTCGAAAATTAATTTTATTAATTTATAAAATATTTATATATATGTAATCTTACAATTACTTCTCCATTTATTTTATTCTAAAAAACTTACAAAACAGTTAAAAATTAATATTGATTATTTATTTTCATAGAACTCAAGCTAAATAAGATTCTGATATATCCATTTGATGTTTCAATCAAAGCTTCATTATAAATATAATGCTGATTGATACTTATTTATAAATTAATTAAAATCCGCACTTTGTATACCTTGAAATCCTCCACCTACGTCTGCATTTAAAATTTCTTGACCTACTACTGGCCAAACAACTTGTGCGCTAGGTTTAATAATAGCTGGGTTTGACAACCAAGCTACATAATTAGAAAAGCGAGCTCCATGGAAATACATCCCACTTATCCATAAAAAGATAATCGCAAGTTGCCCAAAGTGAGCACTAAAAATTTTACGAGATACATCTTCTAAAGAACTAGTTGTTATAGTCGATATCTATTCTAATTTATTGTTATCTCAGATAAACTTTAGTCTGTTCTAATCTGGAATTTGATAGAATACCTCTACTTCAAAACCGCACGTGAAAGTTTCCTTTCATACGGCTCCTGGCTTAATAGGTTATTACCTGCGAAACTTTTTCTATTTTTTTAAAGAAGAATATTATAATGAATAACAGTGTAATCTTATTCAAGGAAAATATCACTCTTAGTCGTATCATTTATGTCGCTTTACATGCTCTTTTTTTAGAATAGAAAATAAATATTTAATTATTTCTGAATCTACAGTACTAAATGTTTAAATTTAATCAGTGCAAGAACAATTTCTATAGTATAAGGCATGGTCTTTAAACCGTTAGGCAATTACGCCTGCTCCTAACCGTAGGGATCTTATTAATAATAAGTACTACGTTTTTCTTTGTTCCGAATGTTAATTGTTTTGTTACTTTAGATTTTTTTATCTTGCCTATCATAACTCAGGATAATTTATTCGCCAGTCAAATGCTTAAATTGAGTTCTATATGATTTATAAATTAGCTTATAAAATATAAACTAATTACTTTTTGTTAGACAATAACTCTTAGTTTAAATATTAATCTTAGCAACTTACCAAGAAGCAGTGTAATGTTTATATAATCATCTCTGATTCCCCTGTGGCTTCCCAGCTTCGTTTTGATAATTAATCTCCACGTGGGCACTATCAGCATCACTCTTTTCCCTAAGAGGGGTAGACTTAATTACTTGATGATTATCTTATAATTGCACTAACATTCACATTCAGTTATATAATATATCGAATCTAGATTTCAAAGCCTATCATTAAGACTCTTATTGAATTTAAGGTTTTATATATTATATCTTAGGATATAATTTAAAATTCTCCTGAAGAACAAATCGCACTGACTGTCAAAATCATGTGCATCAGCATGTAAATTCCAAATCCAAGTTGTTGTTTTTGGGCCTTTAGCTAGAGTACGTGAAAAATGACCTGGTTGAGGTTAGGTTGATTTGCATGCATCTCCTTCAGAACTACACGTGCTAGTCTCCTAGCATATAGCTCAAATATTTAACTTAAGATTAGCTAAACATCATGAAAAGTCAGTCAATAATTTAATAGGTACCTTTGCAACCTTTTTAACTTTTTTTCATTCCTATATTTACTTTATTAAATTTTTTCTCGTCTTAGAAAAAAATCACTAAAAATAATCTAGATAAATCTATATTTTTTTATTTTCAAGAATAGCGTTAATGAGTAAACCTATTGCTTTATAAATTGTTCAATACATACTTCATTCTACTTTATTTCTAAAAAACAAATAATTTATGCTTTGCTACACTATATTTATTTGTTTTTATTTTTCTAGAAGGAAATTTCATATCCCTCGAGTCGCACCCCATTTGATAGGATCGATAACTTTTAAATTAATAATTTAATTAAGATACCTCCCTTTCAAAACTATACGTGAAAGTTTCCTTTCATATAGCTCCTGGATATTACTAAACTAGTGTCTTGCTATGCTTTACATGTTTTTAGATGAATATAATCATCTATTCAAGTTATTTTTAATTATCTTATTTATATTAAAAACATGTTTTGTAGACCGTTAAACCGTTACGCTTGTTCCTATAAAAAATCTGTTTTTGTAGTTTTTTTAATAAACTTTAGAAAAAAGAATTTATTTTGTTCCAAATATTAACTATTTTGTTACCTTAGATTCCTTCAATTTACCTATTATTTACTCAGGACTGCTAATAAATGGCTTTGACTAACCTCAGCGAGTACATTTATAATACTATACCGAGTTATTAAATAATATAAACTGGTATATACTTCTTTAGATATTTTTAGAAGGTTAACTCTTCGTTAATCTTAGTAACTTACCAAGAGGCAGTGTAATGTTTATATAATCATTTCTGATTCCCCTGTGAACTCCCAGCTTTATTTTGATAAGAATCAAAATATGGGCACTATCGGTAATTTCCTAGTCCTAAGGAAAATTGAAATTAACTATTTGATTTTATCTTAATATTCGCATCAACATTAATATTTAGTTGTAGTTTATTGATTCTCAATAAATTTACTTTAAGCTCTAAATTCTATATAGATTTACATAATTATCTTATACTGTTAAAATATTTATTCGCCTAAAAACAAATCGCACATCAAAAGAAGTTGCCACAGGATCTTTATCTACAGTGACTTGAACTTTTTTTGTTTCTTGCTCTTGTGAGCTAATTGTCATAATATCTTTCTCCCTTTATGATAGGATAAGAAACTCAAAACGCTTACTCTCAATAGTATAATTTAATTAATTTTATATTTTTACAGAGGTAAGTTTCTATTATTATATTATAGACATCTTAAAAAGAGTATTTAGACTCTGTAAAAATTAGTTACAATGCTATTTTTACAGCCTAAACATAAAAATATATAGATCTTTTTTTCATATAAACATGTTAATTGCAGATGACCTAGAAAAACTACTCGAAATTTTACCTGATTTTATTCGGACTCCATTAGAAAATAATACTTCTAGAAAAGAACTAATAGAAGTCGTCATCGATTTAGGAAGAAGACCTGAAGCCCGTTTCCCATCTAGGCCAGAATATTTATCTCTCAAAACTTTATCTTGGTCTGATTTAGATTATTGCATTAGAAGAATTGGCTCTTTTAGTGGAGATAATCGAGCTGGGATAGAAAAAACTTTACACAGAATTAGTTGTATTAAAAACCGACAAGGAAATATAATTGGTTTAACTTGTAGAGTGGGACGAGCTATTTTTGGAACAATTAGTATCATTCGTGATCTACTTGAAAAGAGAGAATCTATATTAATACTCGGGAAACCTGGAGTTGGAAAAACTACAGCAATTAGAGAGATTGCCAGAATTCTTGCAGATGAAATGGAAAAAAGAGTAGTCATTATAGATACTTCGAATGAAATCGCTGGTGATGGTGATATTCCACATCCTTCCATAGGAAGAGCACGTAGGATGCAAGTAGCTAAACCAGAACTGCAACATCAAGTCATGATTGAAGCTGTTGAAAATCATATGCCAGAAGTTATTATAATAGATGAGATTGGAACGGAACTAGAAGCTTTAGCTGCTAAAACCATTGCCGAGAGAGGCGTACAGCTTGTAGGAACAGCACATGGAAACTCCTTGCAAAGTTTAGTTAAGAATCCTACCTTGGTTGACTTAGTAGGTGGAATCCAGCAAGTGACTTTAGGAGATGATGAAGCTAAAAGACGAGGGAGTCAAAAAAGTATTCTAGAAAGAAAAGCTTCTTCAGCTTTTCATGTCGCCATAGAAATTCATGATCAATTTAATTGGATCGTTCATGAAAGTGTTGATAATACTATTGATCAAATCTTACAGGGGAACCAAATATTAGAACAAAAAAGGAAAGTTGAATCTTCTGAACGAAGTATAATTGAATGTAATTTATCAATTCAAACAGAAAATAGAAATTCCGTAAATGCGAATTTACAATGGAGAAATTTATCCGAGCCGATACCTGTGACCCAAAAAGAATCTATTAAAAATTACTCTTCTACAAATTTATCAGAAGCTATTTCGCAACATAAGACCAAAAAATTAATTAACTTTAGTGACTTAGAGCGCGTAATTTTAATATATGCATACAGAATTAATTCTTACGAGTGTAAAGAATGGGTAGATTCTTTTCGCTGGCCAATTATTTTAACTAATCGATTAGAGAAAGCAGATGTGATACTGGGTTTACGTTCTGAATTAAAACAAAATACTAAATTAAGACAAATGGCTAAAATTCGTAAAATTAGAATTTATACCATTTCAAATCAATCACGTTTCCAAATTATAAGAGCATTACAAAGAATTCTAAATGTATATACAATAAAAAGTGAAAATAAATAATCGCCTTCAGAATATGAAGTAATTAAAATTGGAATGTATATTTTTTACTTACTTTGTTGTATAATATTTTCTTATAGTTAATACTATATTATATGGTATCAATTTATTGTTTTATAAAATTTAAAGTTGGAAAGTAATTGTGGAAGAGAAGGAAATTTTTGAGAGAGTACAAAAGATCGTAGCTCATCAGTTAGGTATAGAAAAAACTATAGTTAAAGTATCATCTAAATTTACTGAAGACTTGGGAGCTGATTCTTTAGATACTGGTGTGACATGTTAATTAACATAAAAAATATTTTTTTTTAAAATTATTATTTTTTACTTTTAGAATAAAAAGATAAATTAATTTTCTATATACTACATTCTAATTTATTTAGGATGAAGCTAGTTATTAGAATTATTGAATATAATTAGAAAAACGAACTGTCCAAGAAAGGGTTTTATTTTTTGAAATACCTTTTAACCTTAATTTCCAACTTAATCAATAGCATTTAAAAATAAATTTTCAGTATGATTTATTATTTTATAAAATGCATTATTAAAACTTAAAGGCAGGATTTAATTTCAATTTTTACGAATAATAATTTAACGTGGAAAAGCTTTGATATTTTGATATTTTTTCAAGATTTTAAAGAAATAGGATTCTAGACTATACTTTATTTTATAGAAAAAATCTAGAACATAATTTATATAAATTATGCCAAGCCATGTGAAGTGAAAATTTCATGCATGGTTTAAGGTGAGCGATAATATTTATCTACTCTAACTAGAATTAGTGATGTCCATTGAAGAAGAATTTGGATTAGAAATTCCAGATACTAATGCGGAAGCTATTCAAACTCCGCAAGAAGCTGTTGCATTCATCAAAGAAAAATTAGACGCAAAATAATTTAAAAGTGAAACTGAGTTTTCTTAAGCAATTAGTTTCTAAAACGGAGAGGGTGGGATTCGAACCCACGGAGTTCTTCCGAACTCATCTGATTTCAAATCAGACGCAATCGACCAACTCTGCCACCTCTCCTTGTCTTACATAATAAGGTATTCTCTTAGAATAGTAAATTTTACTAATCTTTTTAAAGTAAAAAAATGTCTAAAAATCTAGACATTTTTTTATTTTAAACATATTAAATATTCATTGGCCCTACTTCTCTTACCATATTCAAGAATAAAGAAGGATCACCAGCCTTTACTTTTGTCTCTTGAGGTTTAAAGCTTCTAATTACACCTTGCCAAATAAATTGAGGTTTACATAATTTTCCTCTAAATTCTTCACCATAACGAGGTGTTTTTAAATTAAAAGGCATTTCACCCGTAGATCTTGAGAATAGATAACGACGTCTTTGATATGGAATAGTAGAATCTCCGAAATTTTCCATATACTCATCACTATCTACTAGCATAGTAACAAATGTTTCAATTCCTTGATCTGCAACAACTATACTCCAAGCAAGTCTTTCTCTTTCATTATAGTTTAGGTCGACTAATTTTCATTATCAAAAAGCCTCCTATTCAAAACCGTGCGTGCAACTTTCATTGCACACGGCTCCTTGTCTTAATTTAAGCCATTCTAGTTTTTATAAACTTCTTAATATTTTTTTAATTAAAATTTATTATTTCAACTTAATATATTTTACATCATTAAAAATGTAAGTTATCTTTATAAGTAATTTTTTCACTTATATCATAGATATATTTGCTTAATGTAAAATAATCTAAAGACTGACAACAGTAACGTTGCATCCTACCCTTAATTATTTTCTTTTTATAACCTAAATTAATCTAGAAAATATTTTAAGTTTTTCTTTGTTCCAAAATTTGATTGTTTTGTTAACGTAGGTTTCCTCATTAGATCTTTTATCTACTCAGGAAAGCATATTACAACATATTATATATGCGAGTATTGATAAAATTAAAATAATATAAGCTCCGTAATTATTTATACTATAGCAGTTAGATCTTTTTAAAAGGATTTACTCTTAATGAAATTAAGATTTTTATTAACCTTATTAACGCGTCTAGAGGCAGTGTGTAGTCATTACTCTTACTCTGATTCCCCTGATTTCCCCAGCTTCGCTTTGATGATTAATCTCTACGTGGGATCAATAACATTACTTTTTCCCGAAAGACAAGGACTTGTTTTAATATAAACTATTTAAGTTAAAACTCACCTTGATCAAATTTTAGTTATGTGAATTTTTATAGCTTAATTCTATTTACAAATTACATTTAAAGTTATTTACTTATTTTAATAAGTTTTTACTTTAAAACAAATCGCACTATGTCTCTACCTAAAACTCTTTGTACACACATTTCTACAAATCGATAATTATTATTTACATCATAATTTAATTTTCGAAACGTATCTGAAAGAACTAGCTCTTTAATAAAATCTTTTACTACTATTTGGTTAAAACGTAATTGAGATTCTAAAAATGTTTGTCTTGTACTCTTTAAAATTTGGTGCTCACTAAAAATTTGTCTATAAGCTGCCCAGATGATCTCATCCATCTCAGAGGTATCTGGTAAACTATCTGTAGAATAAATTTTATATTGCTCATCACCTGCACATGTCTCATAGCCAACAACACGTTGATTTTGAGTAGATAAAGAATAACTTAGTAGTGGGATAGACATATTTATAATCTCCAAAATAATATCTTTCTCGTTAACAATAGTTGGGTAAGTAAAATAAATATTTTCTCCCGAAAGAACCATACGGGCTAGTCTCCTAGCATATGGCTCAAATTAATTTTCGTATTCATCATTAAATAAAAATTAATTTAACTAATTTCTTGTAGTTTTTTTACTATCTATTATTTTAATTTAAAATAAAGATTCTTAGTTATCCTATTCTAAAGAAAATCATTATTTCTTATTATAAATTCTACGTTTTTCATTATCTTAGTATCTACTATTAAAGAAACTCTACTTATTCTATACATTTTGTTTGAATAACTTATTGTAATAAGAATTTGTTATTCTAGTAATTAGAACTATCGAGATTCTTTTAATAAAGAATATTTTTATATTCATAAAATATAAATTTTTTAAAACTATATTATTAATCGCACTTGCTTATCTAAACTGCATAAATGATTATATAAAAATTAAATACCACAATGAAACTTCGTATCGCACTATTACATTTAAATTATTATATATCCCATTACTAATGATTAGGGGGGGATATAACTATATATATATTATATATATTTATTTAATTTAATTTATAAAATGTAAATCTTTTCTTTTATTAGATATACACTTCTTATTTTCTATCACTCGCAAAAAGATAATCTTAAGGAAGTGAGTTTCTAGTTTATTCTAGAGTGCCCGAAAATGTTAATCCTAATCTATAGTTAAATATATTCCATAAAACTATATAGATCGTATTTACACTTTTTTTGATAATATTTAAGAGAATAAGAATTTATAAAACTATATTCTTATTCTCTCAGATATTCTAAAGAATATTTATAAAATTAGCTTAATGCATTAATTGCATAATCAATATATGTATTTGCTTCATTTCCAGCTTGGCTAGTTAGACCATGGTTAGCTTTAATATATTGTAAAGCTTCTACATACCAGCTAGGTGATAAATCGAAGCTACGGTTAATTTCTTCTAAACCAGCAATTAAATATTCATCGATTGGACCTGTACCACCAGCTACTAAACAATAAGTAGTCATTCTTAAGTAGTGACCTACATCTCTAGCACATTTAGCTTTACCAATTGAGCTAGAAGCATAAGTAGGGCCAGACATTTGAGTAGTATAAGGGAATTTAGAATATACTGCTTGAGTTGCTCCTGTAATTAGTTGTTGTGCATTATTAGTTAATGAACGAGCAGCTTCTAAAGAAGCTGCTGCTCTTTGATAACGACCGTTTACAGCTTGTAATTCAGTATTACTTAAAAAGCGCCCTTGGCTATCAGCAGAAGCGATTGCTTCAGTAATTGGAGTTTTCATAATATTTTTAGATCCTAATGTTCAGTAAAATTAATGAGAATAATAGCTTTGAAATATAAAATTATTTATACTACTGCTACTGCTGCACGATCAAAATAACCTGATAATTCAGCAATTAATGAGCTGCAGTCACCTGGTGTAACTTTGCTTGAATCATTTGCAATTGCTACAGATGCTTCTTTCATTTTTTGAACTGCTACTGCTACAGATGCACCTGGTGTACCTAAAGCTTGGTATGTTTCTCTTAAACCATTTAAGCATCTATCATCTAATACACTAGAATCTCCAGCTGCCATTGCGTAGCTTACATAACGTAAAACAATAGACATATCTCTTAAACAAGCCGCCATACGTCTGCTTGTATAAGCGTTACCACCTGGTTGAACTAATTGAGTTTGTTCTGCAAATAGTGCACGAGCTGCATTAGTTACGATAGCTGAAGCATTTGAATTAATTCCATTTACTACATCAAGACGCTTATTTCCGTCTGCTACCATAGCTGCTAAAGCATCTAATTGAGATTTGCTTAGAAATTCTCCTCTCACATCTGCCTGTGCAATAACTTTTGCGAATGCATCTAGCATGATTTTTCTCCTATATGTTATGAAAACTAATACTAATAAATATGTTGAAGAACAATAGATTTTAATCTATACTTTTTTCAGTATCGAAAATTAAAAGCATAGTACTTTTCTACTTATTATATTAAACAATAATTTTTGATTTTATTTTAAGTTTTATTAAAAAGTATATTTTCTATACTTTTAAATAGAATTTAATCTCCAATAATTTCTGGTTGTGTAATTTGTTTGGATCGATATTTTATTAAATTTTTTAGATAAAATACCTTCCTTTCAAAACCATACATGAAAGTCTCCTTTCATATGGCTCCTGGAATTACTAGGTTAATTTCTTGCATAGCTCTGTATACTCTAGAAATAAATTAATATTACTAAATACATTATACGTATACCGTAACCCGTTAGGTAATTATACCTGCTCCTACCCGAAAAATATCATGATGGAAAAAGATTTCTATTATCCAGTTTTAAAATCTTATATTTTATTAAGGAAAAAGATATTTTCGTTTTTCTTTGTTCCAGATGTTAATTATTTTGTTACGTTAGATTCTTTCAATACGCCTATTATTTACTCAGGACTGCTATTAGTTTAATGAAATTTAGCGAGTTAAAATAATTTAGCAAAAATTAAAATTAGCTGGAAGTTAAATTTTTACTTTCATGTCAGACGTTTTTTTGAAAAATTCACAATGGTTTAATCCTAGTAACCTACTGAGAGGCAGTTTGTAGTAACTACTTCTACTCTGATTCCCCTGTGACTTCCCAGCTTCGTTTTGATGATTAATCTCTACGTGGGCACTATAGTATCACTCTTCGCCTTGAGAGGATTGGATTTAGTTATTCAAGTTTGGATATTTTATAACTGCACCAACATTAACATTTAGTTATATAGCATTAAAATAAAATTTTAATTTGATACTATACCTTAAAATAGCAATTATACATTGTAATTAATCTATAACTTTTACTTTAAGAACAAATCGCACCATCAACCATTTCTAAAACAGCTCGAATTACAGGCTTTACTTTAGGATCATCAATTATATCGACGTCTTCATACCTTCTTCTTTTGGCTCTATGAGCGACTTGGACTGTAATTTTATAACGATTTGTTGCAACGTTTAGTAATTCTTCTGTTTTATAAAGAACTTTTGAAGCATTTAAAATTTCAATTTTACTCATGTGTATATCGTGTTAGAATTTTTATTTTCTGACATTTTAATTAATCTGATTGAAAGCATTTACATTAGTTTTATAGTCTTAAATGCAAAATATAAACCTGTTGAAATTCCAAAAAACAACCCTAAAAATAGAATATAACCTAAAAACATTCCCATAAAAAATCTCCTCATACTAAAAATAATAGTTAATTAATATTATATAGTACTCCTGTTAAAATAAGAATCTAATTTAGATAATTTTAAATTCTGTAAAGAAAATGTTGGCAAGTATTATAATTTTGCTTTATATTAAAAAAAAATATATAAATTATTACTTCTGGTACAAGATTATAATATTATGACTGATTTTATTAAGTGCGTTATGTCATAAGCAATATATATACCTGCTTATCCTATTTTAACTTTAATGAAAAATTGAAAAGCAATAATTTTTCTGAGATAAGGCAATTTAGTATCATTTTATAAATAAGGCTTCCTCTACTAGAAATTTAAACCTTAATATTTAAATTTATAAATTAATTACTGAAGTATATTTATAAAATAAATATTAAAGATTCGTTTGTGTATTGAAACATATATTTCAATTTATAGTTTTATATTTGAAATAAGATTTTTATATCTTGTAATCTAATTTAGGAATTAATATTTTTTACAAAACATTTCGTTTTATCAAGATAAAAAGATAATATTTTATATTTATAAATATTATTTAAGCCATATGCCAGGAGACTGGCACGTATGGTTTTTATAGAGGCAGATATTTCATTTGCCTACTAAATACCTTAGTGTGACTCGATAAATTTAATTAAATTTAACTGGAAAAATATAATATATCAATCGATACTCAATTTAATATCTAAGTATTTAGAGATATTATTTAGAAAAGCAAATTAAATTTAGTGATATATTTTATTTTAGAGACAAAATAATAAGTTAATGCTTATAAAATATAATATTTTTTGAATAAGGTCCAGATATAATATATATTTTTATTTAAGTTAATTTTATTTGTATCTAAAAATAATAGTATTTTCCAAGACGAGTAAATAATCATAATTAAATATATTTCATTTTATGATAGGGAAATTAAAAAAAACTATACAATACTTTTATAATAAAAATTATTTTTTAGCTAACTTTATTTAAATATGTATCTAATATTTTGAGCCGTATGAAAGGAGACTTTCATGTACGGTTCTTCAGGAGAGAATAATCTCAACCTAACTAATAATGATCCTTTTGTTGGCCATTTAGCAACTCCTATTACAACTTCTGGCTTTACTAAAAGTTTTTTAGGTAATTTACCAGCATATCGAAGAGGGCTGTCACCTTTATTACGAGGTGTTGAAATCGGTATGGCTCATGGTTATTTTTTAATTGGTCCTTTTGATAAACTGGGACCTCTTAGAAATACTGAAGTCGGTTTACTAGCTGGCTTTCTATCTACAGTAGGTTTAACAGTTATTTTAACTACTTGTTTAACCATGTATGGCACTGTTTCGTTTGATGTGCGATTTGTTTTGATTTAATCATTAAATGAAAGAAATAACTCTTTATATGCTTTCTAAAAATAGATTATAATCATTTCTAACTAAATGTTAATGTTGGTACAGCTATAATTTATCAAGCATTAATAGCTAAATCCAATTGTTTCAGGGACCAGAATAATGCTTGCAGTACCCACGTAGAGATTGATCATCAAAACGAAGCTGGGAAGTCACAGAGGAATCAGAGGTGATTGTGCAGACACCACACTGCCTCTCAGTAGGTTACTAAGATTAATATTTGTATAAATTTTCTAAATAAACAAACATCTTAGAAATAAATACCAGCCTGCCATTTAAATAGCTAGGTATATTATTATTATTGCTAGATCAAGTTAGTCAAAGCTATGATTTTCCCCTTAGCAGATAATAGGTGTAATAAAAGAATCTAACGTAACAAAATCATTAACATTTGGAACAAAATAACGAAAAATATCTCCTTTTGATATGATTCCTAAGGTAAGAAAACCTCATCAGTTTACTACATGATATTTTTCAGGTAGGAAAAGGGGTAATTCCCTAACGGATTATAATATATTAGAGTGTAGAATATTTAATATTTTTTACTTTAAAATATATATTACATTGTAAATATCAATTTTAATAATTCCAGGAGCCGTATGATGGGAAACTATCATGTACGGTTTTGAATGAGAGGTGTTAGTCATCATCTTTTTTTACAGAGAAGTAAAACATCGACTCTATCAAAGACGACTCTAAAGATTCTTTACAAACTAAAGCAGGTTGGCGACAATTTACAGCCGGCTTTTTAGTAGGGACTATAGGTGGAGCAGGTTTTGCTTATTTATTATTAATGAGTTTTCCTGTATTACAAACTGCTGGTCTAAGTTTACTTAATTAAAGTATATTTAATATATTCATTCTTACTTTGAACTTTTCAAGTAAGAATGTTTTAGTCTTAATTTGAATTATCTTGTTTTTCATTTTGAAAGTTGTTAAAATATAAATAAGTATAGGTACTCTTATAATTTATTGAAATTTGCAATCTGTGTTATCTAAATAAGAATACTATTTCATTTATTATGAAACTATCTTGGAAAACTTTGATTTTATGGTCCTTGCCACTGATTTTCATTGGATTTTCGTTGTGGCAGGGTATTATTGTTCCTGATCAAGTAGACTTGAAACAAAACGTAGCCAGTTCAAGAATGACTTATGGAAGATTTTTAGAATACTTAGATATGGGCTGGATTAAGCGTGTTGACTTATATGATAATAGTCGAACAGCTATTGTTGAGGCAGTAGGACCAGAACTAGGCAATCGTGTTCAAAAAATTAGAGTAGAACTACCTAATAGTACACAAGAGGTTATTACATTACTTCGTAATGCTCATATTGATCTAGATGCTCATGCTACTCAAAATTCATCTGCTTTCTGGAGCTTTGTTAGCAATTTAGTTCCACCTTTATTACTAATTACTGCTGTAGTTTTATTATTTCGTAGATCAAGCAACTCTTCTTCTGGTAACGGCAATTCTTTTTCATTTGGAAAACCAAAATCTTTAACACAAGTTAAAGCTAAGCCAGGCATTACTTTTAATGATGTTGCTGGAGTTGATGAGGCTAAAGAAGAATTTAAAGAAGTTGTAACTTTTTTAAAAAAACCAGAAACCTTTACATCTGTAGGAGCAAGAATTCCGAAGGGAGTTTTACTTATGGGGCCTCCAGGTACTGGTAAAACTCTTTTAGCGAAAGCAGTTGCTGGAGAAGCAGGAGTGCCCTTTTTTAGTATTTCAGGTTCTGAGTTTGTAGAAATGTTTGTAGGTGTAGGTGCTTCACGAGTTAGAGATTTATTTAAAAAAGCAAAAGAAAATGCGCCTTGTATTGTATTCATTGATGAAATTGATGCCGTAGGCCGTCAACGCGGTACTGGAATTGGTGGTGGTAATGATGAAAGAGAACAAACTTTAAACCAGCTTTTGACAGAAATGGATGGTTTTGAAGGTAATACAGGTATCATAGTAATTGCAGCAACAAATCGAGTTGATATATTAGATAATGCATTATTAAGACCTGGTCGTTTTGATCGTCAAATTACTGTAGAAACGCCGAATTCAAAAGGTAGAGAAGCTATTTTATCTGTACATGCTAAAAATAAAAAATTAGATACAAGTATTTCTATTGAAGCAATTGCTAGAAGAACACCTGGTTTTTCAGGAGCAGATTTAGCTAATTTACTAAATGAAGCAGCGATACTCACAGCTAGACGAAAAAAATCTGCCATTTCTATCTCAGAAATTGATAATTCTATTGATAGAATTATTGCAGGGATGGAAGGAAGTTCACTAATAGACGGGAAAAGTAAACGTTTAGTTGCATATCATGAAGTAGGACATGCTATTATTGCTACTTTACTTCAATGTCATGATCAAGTTCAAAAAGTAACTCTAATTCCTAGAGGGCAAGCAAAGGGATTGACTTGGTTTGCTCCAAATGAAGATCAGATGCTTATTTCTAGAGCACAAATCTCTGCAAGGATTATTGCTGCCTTGGGTGGAAGAGCTGCTGAAGAAATTATTTTTGGGAATTCTGAAGTAACCACTGGTGCTGGTAACGATTTACAACAAGTTAGTAATATGGCTAGGCAAATGGTAACTCGTTTTGGAATGTCAGATGTAGGCCCTCTTTCTCTAGAAGGACAAAGTAGTGACCCATTCTTAGGTAGAAGTATGGGTAGTAGAACTGAATATTCAGAAGGTGTTGCTACTAATATTGATTCACAAATTCAAATCATTGTTGAAAATTGTTATCAAGAAGCCTTAGAAATTATTAAAAATAATAGAGTCATTATAGATAAAATAGTAGATACTTTAATCGAAAAAGAAACTATCGAAGCTGAAGAATTTATTCAACTAGTTTCTGAATATACTTGTCCTCCACAAATTAAAAGAAGACGTCGCGTTTTATTATCAGTCTAAAAAGCATAAACTCTCCTTAGATCTACTTACAGATCTAAGGATAATTTATGCTTTAGTAAAAGTCAAATTATGATCTTTAGCATAGCGTACCATGAAACGCATAAAACGGTCCCAAACTTCTGGACTTTTCATCAGATAAACAGCTTCAATAGCTTGTGGCTTACCATTTACAAACTTTGCATTTACATCTCGTGTGACTAATTCACCTTCTTCATCTAATAAATACATTCCTGTAATAGCACCTTCTTGATTATTACTACTGTCTAAAATTTTAGGTTGAGAAAACCGAAATATCGCGGTACCTGTATTTCCATCTCTAGACCTAGTTAATTGTACATCTGGGATTACTTCTTCATCGATGCCGGAAATGAATTGTATTGATGCCATTTTAATATCACTTAAGAATAAATTTATGTCATGGTTTAATAAAAAATTATTAACCCAAGTATTTTTATATATTTTACTATATAATAAAGTGTGCATATACAATAATTATAAAGATTATATATTATTAAAGTTATATTTAATCTGGGGTGGGAGGATTCGAACCTGCGAATGGCGGAGTCAAAGTCCGCTGCCTTACCACTTGGCGACACCCCAATACCTAATAAAAAGATAACTTTTTTGTAAAAAAGATGTCAATATTTAGGTGAAAAGATTAACTATTTGATTAGTTAGCAAAATCAATATTTATGACTTAATTACTTTTTATTTTAGATTTTAGATTTTATTTTAGTACCTATCTGATCTATACTACCTAAAGAAATCAATTCTTGTAATTCATTATCTAACCATTTTAAAATAACCTGTTGTTGGTTTAACTCTTCTTTACCTAATATAAGACATGTACGAGCTTTTAACTGATTTGCTTTTCTCAATTGTTTCTGCAAGCTTGTATCACTTAAACTCATTTCCACTTTTAAATTTTTCTCTCTTAACTGCTTAACTAATTTCAAAGAATAATTATTTGCCTCATCTCCTAAAGTAATAATATAACAATCTAATGGCAACAAGTGTTGTTCATTATTATCCAAAATTGCTAAAATTAGACGCTCTATACCAATCGCCCAACCTACTGCAGGTATTGAGGGACCTCCTAAAGATTTAACTAAATTATCATATCTGCCACCACCACAAATGGTATCTTGAGCTCCTAAGTTAGTGGATTTAATTTCAAAAGTTGTTTTATTATAATAATCTAATCCTCTGACTAGTTTAGGATTAATTTTATAATTAATATCTATTGAACTTAAATAACCGCAAACTTTGTTGAAGTGTAACAAAGATTCTGGGTCAAGATAATCTATGATTTTAGGTCCTTCATCCAAAATCAATTGGATTTTTGAATCTTTAGAATCCAGTAATCTTAATGGATTTTTTTTTAAACGGTTTTGAGCTTCTGGATCTAATTCATCTAAATAAGGGACTAAATAATTATATAAAACTTCCTTATATTGATTTCTAGATTCAATATTTCCAAGAGAGTTGATCTCTAAATCTAAATCTGGTATTTTTAATTTATTTAAGATTTGTACAGCTAAACTGACTATTTCAGCATCAATTCTAGGATCCGCACTACCTATACTTTCAATTCCTAGTTGGTGAAATTGTCTTTGTCTACCTGCTTGAGGACGTTCATAACGAAACATAGGACCTACATACCACAATCGTTGTAAAGAAGTCTCTGTATATAATTTATGTTCTATGAAAGCTCGTACAACTCCAGCGGTTCCTTCAGGTCTTAAAGTAATATCCCTTTGACCTCGATCTTTAAAAGAGTACATTTCTTTTTGTACTATATCTGTAATTTGTCCTAAGCTTCTAGAATATAAATTGCTATTCTCAAAGATAGGTGTACGAATTTCTTTATAATTAGCTAATTCTAAAACTTCACGACTAACTTCTTCTATAATTCGCCATGAGTCGATAGCAGGAGCTAAAATATCTTTAGTACCTCTGCTTGCTTGAATATGTGTCATCTACATATGTCCTATCTCAATATAATTTAATTTACTATTGTAACTTATATAATGTAAAAAAAGCTAAGAAGACTAGATCTTCTTAACTTTCTTTAGTTATAATTAACCATTAATAGCAGGAGCTGTTAAAGCAACTGGTAAAGTTGTACCTGATGCTAAATCTAGAGGGAAGTTGTGAGCGTTACGTTCATGCATAACTTCCATACCTAAGTTAGCTCTATTTAAGATATCAGCCCAAGTGTTAATAACACGACCTTGGCTATCTACAACTGATTGGTTGAAGTTGAAACCATTTAAGTTAAATGCCATAGTTGATACAGAGATAGAAGTTAACCAGATACCTACTACTGGCCATAAGCCTAAGAAGAAATGTAATGAACGAGAGTTGTTGAAACTAGCGTATTGGAAGATTAAACGACCAAAGTAACCATGTGCAGCAACGATGTTATAAGTTTCTTCTTCTTGACCGAATTTATAACCATAGTTAGCTGATTCATTTTCAGTAGTTTCACGGATTAAACTAGAAGTTACTAGAGAACCGTGCATAGCACTGAATAAAGAACCACCAAATACACCAGCAACACCTAATTGGTGGAATGGGTGCATTAAAATGTTATGCTCAGCTTGGAATACAAGCATGAAGTTAAAAGTACCAGAGATACCTAAAGGCATACCATCAGAGAAGCTTCCTTGACCGATTGGGTAGATCAAGAATACAGCAGTTGCTGCTGCAACTGGAGCTGAGAAAGCAACTGCAATCCAAGGACGCATACCTAAACGGTAGCTTAATTCCCATTCACGACCCATGTAGCAGAATACGCCTAATAAGAAGTGTAATACAACTAGTTGGTAAGGACCACCATTGTATAACCACTCATCTAAAGATGCAGCTTCCCAAATTGGGTAGAAGTGAATACCAACAGCTGCAGAGCTAGGAATAACAGCACCAGAGATGATGTTGTTTCCGTATAATAAAGAACCAGCAACTGGCTCACGGATACCATCGATGTCTACTGGAGGAGCAGCAACGAATGCAATGATGTATACAGAAGTGGCAGTTAATAAAGTAGGGATCATTAGAACACCAAACCAACCGATGTATAAACGGTTTTCAGTGCTAGTAATCCAAGAGCAGAAACGTTCCCACAAGCTTGCGCTTTCGCGTCTTTCTAAAGTAGCAGTCATAATATTAATTCCAGGTTTTAAAGGGTAAATTTGATTTTACTTCCCAAGTAACTTAGTACCTGTTAATAACTATTATTAACTTTTTTTTTTAAAAAAACAACTCTTTCTACTATATTTTAGAAATCTCGGTAGGTTTAAATAGTAAGTTTATTATTATATTAACAATAAATATATTATCAGATTATATATGTATTATGATATAATACTTAAATATTAGAAGCCTCAAAAACTTTAAATTATCTTGAAACTTGACTTATTGATTACTATTTTTTATATTTACAAAACATTATGGTAGAAAAAACATCCCATGTGGGTTCCGTTGTACAAATTATTGGTCCTGTATTAGATATTGAATTTGCTGCTGGACAATTACCTAAAGTATTCAATTCTACTGTTGTTAAAGATGGTGACAGAACAATTACCTGTGAAGTCCAAGTGCGACATGAAGTTATTTTTTATACAAATATTTGATAAATAGGTTTCTCTAAGCATTTTATCGAATACATTTAGAATATCCAAAAAGTTTAATTTTAAAGCTTCTTAAAAAATAAAAAATTCGTTTTAGACCCATTTTTCAATACATTTCTTTAAGAAGTAGTAAATATTAAAGATTTTTGATTTCTATAAATAAAAATTAAAACATGGAAACATATTTCATGAATAAGATTATTAAATATAAACACACTAATACAATTTCTACAATAAATTCTATATTTGGAATCATTATAATTAGATAAACTGAGTATATATTTAATAAAGCAGTCAGTAATAACTGCTTGAGCTATATGCTAGGAGACTGGCACGTGTAGTTCTAAGGGAGAAATATAAGACTTTTCCACCCAATCAGTTATTAGGTGATAATCGTGTAAGAGCAGTAGCTATGAGCTCAACAGATGGACTTGTGCGATATGTTTTTTTTCATAGAATTTAAGATATAGTTTCTTAACTATATAACTTTTCTTTTTCATACTTTGAAAAAAGTTTTGACTAAATTTTGACGTATCAATTGTTAGATAATAAGATATGAAGCTCAATAAAGACGACTGAATCATAATAGTCGAGATTATATTGATATAATGGCTAGATTTAACTCTACGATTTTAGACGAATTTATTGAATAGCTTAAGTTTATAAGTTTATGAAGATCTCCTAATTAACTTATTAAATAGAAATCTTAGGTTAATAATAAAAGCCTTATTATATCTAAAACATAAAAAGAGAGGAACATATATATATCGATTAATCAATATGTAAAGGAAAATTTTGCAAAATATATTAATTGCATTTCAAAATTTTAATTATATTTTATAAAATATAATTTAACGCTATATGAAATGAAAATTTCACGTATAGTGTGTATGGGGGAAAAATAAAATCCTACCCAAATAAACGAGGCGCCGAAGCTTTTGATACAGGAGCACCAATTAGTGTGCCAGTAGGGACACCCACTTTAGGAAGAATTTTTAATGTTTTAGGAGAACCTGTAGATGAACTAGGACCAGTAGCTAAAGATACTACGTTGCCTATTCACAGATCAGCACCAGCTTTTACACAATTAGAAACACAACCTTCTATCTTTGAAACAGGTATTAAAGTTGTTGATTTATTAGCTCCTTATAGAAAAGGTGGGAAGATCGGTCTTTTTGGAGGTGCTGGAGTAGGTAAAACAGTTCTTATTATGGAATTAATTGTGCGAAATGAAAATTTTTCTATTTGATCTCTAAAATTACTTAGAGTATTTAAGATCTGGGATTTTAATCTTTTTAAAATTTAAGCACATATTAATAAAGTTAAATGATTTAAGATTTTTTTTAGAATTGTACATAAATACCTAATTTATAACTCAGTTAATTAAGCTTAGTTTAATAAAGCAATTCTTCAATTATTGAAAAAATTTACTTAAAGTTTAATTAAATAGGAATAAATCATAGATTTATTAAAATTTAAATTATCATTTAAAATTTAATAGTTAAGATGTCTAAATGTTTTTTATATTGAATTTTTTCAAAAATCATGAAGACAAGTCTAAGTTAACATATATTTTATAAATGTATTTAATATACAAATAACAAAACGAATTAGATTATATTTGCTTTACAAAGAATGCAAATATAAATAACATGCACTCATGAATCTTATTTTACACAATACAGAAAATTCAGAATGGACTAGTTTTAATTGGAAAACTATTGAAACTCGTGTTAAGTTTTTGAGGTATAGAATATTTAATGCAAGCCAAAAAAAAGATATTACTACACTCATTCACTTACAACAGCTTATGTTAAATAGCAGTGCAAACATATTACTATCCATTAGACGAATCACAGCAAATGCTACTCATATCTATGGAATAGATAAAATTCGCATTCACCTTATTCAGGATTTAATGAGTATTGATTTAAGTAAATACAAACCTTTGGTCTATAACAATCTAGTTATACCAAAAACAAAGAGGAAACAAAAATTTTTAAAAATACAAATCATTAAGGATCAATGTATTCAACTTATTATAAAAAATGCTTTGGAACCACAATGGGAAGCTATCTTTGAAGATAATCTCTATGGAAATCGACCTGGAAGATGCTCGCATGATGCAATTGCACATGTTGCTCAAATTTTAAAAACGCAAAAATCTAGAAAATGGATTTTAAACGTTAATTTGGCAAATTCTTTACATCATTTGGATGGAACTATAATTCTAAAAAAAATTAATAGTTTTCCTAGAATTGATTTAATTTTTCGTTGGTTAAAAGCAGGTTATATTACTTCAAAGGTATATACACATGAAAAATCTGGTCTACCACAAGCTGATATCATTACTTCTTTATTAACAAACATTGCTTTAGACGAAATAGATAAAATTATAAAAAAAAAGTATTCTGTACTCACTTCTAGACATTTTTATGTTAGATATTGTGATACATGTATTTTATTTCATGAGAATAAAGAAGATATTTTTCAGTCTAAAACGTTATTCAATTTATGGTGTGTTAATAATGGTATGAAACCAAGTGTAGATAATTTTTTAATACAAAATATTGACACCGGGTTCGATTTTTTGGGAGTAAGAATTTGTATTAATCAATATAACAATTCTTACATTACAATTATTCCAAATGAAAATACTATTAAAGAAATACGAGATAAACTCAAAAATATTTGGATGAGAGGCCGCGGAAAAGATATCCAGTGGGTTCTAGATAAACTTAACCCTAGAATTCGGGAATGGTGTAATTATTATTGTTTCTACAAATCATCTAAAATTTTTAAAGAACTTGATAATTGGATGTTTCAAAGGTCTGTTCGTTACTGTAAAAGAACACACCCCAATAAATCATGGACATGGATGCGACAAAAATATTTTGGACGTTTTAATGCGAAAAAGAATAGTAAATGGATATTTGGTGATAAAGAAACTGGTAAATACTTAATGCGCTTAAGTTGGTCTTCTCTTCGTCAATATATACCTATACATATCCAAGCATCACCTGATAATATTATTTATGCAAGTTATTGGATTAAACGAAATGCTACAGGTATTACTAATGACCAGTTGTGGAATATTTCTGATTTTAAAATTGCACATAGACAAAAACATATTTGCCCATTATGTGAAAATTCTCTTTATAATCATGAACCTCTTGAAAAACATCGTATTATACTTAAAAAGTCCATGGATAGAATTTATTCTTTTAACATGATATTTATTCATTCACTTTGTTATGAGTGTATTAAAACACATTCTTTAAATCATTAAAATTTAGGCTAGAGCCGTATGCTAGGCGACTAGCTTGTACGGTTCCTCAGGAGACTTCTTATTTGGTCTACCTAATAACAATATTGCTAAAGCACATGGAGGAGTATCTGTATTTGGTGGCGTAGGAGAAAGAACTCGCGAAGGTAATGATTTATACATGGAAATGGTGCGATTTGCTTGTAGTAGTTTATTTCTAATTGAAATAAACCATCTATACAAAATTAACTATATGTTAATGCTAGTAAAACTATAAAATAAATTGAGTAGTTAATTCTGGCCCTCTTCAGTATGGGAGTGATGCTATTAGTGCCCACGTAGAGATTGATTATCAAAACGAAGCTGGGAATCACAGTGAGAATCAGAGGTGATTTTGTAAACACAACACTGCTCTAAAGTAAATTACTAAGATTAACTAAACGTAAATTTTCTAAAAAACGTCTTCATGTAAAATACCAGTTTACATAGCTAATTAACTAGGTATTTCATTATGTTTTTACTCACTAAGTTTCATTTCAGAAATAGTCATCTGGAGTAATTAATAGGCGTATTGAAAAAGTCTAAGGTAATATACAATTAACATTTAGAACAAAAAAATGAAGAATTTTTTCTAATAATATTATTAGATAAGTAAAAGTAATCATGTTACTATATATTATTCTTCAGGTAGGAACAGGAGTAATGTCCTAACGGATTACATCATATATTTTTTGAGAAAATAATTATATCAAAAATAAAAACTATTTCATATCATGAAAAAACAAAGTAAAAGAAAGTAATACCAGGAGCCGTGTGCGATGAAAGTCGCATGCACAGTTCTGAATGGAAGGTGTTCTCTATAAATTTATGTTTATGAGACTGAACAATGGAGACACCGATCCTATCAAAGGTGCGATGTGTTATACTCAAAATATTTTTATTAATAATTAAAAATAATAATTTTTACTCATCCAATTAAATTCTAGTCATCTTATATTTTTTGACTATAGCGAATTTTAAAATTTGGTTAAAAAATGAACTGCAATATTAAATTTTTTATTTTTAAAATAAAAATAAATTTATTCATTATAATTACTTTCAGTTTAGAATAAAGCCAGTTTATAAAAAATAATTGTAATCTAATTTTTAAAAAACTAGTAAAAGAAAACACAGATAAAAATTTTAATTAATAATTAGGAATATAAAAAATAGACAAAGTTTACTCGTTATAAGTAAAATATGCTGATTTTTATAACATAAATATTATATATATGTGTAAGCCGTATGATGGGAAACTATCATGTACGGTTTTGAAGGGAGCATTTTATGCCACTCCTAACAATCCGGTGTAATCAATGAAAAAAATCTTAGTGAATCTAAGGTAGCTCTTGTTTATGGTCAAATGGTGTGATTTGTTTTTATTTATATAAATATTAAATAAAGTATAACTAGTGAAAATTTTAGCTTAATGAAATAAATTAAATATTTTATTGAAGCACCATTAAGTAATAGTTGAGTATGGTTAATATCTTGAATAAATTATAGCTTTTAACATACAATTTAAACCAAATAACAGTAATGATATTTTTTTCATTTAAAAAATTAATTCATATAACGAAATCTCGTATACTGAAAAAAGTATAATTTATACCTAATCTTACTATATGTTTTCATTGGAACAAATAAATTAGTATTTAATATACTAAATTAAGATTAATTTATAAATATTATAATATATCTACTATATTACTTTTGGTACCTTTATTTATAAAAAATGTATAAGATTAAACATGAAAATATATAATCAAGACATTTATTGGGATATAATAGCTTGGAAAAGAATTCAAAAGTTTATTTTTAAGTTTCAGAGAAAAATTTATAGTGCAGCTCTACTTCAAGAATATTCTAGAGTAGATTTTCTTCAGACAAAATTTATCAATAGTAAGATCTTACGTATTTGGGTAATACAGCAGCTTATTATAAAGAAACATTTAAAATTTAATAGAGTACAGATCTACTTATTTTATTCTAAATTTTTTTCCCATAATAAGTATAGGCCAAAAATTCAAAAAAAAATTTTATGGAAATATTGTAACTTACTAATTTTAAAATTATTAGCAAAGCCTTCCTGTGATGCTAAAATCAGAAGTAATCAACATGGGTTTAAATATTATGATTCTAGTCAACAAATGGCCAAAAAAATACAGAACATAATACTTCAGGATAAATCTGATTATATACTAAATATAAACTTAGATAAGAAGGTAGTTAATATTAATTACCAAATAATACTAAATACAATTACACAAAATACTTATTTGAAAAAGATCGCAAAACAATCACTCAGAGATGGGGTATTGGAAAAATATCAATATTGGATGCATTATTACTATTTTATTAAACAGCAGAATGAACCGCTTCAAATCGAGTTGGCTAATTTACTAATTAATGCTGTCTTAAATAAATTTTCCAAGATATTGTTTAATTACAATCAGCAAAAATCGTTTTTTTTAAGTAGTGTGATACATAAATATTATTATCTACGACATTTATATAATTTTACAATTATAAGCAAAGATTATAAATCGATACTAGAGATTAAATACTTATTAGTATACTGGTTAAAAAAAATAGGGATTACTTTAGATCAAAGTACAATTTCTATTCAAAGAACCGACTCCGGATTTAATACACTTCATTTTTTTTTCAAGCAAACAATTATAAATAATAAAATAACTTGTGTAGTAATACCTTCTAATAAAGCCAGAAATGACTTAATGGTATTAATTAATCAAGTCACTCGTAAAGCTAGAAATTCTACTTTACACAATTATATTTCTTTATTATCAATAATATTACAATATTGGAAAAAATACTTTGGCATGTGTACCCAAAAACAAATTTTTTACGAACTAGATCATCAAATTTTTCAAAAAATACGTGCTTGGGTTTTTCGCAGACATCCTAATTGGTCTAGAAAAGATATCGTAAAACGATATTTTCCTAAGACCAATGGTATTAAATATAAAAAGAGAATTTATAATGGAATTTGGGTATTAGGAGAATTATTACAAGAAAAAAATAAAGCTCCTCTATTCTTAGATAAACTAAGATGGAAATTTTCACCCGATCTGAATAATAATAATTGTAATCCAGAATTGTATTCATCTCACTATTTATATTTTTCTCACTTAAAGTAATAAAACTAAAATGTATACTTTTTCTCTTTAGATACCAAAAGTTGAGCCGTATGATAAAAAATTATCACGTACGATTCTTAAACCGAATTTTGTTGAATTTAGGTTAATAATGAACCACCAGGAGCACGTATGCGTGTAGGATTAACTGCTTGTGCGATTTGTTCTTAAGAAATTAGTAATTTAATAAAATTAAGATGTACTATTTGAATTTAATATATTTCTACAATATAGTAACTCAATTATAAATACTATATAACTGAATGGTAATATTGGTGCAGTTATAAAATATACAAACTTTAATAGCTAAATCCAATCCTTTTAAGGATGAAAATGATACCAATAATTCCTACGTAGAGATTGATTATCAAAGCGAAGCTGGGAAGTTAAAAGAAATCTTTACTATAAGTTTCTTGGTAAGTTACTATGATTAATGTGAATACTTTATTGTTATTAATCTTCAGAAAAAGTGTCTTCTAATCTGTTATCTTTTATATTAAATTATAACAATTGATAATATTTGTGACGTATCAAGCAATACTAAGTCACCATCCTAAAATTTTAATAGGCAAAATGAAGAAATCTAAAGTGACAAAACAATTAACATTTGGAACAAAGAAAAACGGAAAATATCTTTATAAATATAATCATATCTAAATTTATAATAGAAAAATATAATCAATTTTTTATATGATATTCTTCGGGTAGGAATAGGCATAATTGTCTGATGGATTACAGATTATATATTATAATCAAGGTATTTTAGTAATCTAATTTAGCTGATATTGAAAAATTCAAAAAATATAATTACGATTTACATATCTTAGATATAATATATCAAAAAGCACCACATTTAAAATTTGCAAGGAAATCCCTGGTAATCTCAGGAGCCGTATGAAAGGAAACTTTCACGTACGGTTTTGAAGTAGAGATATTCTGAAACACTACACAGTAAGATTTTAATTACAGTAATTATTAACAGATATCGACTATAACTAACTATGGCAGAATATTTTAGAGACATAAACAAACAAGATGTATTATTATTTATTGATAATATTTTTAGATTTGTACAGGCTGGTTCTGAAGTATCTGCTTTACTAGGTAGAATGCCTTCTGCAGTAGGTTATCAGCCTACATTAGCCACAGAGATGGGAGCTCTACAAGAAAGAATTACTTCTACTAAAGAAGGATCAATTACTTCAATTCAAGCAGTATATGTACCTGCAGATGATTTAACGGATCCTGCTCCTGCCACAACTTTTGCTCACTTAGATGCTACTACTGTATTAGCTCGTGGACTAGCTGCTAAAGGAATTTACCCTGCAGTAGATCCTTTAGATTCTACGTCTACTATGTTACAACCTAGTATTGTAGGTGATGAACATTATCAGATAGCACAAAGAATCAAAGAGACTTTACAAAGATATAAAGAACTACAGGATATTATTGCAATTCTTGGTTTAGACGAACTTTCAGAAGAAGACAGATTAACTGTAGCGCGTGCTCGTAAGGTAGAACGATTTTTATCTCAACCTTTCTTTGTAGCAGAAGTTTTTACTGGCTCTCCAGGTAAATATGTGTCATTAGCCAATTCGATTAAAGGTTTCCAAATGGTTTTAGACGGTCAACTAGATGACTTGCCAGAACAAGCTTTTTACTTAGTTGGTGACATTGATGAAGCAATCGAAAAAGCTAAAAAACTACAAGCAAGCGAATAGGGGAAATTTTATGACTATTGATATTCGTGTTATTGCGCCTGACGGTACTACTTGGGATGCTAATGCGGAAGAAATTATTTTACCAAGCAGTACTGGGCAATTAGGTATTTTATCTGGACATGCTCCACTATTAACAGCTATTGATATTGGAGTTATGCGAGTACGCATTGATAAAAGTTGGACTCCTATTATTTTAATGGGAGGTTTCGCAGAAATTGAAGATAATAAATTAACTATTGTAGTTAATGGAATTGAAGAAACTACGGATTTAAACTTAGATCAAGCTAAAGCAAATCTTGAAAAATCCTTAGAAGAATTAGACCAAGCTCAATCAAATAAAGAAACTATTGAGTTAACTCAAAATGTTAGAAAAGCTAGAGCTAGAGTTCAAGCTTTAACTGTAACATTAAACTCATAGTCTATTTAAGTAATAAATCATTAATAAAAAGATCATTTTCTATTAACTGAAAATGATCTTTTTATTAATATAAGAATTAGCTTAAACCAGTACAAATATAATCAAAATATAAGCCCATTTCTTTTCCTGCTTCTGGGCCTACTAAACTAGCAGTAACTTCTTCCATTGCTTGAATCGCTTGAATTGTAGCGCCGCTTGGTACTCCTAAAGAATTGTAAGTTTCTTTTAATCCATTTAATACTCTTTCATCCAGAATAGATGGATCACCTGCTAACATGCCATACGTTGCATAACGTAAATAATAATCTAAATCACGAATACAAGCAGCATAACGTCTAGTAGTATACATATTACCACCTGGACGAGTAATATCTGAGTATAATAAAGCTTTAGCTACAGCTTCTTTAATAATAGTAGCTGCATTTGCTGCAATAGTAGCCGCTGCACGTACTCTTAGTTCACCTGTTTTAAAATAGCCTTTTAATTTTTCTACAGAGCTATCATCTAAATATTTACCTTGAATATCAGCTGCGTTAATTACTGAAGTAATTGCGTCTTGCATAGTGTCAAACTTCCTTTATAATGTTATATATGATGTATAGTATAATCCAGATTTTTTCTAGAATAATCAAATAGTTCTAATAATGATTCCTTAAAAGAATTATTGCATTGCTCCTAAAGTGTAATCAAAATAAAAACCTGCTTCAGCAGCATCTTGGCCGGATAGTAATGAACATGCTACATCTTTCATACAACGAATACCTTCAGCGACTCCAGAAATAGGAGTACCTAAAGAATTATACATTTCTTTTACTCCTACCAGACCAATCTCTTCTACAGGAGTTACATCACCTGCAACAATACCATAAGTGATTAAACGTAAATAATAGTCTAAATCTCTTAAACAAGTTGCAGTCATTTCTTCTCCGTAAGCATTTCCACCTGGTGATACTACATCTTGGCGTTTTTGGAATAGTTGTTGTCCACCTTGTTTTACAATTCTCTCACGATTATCTGTTAAGATTTGAGCAATACGTAAACGACGTTGACCAGATAAAACAAAGCTTTTGATTCTATCTAATTCACCTGGACTTAAGTATCTTGCTTCAGCATCAGCATTAACAATTGATTTTGTAACAATACTCATAAAAAACTCCTAATTTTTACTTTTTATATCTCTATAAAAAGTTTTACTGTTAATAGTAGTAATAGTATACAATAATTATGAAATGGAAGAAAAATATAAGGACAATACTTAACATCTTGATTTACTATAAAAATAAATAAATCAATAATCATAATTAATCTTGCCTTACAGAATATATTCTATATTTATTATGCATATCGACTAGATAAGAAAATAATAACTTTTGGTTGCTAAGCACTAAAGCAATTAAGTTACTTCTCTATATAGTTCAATCTATTTTAATATTTTCAATCATTAGCATTACAGTTTGTAAAAAAATTATAGCAAGTGTAGGTGAACAATCTATTCCAAAAATAATAGGAACTGTTCCTTCAAATAAACGTAGATAGGGCCTTGTTAAACGGTGAATCGTATAAAAAGGTTCTACATACCAATTAATATTTGGAAACCAACTTAAAGTTATTTTCGTTAGAATTAAAATAAAATATAATTGTAAAAAATTAAAAAGAGTTGCTACAAGTACATTGCTTAAATTTAGAGTAGACACTTCATTCATATTTATTTTTTTGATATTAAAATTAACAAAGAACTATTTTAATAGAGTAGTAAAATTAAATAGTTTTAGTTAAAATATTAATAATATACGTACTCTTATATAAAAGGTTAAAATATATTTAAGCTTTTTTTAAAATGAGTAAATCTAATATTATCTATTATAATTTATAAAATGTAGATTGTATAGAAAATTAATCTATATGATATTATTTTTTATAAAGCTATACGGGAAGATTATATTTATGCACGAAAAAGATCCTAATCTATGGACCTGGGGATTTACGTATGGCGCTGAAAACTGGAATGGGCGTTTGGCTATGTTAGGTTGTTTATTTATGTTCCTTACAGAATTAATTTCTCAAGAAAATATATTATATTTTTTAGGTATATTAAAGTAGATTATTCATTTAAATTTATTACTTACTGTATCCAGCCATAACTATGTAAACCTTGGCCTAAAAAATTCACTCCTAAGTAACAAATCCAAACTACAATAAAACCAAAACTAGCTAAAAAAGCTGCTTTTCTTCCATTCCATCCTTGACTAATTCTAGCATGTAAATAAGATGCAAAAACTAACCACGTAATTAAAGCCCAAGTTTCTTTTGGATCCCAACTCCAATAAGAACCCCATGCTTCATTTGCCCAGACTGCTCCCGAAATTATTCCAATTGTCAATAAAGGGAAAGCTAAAGCGATTGTTTTATAACTTAAATTATCAATATTAAGTAAAAGTTCTGATCTATATTTAGAATATGAAGCTAAAAAGATTGAAAATTTATTATTTTGTGATTTATGTTCCTTCTTATTTTGGCTAATTACTAAAAATAAAATTGATAATAGTGTACCCACCATTAAAATTGCATAACTCATCATCATAACGCTCACATGCATCACTAACCAATTAGATTTCAATGCTGGGACCAAAGAAGTTGCTGTTTGCATTTCCATAGGTAAGGATAAAGTAGCAAAAGCAATTATAAATGTAGCCAGTGGACTAATTAAAGCACCTAAGATATTAGTTTTTGTTTTGAATTCTAAAAATAAACTAATAAAAGTGAGTCCCCATGTTAAAAATAATAAAGATTCATATAAATTGCTGAGAGGGAAATGACCACTTTCTACCCATCTAATGATTATAGATACCGTAAGTAAAATATTTCCAATTAATAAGGATTTTTTTGCTAAATTAGAAATTATTTTAAGTTTTGGGAATGTAATACTACTCCAATGAAATAACATACTTGAAAATAAAATTCCAAAACTTAAACTAATTGTATTAGTTTGCAATATAGGCATGATTCACTAATTCTCCTGATTTAAATTCTTTTTGTAATGTATTCTATAGTATTTATTATATAATAATTTGACTTAGTAGATGAATCATAGTAAGAATTTGATAAATCACAACTATAAAATAAAAATACTAAATAAATTTATTTAGTATTTTTATTTTATAGTTATTTATGATAAAGCATTAATTACATAATCTAAATAAGCTGAAAATTCTAGAGCTGCTTGAGCTGACATATCTCTAGGAACACAAATTCTATCACGAGTATATGCAAATGCACTAACGTATGAAGCAGTTGGTAAGTTTAATGCACGGTAAACTTCACGTGCACCTGCAATTCCCCACTCATCTAAAGGACCAGTTCCGCCTACAACTAAACAATAGTTGATTAAACGTAGGTAATGGTCAATATCACGGTAACATTTGTTAATTTTTTCTTGACTATCACCAGCTTCACCTGCATTTTTTAAGTATCCATACTTAGAAAAACAAGCGTCACCAGCTTCTTTAACTACAGCTTCATAATTACCTGATAATTTTTCAGCTGCTTCTAATCTTGCAGCTGCACGTTGAATATTTCCTTGTACAGATTCAAGATCTGAATTACTTGGAAAACGTCCTGCAGCATCTGCAGCACTAATTACAGTAGTGATAACTGATTTCATAAGTGTCTCCTAATCTAAATGAAATTAAAATAATATCTTACAGACTTAATTAACCGATAGCTGCATTTACTTTATCAAAGTAACTACCTAATTCTGCAACTAATGAAGAACAATCTCCATCTGCAGTAGGCATTTTACGTAAAGTAGCTTTATTATCGATTAAAGCAAGAGCTGAAGCTTTCATGATAGATACTGCACGAGCAGTTGAATTAGCAGGTACACCTAATGCAATATAAGTTTCTTTTAAACCATTTAAACAACGATCTTCTAATACAGAAGCATCACCTGCTAATAAAGCATATGAAATATATCGTAAAACGATTTCACCGTCTCTTAAACAAGCTGCCATTCTACGGTTTGTATAACAATTTCCACCAGGAGAAATTAAACCAGGGTTTTCACAAATCATACCAGAAACTGCATCTGACACTACACAACTTGCTGTAGAAGCTACTACGTTTACTGCATCTAAACGCTTATTTCCTTCAGAAATAAAGCTCTTTAAAGATGCTAAATTAGAACCACCTACATATGCAGCTTTTGAATCAGAATCAACTACTACTCGGGAAAATGCGTCAAGCATCGACTTCTCCTCTAATTTAAAATGAATATTTTAATTTAAAAATTACAACTGATAAAATAAATTATATATAATTTATTTCAAAATCAGTGGATGTATCTGTATTAATATACATTATATTCTAATTAGGAATAAGATATTACTAACATAGTAACAATATGTAATTATTTATATTAGCTAAATTTACTTATAGTTACGATTCTGAATAAAAAATTTAATTATATTATCTTGAATCATCATTTTTTTTAAAGTTAACAAGAGGATTTTTTTAGATTGAGAATTTTTAATTGATTGAATTTTATGTTTATATTTAGATAAAAAAATTTTCTCTATTTATACCGTACATGAAAATTTCTCTTCATACGGCATTAAATTATTATATAAGTAATAATTTAAAAGTTATATAATCTATAGATTTAATACTTTTACTTTCATTTGATAAAAAATTTAACAAAATTACCATGTTGCTACATCTTTTCTATTCTATTGTTTACCTATCGGTTTTAAATATTAAAAAATTATATATTTAGTAATAGATTCTCATACAATTTAATTTTACAATCCTACTTATAAATTTCATATAATCTAATTCGTTATTATACCTAACCATAGTAAACTAAACCAAATTAAAGTATAAATTTTACTTGACCTTATGAGCTTCTAACATAAACATAATATACTTAGTCATAATATTTAAAAGTAAATACTTTTATTATTTGAAATAAAAGAATTTGCTTAAACTTTATATTTAAAGTTTAATTAACATGTCGCACAAATTGCTAAACGAAATTCTTGCTCTAAAGTTAATTCATTTGCCATTGTTTAAATATGTTTTTATTTAATTAAGATTTTTAATTTTTGAACTGAGTTATTCAAAAAATATTTTGTTTTACTATAATATATGTTTTTAAAATTAAATGGATTCGATATTTCTTTATATTTCTTTATAAAATCTATTTGTGACGTAACATCTTTTAAAAAAAATCGTGAAGATAAATAATTTGATTTAGTTTTCGGTAATTTATTATAATTTATAGATTGTTCTAAGTCTGTGTGAGGAACCGATACAAAAAAGTTTTTTTGATAATTATTTAGTAATTCAATAATATTCTTTCCAATTCTTTTTCTAGTCAACTCTACTAACCCTAGTTCTGAAAATTGCACAATTTGAGTGTGGGCTTTATCATTTCTAAAAAGTTTATGTAAATACCTAAGTAATTCTAACTGATCTTTTTTAGAAAGCATATCAATAAAATCAATAATAATTAAGCCTGAAATATTACGAATTTTTATTTGATAAGCTATTTCTTTTGCTGCAGAACAATTTAAAATTAAAATTAAACTTAAAGGATATTTTTGTCTATCAAAAATACCTGAATTTACATCTATGATAGTAAGTGCCTCAAATAATTCAATAAAAATATAACCTGCGGGTATTAATTCTACTCTAAATTTAGAAGCTTGAGCTATAGAAGAATTTATCTTAAAACTATATGTAAAATAACGGGGTAAAACAAATGTTTCTAGGTTAGGATTCTCAATATAACAATCCCAATAATTTAAATAAATACGTAATTTTTTAAGGTTCTTAGACGAATCTATAAAAATTGATTGAATTTCAGGCTTATAAAAATCACGAATTGTCTTTTTAAGAATATTTGAATCCTGATATATTAACATATTTGGGAGACAGAAACTTGAATTAGTAATTTTTAAGAGAATTTTCCATCGAAATTTTAAAATTTCCCATTCTTGTATAATAACAGAATTATTTACTTTCGAAGCACTATATCTAAAAAAAATTCCACCATGAGCTAATGGTCGTAATAATATTGCGAGTGATTTTAAATATTCTTTCTCATTAGAATCTAAAATTTTACGAGAGATACAAACTACTTTATTTACAGGAGAAAAAATAATATAACGGCCAGCTAAAGTAACATTTATAGTTAAACGAGGATTTTTTCCAAAAAACGCTTCTTTTACTACTTGAACATATAATTTCTGTTTAAAAATAACAATAGAAGAGGTTGAAGAAAATTTTTGTTTTTTTAAACTTAATAAATCATTAGCATGAATAAATCCATTCTGATATTTACTGTTTATTTGTACTGTTACAAAGATAGCTCGAATAGTAGGGAATATCTTAGTAACAGTTCCTATATAGATATTTCCTAATTGATAAATAGGATCATTGATTATAAATTCATATAAATATCCATCATGCAAAATTGCGGCTAAATTACTTAGAGAAGATACAATAATATTTTTTTCCATATTTAATATATTAAAAAACTCGTCTTGTCCAAATTTGTTGACATTGAAACAAGACAAAGAAATTATTATATACTTACTTTCGCTTGAGGAACAATATTAATTTTTTTACGATTATTTTTTATGATACAAAATTCTACAAAACCATCCACTAGAGAATACAAGGTGTCATCTTTTCCTCTACCTACATAATTACCTGGCTTAAAATGTGTACCCCTTTGACGTACAATAATAGTGCCTGATGTTATATATTGTCCTCCATATCTTTTAACACCAAGACGTTTTGCATTAGAATCTCTTCCATTACGTGTACTACCACTTCCTTTTTTATGTGCCATAATTTAAATCCTTCTGAATCTATTAAAATTTTATTTCATTTACCATAATGCGAGTTAAAGGTTGTCGATGACCATTCTTAGAACTTGTATTTTTTTTAGGTCTACGTTTAAATACTATAATTTTTTTTCCTTTAAGGTGTCTTACTACTGTAGCATTGACAAATGCATTCAAAACGCAAGGCTTACCTATTTGAGTAGAATTTTCATCTTTAATTAATAAAACACGTTTAAATTGAATAATATTTCCAGGTTCTACAGCAATGCGATTCATGTCATAAAAATTTCCAGGTTCTACCCAGAACTGTTTCCCTGCTGCTTCAATAATTGCATACTTCATATTTTAAACTCTCAAGTTAATTCTTTAATCTAGATTTCTAGATTAATATTTTAAGCAGTGCTAATATACTTTTAATTTAGCTTGATCTTAAATAATTAAACTAGTCTTCTTTACTTAAATTATACTGGAGTCTAGATAACAAGTTCAAGTAATTATTAGAACTCATGCACTTAATTTTAATCCTAATTTATTATCTAATATCTACAATTCTATATAAAATTTCAAATAAGCCACTAAAATACAACACATCATTTCCACTGTATTTGATTCTAAAACCGACTTTAGAGAGAAATACAACACATCATTTCAAAACCGACTTTAGAGAGAAATACAGCACATTATTTCCACTGTATTTGATTCTAAAACCGACTTTAGAGAGAAATACAGCACATTATTTCCACTGTATTTGATTCTAAAACCGACTTTAGAGAGAAATACAACACATCATTTCAAAACCGACTTTAGAGAGAAATACAGCACATTCATCATAATTAAATTTTATAGTCATATTATAATAAGTACCTATATAATCATATTATAGTAAGTATATATATTATATATTATAATAAGTACCTATATAATCATATTATAGTAAGTATATATATTATATATTATAATAAGTACCTATATAATCATATTATAGTAAGTATATATATTATATATTATAATAAGTATATATATTATAATAAGTATATATACTTATTATAATAAGTATATATATATATATATATATATATATATATATATATATACATTTAAGATATACATAATACCTATGCAATATAATCAAATGAACTCTAGGATTTTTATTTTAATGATAGAATTATATAAAAAATACCTTATTGTATATAATCTGAATTAATGCAGCAAATAATTGCTCCAAAAGAAACAATCTTAATTGTGGATGATGAACTAAGTCTCCGTAGGGTATTAGAAACCAGATTAACCATGAATGGTTACTCGGTAATTACAGCTTATGATGGTGATAATGCTCTAACATTATTTAAACAAAATAGGCCAGATCTAATAATTCTAGACATAATGATGCCTAAACTTGATGGATATGGTGTATGCCAAGAAATTAGACAAGAATCAGACGTACCTATTATAATTTTAACTGCTTTAGGCGATGTATCAGATAGAATTACAGGTTTAGAATTAGGAGCAGATGATTACATCATAAAGCCCTTTTCACCTAAAGAATTAGAAGCAAGAATCAGATCAGTTTTAAGAAGAGTTGATAAAGTGAATCTTAACCAAGGGATGCCTCATTCTGGAGTTATTTTTTTAGGTAAAATTCAAATAGATTTAAATAAAAGACAGATCTTTAAAGATAATGAACGAGTGAGATTAACTGGAATGGAATTCAGTTTATTGGAACTTTTATTAAGTAAAGCAGGAGAACCTTTTTCAAGAGCATCAATATTACAAGATGTTTGGGGCTATACACCAGAAAGACATATTGATACTAGAGTAGTAGATGTACATATTTCACGTTTAAGAGCAAAATTGGAAGATGATCCTAGTAACCCAGATTTAATATTAACAGCTCGTGGCACTGGATATCTTTTCCAAAAGTTAGGTGAATAATCATTATTTATTTTGGCATTCAGTTAAAAAAATTAAAAGCTTGACAAAACAAAAAATGTAGATTATTATATAATCATAATTTGAAAGAACTACTTTCAAGATTTAGAT